AACAAAAAAAATATATAAAATAAAAAAAAATTAAAATATTATTAAAAAAAATATTAAAAAAAATATAAAAAAATGTTTTTTTAATAAAATATCATAAATAAAGTAATAAAAAAGATTGAATCATATAAACTTCTTATTTATTTATTTTTATTTATTTATTTTTATTTATTTATTTATTTTTATTTATTTTTATTTATTTTTATTTATTTATTTTTATTTATTTATTTTTATTTATTTTTATTTATTTATTTTTATTTATTTATTTATTTATTTTTATTTATTTATTTTTATTTATTTATTTATTTTTATTTATTTTTATTTATTTTTATTTGTTTGTTTGTTTGATTCTTTTAAAATTAAATAAAATTAAATTAAATAAAATTAAATTAAATAAAATTAATTTTTTAAATTAAATAAAATTTAATTAAATTAAATAAAATTAATTTTTTAAATTAAATAAAATTTAATTAAATTAAATAAAATTAAATAAAATTAAATTAATTTTTTAAATTAAATAAAATTAAATAAAATTAAATTAATTTTTTAAATTAAATAAAATTAAATTAAATAAAATTAATTTTTTAAATTAAATAAAATTAAATTAAATTAATTTTTTAAATTAAATAAAATTATTTAAAATTAAATTAAATAAAATTAATTTTTTAAATTAAATAAAATAAAATAAAATTAAATAAAATTAAATTAATTTTTTAAATAAAATTAAATTAATTTTTTAAATAAAATAAAATTAAATTAAATTAAATAAAATTAAATAAATTTTTTAAATAAAATTAAATAAAATTAAATTAAATAAAATTAAATTAAATAAAATTAAATTTAATTAAATAAAATAAAATTAAATTTAATTAAATAAAATTAAATAAAATTAAATAAAATAAAATTAAATAAATTTTTTAAATAAATTTTTTAAATAAAATTAAATAAAATTAAATTAATTTTTTAAATTAAATAAAATTAAATTAATTTTTTAAATTAAATTAAATTAATTTTTTAAATTAAATAAAATTAAATTAATTTTTTAAATTAAATAAAATTAAATTAATTTTTTAAATTAAATTAAATAAAATTAAATTAATTTTTTAAATTAAATAAAATAAAATAAAATTAAATAAAATAAAATTAAATAAAATTAAATTTAATTAAATAAAATTAATTTTTTAAATTAAATAAAATTAAATAAAATAAAATAAAATAAAATTAAATTAAATAAAATTAATTTTTTAAATTAAATAAAATTAAATAAAATAAAATAAAATAAAATAAAATTAAATTAAATAAAATTAATTTTTTAAATAAAATTAAATTAAATAAATTTTTTAAATAAAATTAAATAAAATTAAATTTAATTAAATGAACTTATTATATTAAACTTATAAAATAAAATTAAATAAAATAAAATTAAATAAAATTAAATAAAATAAAATTAAATAAAATTAAATTTAATTAAATTAAATAAAATTAATTTTTTAAATTAAATAAAATTAAATAAAATTAAATAAAATTAAATAAAATTAAATAAAATTATTATATTAAACTTATTAAATAAAATTAAATAAAATTAAATTAAATAAAATTATTATATTAAACTTATTAAATAAAATTAAATAAAATTTAATTAAATTAAATGAACTTATTATATTAAACTTATAAAATTAAATTTAATTAAATTAAATAAAATTAAATTTAATTAAATAAAATAAAATTAAATAAAATAAAATTAAATAAATTTTTTAAATAAAATTAAATAAAATTAAATAAAATTAAATTAAATAAAATTAAATAAAATAAATTTTTTAAATAAAATTAAATAAAATTAAATAAAATTAAATTTAATAAAATAAAATTAAATTTAATTAAATAAAATAAAATTAAATTTAATTAAATAAAATTAAATTTAATTAAATAAAATAAAATAAAATTAAATTAACTTATTATATTAAACTTATAAAATTAAATTAAATAAAATTAAATTTAATTAAATAAAATAAAATAAAATAAAATAAAATAAAATTAAATGAACTTATTATATTAAACTTATTAATTAAATAAAATTAAATTAAATAAAATAAAATAAAATGAACTTATTATATTAAACTTATTAAATAAAATTAAATAAAATAAAATGAACTTATTATATTAAACTTATTAATTAAACTTATTATAAGGCTTAAAAAAAATTAGAATGCATAAATATCATTCTTATAAAATGTAAAATGAACTTCTTAAAAATGCATAAATTGGAATGCATTTTTATGCATAAATTGGAATGCATTTTTATGCATAAATTGGAATGCATAAAAATGCATAAATAAATAAATAAATAAATAAATAAATAAATAAATAAATAAATAAATAAAAAAATAAATAAATAAAAAAATGCATAAAAAAAATGAAAGAAGGTAAAATAAAACCTAAGCCTTATAATAAGTTAATTTAATAAGTTAATAAATAATATAATAAGTTAATTTAATAAGTTAATAAGTTAATTTAATAAGTTAATAAGTTAATAAGTTAATAAATAATATAATAAGTTAATAAATAAAAAAATAAAATTAAGAAGCGAATGGGTTAGCGAAAAGTAATGCTAAAGCAACAACTAGTCCATAAATTGTTAAAGATTCCATGAAAGCGAAAGACAGTAGTAAAGCTCCACGAATTTTTCCTTCAGCTTCAGGTTGTCTAGCAATCCCTTCAACAGCATAACCAGCAGCTGTTCCTTGTCCCATACCAGGACCAATAGCAGCAAGACCTACAGCTAAACCAGCAGCAACAACAGATGCAGCAGCAACAATTGGATTCATATGAATTTCCTCCTAGTAAAAAATCAGTAAAATTATAACAACCGCTTTAAGTATAACTTAAATGTTTTTTTAAGTCAATTTATTTGTTTTTTTTTCAATGTTTTGTTTGAAGTCTTTCGTCATCCTTCGCTTTTCGGCGAAGCCGAACCGCTTCTTCGCTTTGGCTTCGGCGGAGCCGATGCCGATGCCTTCGCTTTTCGGCGAAGCCGAACCGCTTCTTCGCTTCTGCTTCGGCGGAGCCGATGCCTTCGCTTCGCTTTGGCTTCGGCGGAGCCGATGCCTTCGCTTTTCGGCGAAGCCGAACCGCTTCTTCGCTTCGGCTTCGGCTCCGCCGATGCCGATGCCTCCGCTTTTGGCGAAGCCGAACAGCTTCTTCGCTTCGGCTTCGGCTTCGGCGGAGCCGATGCCGATGCCTCCGCTTCGCTTCAGCGGAGCCGATGCGAAGGAAGAGCAAATCGTTTGCATTCTCTTCGCTTCTTCTTCGCTCGCGGAGCGAAGCAGCTGCTCCTTTCGCTTCGCTCCTTCGCTTCTCCTTCTTCGCTCTTCCTTCCGCTTCGCTTCAGCGGAGCCGATGCGAAGGAAGAGCAAATCGTTTGCATTCTCTTCGCTTCTTCTTCGCTCGCGGAGCGAAGCAGCTGCTCCTTTCGCTTCGCTCCTTCGCTTCTCCTTCTTCGCTCTTCCTTCCGCTTCGCTTCAGCGGAGCCGATGCGAAGGAAGAGCAAATCGTTTGCATTCTCTTCGCTTCTTCTTCGCTCGCGGAGCGAAGCAGCTGCTCCTTTCGCTTCGCTCCTTCGCTTCTCCTTCTTCGCTCTTCCTTCCGCTTCGCCGAAGCCGAAGCGAGCGGAGAAGCAGAGGCTTCGGCGAAGCGAAGAAGCGAAGAAGCGAAGAAGGAAGCAAAGCGAAGAAGGAAGTAAAGCGAAGAAGGAAGCAAAGCGAAGAAGGAAGCAAAGCGAAGAAGGAAGCAAAGCGAAGAAGGAAGCAAAGCGAAGAAGGAGCGCTAATTTTTCGAATTGTGAAGCGAAAAAAAAAATAATAAAAAATAATAATAAAAAAAAAATAAAAAAAAATAATAAAAAATAAAAAAAAATAATAAAAAATAATAAAAAAAAAAAATAAAAAAAAAATAATAAAAAATAATAAAAAAAATAATATTGACAAATTTTTAAATTTTTGTTATAATTTTCTTGTTTGCCGACCGGCGAGGTTAAGGATCGTTGTCCTTTCTTGCGCGAGCACGTGTCTCCGCCGGGTTCGAACCAGTAAAAAAAAAATAATATTGACAAATTTTTAAATTTTTGTTATAATTTTCTTGTTTGCCGACCGGCGAGGTTAAGGATCATTGTGCTTTCTTGCGCGAGCACGTGTCTCCGCCGGATTCGAACCAGCGAAGCAGCTCTAGCGTAGCGTAGCGCAGCGGAGCGGCCATTCGCTTCGGCAAAGCTGATGCAAAGCGCAGCGTAGCGCAGCGGAGCGGCCATTCGCTTTGGCAAAGAGTTCTTTCGAACCTTGCGGAGCTTCAGCGACGCAAACGAACCAAGCAGCTCTCGCTTCGGCAAAGCTGATGCAAAGCGCAGCGTAGCGCAGCGGAGCGGCCATTCGCTTTGGCAAAGCTGATGCAAAGCGCAGCGTAGCGCAGCGTAGCGCAGCGGAGCGGCCATTCGCTTTGGCAAAGCTGATGCAAAGCGCAGCGTAGCGCAGCGTAGCGCAGCGTAGCGCAGCGTAGCGCAGCGTAGCGCAGCGTAGCGCAGCGGAGCGGCCATTCGCTTCGGCAAAGAGTTCTTTCGAACCTTGCGGAGCTTCAGCGACGCAAACGAACCAAGCAGCTCTCGCTTCGGCAAAGCTGATGCAAAGCGCAGCGTAGCGGCCATTCGCTTTGGCAAAGAGTTCTTTCGAACCTTGCGGAGCTTCAGCGACGCAAACGAACCAAGCAGCTCTCGCTTCGGCGAAGCCGATGCAAAAAAGCTGATGCAAAGCGCAGCGTAGCGCAGCGGAGCGGCCATTCGCTTTGTTCTCCGCTTTTCGGCTATTCGGCTTTGCCGAACCGAACCGCTTTTCCGCTTTTCGGCTTTGCCGAACCGCTTCTCCGCTTTTCGGCTTTGCCGAACCGCTCGCTTTGGCGGAGCCGATGCGAAGGCTTCGCCGAAGCGGAAGGAAGAAGAGTTCTTTCGAACCTTGCGGAGCTTCAGCGACGCAACCGAACCAAGCAGCTCTCGCTTCGGCGAAGCCGATGCAAAGCGCAGCGTAGCGCAGCCCGCGGAACTGCGGGCAAGCGGAGCGGCCATTCGCTTTGGCTTCGCCTTGGCTTCTTCGCATACGCTACGCTTCGGCGAAGCCTTGGCTTCTTCGCATACGCTACGCTTCGGCGAAGCCTTGGCTTCTTCGCATACGCTACGCTTCGGCAAAGCCTTCGCATCGCCTTCGCCGAAGCGAGCGAACAAAGTCTAAGAGTTCTTTCGAACCTTGCGGAGCTTCAGCGACGCAACCAAACGAAGCAGCTCTCGCTTCGGCGAAGCCGATGCAAAGCGCAGCGTAGCGGCCATTCGCTTTGGCTTCTTCGCATACGCTACGCTTCGGCGAAGCCTTCGCATCGGCTTCGGCGAAAAGCGAACAAAGTCTAAGAGTTCTTTCGAACCTTGCGGAGCTTCAGCGACGCAACCAAACGAAGCAGCTCTCGCTTCGGCGAAGCCGATGCAAAGCGCAGCGTAGCGTAGCGCAGCCCGCGGAACTGCGGGCAAGCGGAGCGGCCATTCGCTTTGTTCTCCGCTTTTTCGTATCGGCTTCGCCGAAGCGAAGGAGAAGCGAAGAAGCCAAAGTCTAAAGTCTAAGTCGTCTCTGCACGCAGAGACAAGGTTCGAAGAAAGTATATCTTACGTAGTTTACGTTTTGCTTGCTTCAGCGAAGCCGATGCGTAGCGCAGTAACGTAGCAAAGCGCAGTAACGTAGCAAAGCGCAGTAACGTAGCAAAGCGCAGCCCGCGAAACTGCGGTTCGGCAAAGCCGAAAAGCGGAGTGGCCATTCGCCTTGGCTTCTTCGCATACGCTACGCATCGGCTTCTTCCTTCGCATTGGCATCGGCTCCACCGAAGCCGAAGCGAAGAAGCGGTTCGGCTTCGGTGAAAAGCGAACAAAGTCAAAGTCTAAGAGTTCTTTCGAACCTTGCGGAGCTTCAGCGACGCAAACGAACCAAGCAGCTCTCGCTTCGGCAAAGCCGATGCAAAGCGCAGCGTAGCGCAGCCCGCGGAACTGCGGGCAAGCGGAGCGGCCATTCGCTTTGGCTTCGCCTTGGCTTCTTCGCATACGCTACGCTTCGGCTTCTTCCTTCGCCCTTCCGCGAAGCGGAGAAGCGGTTCGGCAAAGCCGAAAAGCGAAGAAGCGGTTCGGCTTCGGCGAAAAGCGAACAAAGTCTAAGAATTCTTTCGAACCTTGCGGAGCTTCAGCGACGCAACCGAACCAAGCAGCTCTCGCTTCGGCAAAGCCGATGCAAAGCGCAGCCCGCGGAACTGCGGGCAAGCGGAGCGGCGATTCGCTTTGGCTTCGCGTTGGCTTCTTCGCATACGCTTCGCTTCGGCGAAGCCGATGTGAACAAAGTCTAAGAGTTCTTTCGAACCTTGCGGAGCTTCAGCGACGCAACCGAACCAAGCAGCTCTCGCTTTGGCGAAGCCGATGCAAAGCGCAGCGTAGCGCAGCCCGCGGAACTGCGGGCAAGCGGAGCGGCCATTCGCTTTGTTCTCCGCTTTTTCGCATTGGCTTCTTCCTTCGCTCGCTTCGGCGGAGCCGATGCCTCCGCTTCTCCGCTTCGCGGAAGAGCGAAGGAAGGGCGAAGGAAGAAGCCGATGCGTAGCGCAGTAACGTAGCAAAGCGCAGTAACATAGCAAAGCGCAGCCCGCGAAACTGCGGTTCGGCAAAGCCGAAAAGGGGAGCGGCGATTCGCTTTGGCTTTGCCTTGGCTTCTTCGCATACGCTACGCTTCTCCGCTTCTTCGCTTCGGCTTCGGCGGAGCTGATGCTGATGCGAAGGAAGAAGCCGATGCAAAGCGCAGCCCGCGGAACTGCGGGCAAGCGGAGCGGCCATTCGCTTTGGCTTCRCCTTGGCTTCGCCTTGGCTTCGCCTTGGCTTCGCCTTGGCTTCTTCGCATACGCTACGCTTCGGCGAAAAGCGAACAAAGTCTAAGAGTTCTTTCGAACCTTGCGGAGCTTCAGCGACGCAACCGAACCAAGCAGCTCTCGCTTCGGCAAAGCCGATGCAAAGCGCAGCGTAGCGCAGCCCGCGGAACTGCGGGCAAGCGGAGCGGCCATTCGCTTCGGCAAAGCCGAAGTCTAAGTCGTCTCTGCACGCAGAGACAAGGTTCGAAGAAAGTATATCTTACGTAGTTTACGTTTTACTCGCTTCTCCGCTTCTTCGCTTCGGCTTCGGCGGAGCCGATGCCTCCGCTTCTCCGCTTCTTCGCTTCGGCTTCGGCGGAGCAGATGCCTCCGCTTTTCGGCTTTGCCGAACCTCTTCTTCGCTTCGGCGGAGCCGATGCGAAGCGTAGCGCTTTCACTTTGCAGCCGCTCCTTTCGCTGCGCGTCGCTTCGTGTCGCTTCTTCCTTCGCATCGGCATCGGCTCCGCCGAAGCCGAAGCGAAGAAGCGGAGAAGCGAACCGCTAGTTCGCAAAGCGAAGAGGAGCGAAGCGAAGAACTCTTAGATTCTTTCAAACCTTGCGGAGCTTCAGCGACGCGACCGAACGCAGCGTAGCGGCCACTCGCTTTGCTTCTCCGCTTCGGCGAAGCCTTCGCTCCGCTTCGGCGAAGCCTTCGCTCCGCTTCGGCGAAGCCTTCGCTCCGCTTCGGCGAAGCCAATGCGGAGGAGCGAACCGCTTTGCATTCTCCGCTATGCCGCTTCTTCGCTTCGGCTTCGGCGGAGCAGATGCCTCCGCTTCTCCGCTTCTTTGCTTCGGCTTCGGCGGAGCCGATGCCGATGCGAAGGAAGAGCGAAGGAAGCAAAGCGAAGAGGAGCGATGCGAAGAACTCTTAGATTCTTTCGAACCTCGCGGAGCTTCAGCGACGCGACCAAACGCTTTGCTCGCTTTTTGGCTTTGCCGAACCGCTTCTTCGCTTCGGCTTCGGCTTCGGCTTTGCCGAACCGCTTCTCCGCTTTTCGGCTTTGCCGAACCGCTTCTCCGCTTTTCGGCTTTGCCGAACCGCTTCTCCTCTCGCTTCGGCTTCGGCGGAGCCGATGCCTCCGCTTCGCTTCGGCAAAGCCTCCGCTTCTCCGCTTCGCGGAAGATCGAAGGCATCGGCATCGGCTCCGCCGAAGCCGAAGCGAAGCGGAAGGAAGGAAGGAAGAGCAAAGGAAGAAGCGGTTCGGCAAAGCCGAAAAGCGAGCGAAGAAGCGAAGAAGGAGCGAAGAAGAGGAGCGCAGCGAAAGCAAAGAAAAAGCGAAGAAGGAAAAAAGAAGGAGTGAAAAGGAGCAAAATCAAAGATTGCAAAAGAAAGAAAGAAAGAAAAAAAGAAAGAAAAAAAAAAGCAAAGCGAAAAAAAAAAAAATATTGACAAAAAAATAATTTTTGATAAATTTATAAATTAGGAATGTTCAAAAAAACAAAAGCTTATTAAAAGCTAAATTGGTCTTTTGCAATAAAAGATTGTCGCTTCTTCTTTTATTAAGAATAAGCGCCAATCTTCTATAATATATGTAAGTATATTATAGTTGTCAATTGCTGCTTCTTCGCTCTGCATTCGCTTCGGTTTTCGGGTTTTCGGCTATTCGGCTTTGCCGAACCGAACCACTTTTTCGCTTGCTTCGGCTTTGGCGAAAATCGTTTCGGCTTTGGCGAAAATCGTTTCGGCTTTGTCGAAAATCGTTTCGGCTTTGTCGAAAAGCGGAGGAGATGAATGCACTCATTTGGACTTTTTTTAAAAAAGTCAAAATATAAGAGAAAAATTTTTTGGAGAGTTTGATCCTGGCTCAGGACGAACGCTGGCGGTATGCTTAACACATGCAAGTCGTACGAGATGAAATGATATATATCCTCGGGTATATGAGATTTTATTCTAGTGGCGGACGGGTGCGTAACGCGTAAGAACTTACCTTTTGGTGTGGGATAACAGCTGGAAACGGCTGCTAATACCGCATAGTGCTGAGAAGCTAAAAGTGAAAACTGCCAAGAGAGAGGCTTGCGTCTGATTAGCTAGTTGGAGGAGGTAAAGGCTCCCCAAGGCGACGATCAGTAGCTGGTCTGAGAGGATGATCAGCCACACTGGGACTGAGACACGGCCCAGACTCCTACGGGAGGCAGCAGTGAGGAATTTTCCACAATGGGCGAAAGCCTGATGGAGCAATACCGCGTGGAGGAAGAAGGATCGTGGTCTGTAAACTCCTTTTCTTAGAGAAGACAACCGACGGTATCTAAGGAATAAGCACCGGCTAACTCCGTGCCAGCAGCCGCGGTAATACGGGGGGTGCAAGCGTTGTCCGGAATGATTGGGCGTAAAGCGTTCGTAGGTGGTCCTTAAAGTCTACTGTCAAATCCCAGAGCTCAACTTTGGAGAGGCAGTAGAGAACTCAAGGGCTAGAGGACGGTAGGGGTAGAGGGAATTCCTAGTTAAGCGGTGAAATGCACAGAGATTAGGAAGAACACCGGTGGCGAAAGCGCTCTACTGGGCCGTTGCTGACACTGAGGGACGATAGCTGTGGGAGCGAAAAGGATTAGATACCCTTGTAGTCACAGCCGTAAACGATGGATACTAAGTGCTGTCAAAAACAGTGCTGTAGCTTACGCGTTAAGTATCCCGCCTGGGGAGTATGCTCGCAAGAGTGAAACTCAAAGGAATTGACGGGTCTTAGCACAAGTGGTGGATTCTGTGGTTTAATTTGATGCTACGCGGAGAACCTTACCAGGGTTTGACATCCCAAGAAAAAGCTAGAAATAGGTTTGTGCTCCTTCGTTTTGGTTCGGCGTTGCCGAATTGCCGAAAAAAAGGAGAGCTTGGTGACAGGTGGTGCATGGCTGTCGTCAGCTCGTGCTGTGAGGTGTCGAGTTAAGTCTTTTAACGAGCGCAACCCTTGTCTTTAGTTAAAAAATCTAAAGAGACTGCCGGAGTAATTCGGAGGAAGGAGAGGATGACGTCAAGTCAGCATGCCCCTTACATCCTGGGCTACACACGTAATACAATGGTTGAGACAATCGGCAGCAACCCCGTGAGGGTGAGCGAATCTGGAAAACTCAATCTCAGTTCGGATTGTAGGCTGCAACTCGCCTACATGAAGTTGGAATCACTAGTAATCGCCGGTCAGCTATACGGCGGTGAATACGTTCCCTAAGATTGTACACACCGCCCGTCAAAGGTCGAGAGCAGATTGAACCCGAAGTGGCTAACTCTAACAGAAATGAAGAGGGTTCCAACGGTTTGGTTTGTGATTAATCTTAAGTCGTAACAAGGTACCCCTACTGGAAGGTGGGGGTGGAGAACCTCCTTTTTTTATTTTTGTCCCTAAATTTTATAATTAGGGACATTTACACATTTTATACCAATTTATAATTAGGGACATTTACACATTTTATACCAATTTATAATTAGGGACATTTACACATTTTATACCAATTTATAATTAGGGACATTTACACATTTTATACCAATTTATAATTAGGGACATTTAAACTTCGTTTTTTTTTACTTTTTTTCTTTAAAAAAAGCAACAAAACAAAAAAGAATATCTTTTATTTGTTTAAAACAAAGCTTTAAAACAAATTTTTAAACCTTTGTTTTAAAGCTTTGTTTTAAACAAATAAATTTCTCTTTGCTTTTTCGCTCGCTTCGGCTTCTTCCTTCGCATTGGCTTCGCATCGGCTTCGCATCGGCTTCGCATCGGCTTCGCATCGGCATCGGCTCCGCCGAAGCCGAAGCGAAAGAGCGAATAAGCCGATGCAGCTGCAAAGCTAAGAAGAAGGAGCGAAGCAGAGACACAGAAGCAAACGAAAGAACATGCAGCGAATGAAAGAAAGAATAAGTAAATTAATTAAATTAATTGCTTGGACCATTAGCTCAGCTGGTTAGAGCGCATGCTTGATAAGCATGAGGTCGTTGGTTCAAGTCCAACATGGTCCACATTTTTCTTTTATTTCTATCCTTTCTTCGGCATCTCTTCGCTTTTCGGCGAAGCCGAAGCGAAGAAGCGGTTCGGCTTCGCCGAAAAGCGAAGAGATGCAATAAATAATTAATAAAAGAACAAAAGAAGAGGTCAACGATTATTCTTTCAAAATCAAAAATTATTTATTATAATAAATAATAATTGATCCTTTCTTTTTTTAAAGGGGGGTATAGCTCAGTTGGTAGAGCATCTGCTTTGCACGCAGAGGGTCAGGAGTTCGAATCTCCTTATCTCCACCATTTTCGCAATCATATGATTGGAAATATCATATGATTCCGAAAGAAAACATATGTTTTCTTTGCTTTTGCTTCTTTGCTTTGGCTTCTTCGCATCGGCTTCGCCTCCGCTTTTCGGCTATTCGGCTTTGCCGAACCGAACCGGTTCGGTGATGCAAGAAGCGAAGAAAGCGAATAGCTGCAGAAAGAACTCAATTTTTTTTGTTTCTTAAATGAAACAATGAAAGCAAAAAAAAAGAAAGAAAGCATGTGATTAGGTCAAAAAAAAGAAGGCTCACGACGGAGACCTAGGCTCTCAGAGACGATGAAAGGCGCGATACCAGCGATATGCTTTGGGGAGTAGGAAGAATGCATAGATCCAAAGATTCCTGAATAGGGCAACCTGTCCGACTATCTATGAATTCATAAATAGATTAGAGGCAACCTGGTGAACTGAAACATCTCAGTAGCCAGAGGAAAAGAAAGCAAAAGCGATTCCCGTAGTAGCGGCGAGCGAACTGGGACCAGCCTAAACCAATTAAATTGGGGTTGTGGGAAGACAAAAAAAATATAAAGAAAAAAAGACGAAGCAGCTGAATCCTGCACCATAGATGGTGAAAGTCCAGTAGTCATATTGAATAAAGCGTTTCTTCGGCTATTCGTTTTTTCGGAAAGGTTCCTTCGGTTATCGGCTATTCGTCTATTCGGCTTTGCCGAAGCGAACCGAACCGATGGTTTTCGTCAAAGCCGAAAAGCGAAGAAGTGGCAAAATGAACTTTAATGTCTATCCCGAGTAGCATGGGGCACGTGGAATCCCGTGTGAATCTGCGAGGACCACCTCGTAAGGCTAAACACTCCTGAGAGACCGATAGCGAAATAGTACAGCGATGGAAAGGTGAAAAGAACCCCCGTAGGGGAGTGAAATAGAACATGAAATCGTGAGCTGGCAAGCAGCGGGAGGATTATTATGAATCTGACCGCGTGCCTGTTGAAGAATGAGCCGGCGACTTATAGGAAGTGGCGGGTTAAAGAGTAAGATCTGGAGCCTAAGCGAAAGCGAGTCTGAATAGGGCGTAAGTCACTTGTTATGGACCCGAACCTGGATGATCTAACCATGAGCAAGCTGAAGCTTAGGTAACACTTAGTGGAGGGCTGAACGGACCGATGTTGAAAAATCGGCCGATGACTTGTGGTTAGCGGAGAAATTCCAATCGAATTCAGAGCTAGCTGGTTCTCCCCGAAATGCGTTGAGGCGCAGCGGCAATGATGGGCAATCTAAGGGTAGAGCGACTGTTTCGGTGCGGGCTGCGAAAGCGGTACCAAGTCGTGGCAAACTCCGAATATTAGATATGCTTTCCATATGCCAGTGAGACAGTCGGGGATAAGCTTGATTGTCAAGAGGGAAACAGCCCAGATCATCAGCTAAGGCCCCTAAATGACTCCTAAGTGGAAAAGGATGTGAGAATGCCGAAACAACCAGGAAATTCGCTTAGAAGCAGCTATTTTTTAAAGAGTGCGTAATAGCTCACTGGTAAAGCGTTTTTGCGCCGACAATGGCCGGGACTAAGGAGTCTGCCGAAGCTATGAGATTTTTTATTTGTTTTATTTTAAAAGAAAGAATAAAATTTTCTTTTAAAATAATAAAATTTTCTTTTAAAATAAAAAATTTTTATTTTAAAATAATAAAATTTTCTTTTAAAAGAAAGAATAAAAATCGGTAGGGGAGCGTTCAGCATTGGGTGAAGCTTTGACGTAAGTTTGAGTGGACGATGCTGAAGTGAGAATGTCGGCTTGAGTAACGAAAACATTGGTGAGAATCCAATGCCCCGAAAACCTAAGGGTTCCTTTACAAGGTTCGTCCATGAAGGGTGAGTCAGGACCTAAGGCGAGGCCGATAGGCGTAGTCGATGGCAAACAGGTTGATATTCCTGTACTTTTTTGAAGGGGAACCGAGGGACGAAGTCGGCTAAATTGAGTCTGTGAATGGAATGCAGTGGAAATGTTCGAGGTAAAACAGATCGAAGAAAAACGAATCTGTAGCTAAGGCATGATCCCACTCTCTTGAACTTGTTTGGGTAGAGTGTCAATGATGTCATACTTCCAAGAAAAGCTCGTACACCATCTTTTTAAGATAAAACCTTCAAAAAACCTGTACCTGAAACCGACACAGGTAGGTTGGTAGAGAATACTAAGGGGCGCAAGAGAACTCTCTCTAAGGAACTCGGCAAATTGGCCCCGTAACTTCGGGAGAAGGGGCGCCCTTGACTTTAGTCAAGGGCCACAGTATAAAGACTCTGGCAACTGTTTACCAAAAACACAGGTCTCCGCAAAGTCGTAAGACAATATATGGGGGCTGACGCCTGCCCAGTGCCGGAAGGTGAAGGAAGTTGGTTATTTGAGCCTCAGCGCTCGGAGAAGCTGACAACCGAAGCCCCGGTGAACGGCAGCTGTAACTATGACAGTTCTAAGGTAGCGAAATTCATTGTCGAGTAAGTTTCGACCTGCACGAAAGGCGTAATGATCAGAGTACTGTCTCAGAGAGAGACTTGGTGAAATAGACTTATCCGTGAAGATGCGGATTAACAACATTTGGACAGAAAGACCCTATGAAGCTTGACTGTATCCTGGAATTGGGTTCGGGCTTTTCTTGCGCAGTCTAGGTGGGAGGCATTGAAGATTTCTTTCCGGAGAGATTGGAGCCATCAGTGAGAGACCACTCTGGAAAGGCTAGAATCCTAATAGTGATCCCTAATCGGGACATTTGACGTTTTCAGGAGGGCAGTTTTTTTGGGGCGAAAGTCCTCCTAAAAGGTAACGGAGGCGCGCAAAGGTTTCCTCAGTCTGGACGGAAATCAGACGTTACAGAGTGTAAAGGCAAAAGGAAGCTTGACTGCAAGACCTACAAGTCGAGCAGGGGCGAAAGCCGGCCTTAGTGATCCGACGGTGTCCGCGTGGAAGGGCCGTCGCTCAACGGATAAAAGTTACTCTAGGGATAACAGGCTGATCTTCTCCAAGAGTTCACATCGACGAGAAGGTTTGGCACCTCGATGTCGGCTCATCACATCCTGGGGCTGTAGTAGGTCCCAAGGGTTGGGCTGTTCGCCCATTAAAGTGGTACGTGAGCTGGGTTCAAAACGTCGTAAGACAGTTTGGTCCATATCCGATGTTGTCGTTAGAGCGCTGAGGGGATCCTTAAATAGTACGAGAGGATTTTTAAGGTCGTGCCTATGGTGTATCAGTTCTCTCTCCAGAGGGAAACGCTGAGTAGCTACGCACGGTTTAGATAACCGCTGAAAGCATCTAAGTGGGAAGCTTTCCTCAAGATGAGCGCTCTCCATTATGCCACAGCTAGACAAGCTGATGATAGGTATCAGGTGAAAGGTCTGCAAGGATTTGAGCCGAGATATACTAAAGGCCAATTGATTTTGACCAATTTTTATTTCTTTCTTTTTTCTTAAGCTTATGATTTTTTTCTTAAGCTTATGATTTTTTTCTTAAGCTTATGATTTTTTTCTTAAGCTTATGATTTTTTTCTTAAGCTTATGATTTTTTTCTTAAGCTTATGAAAAGAAAGAATACACGCCGGAGCTTTGCTCCGCTGAAATTCTGGTGCTCTATGCTAAAGTGGAACCACGCCAATCCATCCCGAACTTGGCTGTGAAACTCTTTGGAAGTTGATGGACTTGTTGGAAGTCTGGCAGGAAAACTCAACTAGCGCCAGGATGATCTTTTTTCTTTTCGGCTTTTCGGCTATTCGGCTATTCGGCTATTCGGCTATTCGGCTTTGCCGAACCGAACCGAACCGAACCGAACCGCTTTTCGGCTTTTCGGCTATTCGGCTATTCGGCTTTGCCGAACCGAACCGAACCGAACCGCTTTTCCGCTTTTCGGCTTTTCGGCTATTCGGCTATTCGGCTTTGCCGAACCGAACCGAACCGAACCGCTTTTCCGCTTTTCGGCTTTTCGGCTATTCGGCTATTCGGCTATTCGGCTTTGCCGAACCGAACCGAACCGAACCGCTTCGCTTCTTTGCTTTTTCGCTTCGGCTTCAGCGGAGCCGATGCCTCTGCTGAAGCCGAAGCCGAACCGCTCGCTTCGGCTTCGGCGGAGCCGATGCCTCTGCTTTTCGGCGAAGCCGAACCGCTCGCTTCGGCAAAGACGATGCGAAGGCTTCGCCGAAGCCGAAGAGCGAAGGAAAGGCGAAGGAAGAAAAAGCGAAGGAAGAAAAAGCGAAGAAGGAGGGATGCATCAGGATGAGGATAAGGAAAGAAAAATCAAAGAAAGAAAGAAAGCAAAAAGAAGTCAAAAAAAGTTGCAAGAAAGAAGCAGTAGGAGAGATGGCTGAGTGGTCGAAAGCGACTGATTGCTAATCCGTTGTACGATCTTTTTCGTACCGAGGGTTCGAATCCCTCTCTCTCCGTATTTCATACATTTACTCCTTCACTTATTCCCTTCTTCGCTTTCGCTCGCTTCGGCTTCGGCGGAGCCGATGCAGATGCCTCCGCTTTTCGGCGAAGCCGAACCGCTTCTTCGCTTTTCGGCGAAGCCAAACCGCTTCTTCGCTTCTCCACTTCGGCGATGCCTCCGCTTTTCGGCGAAGCCGAACCGCTTCTTCGCTTCGGCGATGCCTCCGCTTTTCGGCGAAGCCGAACCGCTTCTTCGCTTTTCGGCGAAGCCGAACCGCTTCTTCGCTTCGGCTTCGGCGGAGCCGATGCCTACGCTTCGCGGGCGATGCAAACGAAACTCAACTTCGCTTCGGCTTCGGCGGAGCCGATGCCTACGCTTCGCGGGCGATGCAAACGAAACTCAACTTCGCTTTTCGGCGAAGCCGAACCGCTTCTTCGCTTCGGCGATGCCTCCGCTTTTCGGCGAAGCCGAACCGCTTCTTCGCTTTTCGGCGAAGCCGAACCGCTTCTTCGCTTCGGCTTCGGCGGAGCCGATGCCTACGCTTCGCGGGCGATGCAAACGAAACTCAACTTCGCTTCGGCTTCGGCGGAGCCGATGCCTACGCTTCGCGGGCGATGCAAACGAAACTCAACTTCGCTTCGGCGAAGCCTACGCTTCTCCGCTTCTTCGCTTCGGCTTCGGCGGAGCCGATGCCGATGCCTTCGCTTCGCTTCGGCGAAGCCTACGCTTCGCGGGCGATGCAAACGAAACTCAACTTCGCTTCGGCGAAGCCTCCGCTTCTCCGCTTCTTCGCTTCGGCTTCGGCGGAGCCGATGCCAATGCGAAGGAAGGGCGATGCAAACGAAACTCAACTTCGCTTCGGCGAAGCCTCCGCTTCTCCGCTTCTTCGCTTCGGCTTCGGCGGAGCCGATGCCGATGCCTTCGCTTCGCTTCGCCGAAGCCTCCGCTTCTCCGCTTCTTCGCTTCGGCTTCGGCGGAGCCGATGCCAATGCGAAGGAAGGGCGATGCAAACTTTTATTCTTTGCATCGCATGCTTCGGCTTCGGCTTCGGCGGAGCCGATGCCAATGCGAAGGAAGGGCGATGCAAACTTTTATTCTTTGCATCGCATGCTTCGGCTTCGGCGGAGCCGATGCCTTCGCTTCGCTTCGGCGAAGGCTTCACTTCGCTTCGGCGAAGCCGATGCGCATCGGCTTTGCGGATGAAAGCGAACGGGCGCGCTTTAGAAGAGCATGATCCAGAGTTGTTTGAAGAATACTGCGACTATCATCGTACTCGAGAGACCGTGTATAATATAAGTTGTTTGAAGAATACTGCGACTATCATCGTACTCGCGAGACCGTGTATAATATAATATGACTCTAGAAAATGAAATGAAATGAAATGAAATGAAATGAAATGAAATGAAATGAAATGAAATGAAATGATCGAAGCAGTAGCGAAGGAGGAAGCAGTAGCGAAGGAGGAAGCAGTAGCGAAGGAGGAAGCAGTAGCGAAGGAGGAAGGGAGAAGCAGAAGCTGGTTGAATCTTGTTCAAGGGTTAAATCTTATAATATGACTCTAGAAAATGAAATGAAATGAAATGATGGAAGCAGTAGCGAAGGAGGAAGGGAGAAGCAGAAGCTGGTTGAATCTCGTTCAAGGGTTTAATCTTACTTGGTTTAATCTTACTTGGTTTAATCTTACTTGGTTTAATCTTACTTGAGGGCTTGGTTTAATCTTACTTGGTTTAATCTTACTTGAGGGCTTGGTTTAATCTTACTTGAGGGCTTGGTTTAATCTTACTTGAGGGCTTGGTTTAATCTTACTTGAGGGCTTGGTTTAATCTTACTTGAGGGCTTGGTTTAATCTTACTTGAGGGCTTGGTTTAATCTTACTTGGTTTAATCTTACTTGGTTTAATCTTACTTGGTTTAATCTTACTTGAGGGTTAGATTTTGCATGGTGGTTCTGTTTTTTTAAATCGAATTTTTTAATTTTTTTAATACTTACATCTTTTTTTAATCTTACTAAAGTTTCATTTTTTAATTTTTTTAATATTTTTTTTTTTAAAAAAAATCCAATTCTTTTTTAAAATTTTTTTAATATTTTTTTTTTAAAATTTTTTTAATATTTTTTTTTTTAATTTTTTTAATATTTTTTTTTTTAATTTTTTTAATATTTTTTTTTTTTAAAAAAATCCAATTCTTTTTTTTAATTTTTTTAATATTTTTTTTTTAAAAAAAAATCCAATTCTTTTTTTTAATTTTTTTAATATTTTTTTTTAAAATTTTTTTAATATTTTTTTTTAATATTTTTTTAATATTTTTTTTTAAAATTTTTTTAATATTTTTTTTTAATATTTTTTTAATATTTTTTTTTTTAATTTTTTTAATATTTTTTTTTTAAATTTTTTTAATATTTTTTTTTTAAAAAAAAATCCAATTCTTTTTTTTTTGCAATAATAAATTCTTTTTTTTTGCAATAATAAATTCTTTTTATATTTTAGAATTATAAATTCTTTTTTTTATTTTAGAATTATAAAATAATTCTTTTTTTTTGCAATAATAAACTTTTTTTTTTTGCAATAATAAATTCTTTTTATATTTTAGAATTATAAATTCTTTTTTTATTTTAGAATTATAAATTCTTTTTTTATTTTAGAATTATAAATTCTTTTTTTTTGCAATAATAAATTCTTTTTTTATTAAAGTTTCATTTTTAAATTTTTATAATACTTTTTTTTAAAAAAAAAAATCGAATTTTTAAAAATTTTTAATACTTACATCTTTTTGAACTTTCTGATATAATAAAAAAATATAAATTTCTTCACTTTTTTGCAAAGCAAAGAAAAAGCAAAGGTCCGAAAAACCAATGCTTCCAGCTGCTTTGCGAAGAAGTAGACAAGCATAAAACCTTATTTCTTGAATTTTTTAAAAACTTATTTTTTAAAAATTATTTCTTGAATTATTTTAGCATAATGAATCACATTTTTAAGCCTATTAAATAAAAATTTAATCAATTTATTTTCAACTTTTTTTTATTTATATTCAAATAAAAGGTAAAAATAAATAAAAATTTAATCGATTTATTTTCAACTTTTTTTTATTTATATTCAAATAAAAGGTAAAAAAATAAAAATATCTTTTTGTTATTAATATTTATTATTAATAAAAAATTATAATTATAAATAAAGACCGTAATATAATTTTCTACCAGAAAGCAAGTAGAAAATAATTAAATAAAATAAAAATCATGTTAACAATTTTATCTTTAGTTACTTCAGTAAAAGACTATATAGAAGTCCTTCATAAATTAATTGAAACAGATTCAATGAATGGATTAAATAGTTATTACGATTTTGGAGCTGGAACAACTTTTTTAGTTCTAGCAACTAAAGAAATTTTTTCAAATTTTTTTAGTTTAAAATGGTTACAAACCATTTGGTCAATTCCAACATTGGTTCCTGATATTGCATCAGCAATGATATCTGAAATCTCGATTTTTAATGGATCATTTCAAAATTCAATGACATTGCTAGAACAACCAATATCATATGGAAACCAAAATCTATTTTTTTATTGTCTAGAAAAGTTTATGATTGGGGGAATGAATAGTCTGTTTTTATTCTTGCCAACATCTACAGCTCATATTATTACTTTACGCCGATTTATAATGCAAGGACTAGAAGCAGGATATATCGCAGGATTAGGTACTATTGCAGGAAATTTTGTTTGGATTGGAAGTATAATATTTGGTTTTAGATTTTTAGTAATTCCATGGTTATCTTTTGATATTTTAAGATATTTATTAGGTTTTATTTTATTAGTAAAATATATGTGGGATAGTTATTCTGAAAGACGCTCAGTTTTAGATGATCTTTCAAAATATAAAATATTCCTTCTAAACTTTTTATTAGCTTTTACAGAACAAACAAATTTATTTCCATTTTTAAGTAATATTTCGATTGGTTCAGATTCTACACTACTTGAAACTTTCCCAAGTTTAAATTCAAATATTTTTGAATTTTTTATGATTCATGGATTCTATTTAATTGGAATTTTAGTTGGAAGTTTAAGTCTTCTACAATTGACTTGCTGGTTTTGGGAAAATCCTGCATATAATTTATATATTTGGATTATTTCATCATTTAAAGTAACAACAACTTTTTACTATAAATTTTTAAACTTTTTATTTTTATACTTAACAATGATTTGTGCGATTTCAAATGTCACTTATTTAGGGCTAGATTATACAATAACAAATCCTTTAGGCTTTACCCATGAAGATCGTTTAGTAGAACAAAAAGTATTATTGGAAACATCTTTCTTGAATAGTAAAGCATCAGATCGTAATACAAGAAGAAATAGAGGACGCCATGGTCGAAGAGAAAGATGGAAACGTAGAGTCAGACGTTATCGAACTTTTGATGCATCGCTATATGATCAAGGTACTTATGATTTATTTACAATTGAAGATTTAAATTATGGATTTGACCGTTTTTGGTTAAGACGTAAAATTCGAAATCATAGAGTACGATTTCGATTTTTCCCAGGTCCATGGATGAGATCATTTAAAAAACAATTAACTCGTCCTAGATTAGAATCATTTATGGGTCCTAGAATAGAATTTTTCCGTATTTTATTTGAACAAGCTTATCATCCAGAATTTCATGAATTTAAAAAAAAATCAACTAAAAATTTAGAATATTCAATAAGTAATGAAAATCAAAATGAAAAAAAAATGATCCCTTTAGAAAATTTTAAACAAAATCAACGAAATATTTCAATTTATTTTGATCAAAAATTAAAAGAAAAGAAACAAAATGTTATCACACAAAACTCAGCTTTACGAAAATTTTTACGAAAAACAGAAAACCGAGTTCAATTAGCAAAAATACAACAACAATTCCAAAAAACAACTCAAAATAAAAAAACTTATAATTTTATGAAATCTGAAACAGCAAATCTTCAGCCAATTTATTCAAAGAGATGGAAATATCTGTTTTCAAAAATTTCACATAACTCTAAAAAAGCAAATCTAAAATTAGAACAAAATTTATTAGAAAAATTTTATAAAAATTCTGTATTGAATTTAAGTGCTTCGTTCACAAAGCAAGAAAAAACAAATTTTAAACAAGATATACAAAAAAGACTATCTAATAATGAACGCCTTGTTTTAAGATATAAAAGTTTTTTAAAAAGTGAGAATAGTAATTCTCACCAAAATATAAAAGATATGGAAGAGTCTCAAATAAAAACGATTTCATTATTAAATGAATCAAATTTTGAAAAATCTTCAACTATAAAACAAACTAAAGAAACAATATCAAAAAACAAATTAAAAAATTCAACTTCTCTTTTAGCAGAACGAAGAAGCGAAGAACTCTATAAACCAATTACTTTATTACATTCATTAAAATATTATTTACAACAAGAAAAAGCTTTTAAGAAGAAATTAAATTTCTATGGAGTAAATCAATATCGCAATTTTGGAATTGAAAAAAATGCCCCTTATTTTCGAGTTATGATGAAAAGATTTTTTTATTACTATAAACCAACATTACGTTGGGAAAGAACGATGAGAGTTGCTACAATGAGAAAAGCAAGACGTAAAGGGTCTCGAATTCCAAGAAAATTAAATATTAACAGTGAAACTAAAGGGTTAGCAACAATTGGTAATAATTCATCAAATTCGTTGCTTGGTTCATCAAAGATGGTGAACACACTAAGCATAAGTGAAGAAGTAAAAAATTCTTCAGATTCTTTAAATAACAACAAACAATCAAAAAGTTTAAAAAAAGAAGAAATATTAACTGATAATGAGTTAATAAAATTAAATAATATTCAAAAACCTACACATTTTTATTCCTTAGTTAGTAAAAGAGCAAGTCGTTATAGATATGAAATTTATAAGGATGTGTTGCAACATTGGTATTATAGTCCTTTCAATCGTTTATTATTGAAATTTGATGTGGATTCATTTATTCGTCGTCAACCAAAAAATCACTTTTTAACAAAAAAAGATGAAAGTTTATTACATTTTAAACGTTTCTTAATGTCAGAGTATTATAATTCACTTCGTTGGTATACATACATGCAACATTATGATTCAATGAAAACAAAAATTTCTGGTACAAAAACATTAACTAGTCGTACCTATAATCAGCAATTTATTGGAACTTTTAAAAAAATTCGTCATTTATTTGCAATAACACCTTTTTCAAATGATCAAACTATATTAAAATTTGATCAACCATTATATAATGAATTTTCAAATGATAAAAATCAATCATTATTATCTGATTCTGTTTTTCATGAAGAAATTTTAGCAGATGATGATTTTAAATGGATTTTTTCTTCAAAATCAAATGGTTCATTTGGTTCTTTGCCTTCATTAAGTCCTCTTCACTCCACAAACAAAACAAATATAAATGAGCAAAATGAACAAGCAAAAGGTGCTAGCACTGATTCGAAGGGTGAAACACTGATGCTTACACATCAGGAAAATAAAACAGAAAAAAATAACACATATTCAACACCAATTATAACTGATTTGAAAAACCAATCTGCTGATATTATTCGTGAATATTTAAAAAAATCAACACCAATTCGTGAAGAATACATTAAATATTTATTAAATAATAAAGATTATTCAGAATTAACAAAATTTTTATTTCGTGGTAGAAAATTAAGAGGATTAAGTCCAATCACAAATGAAAAAGACTTTTTATTACAAGAAAATAATGCTTTATTAAAAAAACCAGTGTTATCAAATAGTTTCGAAATAAATGATTATCATAATTTTTTATGGTTTGAACTTCTAAAAAAATGTCATAATAAACTTTATGATCAAAAAGCTTTAAAAAATTATGTATTAAGTCGAGTTGATAAACATGAAAAACAAAAACAAAGAAAACAAAAAAACTTAAAATTACGTATAGAAAGAATTAAAAATTGGTATGTTTCAGATTCTTCTCACATTTCAAAATATAAAAATGTTCTTTCTTATAATGGATTCCCATCCTCTTATATAAAAGCAATAAAAGAAGCTTATAATATAAGTGTTAAAAATCAAAAAACAAAACAAACAAAATCTCAAAAATTTACAAAAAGTCAAAAAATTTTATTAAAAAATTATTTAAACATCCGCTTAGAAAATTCTTTTAACAAAATCTATAACTTAGAACAAAATTTCAAAAAAACATATAATTCAAATTATCCTTCTGGATCTATGCAACAAAAAGAGAATATAAGTAATTTAGAAAAAACAATGAATTTTGTAATACATCGCACTTTAATGCCATTTGAATATTTAAAAACTAAAATTTTAAATAAAGAAAATTTAAAATTAAAGAAAACAAATTTTATCAATCTATTTTTTCGACAAAAAGATTTAAACCAATGGAGAAAAAATGAAACAGTATTATCAAGACGTAAAAAAATTCGCAAAACATTAAAAAGATTAAGAAATAATAAAAATTTATCATATATTCATAATAATTATGAAAGTAATAATCTTAAAGATTTAAAAAAATTTGTTTCAAATTCACTTTCATCAAATGTAAGAAAAAAGAAAGATTTAGAAGAATTTAAAAAAGAAAAAAATATTAACAAATTATATATTTCAAGAAGAGAAAAAACTTGGCAAAATTATACAAAAAATTCTCAAAATTTTGTTGAAAATTTATTTACAAAGAAATTCAAAAAAAGACGTTCACGTATGAGACGTTATCGTTTCTTAAAAGGACGTGGGCCTATTAAAAAACGAACATTAGGAGAAAAATTAAAAGGTCAATTTCGATTTTTAAAAAAATATGCTTCGCTTTCGCTTCCGCGAAGCGGAGAACCCGAAGCAAAAGAACCAACACAAAGTTCTATAGATACAAATGACCAAGAAAAAATTCAAAATAAAAAACTTTTAATATTCAATAATCTATTGAATCAAAAAAATCAAAAATCCTCTTCTAAAAAATTTGAAATACGTGAAATGAAACAAAGAAGAACTCGTATACGTAAACATCGTTTTTGGAAAAAACATAAAAAGCAAAAAGATGCTCTTGCAAGACGTAAAATAAAAAAACGACGTCGTTATGGAAAAGCAAAAATTCGCGTTTTAAATAAAAAATTAAAAAATATAAAAGCTTATAATGATGTAAAAAAATGGTGGTGGCAAGATTTTTTACCAAGTTTCCAAAAAAACACAGAGAATGTTTGGCAAACATTATCATATAATGATATAAAAAATGAATTAAAAGAATTATCTATTCCTGAAATTTTAGAACGTGATAACATAAATCCTAATATTCTACAAATTGGAGATAAAGATTATAAACCATTAGCAATTCCTGAAGCAATTCGTATTCGTGATGCGTATTTAAAACAAATGTCTTCATCTTTAACAAAATCTGTAGAAAGTCTAAATTCTTTACAAGAAACACAGAAAGTAGTGGAAGAAAAAATTGAAAAATCTAAGAATATTGGAGATAAAGTTTATACTAATATTTTAAATACATCAATTTTTGATTCTGTTCATCAATCTTTAATTGCTCCACAAAGTAGCAATACAGAAAATTTATTATCTATCTCTAGCGAAGTGAAGGGTTCGCCAAAGAGAAAGCAAAGCGGGAACAATGAAAAAAACTCGCCTTTTATGGTAGCAACAAATCCTATGCCTTTTTATGCTGGTTGGGATGAAAGTGCTCGTAAGTTTGTATTAACTAATAGATTGTTATCAAGAAAAGATGCAGGTTATTCTTTTGTGAATAATGAAAATCAATTTACTGAATATTTAAAAGCTCCATTTAATGGTATGAATGCACCTACAACATTATATTGGCAAATTCCTTTTACAACTTATGATCCGGATCAATTTTTTGCTTTAGGAATGGATGGTTTTTCACCTATTGGTTGGCGAAATTTCCATTTTAAATCTTCAAAACAAACAACAAAACCAATTTTAGTTAAAAAAATTGAATCAACTTTAACTTTTTCAGCTTCGCCAACTTCAAATAAATTTTCAAAAGATCTTCATATTAAATTTATAAATAAAACTTTAAAAAATTCATTTATTCCAAATGATATAAAAAATATTAATGAAAACCGTCAAAATCAAATAAATCTTTATAATCGAGTTCAAAAACGTTATAAACGAGTTAAAAAGCACCCAAGACCTCCAGTTTGGTTCCCTTCTGGGACATTAGCAAATCAGGTATTACCTGTTCATTATATTTATGTTTTCTATAAACGTTATCGTTTACCAAGAGATCGATATGTTCGCAGAAAATTAAGACGTAATAAAAATGAAGATTTAAAACCTTTTATAAAGAATTTAAATCAATGGACAGATTATACATTACAAAAACGTGCAAAACCAAAACGTAAATATCATAGAAAAAACTTAAAAATGAAACAAAAAAATGAAGATTTCTTAGCTCATTTAAAAAGAAGAAAATTTAGAGGATTTGCAGAAGAAAAGATTCGTTTTAGACCAATTTCTGAAAGTCAAAAACTGAAACAACTTAAACTACGCAAAAAACTTTTAACAAAAGATAAGAAAAAAACAGATTCAAATAAAAAACAAAAAGTTTCAAAAGATAATATCAGATTACGTCAATTAAGACGTCGAGTTCAAAGACAAGTTTTCAGACCTGTATGGCGTTACAAACCACAATCAGGAGGTTTTGTTTGGCCAGGAGATTATTTAAGATTTGAATTAGTAAAAGCTCCTAAACTTCAAATAAATACAATTAGTTCTTCAACAAACTTAAAAGTTTCTGAAAAACAAAGAAATATTCGCAAGAAAAAACGTCGTGTTATTCAAGAATGGCAAGTACAACCAAAAAAATATTTCTTAGAAAAACATAATTTAAAAGTTCTAAAAAAACGTTTACAAAAATCACAAAATTTAACTTTTTAGTCATAATAAAAACATTTCAAAAATAAAAAACAAACGTTTTTTATTATAGACTATTTCAATTTTTTTTGATAAAATATTAAAATCAAATTTTTAAAGTTTTATAATAAATTTATTATAAAACTTTAAAAATTTGATTTTTCTTCAAAATCTTTAATTTTTAACGAAGAATTGTCAATCTTCAATTACTGAAAAAAAAAGTAAAGCAAAAAATAATTTAAGTTATTTTATAATAATTTAATAAAAAAAGTAAAGCAAAAAATAATTTAAGTTATTTTATAATAACTTAATAAAAAAATTTTGGCGGCATAGCCAAGTGGTAAGGCAGAGGATTGCAAATCCTTTATTCCTCAGTTCGAATCTGAGTGCCGCCTTAAAATTTATTTAAGGTATTTAAAAACATTAGAAAATTTCTTTCTTTAAAAGAAAGTATCAATCTTCAGGAAGTTGCTTCAAGTTTCAAAAAATACATTTGAAATATATTTCTACTAAATTTTTAAAGTGGAAAAATCAAAATCATTAACTCAATTTTTTATAGTTAGTTAATGATAAAAATATATATTTTTTTTTTTACAATTTATGTTAAGTCCTAAAAGAACAAAATTTCGTCGACATCATCGTGGGCATTTAAGAGGAAAAGCTAGCCGTGGAAATAAAATTGCATTTGGGGATTTTGGTTTACAAGCATTAGAACCTTGTTGGATTACTTCAAGACAAATTGAATCAGGGCGTCGTGTTTTAACAAGATATGTACGTCGTACAGGTAAATTATGGATTCGAATCTTTCCAGACAAGCCAGTTACAGTTCGCCCAGCTGGGACTCGTATGGGTTCTGGAAAAGGTTTTCCAGAATATTGGGTTGCTGTAGTGCACCCAGGAAAAATAATTTATGAAATTACTGGTATTTCTGAAGTTTTAGCAAAACAAGCTTTAAAAACAGCAGCTTATAAAATGCCAATTAAAACAAAATTTTTAAAAGCTGAAAATAATTAAAAAAATTTATATATTAAGAATTTAATATATATATGATGAAAATAAAGTTTCAATATTCTTAATAAATTTATGATAAAACCACAATCATATTTAAATGTTGCTGATAATAGTGGAGCTCGCAAATTAATGTGCATTCGTGTTTTAGGTGGTGGCCGTCAAACAGCTGGTATTGGTGATGTTATTATTGCAGTTGTAAAAGATGCTTTGCCTAATATGCCATTAAAAAAATCTGATGTTATTCGAGCTGTTATTGTACGTACAACAAAAGGTGTGCGTCGTGAAAATGGAATGATGTTACGTTTTGATGATAATGCAGCTGTTGTAATTAATAAAGAAGGAAATCCTCGAGGAACACGCGTTTTTGGTCCAATTGCTCGTGAATTACGTGAACGTGATTTTACTAAAATTGTTTCTTTAGCACCAGAAGTAGTTTAAAAAAATAAAACAATATAGAATTTAACTTCTTTCTTTTATTTTTTGGGATAAAAGATTTTTTGCAATCTAAGATGTCCTTTTTGACATGCAGCCGCTTCTTCGCTTCTCTGCTTCTCGGCTTCTTTGCTTTTCGGCTTTGCCGAACCGCTTTTCGGCTTTGCCAAACCACTTCTTTGCTTTGGCTTCGGCTTCGGCGGAGCCGATGCCGATGCCTTCGCTTTGGCTTTGGCAGAGCCGATGCCTTCGCTTCGCTTCGGCTTCGGCGGAGCCGATGCCTTCGCTTTGCTTCGGCGAAGCCTCCGCTTCTCCGCATCGGCTCCGCCGAAGCGGAAGGGCGAAGGAAGGAAGCATCAGCTTCTTCGCTTCTCCTTCTCTGCTTCTTCGCTTTTCAGCTTTGCCGAACCGCTTCTTTGCTTCGGCTTCGGCGGAGGCATCAGCTCCGCCGAAGCCGAAGCGGAAGGGCGAAGGAAGGAAACATCGGCTTCTTCGCTTCTCCTTCTCTGCTTCTTCGCTTTTCGGCTTTGCTGAACCGCTTCTTCGCTTCGGCTTCGGCGCAGGCATCAGCTCCGCCGAAGCCGAAGCGAGCAGAAGGAAGAGCGAAGGAAAAAGGAGAAGCGAAAAAGCAGAGAATGAAGCAAATGCAGAGCAAAGAAGGAAGCAAAGCGAAGGAAGCAAAGTGAAGAAGGAGTGACATGCAGCAAAAGGAAGCTTACACGTAGTGCAAGTCAAGGAGCAATGTTAAAGTAAGCGGAGCAAACCACTTTTTTACTCTGCAAAAGAAGGAGCGCAACAAAGAAACAAAGAAGTAGATAAATTTAATTCTTATAATTTAATTAATAAGAAAAAATTTTAATTTTTTAATTTGTCTTTTGTTTTAAAAGAATTAAAATTTTTATTCTAAACATTATTTAACCCTGCTTATTATTTTATACAGATTAAAAATTATTTTTTTTTTACTCTATAATTTGATTTTTTTATAAAATTCAGAACTTTGATATTCCTTTTTTACTTATTTTGCTGTTTTGCTTCTTTTTTGAAGTTTTTTGCCAATCTTACAAAAAAGCAGAAATCTTTTATTCTAAAAGTGTAGGAAAAAAGAAGAACAAATAAATGTATGAAAAAAATTTGGTAAAAAAATACAAATATCTTTGTTAATTTTTAGATTTTATTAATAATATATTACTTATATTAAACAAAAAAAATCAATTAATAAATAAAAACCAGTATATAATTTATAGGAATAAAAAGTTTTTAAATTTCAAAAGTATGTAAAAATTTTTAATATAAAAAAATAAAACTTTAAATGAATATTAAAAAATATTGATTATTAATAAATTAATTCATTTATTATAAGTTAAATAAATTTTATTTATAACAAAAAAAAATGACTCAACGCTTAAAGCAATATTATATGGAGAAAATTGTACCAACATTATATAACCAATTTGGCTATAAAAATATCCACCAAGTGCCTCATATTGAAAAAATTGTTTTAAATCGAGGAATTGGAGATGCTTCTCAAAATAACAAGATTCTAGAATCTTTTTTAAAAGAATTAGGTCTTATTTCTGGTCAAAAAGGAGTTGTAACTCGTTCAAAAAAATCAATTGCTGGATTTAAAATTAGAGATAAAATGCCTGTTGGTGTTTCTGTTACTCTTAGAGGAGAACGTATGTATGGTTTTTTAGATCGATTAATTCATTTAGCTCTTCCTCGAGTACGCGATTTTCAAGGAATTGATCCAAAAAGTTTTGACAAAAATGGAAACTATAGTTTAGGACTTGAAGAACAATTAATGTTTCCAGAAATTGAATATGATAAAATTGATCAAATTCGAGGAATGGACATTTGCATTGTTACAACAGCCAAAAATCAAGAAGAAGGTCTTTCTTTATTAAAAGAATTTGGTTTTCCTTTTAAACTTTAATTAATAATTACAATTTAATATTTTTATTCATAGAAAAATTTTTTCTATGCGTTTTCTTAAAGGATTTTTATAATCCTTAAATTTTGTTCAGATTTTAGTCTTTTTATTTGCAATCTTAGAATTTACTTTTTTCTTTCAGTTCTTTGCTTAATTCATTACTTTGTTTCTTAATCTAAATTAAAAATAATTTATAATTATTTCTTTTGGAATGTTAGATTCAAAAAGAAAGAATATACTCTAAATTCCAAAGATCAAAGCCGATTATTTTAGAATCTTTGTGCACTTAAGCTTTGTGTTAGCTTCTTTGTTTATTTTCTCCTTCTTTGCTTTGCATCTATGCTCCTCCATTCTTACTCTCCATTGCATATGCTACGTGAAAACAAAGCAAAGCAAGAAAGGAGTGTCAGAGTGACATGTTGCTATATGGAAGCAAAGCGAAGAGGTCTGAAGAACTGGTGCACTCATGCTCCTTCACATGCATTCTTTGCTTTGCTTCCTTCTTTGCTCTGCATTCGCATCGGCATCAGCTCCGCCGAAGCCGAAGCGTTGCTTCTTCGCCACTTCTCCGCTTCCATCACATCAGCTGCTTTTGCAAAGCGAAGAAGCCGATGTGATGGAAGCGGAGAAGTGGCGAAGCAAAGAACGCACGCATTCTTCCCTTTGCTGCCGCTTCGGCGAAGCGAATGCAGCAGAGCGAAGATGAGAAGGAGTGGCGGAGCAACATGCAGCAAAAGAGCAAACTGCTTTTTTGCTTACATTTTTCCTTTTATGGCAATCTTTTGCATATGCTATGTATAAGTGAATGCAGAAAGAAGTGGACAAGCAAATTTGTGTATGCTTCCTTCACAAAGCTAGGGAACAGTGGAGAAAGAGACTGATTGTGCACTAAACTAATCCTCTTTAATTAAAAAAAAATAGAAAATTCAAAACAATAAAATTTAGAAGCAAACCCTTCACTTTGCAGCAGCTTCTTTGCTTTTTGGCTATTCGGCTTTGCCGAACCGAACCGCTTCTTTGCTCTTTCGCTTTTCAGCTTCGCCAAACCGCTTCTTCGCTTCGGCTTCGGCGGAGCAGATGCCTTCGCTTTTCGGCTCCGCCGATGCCTTCGCTTTTCGGCGGAGCCGATGCCTTCGCTTTTCGGCGGAGCCGAACCGCTTCTTCGCTTTGGCTTCGGCGGAGCCGATGCCTTCGCTTTTCAGCGAAGCTGAACCGCTTCTTCGCTTTGGCTTCGGCGGAGCCGATGCCTTCGCTTTTCAGCGAAGCTGAACCGCTTCTTCGCTTTGGCTTTGGTGGAGCCGATGCCTTCGCTTTTCGGCGAACCCGAACTGCTTCTTCACTTCGGCGAAGCCTCCGCTTCTCTGCTCGCTTCGGCGAAGCCTCCGCTCCGCTTCGCTTCGACTTAGCCGAAGCGAAGGAAAAGATAATGCAAAGCGAATAGCCAAAGAAAGGAAGCAAAGAAAAGAAGTGAAGGAAGAAAGAAAGCGAAATAAAGTATGCAAATGCAAACTGACAGAATGATAAAATTTTAATAATAAAATATATATGGTAAACGATACTATTAGTGATATGTTAACTCGTATTCGTAATGCTTGCATGGTTCAAAAAGGTACAGTTTTAGTACCTTTTACAAAAATGAATCAAAAAATTGCTCAAATTTTAGAAAAAGAAGGGTTTATTCAAAATTTCCAAATTTCTGAAGATTCAAAAAATTTAATTTTACGTTTAAAATACAGATCAAAAAAAATTGGCAATACAAAACGTAAAGAATCTTGTATTACTAATTTAAAAAGAATTAGTAAACCTGGATTAAGAATTTATGCAAATCACAAAGAAATTCCTCGTGTATTAGGAGGTGCAGGTATTATTATCTTATCAACACCTGAAGGACTTCTTACTGACAGAGAAGCAAGATCTTTAGGTATTGGTGGTGAAGTTTTATGTTCAATTTGGTAATAAATTTTTTTTTAGTTTGAAAAAAAATAAATAAAAATTAAATAAATTTTACAAAGCATATTTTATGATTTAAACATAAAATATGCTTTGTAATTTGTTTTGTGTTTATTTATTAAAAATATAAGGAATAATTTATTATATTATATTATATTATATTATATTATATTATATTATATTATATTATATTATATTATATTATATTATATTATATTATATTATATTATATTATATTATATTATATTATATTATATTATTTTTATACAAAAATATGATTTTTAATAAAAAAAATTTAAAATTTGAAAGAAAAAAATTTTTTAGATATAATATATCTATATTAAAAACAAATAAATACAATTTATTTGCTATTTTATATTAATTTCTTTGCTTGAAAGCTTTACTTGAAAAATAAAGATCAATATGAAGAAGCAACGTATATTATTTTATAATATATTTCTATGCATTGTTAATAAAAGTTTTAGAATTGACTTTTTTACTTGAAAAAAAAATTTATACTAAATTATTTTGCTTTACTTTTTTCTAAAAAGATTGTTGAATCTTGTATGTAGAAAAAAATAAAGCAAAATAATAGTTAACAAATCATAAAAAAGCGTAAGCTTTACTAAAAAATTAAAATCAAGTAAATGGTTCAATATAATTAAGAGTTGTTTAAAAAACATTCTATAATATGACAATTAGTTCACCAGAACGCGAAGCTAAAAAAGTAAAAATTGCGGTAGACCGCAATGCTGTTGAAACAAGTTTCGAAAAATGGGCGTGTGACCTGAAAAAAGGATTAGATATTGTAAATTATATTTTATATAATAAAATAAGCCAAAAAAAGTTGTTTACTTTTCTTTTAAAGTACTTGATAAATAATAAAATATTATTTATTAAGCACTTTAAAAGAAAATATTAAAAATCCTTATTCTCAAAATATATTTTGTTAAAAATATAAATATATATATATATAAAATTTTTATAAAAAATCTATTTTAACATTAGATTTAATTGAAAAAAACATGTATTTTTTGTATGTATAAATATTTAAAGAATATTAAAAGAGTTAATTTCAATTGTTTTAACCAATCAAATATTAAATTTATAAAAAATCAAAATTTAAATACAAGTTTTAAAAAATATTCTACTTTTAATTCTTTAAAAAAGAATACTTTAGTTCTCAAGTTCTATTTACTCATAATAAATAAAATAAAAAATAAAAAAATTTTCATTTTAAGTTTTGTTTTTTTTGAAAATTTTTATAAAAAATTCAAACAAGATTTTATTAAAGATAAAAAACTCATATTTTTATTTGAAATTAATGATTCAATTTCTATTATTTTAAATTTTTTATTTATTCTTTTTTTTAATATTTTATTTATGTTTTTGCTAAATTCAAAAGACAAAATTATTTGTTTGAAGTTTAGAATATATAATTCTAATAAAAAATTTCAAAATGAAAATAACACAATAATTAATAATTTTGGTTCTTTTGTAATAAAAGATTTCAAAAAAACCAAAAAATCAAATAAAAGACTTTCCATTTTAGAATTTTTAAAAAGAAATTCTATCGAATTTATATTTAAAAATTTTTTTTCTATTGTTCTTCATTTCAAATCTTCAATTAAGCAGCTTCATGGAGTACAGCAAAATAAGAACAGCAAGTATAATTTTTTTATTAAAAATGTAAAAAATTGTAAAGTTACTAAAAATAAAAAAAATTATTTAAAATTTTTTTGTTTAAAAAAAAAAGAATTGTTTTATTTTATGTTTTTTCAACATTTATATTATTATATAAACCTTTTATTTCATTTTTATTGTTTCTCATTTAAAAAAATTCAATACATTATAATAATGAAAACTTTTTTAATAAAGCATTGTTCAAAACAAATTCCACAATACCTTTGCATCTTTGCTCCTTCACTCTTTCGGTCTTCTTTCCTTCCTTCCTTCCTTCCGCTCGCTTCAGCTTCGGCGGAGAAGCGGAGAAGCGGAGAAGCAGAGAAGCAGAGAAGCGGAGGCATCGGCTCCGCCGATGCCGATGCAGCTGCATCGGCTGCGCCAAAGCAGAAACTTTACGGACATCAAAGATTGCCGAAGCAGAGCCCCAGCTGTGCAGCAAAAGGAGCAAATCAAGCAAATTCAAGTGAGAGAAAGCAAACTGCTAAATTTTTTAATAAATTTTATCTAAACAATAATATTTTTTTTTTATTCAACAATAAAAATTTGTTAAATAATATGATTTTTGAAATCTATAATAGAGTTTTATTTTTAAATAACTATTTTTCAATTTTTATCAATCTAAAATATAAACCTTTTAGAATGCATAATTTAGTTAAAAGCAAAACTTTAAAATGTTTTAAATTAACTCAAAATATTTACAATATAAAATTACTTTTAAAATTTCAAAAAATATTTTATTGTATTGAAATGACTTATGTTCTCTCAAAAAAGAAATTTTATAATAAAACAAAAAAATTTTTATTTTTTAAAATTCAAAAACTTTTATGGAATTGTTTTATTTTAAAAAAAAAATCATTCTTAACATTGTATTCTATAATTTTTTCAAAGAAAAAATATTTTGATTTATATTCTCATTTTAATGAAAATATACTTGAAAAAGAATCTGTTCTTTCAATATTTATTAAAAAAAAATTGTTGTTTTTTCACTACGTTCCTCAGCCTTTGGCCAAGTCTTTTGGACCTTTCTTTTACAAAGAGGTTTGCTGTCGCTCTTTCACTTCAGTGAAGCCTCCGCTTCTCTGCTTCTCCGCTTCTCCGCTCGCTTCGGCTTCGTCGGAGCCGATGCCGATGCCTTTGCCCGCGAAGCTAAGGCATCGGCTCCGACGAAGCGAGCGGAGAAGCGGAGGCATCGGCTCCACCGAAGCGAGCGGAAGGAAGGAAGGAAGGAAGGAAGAGCGAAGAAGCGAAGGCATCAGCTCCACCGAAGCTGAAGCGAAAGCATGCGAAGGAGTGGAGCAAAGCAAAGGAATTAATAATTCCAAATTTGCTTCTTGGCATGCTTCCGCTTCTTTGCATACGCTACATGTAGTCGGCAAAACCAAAGAAAGGCTGTGCAGTAAAAGAAAGCAACAGAATGATTGCAAACTAATAAATATGATTTCAAACAATGTGAAAAAAAGCAACAGGAATCTTGAAATAATATTAGGACCTTTAAAATTTGGATTATCTTTTGAACTTTATTGTAATATTTTATCTTATTATACTTTCAATTCGTTTATAAAACAATCAATTAAAACAATTAAAAGCAATTTTTTATTTTATGATTGTTTTAATTTCTATAAAAAAAAATTTAAAAATTTTAAAAATTATTCTTGCTCTTCTTTTTTAATGTTTTTAAAAGCAACTGGGATAGAAGATTCCAATTCACTCTGTTTCCTTTTGCTCTTTCGTGTAATGAAAGAGCAAATCAAAGAAGCGATTTGCTCCTCTTCGCAAAAGCAAACTAGCGGAGATAGAAAGAAGGAAAGAAAAAGTGAAGCACTAAAAAAAATTTTAGTAAAAAAAAATATAGTTTATAAACTATTATCCAAAAAACAAAATTTAGTGATTAACAATCAAAATTTCTTTTTTGTTTTAAAACAATTAATTGAAATTTTAAAACAAATTAGACCTTTTAAATTTATATTACATCTTAAAAGATATATTTTGTTTACTAAAAACTTAAAAAATTTTACTTTTTTTAATATTATATTAAAAGCTTTTTATCCATGTTATAAGCCATCTAATTTTGTTTTAAATTGTTTTGAAATTGAAAATTATTTAAAATCAAAAATATTTTTTCTTATAAGCAAATTTACAAAAATAAATATGTCATTTTTAAAAAAAAATTATATTTATTTTTTTCTTTCTGAATTAAAAATTCAAAATAACTTTTTAGCAATCTTGTTATATGCATTGTTACTTCAATACACAAATGAACACACACAAACAAACTCAATAATTTCAAATTACAATAGAAGTAAAGATGTAAACAAAAAAATTTTAAATTCTTATAATCAGAAAGAAAAAAACAATAAGAAAGATAAAAATGAATATATTAAATTATATAATATAGGTTTCTATTATGGATCTTTTTTATTAAATTTTAATATAAATATTTTTGATATTGTGGATATTGTTTATAAGAATTTTTATATTTCTTTTTTAAAAATCCAGAAACCCAAATTATTTAAGATTAGATTCATAAAGTCTCATATTAGAAAGAATAAATATTCATTTAAAACATATATAATAAATTTATTTAAATATAAATTTTTCAAATCTGTTTTTAAAAAACTTTTTTTAAACAAAAAAATTAAGAAAAAAAAATATATAAAATCAATATTGTCGCTCAACATTAAATATGAAAAAAGTTTAAAAAATAAAAATTTTTTTTTATATGATTTTAAAAAATTTTTTTTTAATAATTGTTTTTTTACAATCTATAAAAATTTTCAAATAAATAAAATTCAAAATAAAAGTAAATTTTTTTTAATAAAAAAATGGGACCAAAAAATTTTGAGATATCAAAAAACATCAATTTATATTTGGAAAAAGAATAAAATTTCATTTTTTTATGAAAAAAATTATCTGAATATTTTTTATAACAGCAAATTTTCAAATTGTTTAATAACTGATAAAAATAATATTTTCGTTTTAAATAGTAAAAATAGTATTATTAATAAATTTGCAGATGCTACTATTGCATGGAATACAAAATTTAATAGAAGTCATCATCTGATATCACAAAAGAAGATTGACGAAAATAAAGAAAATATTTTCTATTTAAAAAAAAGAAAAATATTAAGCTTAGAAGAAATCGATTCTTTTAAAAAAAATGGATTAAATTTTAAAGGTTTTTTTTTATTTTTTACATATGTATCCAATACATTATTGGATAGCAAAAAACAAATATTTAATACAAAAGAATCTTCAATTATAGATAAAAAAGGTTGCTTAATAAAAAAACAAATTCTTATTTTAAAAAATCATAAAGTGCAAAATTTTCATCAATTCTTCTTTTGCTGCATGCGTTTTTGCTTTACAAGTTTTGAATCTTCAAGTCAATCAAAGATTGATAAACCAAAAACACAGCAAAAGACTCAATATTTAAAGTTTAAAATTAATGCAGGTTTAATACCTTCAAAAAAAAATTTAAAAAAACATTTAAATTTATTAAAAAATATTATTTTAAAATATAATTCTCAAGTTCAAAAAAAACTTCTTTATAAATTGAGTTACAGAATTATGAATTGGAGTTACTACTATAAAATAGTAACAAATTCTCAATTATTTTATTATTCTGATAAGATAATATATAAACTTCTTTGGAAATGGGCTTGTCGTAATCATCCAAATAAAAGTAAAAAATGGATTCAACAAAAATATTTTTTTTCTTTAAAAAATAAAAAATGGGTTTTTGGAATTCTACCAAAAAATTTTGATTCTAAATCATCTAAAAAAGATATATTTTATTTACCTTTTCATAATTTTTTAATAAAAATTTAAAAAAAAAATATATATATTTCTTATATAATATTATTATGATATAATAAATATTTAAGAAATTTAAGCACACAAATTGTTCAAAAAATGTTTTATATAACAATAAAATTATGGCAGGTAAACCAGTTGAACGTCCTTTTTCAGACATTTTAACAAGTATTCGTTATTGGGTTATTCATAGTATTACAATTCCAGCTTTATTTATTGCAGGTTGGCTTTTTGTAAGTACAGGTTTAGCTTATGACGTATTTGGAAGTCCTAGACCTAACGAATACTTTACAGAAGATCGTCAAGATGCTCCATTAATTACAGATCGTTTTAATGCATTAGAACAAGTTAAAAAACTATCTCAACAATAATTTAATCAATAAAAAAAAGTTTAAGTTTCTTTTACTTGCTTCACAAAAGCAAGTAATGAAGCAGTGAAAAGAAACTTAAACTTTTTTTTATTAAGTATGGATTCTTTTGAATTCTTTATAAAGAATTCATACTTAATTTTCTTAAGATTTCGTAATAGAAATCGATTTTTATTAATAAAAAAGTAAAAAAGAAAGTGTTTTGTTTTTAAAATTATAAAAAAATTTGTTTTGCTCTGTCATTCTTCCTTCACTTTGCTTCCTTCTTCGCTTTGCTCCTTCGCTTCTCCTTTTTGGCTTTGCTGAACCGCTTTTTCGCTTTTCAGCTTTGCCAAACCGCTTCTCCCCTTGCATCGGCTTCGCTGAAGCGAGCGAAGGAGAAGCAAAGAAGCGGAGAAAGAGTGAAGAAGCAAAGTGTGGCTGGAAGAAAGAACACACAGTGAAAGCAATATTTATTTTTTAATTTCATTAATGTCATTAATTGAATAAATAATAAATTAAAATGCTTTTTTTTCTATTAAAAAAAAAATTTAAATACAAATTATTCATGATATCATGACATCAAAAAAAATTTATTTATAAAGAAAGAATGTCTCAACAAACTGAAAAAATGGAAATTTTAGTTCGAGCAGTTGGTAGACGAAAAGAAGCTGTGGCTCAAGTTAAAATTGTAAAAGGAACTGGAAAATTTTTAATTAATAAAAAACCAGCTTCTGATTATTTACATAATAATTCAAATTCAATTTTATCAATCCAAGCTCCATTTGAAATTTTACAAAAACAAGAAGTACTTGAAAAAATGCAAGATCAAAATTCAATAAATTCTCAAGAAAGTTCAGAAACAACTTTAAATGGATTAATCCCATCAAATCTTGATGCACATGTAAAAGTGGAAGGGGGAGGGTTAATGGGTCAGACAGAAGCAATTAGATTAGCAGTTGCAAGAGCAGTATGTGAAATGAATGGAACTTCAGAAATTCGCAAAAATTTAAAAGATAAAGGATATTTAACTCAAGATTCACGTATTAAAGAACGACGTAAATATGGGCTTAGAAAAGCAAGAAAAGCTCCACAATACAATAAACGTTAATATTTTAAATATCTTTTTAAGATAATCTTTCATCAATCTAAGATGTTCTTTGCTGCATGTTCACTACTTTGCTTCCTTTCTGCGGCTGCAAAGTGAAACTCTACATGTAAGCAAAAGGCTGCAAAGAAAGGAAACAAAGCAAAAGGAAGTAAGTGAATGGAATGTAAACGAAAGGCTATTTTGCTCCTTTGCTTCACTCCTTCCCTTCATTGCTCCTTCTTTGCTCTGCTTCCTTTTCGGCTTTTCGGCTATTTGGCTTTGCCGAGCCGAACCGAACCGCTTTTTCACTTTTCGGCTTTGCTGAACCGAACCGCTTCTTCGCTCTTCCTTCGCTCGCTTCGGCGAAAGAGCGTAGTGTATGCGAAGACACAAAGCAATTCACTCTGTAAAGAAGTGGAGATAGTCTTTGATTGACAAAAACCAACTTTAAATAAAAAATATTTTCTTTATAAATTACTTTTTTTTATAAGTAATTTATAAAGAAAATATTTTTTTTGAATCTATTTATAAAAATAACCAATTTTATTATTCCTAATAAACTAAAAATAAATAAAAATAAAAAAATTAAAGCAGAAATTTTAATTCATTATTAAAAAATTAAGGAGATGTTTTTACTAAACTATAAAAATAAAAGTTAGAAATTATTAATATTTTTCTTTCTTTGCATTCGCTTTGCTCTGCAACTCCATCGCATGCGTTCTTTGTAGACGCAACATGTAAGCGAAGGAGCAACGCACACCGGTTTTTCTTCGCTTCTTCGCATATACTACGCTCTTTCTCCGCTTTTTCGCTTTTCGGCGAAGCCGAACTGCTTCTTCACTTCGGCGAAGCCTTCACTTCGGCAAAGCCGAAGCAAAGGAGAAGCGAAGGAGCGGAGCAAAGCGAAGGAAGAAAAGCAGAGAAGACTCAAGAAGGTGGCCAGTGAAGAAATGTAGAACACATATTGAAGGACACAAAACAAAGAAGAAAAATATTATTATTTTTTTAAAAATTTTTTTTATATCTTATAAAGTTTTATATTTCTTTTTGAATCTTAAACATATTTGTTTTTTTATAAGATTCGTAAACTTTAAAAAAATTATACTTTATATTATTATGAATAACGAAAATTTTATTCGACGCTATGTTATTATTGGAGAAAGACGATTTAGTAATTATTGGTGGGCTACAATTATTTTAATTGGTGCTATTGGGTTTTTATTAACTGGTATATCAAGTTATATTGGCACAAAAAATCATTTTTTTCTTTCAGAATCTTTTATCCCAAACACAAATATTTCATTTTTTCCACAAGGTTTATTAATGTGTTTTTATGGTAGTTTAGGTCTGTTACTGAGTCTTTATTGGTGGTTTTTAATTTTTTGGAATGTTGGGGGTGGTTTTAATGAATTTAATAAAAAAGAAGGTATCATTCGTATTTTTAGATGGGGGTACCCAGGTAAAAATCGTAAAATTGATTTGTCTTATACTTTAAAAGATGTTGAATCAATTCGAGTAGAATTGAAAGAAGGATTTGATTCTCAAAGAACAATTTTTATGACATTAAAGGGTAAACGTGAAATTCCGTTAACTGGAATTGGACAACCTTTAACAATTCAAGAAATTGAAAAACAAGCTTCTGAATTAGCAAACTTTTTACAAGTTTCCTTAGAAGGTTTATAAAATCTTTTAATAAAGATTTTTGTTACTTTTATGTGCTGTTTTACTTCTTCAATTTCTTTTGCTTTCCATTTTTTTGGAATATTTTTTTTTTTCTTTGATTGTCTCCTTTTGCATATGCTACTTTGCTTTCTTTCACTTGCGTTTGCAGTCGATAGTTTTGCTGTGCTCTTCTCCTTTGCTTTTTCTTCACTCGCTTTTGCTTCGGCTTCGCCGATGCCTTCGCTTTTCGGCGAAGCCGAACCGCTTCTTCGCTTCGGCTTCGGCTTCGCCGATGCCTTTGCTTTTCGGCGAAGCCGAACCGCTTCTTTGCTTCGGCTTCGGCTTCGCCGATGCCCTCGCTTTTCGGCGAAGCCAAACCGCTTCTTCGCTTCGGCTTCGGCGGAGTCAATGCCTACGCTTCTCTGCATCGGCTCCGCCAAAGCGGAAGGGCGAAGGAAGGTCGAAGGAAGAGCGAAGCAGCTGCTCCTTTTGCTCGCTTCGGCTTCGGCGGAGCCGATGCCAATGCGAAGGCAAAGCTGATGCAAAGAAGCAAAGAAAAAGCGAAGAAAAAAGCGAATAGGAGCGATGAAGCAAAGAATGCAAAGCGGAGAAGAGCAAACGACTCCTTCTTCGCTTCTTCTCTTGCATTGTTTTGCAAACATTCACTTACATTTGTAAAACAAAGTAGCACATGTGAAGAAAAAGCTGAGAAGCAAAGGAAATCTTGGATTGCTTCTTTATTTGCTTTGAGAATTGATGCGCTCCACTGCTTCTTCATCTTGCAAATGTAAGTGAATGCACGTAGAAAATGCACGTCGAAATAGATAAGCAGTGAAAATGTAAAGTGAAGTGCTAAAGTTATGAAAAAAGATCATATAATAGATAAATTTGTTTTTTTTTTGCAATTTTTTAAGTTTTATAGTGAAATTATGTTAAGTATTTTTTTATTTTTTACTAAAGTAAAAAAAAAGTGATAATAATAAAATATTAAAAAAAACAAATATATTTTTCAAATATTGTTTTAACCTTTAAAAAAGGGAAACTCAAATAAAATAATGAGTCCAAAGAATAGATTTTTGTCAAGAAAAAGCAATGATTTCTTTTATAATATTTTTATATATAAAATATTTGCATTTATTTATTTCATTTAGAATCATTGATTCTTTAGAATCAATGATTCTTTTGAATCTTTAAGTTCAATTTACAAAAGAAAATAAAAAGATCAAAAATGATTTGAAATGTAATATTCCAAATGAATAATAAAAAAATTAAACAAAATTTTACAAATTAAAATAAAATGAAATTAAAACTTTAAAAATTTTTCTTTAAATTTGAATATTTGGTCTCCTTAAAAAAAAAAAAATGAGAAAAAATTATGCCTCGTTCACAAAGGAATGATAACTTTATTGATAAAACTTTTACTGTTATTGCAGATATCTTATTAAAAGTTTTGCCAACTTCTCAACGTGAAAAACAAGCTTTTATTTATTATCGTGATGGAATGTCAGCACAAGCTGAAGGAGAATATGCAGAAGCGTTACAAAATTATTTTGAAGCAATGCGATTAGAAGTAGATGCATATGATAGAAGTTATATTTTATATAATATTGGATTAATCCATACTAGTAATGGAGAACATGGAAGAGCATTAGAATATTATTATCAAGCTCTTGAAAGAAATCCATCTCTGCCTAGTGCTTTAAATAATATTGCAGTAATCTATCATTATCGTGGAGAACAAGCAATTGAAAATGGACAATCAGAAATTTCTCAAATTTTATTTGAAAAAGCTGCAGATTATTGGAAAGAAGCCATTCGATTAGCACCAACAAATTATATTGAAGCTCAAAACTGGTTAAAAATGACAGGGCGTGATAGTGGAATATAATTTAAAAATAGTAATATATGATTTTTGCTGCATGTTTGCTTCTTAATTTTGTGGTCGGTGAAGTCAAAGAAAGCATATGAAAATATTTTTTTGCTTGCATTCTTCATTCCATTCATTTATCCTTTGCTGCTTATACACTTTGCTTTTTCTTTGCTTCTCTTTGCTTCTTCGCTTTGCTCCTTATCTTCACTTCTTCGCTTCTCCTTCGCTCTTCCTTCCTTCCTTCCGCTCACTTCGGCAAAGCTGAAAAGCAGAGACGCGGAGAAGCGGTTCGGCTTCGCCGAAAAGCGAAGGCATAGGCATCGGCTCCGCCGAAGCAGAAGCCGAAGCGAAGAAGCGGTTCGGCTTCGCCGAAAAGCGAAAGAGCGAAGAAGCGAAGAAGCGGTTCGGCTTCGCCGAAAAGCGAAAGAGCGAAGAAGCAAAGAGAAAGGATCAGCTGAAAAGCGAAGAGTAATGAACTGCAAAGTGAATAGCCAAAGAAAGGACATGGAGTGAACCGCTTCTTTGCCTCTCTGCTAGTTTGCAAATCGAAAAGAATGCAATCTTTTATTTTAAACATGCAGCAAATGGGAAGAATAAGTTAATATGAAAGATTGCTGAATGGAATAAAAAATTCAAAAAGCAAACAATAATACAATTATTCTTTTTCTTATATTTTATTTAAAAATAAAAAAACGGAAGTGGTTCTTGAAAAAAAAAATAAATTTTATAATTATGAAATTAGCTGTATATGGTAAAGGAGGAATAGGAAAGTCAACAACAAGTTGTAATATTTCTTTAGCATTATCAAGAAGAGGTAAAAAAGTATTACAAATTGGTTGTGATCCAAAGCATGATTCTACATTTACATTAACTGGATTTATGATTCCTACAATTATTGATACCTTAAAATCAAAAGATTATCATTATGAAGATGTATGGCCTGAAGATGTTATTTATCAAGGTTACGGAGGAGTTGATTGTGTAGAAGCTGGAGGACCTCCAGCAGGGGCAGGTTGTGGAGGTTATGTTGTTGGAGAAACAGTTAAATTATTAAAAGAATTAAATGCGTTTTATGAGTATGATATTATTTTATTTGATGTATTAGGAGATGTAGTATGTGGTGGTTTTGCTGCTCCATTAAATTATTCAGATTATTGTATTATTGTTACAGATAATGGTTTTGATGCCCTTTTTGCAGCAAACAGAATTTGTGCTTCAGTAAGAGAAAAAGCTCGTACACATCCTTTACGTTTAGCAGGTTTAATTGGAAATCGAACAAATAAAAGAGATTTAATTGAAAAATATATTGAAGCTTGTCCAATTCCAGTTTTAGAAGTTCTACCTTTAATTGAAGATATTCGTATATCTCGAGTTAAAGGTAAAACTTTATTTGAAATGGCTGAAACAGAAAAAACAATTACTTTTATTTGTGATTATTATTTAAATATTGCAGATCAATTACTTACAGAACCAGAAGGAGTTATTCCACGAGAATTATCAGATTCAAATTTATTTTCATTATTGTCAGATTTTTATTTAAATCCAACTATTAATAATAAATCTGAACAAAATTCTTTAAAAATATCTGGAGAAAATGATATGTCAAGTATGAATAATTCTTTAAATAAAATAAAAGAAGAAAACATTGAATTCTTTTTAGTTTAATTTTATTTTTTTTGTGTCAAATGTTTTTGGTTTTTGGAATCTTTGATTATTCAGGTTTCTTTCTTTTGAGATCTTTAATAAAAGAATAAAGCAAACCTTATCAATTCTCTTTAATCCTAAAAGAAATCAAAAATTCCAAAGAAAGTTCATATACAAAATATATTTGTATTTTTGAACAATAGTAAAAAAAATTTTTAAATTATGAAAGTTCGTTCTTCTGTAAAAAAAATATGTACAAAATGTAGACTTATTCGTCGAAAAGGTAAAGTTATGGTTATTTGTACAAATCCAAAACATAAACAACGTCAAGGATAACTTTATTATTAATTAATATTACTTTATAATTGACTTAGTCTTTATTAATTAATAAAGACTAAGTCAATTATAAAGTAATAATACAATATTTTTATAACAAATTTTCTATATTTTTATATTTTAATAATGTTTATAGAAATTATTATGATATAATAATCATATAGAGAAGAAAAATTAAACTTTAAATTTAAGTTTTAAAATTTTGTTGTTATTAATTAGGAAATTATATATATTATTTCCTAATTAATAACAACAAAATTTTTATAAAACAATATATAAAATTGAATACTAATAATTTTATAAACAAAAATTATTTCGAAATAAAAAGAAAATTTCTTTATTTTTAGTAATTTTTAGAAATAATACTTAATATATAAAAAATAAAAAAATATTTGTTTAGTATTTGATATTTTTTATTCTAGAATAGCAGATTATTTAAAATCTATTATTCTTATTTTTTTATTAATTTAAAAAAATTAACTTTAAATTTTAGATAAAATCAAATAATTTTAACTTTTTTTGCTTCTCTGCAAGCGGAGGAGCAAACCACTCCTTTGCTTTGTTGCGCTTCATTGCTCCTTCTCTGCTTCTCCACTTCTTCACTTCTCCTTCCCTTTTCTTCCTTCTTCGCTTCGCTCCTTTGCTTTGTTCGCTTACGCGTAGCGTATGCGAACGATGCCTCCGCTTCTTCGCTTCTCCGCTCGCTTCGGCGATGCGGAGCGAAGAAGCGGCGATGCGGAAGGAAGAGCGAAGAAGCGGAGAAAGAGCGAAGAAGCGGAAAAGAAAAGAGCCGTTCACTTTTTTGTGGAGCGATGAAGCAAAAGGAGCTGCAGAGCGCAGTGATGGAACAGCAAAGTGAATGAAAGAATTAAAAATTCAAATTATCTTATTAATCTTATTATTTGAAATTGTTTTTGATAACTTTTATTTTAACAAAAGAATATTATGTCATATAATAATTTTGAAGGGTCAGTTAAAAAAATGATTTTATCTGTGGGTATTATTGTTGGTATCCTTTTTAATGGGATGTCACCAGCAGAAGCATATCCTGTTTTTGCTCAACAAAACTATGAAAACCCACGTGAAGCAAATGGAAGAATTGTTTGTGCAAACTGCCATTTAGCTCAAAAATCTGTTGAATTAGAAGTACCTCAAGCAGTCCTTCCTGATACAGTTTTTGAAGCTGTTGTAAAAATTCCTTATGATAAACAAGTACAACAAGTATTAGGAAATGGTAAAAAAGGGGATATCAATGTTGGAATGGTTTTAATTTTACCAGAAGGGTTTGAATTAGCACCAGCAGATCGTGTTCCAGAAGAAATGCAAAAGAAAGTTGGAAAGTTATATTACCAACCATATAGTCCAGAGAAAAAAAATATTTTAGTTGTTGGCCCAGTAGCTGGGAAAAATTATAGTGAAATGGTAATCCCAATTTTATCTCCTGACCCTGCAAAAGATAAAAATGTTTCTTACTTAAAATATCCAATTTATTTAGGAGGAAATAGAGGTCGTGGTCAAGTTTACCCAGATGGTTCAAAATCAAATAATAATATTTTTAACTCTCCAGCAACAGGTAAAATTACAAGTGTAGCTGTTGGGAAAAAAGCATATGAAATTACTATTGAAACATCAAATGGGCAATCTATTGTAGAAAAAATTCCTGCTGGTCCAGAATTATTAGTTAAAGAAGGTGATACTGTACAACAAGATCAACCTTTAACAAATAATCCAAATGTAGGTGGATTCGGACAAAAAGATGAAGAAATTGTTTTACAAAACCCTGCACGTATTCAAGGATTATTAGCTTTCTTCTTTACTGTTTTATTAGCGCAAGTATTATTAGTTCTTAAGAAAAAACAATTTGAAAAAGTACAATTAGCTGAAATGAATTTCTAATCATTTTAGAATGATTTTTTGGCTTTTACTTTTTATTTTTTAAACCTTTTGCATTCTTTTCTTCTCCCTTTTTAGTGAAAATTCTTGATGTATGTTTAGTTCTTCATTTTTAGAATCTTCCATTCTGCTATTTCACTGCTTTATCACATATCCTATGCTTAGTTGTGCCTTCTTTGCTTTTTCTTCGCTTCTTCGCTCTGCTTCCTTCGCATACACTACGCTCTTTCGCTTTGGCTTCAGCGGAGCCGATGCCTCCGCTTCTCCACTTCTCCGCATCCACTTCGCCGAAGCGGAAGGAAGAACGAAGAACCGAAGAAGCGGAGAAAGAGCATCAGAGTAAAGCAAAGAAACGGAAGAGAAGAAGTGGAGAGAAGCATGTAAATAAGTGGGCACAAAGAAGAAGTAGCAAACGCAAAGCAAAAGAACACACAGTGAAAAAAGCAAATTTTAAAAATCATTTAATAAAGATTATGTCTTATTAAATATAATTCTAAACACTATGTTTAATAATACATAATCTTTATAACTATACTAATCCTTTGCTTTTCGGCTTTGCCAAACCGCTTCACTGCTTTGGAAAAATAAACAGTATTTAAAGATTTTTTCATATTTAAAATTTAAATATATAAAAAATTTTTCTCCACTTCTTCACAGCCATTACGTGGACTCCTTCACTACTTTGTTTGTTCTCTGCTCCTTTGCTTTTCGGCTTTGCCGAACCGCTTCACTGCTTTGCAAAGGAAGCAAAGCAAAGGAGCAGAGCAACACACAGCGATACAAAGCAGAAGCGAATAAGGACACATGTACAATGTACAAGTGGAAGCAAATAAAAAAAGTTTTTTTAAAAGTTCGAAATTGTAATTTTATTTGAATATTTTTCATTCTTTCTTCATTTTACATTCTTTACAGCTGCATCGGCTCCGCCGAAGCAGACACCTCTTTTTTTTTGTATATGCTACACTTCTTGCTTCATGAAGCAAAAGAGTGTGCGCTTCTCCACTTTTCATTCTTTGCTTCTCCGCTCGCTTCGGCTTCGCCGAAGTTGAGAAGCGAAGTGGAGAAGCGAAGCCAAAGCGAAGCGGAGAAACGCAGAATGCAAAGCGGCTCGAAACAAAGCCGAAAAGAGAAGCAAGAAAGTAAAAAAGTAACAGCTGTGAAGGAATGAAGCAAAGACAAGATTAAAATTAAATTTCAAAAATTATGAACTTATTTAACAATTTTAAAGAATTGTTTTTGAATTTTTGATATTCTTTTTTAAGAATATCAAAAGATTTGAAACAATTTACAATTCATTAAATTATTTAATTATAATAAAAATAGTATTGACGCTGTTTGATAAAAAAAATAAAAAATGTCAGTTACAAAAAAACCAGATTTATCAGATCCAGTTTTAAAAGAAAAATTAGCAAAAGGTATGGGTCATAACTATTATGGAGAACCTGCTTGGCCAAACGATCTTTTATATATTTTCCCAGTTTGTATTTTAGGAACATTTGCATGCTTAATTGGATTAGCTGTTTTAGATCCAGCAGCTATTGGAGAACCAGCAAACCCTTTTGCAACACCATTAGAGATTTTACCAGAATGGTATTTCTACCCAGTTTTCCAACTTTTACGCACAGTACCTAATAAATTATTAGGGGTTCTTTTCATGGCCGCTGTACCTTTAGGTCTTGCGCTTATTCCATTTGTAGAGAACGTTAATAAATTCCAAAACCCTTTCCGTCGACCTATTGCTACAACATTCTTTATTGTGGGGACACTTGTTGCAATTTGGCTTGGAATTGGAGCAACTCTACCAATTGAAATTAGTTTAACTTTTGGTTTATTTTAATAAATAGAAATATCTTTATTTATATTGAATTTATTTATATTGAATTTAACTATGTATTTTAATAAACAAAAATACATAGTTAAATTTAAAAGAAGGTTTTAAAAGATATTTCTTTTAAAACCTTCTTTTATTTATGAATAACAAAAAAAAGAAAAATTTATTAAATTAAAACCTTCTCCATTTGTGGAGTGTATGTTTTTTTTTGGTCTTGATATTACATTACCTTTTGAGTTAAATTGTAAAAAATTTTTAGATAGTTCAAGTATTATATTTACTGAACCTTCTGAACAAAATTTAATATTTCAACCAAATACTTCTATCAATATTCCAAATTTAATATTTCAACCAAATATTTCTATCAATATTCCAAATTTAATTAATTTCTATAATTATGGAAATATAGAAGTTTTATTTAAGGATTCAATGTGGTATTTATCTACTGATAAAAATGCAACCATGTTTTTTATTCCAAAATTAGAAAATGATAATAAAAATATTTTAAACCTTTTTAAAAGTGAACCTTCGGAATTTTTAAATATATCATTTAAAGTTGAAGAAAATGATTTTACAAGACGTTGTAATGTTTCGGTTGTTATTGAAAATAAAACCAACTATTATATTGGTTATGTAATTCAATTCTCAAACTTGAGAATTAAATTCAATAAATTAAGCAATAACAAAAAAGATGTTTTTATTGATTTTATGATTTATTAAATTGATTTAATAAATCATAAAATCATAAAATCAATAAAACTTAATTAAATAAAGTATCAACAAGTTTCAACAAGTGTCAACAAGTGTCAACAAGTGTTAAAAAGTCTATTTTTTGAAAAGCGAAGCCACACAGTTCGCAAGTGAAGAGGAGTGGAACAAAACAATTTATTATTCTTTATTAAATTTATTTAAATAAAATTAACTGAAAATTTTATTTTTTTTTTAATATCGACTTTTTTTTATTAGGATATAATAAAAATACAAATATTTATTCAGATTGAATAAGATTTTCTCAATGAAATTCAATTTTATACGTTTAAACCGTGCAATCTGCTTTTACAAACCTTAAGTTATATATTAAAAAAAAAATTATTTGTTTACTTTTTTATTTGTTTAAAATTTTTCAAACATTATATAACAATTATTTTTTTTTTTGCACTTTTTTATATTTGCAAATGTGACATTTTGTTTTGTTTATCTTTGATTGTTTTTTCTTCATCTTTGTTTTTTACATTCGCCCCTTTTTCGCTCACAGACTAGTTCTCTACTTCTTTGCTCTTTTGCTCTTTCGCTCTTTTGCTCTTTTGCTTCGCCGAAGCAGAGTGAGCGAAGGAGCGAGCAAAGGAGCAAGCAAAGGAGCGAAAGCAAAGAAGAAGCAAAATAATAACTAAGAAGATACAACAATCTTAAAATTTTTTGTTTGTTATATTTAATGTCTTTAAACTACGTAGTTCAGAAATTGATTCTTGTTATTATTTAGAAAGTTCAATTTTTGTTTAACTTGGTTTTTATTTTTTAATATTTTTTATGAAAACACAAAATGGTTTGTATGGTACTAATTTTAGTAAAGGTATGGTTGTTTGTAATCGTAGAGTGCCACTTTTAAAACAAAGTGGACTTTCAAAGCAATATATATTTTATGCACAAGGTTTTGATGGAGAAGGTGCTATTTCTCCTTCGCAAAGCGAGGAAGAACAACGTCTTCGCCCTTCCTTCGCCCTTCGGCTTCGGCGGAGCCAATGTGGAGAAGCGGAGGCATCGGCTCCACCGAAGCCAAAGCGAAGAAGCAGAGGCATCGGCTCCACCGAAGCCAAAGCGAAGAAGCAGAGGCATTGGCTCCACCGAAGCCAAAGCGAAGAAGCGGTTCGGCTTCGCCGAAAAGCGGAGGCTCCACCTTCGGCGAAGCCGATGCGAGGTAGGGGGGGGCGCCAAGAAGCAGAATCTGCATCTGCACCTGCAGAGCGAAGCAACACAACAAACTCCTTTACAAGGTCGCTCAGGAGAAAACCCTTCAAATGAATCAGCAAGAACACCCCCCCAACCTTTTGTTCCATTGAAAATTAAGGAGCCACTTCAGGGTGCTCAGTAACAGTAAATGATTTCGCACGCACTGTGCGAAATTCTTTATCTAACGTTGGTGAAAACTTGCGAAATCTGGTTGGTCAAAGCAGCGCTCCTCCAACAAGTATAGAAAATACCCAAAGTGGAGCACGTGCGATGCCAGCAACTCAAGTTGAGTTGCGACCACAAGAACTCAACACTGCTCAACTAATTGCTTATCCAGGTATCGTTTCAAAGAATGATACCTTAGTGCTTTCACGTAATACAATGTTAACAATTACGCTAACATATGAGATTAATTTAACACAAAAAGCACTTAAAGTTTTAAAAGCAACTGAGCACAACATTATATTCATACTGGTGCCAGAAGGTAATTTAACTTGTAGCATAATCACACTGCTTGATGCTTTCCGTGACCAAATTTATTCAAAACTGCGTAGATTACAACAAAAAGGTGTAATTTATAAAAGAATTGAAGTAAAAATTCAAGAAATTTCGAGCCCAGTAATGGATTTAAGTGGTTTTGCAGTATCTACTGTAAAAGTAGAACCTATTGCAAAAATAGGTCTAGGGATTATTAATTTTTTTAATTATATTTTTTTTATTTTTTTTAATTTTTTCTTTAATTTTAGAATTAATTAGTAAAGAAAGAAAAAATCTTTTTCTTGAAAATGAAATTTTAAAATTAAAGAAAAAATTAGAAAATTTAGAACAATTTTCTATTAGAATTGAAGAAAAAAGGGATCCTTCTTCAGTATCAGGTAGTGAGCCAACATGCTCCGTGCATACTCTTTTGCATCCTCAATCTTTGATTGATGAAGTAGAGAGCAACAAAGAAACAAAAACATGCGAATTATTAAAACAAAAAACATCTAACATGCAGCAGACAAAAACTATAACAAAAATAACAGAAGAAATAAGTAGTCCTTTACCTCGCTCTGCGTGCTCCACTTTGCCAATCTTTGATCAGCGACGTGAACGTAAAGCAAAAGCAGGTGAGTCATTAAAAAAAAATTCTCTCGCTCCTTTGCTCCTCCGCTAGCGGAGGAGCAAAGTGCTTCATTCTACAAAAGGCTGCAAATAAGACAAACAAAAATAAAAATGAATAATTATCCTTCAATAGCTGGAAATGAAACTCTGATTCGTTTTAAAGATTTTGATAAAAAATTAAATCCAAAAATAATTTTTGAAGATAGTTATGTTTTAGCACTCGAAAATTCTTTTTTAGAGAATTTTTTAAAAGAATCTTTGAAAGGCGAATTTTTATTAAAATATTCTTTGATTTCAAGTGTGATTTTAAATATGATTGTTTTTGATATTGAAACAAATAATTCACAACTTATTTTTGGATTTTATTTTGCATCATTAAATTGTTTGTTCAATTTGTTGTTGATAAAGATTCTCCAATAGAAGTTCACAAAAAATATCAAACTATTTTACAAAAATTCTTTTTCAGTCTGCAAGAGTTTGCAATGTCTTCACTTCACTTCATTTACTGTATGCTGCTTCTTCTTTACAAAAAAAACCAGCCACTTCTTTTAAGCGAAGAAGAGAGTCCGGTTATTCTTTCAATTTTGACAGGTTATAATCTTAGCAATTTTGATCTTATAATTTTAGAAAAGTTTCTGGAACCTTGTTATATGAATTCAAATATTGTTTTACAATGTAGAAGTTTAGCTGTTCTAGTACTACTACTACTGATGTTCTAAATTTAGAACTCCTTTCGCCCAACACAAGGGACTTATCCTAGTTCCGTTCATTGAAAATATTAACAAATTCCAAAATCCATTCTGCTGCCCTATTGCCACTACACTTTTCTTAGTAGGAACTTTAGTAGCAATTTGGTTAGGTATCGGGGCAACATTACCTATTGAAATTAGTTTAACTTTTGGTTTATTTTAATATTTTTTAATAAAATACAATGATGTATTGTAAACATTTTTTAATTAATTAAAAAGTGTTTACAATACATCATTGTATTTTTTTATAGTAAAAAAGTATTTACAAATTTTAATATTTGACAAAATTTTGCTTTTAAAATAAAATAATATTGTTATTTCTTTATATATATATATATTTTTTTAAAAATAATTTTTGAACTATTTTTGAGCTTATCGTCTAATGGATAGGACAGGAACCTTCTAAGTTTCTAATGTAGGTTCGATTCCTACTAAGCTCAAATATTGAGATTAATAAAGTAGAAAAAAAAATTTCTTAATGTGTTTGCACAAACATCCTTTCACTTGCTTTGTTCCTTTAGCTTTTCTTCGTCTTTGCTCCTCTTCGCTTTGCTTCCTGATGCAGACGCTACTTCTTCGCCAAAGCGAAGAAGCAGTTCGGCAAAGCCGAAAAGCAAAAAGAATGCAAACCAAAAGAACACACAGTGATGAAGCAATAATATTTTTTTATACTCTTTAAATATAGAGATATATTTTATTATTGAAAATTTTACAATAATAAGATAAAATGATCATAAATTATAATTTACTATTTATCTTAAAAATAACTTTTTGCCTACTTAGCTCAGTTGGCCAGAGCATCTGTTTCATACGCTGAAAGTCACTAGTTCGAATCTAGTAGTAGGCATTAAAAACTTATAATAATTATCCTTTAAGTATAATAGCTATTTTGATAATTTTAAATATTATCATTTAAAATTCTTTTTATATTAAATCTTTGATTTTTTTTTTAGACTTTCACAATTTTTTTTTTTTTGAAGTTTCTATTTTTCTTGAATTTATATAATTTTTTTTAAAATTCAATTTCTCTGCTTTTTCATGACTTCCGCTTATGCTTTTTTTTTTTTTATGTGTAGTGTGTTCTTTGCCCTCCACTCTCCTGATACCTTGGCTGCTTCTCCACTAGCTCAATTTGAAGCCGCTCCTTCGCTTTGCAGCTGCTCCTTCGCTTTGCAGCTGCTCCTTCGCTTTGCAGCTGCTCCTTCTTAGCTCTTCCTTTCTTCGCTTCAACTTCGGCTCCGCCGATGCCTTCGCTTCGGCGGAGCCGATGCCTTCGCTTCGGCGGAGCCGATGCCTTCGCTTCGGCGGAGCCGATGCCTTCGCTTCGGCAAAGCCTTCGCCAAAGCGGAAGAGCGAAGAAAGGAAGAGCTAAGAAGGAAAAGCAAAAAAGCAGAGCGACTGGAAGTGAAGCGGTGAGGGGCAACATGCCGCTCTGACACTCCGCAGAAGCAAAGTGAAGGAAGCAAAACAAAAGCAAAGAAGCAAAGAGAACACTTTCTAATTTTGAAAAAAAAATGAAATATAATTAATGGCAACAAAAAAAACTCCTTATTAAAATAAGAAAGAAAATTTTTTCAGAATCATATTTTTTTATGACTAATTTTTTTCTTACTTGCAAAGAATGCATTTTAGAAAGTCCTACTAATTTTTATGGTTGCTTTTATTTAGGTCCTTTTAATTCAAGTCAAAGTTTAACAGTTGCTAATGGTTTAAGAAGAACTTTATTATCTGAAATACCTGGATTAGGAATTGAAAGTATAGAAATAGAAGGAGTTGAACATGAATTTTGTACTTTTCCTGGAATTAGGGAGTCAATATTAGATTTATTATTAAATTTTAAAGAAATTGTTTTAAAATATAATAATGAACAAAAAAAAACATTTTCAGAATTTTCCCCAAACAAAGAAGAATCCTATCAGACTTCAAAATCTGATTTGAATTCAAAGAAAAAACCACTTTATGGATATTTACAAACAAGAGGCCCAGGTATTATAAGAGCTTCAGATTTAAAATTACCAGCATCTGTAACTAGTGTTGATCCGAATCAATATATAGCAACACTTACAACAGATGGTTTTTTAAATATTCGATTCACAATTTGTGAAGGGTTTACAAAAATGCAAAATTCTAAATTAAAATATAATCAATTAAATAAAAATTTAGTTGAAAAAGAATTTTCATGGTTATTTGAAAGTGAAACTTTTAAAAAAAATCAAAGTCTTTCTCATAAAAATATAGATATCTTTCGTTTTGGCGAAGCCGAAGCGAAGGAGGGAAGACAATCAAAGATTGGCACAAGCACTGATCCAAAGGATCAGAATGACAAACAATCATATAAAGACAGTAATCTAGAGAAAAATATTCTCTCTAATAAAAAAATATTTAAAAATTCAAAAACATTATGGTTAGATCCAGTATTTACACCAATTTTAAAAGTTAATTATATTATTGAATCTTATGGCTCTTTAGAATTAAATCCAAGCAATCAAGTAATTCTTTTAGAACTTTGGACAAATGGCAGTATACACCCTCGCGATGCTGTATATTCAGCCTTGAGTGAATTATATTTAATATTTTCAAAACTTGAACAAATGAAAATTTTAAATAGTATTTTTGCAAAATCAATTTTAAAAGATAATAAATCTTATTCTAAAATTATTAAAAAAGTAAAATATGATTATAGTTTTTATAAATCTAATAATTTAAAAAAATTAAAAAAAAAATTATTTGGAATCTCTGGATTTTCTCAATTTCCAAATATAGCACAGCCCCAAAAAGAAATAAAAGATGCAAATCAATTGAAACAAAAATCTATTATTGCAAAAAAAAGAATTTCCTCTTTGGCTTCGCCAACTTCAAATAATGAAATAAAAAAGAATTCAGAATTAAATTTTATGAAACAAAACTTTTACAAAGAAAACAATACTATAGATTCTCTTAATTTACCTTTTCGTATAAAAAATAGTTTAAAAAATGCAAATATAATAAGTATTGAAAATCTTTTAAATTACCAAATTGAAGATTTAAAAAAAATTCCAGGAATTGGCAATCAATCTTTAATTTTATTGATAAAAAAATTAAATGAAAAAGGATTAAAATTGAAAAGATAAAATATGTTTTCTTAAAAAATTATAGAAATGCTCACTTTCATTTTCTTTACTTTTATTTTTTCAAAATTGAAATTTTTTTTTTATCATAAAGAATATTGGTTAAGAATTTTGTATTCTTTTAATATAAAATTTAATATATGATTATTTATTGCCTAAAAAATTGAAGATAATTTGAAATTTTTTTCTTGGTGTGCCTTCGCTGTGCCTTCTTTGCCTTGCTTCTTTGCTTTGCTCTTTCTTCTTCTCCGCTCGCTTCGGCTTCGGCGGAGCCGATGCCTCCGCTTCGCTTCAGCGGAGCTGATGCGAAGGCTTCGGTGGAGCAGATGCGAAGGCTTCGGTGGAGCAGAGAAGAACAAAGAGCAAACTGTTCTGCAGAAGTGGAGCAATGGTCCAAAGGACTGATGCTCAACTTCTGTATCAGGAGCATCAAAGCGAAGACAAGCAATAAGTTTAATTAAAAAAACATTTTTTATTGATATAGAAATTACTTTTAAGTAAAAATTAAAAGTAATTTCTATAGCAAAATAGATAAATTATTAAAATTTTAAAATTTTGATTCTTTTAAAAATATAAACAAAAAGTTCAATTTGTAATCTACAAACGTTAAATTTCTTTATTTTAAAGTTTTTTTCAATTTTACTTCCCCTTTAATATTTTTATGAAAGTTTATTTTTATTTCATTATTCACGCCCTGTAGGACTTGAACCCACGACATCAGGTTTTGGAAACCTGCGTTCTACCAACTGAACTAAGAGCGTTAATTTTTTAAAGATAGCAATAATAATTAAAAAATCTAATCTTATTAATAACATATTTATAAAGAGATACTAATAAATATACATAATATTATTACATATTAATTTTTTTGTGTCAATTTTATATGATCTAATCATACAATAATCTAACCATACAATAAAATATTTTAAAAATTTAAATCTATTTTAAATACTTTATTGAAATCTTTTTCAACAAAAAGAATTTTATTAATAAACTTCAATTTTCTTGACAATTTTTTTATATATTTGTAAAATATTACAAATGAAATAATATAATTTAAAAATAAAGAAAAAAAGGCCCCCATCGTCTAGAGGCCTAGGACACCTCCCTTTCACGGAGAAAACGGGGATTCGAATTCCCCTGGGGGTAAGCAAAATTTGTTGATTTTAAAAAATCAATAATTGTCATCATGTGCTTTATCTGCTTTCAAATAAAGCACATAATTGTCATCATGTGCTTTATCTGCTTTCAAATAAAGCACATAATTGTCATCATGTGCTTTATCTGCTTTCAAATAAAGCACAAAACAGCGTATGAAAAACTTTGAATAATGTTAGGTTTTTTATATCAAAAACCTAACATTGCTGCTTCATAACTTCTTCACTGAATTTTTTGGGTCTTTGCTTCTTGGCTCCACAAAGGAGCCAACCACCATATGCAACTTTACTTTGCTATATTGCTTTATTCACCACTTTCTTTGATGTTTGTTCATTAGCTTTTTCTTCGCTTTACTTCTTCGGCTTTGCCTTCGCATTGGCATCGGCTCCGCCGAAGCCGAAGCAAAGCGGAGGCATCGGCTCCACCGAAGCCGAAGCGAGTGAAAGAGCGAAGAAATGAAGCGAAGAAAAAAATGAAAATGCATGTGAAGGAAAAGCAATATAGAGGTAGTATACAAAAGGTGTAAAAGGACTCTTCCTAAGGCCCTTTGACTATGCCAAAGTGCAGGTCATAGCAGAGGCAGAAGGAAGGAAAGATACAAAGGAGTAGTGCATCAGGATGAGAAAGCAATCAAAAATTGCAAAAGAAAAAGTGCAAAAATTGAAATCGATTTATTAAAGTAAATAAAAATGTAAATAATTCTTATTATGTCAAGATATTTAGGTCCACGCTTACGAATTATTCGTAGAATTGGTAAATTAAGAGGTTTCACAAGAAAAAAACCTTTTCGCAGATCTTTTAAAGGTAGAGGAGCTTTAGAAGGAAAAGTATTGCCTCCTGGACAACATGGGTTAACAAAATTATTCAAAAGTCGTCCTTTTGATTCAAGTGAATCAGATTATTTAATTCGTTTAAAAGTAAAACAAAGATTACGTTATAATTATGGGATTAATGAGAAACAATTAGTTAAATATGTGCGTCAAGCTAAAAAAATGAAAGAGTCAACAGGTCAAGTTTTATTACAGTTATTAGAAATGAGATTAGACAATATTGTGTTTCGTTTAAACATGGCTCCAACAATTGTAGCAGCTAGACAATTAATTAGCCATGGACATATTCGTGTTAATAATCAAAAAGTAAATATTCCAAGTTATATGTGTAAACCAAAAGATGTTATTTCTGTAGCAATGAAAGAAAAATCATTAAAATTAGTACATCGAAATTTACAAGAATATTATAAAAAAATGCGTTTTTATAAAAAAGGATTAGAAAAAACGTTAGCTTATGTTCTATATAAAAGAAATTTAACATCTTCAATAACAAATGCACTTCAATTAATTAATCAAGGAAATGTGCAGGTTAATAATAGAAAAATTCTATTTCCAAATTATATTTGTAGTTCGAAAGATACTATCTCTTTAAAAACAGATAAAGGAATTCGTAAATTTAAATTAAATGATTCTTTATAAAAATAAAAAAACAAATTTTATTAAAAATATTCAAATTTTAAAAGTTTTATATATTTTTTTTAACTTTTGTTTGATCTTTCATAATTTTCTTTTAGAATCTTTTTTTTTTTTAAGAGTAATATTTGATTTGTCAATCTTTGATTGACAAATCAAAAGAACAAATCAATTGAAATAATATTCAATTGCTAATTCTTTGTTTTTCAAGAAAAAATTCAAAATATATATATTTTGTTTTCACTTTCATTCTTTTACAGTACTTTTGCCTTGTGAATACAAAGCAAAAGTACTGTTAAAAAAGAAGCAAAAAAGCAAATAGAGCTTTGCTCTATAATGTACTGCTCCGAAGGCTCTGACAAAGAAACAAGTACTTAATAGAAGATTTAGAAAGACAAAGTAAACTATTATCTTTGATTACAAATTATCTTTAATGCTATAATTGATTATTTATTTTTCAAATAAGAGGTACTTAAAGCAAATGATGTAAAAGAATTTTAAATTTTAAAAGAAAAAATAAAAAATTTCTCTTAATCTTTTTTTTTTTTTTTAACAAAAAAAATAAAATAAAAATTATTATAGAAAATACAAACTTTAAATTTTTTTTATATAAAAATATATATAATAAATTTTTTTTAATTTCTATTTATATAGAATTCTTTAAAAATTTATAGTATAATTAAAAAACATAAATATTTTTTTTTAAAAGCCTTCGTGATGAAATTGGTAGACATCCTGGTTTTAGGAACCAGTGCACTTGTGCGTGTCGGTTCGAGTCCGACCGAAGGCATTAAAATGAAATTTGTTAATAAAAAAAAAGGTCTACATAACAATTAAAAAAAAATTTTTATTGTTTTGTGTTTAATTAAAAAAAGATATGTGTTTTTTATCGCAAATATTATTTGATTTTTTTCTTTAGAAGAATTGTATAAATAATATTTGGGAGAATTGAATATTCTTTTTAAATCTTTTATTATTTAAGATCAAAGATTGCTATTTACTGCTTCTTTAAATAAGCATAATGTAAGAAAAGAAGTGGTTTGCTCGATTTCTGCAGAGTGGTTTGTTCTTTTTTCGCTTTGCTTCTCCTTTGCTTTGCTTCCTTCGCTCTTCCTTCCGCTTTGGCTTCGGCTCCGCCGATGCCTTCGCTCTTCCTTCCGCTTTGGCTTCAGCGGAGCCGATGCCTTCGCTCTTCCTTCCTTCCTTCCGCATCGGCGAAGCCTCTGCATCGGAGAAGCCTCTGCATCGGAGAAGCCTCTGCATCGGCGAAGCCTTCGCTTCGGCGAAGCCTCCACATCGGTGAAGCCTTCGCTTCGGCGAAGAAAGAGTGCAAAGAGTGAAGGAAGCATCAATCCTTCAGACCTTTTTTACGCAAAGCAGTGCGTGTCACTCCTTCTTTGCTTTGCATTCTCCACTATGACACTTGTTCGCTTCTTTGCTTCTTCGCTCGCTTCGGCGGAGCCAATGCGAACGCGAAGCCGATGCACAGAAGCAAAGCAAAGCGAAGAAGAGCGATGAAGCGAAGAACGCATGTGATGGAGCGGCAGAGCAAAGGAGCAATCAAAGATTATTTAGTTAGCTTTGGTAAAAAGTCTACTACAATAGCAAAAGAAAGAACAATCTTAAATTTACTTGATTTCTTTTATTTGTTTTCAATTTATGAATGTGCAGAAAAAGATGCAAAGTTTTTTTGCTTTGGTTTGTGAAATAGTGGAATAAAAGAAAAAGAAGTGACAGAACTGATAGATGTTTTATTTGACATATTTGATAACAAAAAAAACAAAAAAAAATAATCTTTGATTGTGCTTTTTTTTTTGAAGATTAAAGAAGCAACCAAGTTATAGATCAAAAAAGTGAACCAAAAGAACAATTTTTGATTCAAAAAAAAGAAAAACACAGATATAAAATATTAAAAAAAATGTAATTTTTTGTTTTATTAAAAAATGCCAATTGGAGTACCTAGAATTATTTATTGTTGGGGAGAAGAACTCCCAGCACAATGGACTGATATTTATAATTTCATTTTTCGTAGAAGAATGGTTTTTTTAATGCAATATTTAGATGATGAACTTTGTAATCAAATTTGTGGACTGTTAATTAACATCCATATGGAAGATCGATCAAAAGAATTGGAAAAAAAAGAAATGGAAAATAGTGGTTTATTTAAAAGTTCACAAAAGAAAACATCTCGTTCTCCTTCACCAGGAGAAAATTCCCCATCAAATTTTGGAGGAAATTCAATAACAAATGATTCTCAATTTAAGAAAAAAGAAAGATCTCTTGAAGATTTAATGATTTCAGAAGAAGATTTAGCAATTGATGAAAATTATCGTTTAGAACGTGATACATTGCAAAAAATTTCATTAGAATGGCTAAATTGGAATGCTCAGTTTTTTGATTATTCAGATGAACCTTATTTATTTTATTTAGCAGAACTATTAGCTCAAGATGTTACTGGGGATCAAGCTGGACTTTTATATAATTTAAAAAATTCATTAGAGAGTTCAAATAATAATGAATTTTCAAAATTAATGACTCTTTTTAAACTTTTTTCTAACAAAGATATTTTAAATAAAAAAAATATCAATGATACAAGTTTAAATAATTCTTTTGATATTTATTCACCATTTCGATTTCTATCAAATTTAACATCTTTGTCTCTTAAAGATTTAAATATGTCTTCTAATAATAAGAATTTTTTAACAAAATTGCAACAATTGCAAAATCAAACACCTCTGTCTATGAATTCAACTTCACTTTCGCAAGGATCACAAGAAAAATTACATAAATTTCAGTCTTATAAAGCTCAGAAACAATTTTTTTCAAAAATGCAAGAGAAACAAGTTCAACTATCAAATACCGAAAAAGCATTTACTCAACGACAATTACGTAGAGATTATGGGAAAGAAATGTCTTATAAAGCAAATGCTTCACTTCACTCATCTTCATCAATCTCTGATTGGCAAAGCGAATCAAATTATTTAAGTTTAAATAATTATGAAACAACAGAAGCAAATTATAGAGAATATCGAGATTATTATAGAAAACAAACAGAACGTTCTTTACAAGATGAAGAATCTAAAAAAGTTTTTATGGTAATTAATTCATTTGGAGGTTCTGTTGGGAATGGAATTACAGTACATGATGCTCTTCAATTTATCAAAGCTGGTTCTATGACATTAGCTTTAGGGGTTGCAGCTTCAGCAGCTTCCCTTGCTCTGGCAGGTGGAACAATTGGGGAACGTTATGTAACAGAAGGTTGCCATGTAATGATTCACCAACCAGAAAGTGCCATTTCTGGTCAAGCTTCTGATATTTGGATTGATTCTCTTGAAATTATGAAAATTAGATTAGATGTTGCTGAAATTTATTCATTAAGTACTTATCGCCCAAGACATAAAATTTTACGTGATTTAGATCGCGATTTTTATTTAACAGCCACAGAAGCTGTTTATTATGGATTAGCTGATGATATTGCAACAAATGAAGTTCTTCAAGATATCATGGAGATGACTAGTAAAGTATGGGATTACCATGATAGCCAACAACAAAAATTATTAGAAAGTCGCGAAAGTGCAACATCTGGATTAGATACGCAAACACAAAATTAAATTTTATTCATTAAATTTTATTCATTATATTTTATTCATTAAATTTTAATTTTATTCATTAAATTTTATTGATTAAATTTTAATTTTATTGATTAAATTTTATTGATTAAATTTTATTGGATTTTTATTTTAAAATTTTGGATTTTTTTCATTTTTTCCTTTTTTCTTAAAATTTGTAATAATATACAAGTTTTTTAAAAATCTTCTTTTTCACTTCTTCTTTTGCTTCTTTATTTTTGAAATATTTGATTCCAAAAGCAATAAACAAACACAGATTCTTTTGCTTCTTTATTTTTGAAATATTTGATTCCAAAAGCAATAAACAAACACAGAAGAAGCAACACAAGAAATGATTTTGAATCCAGCAAAAAGCAATAATGAAAAAATAAAATAATAATATTTTATTATTGATTTTTTAGCAATTTTTAATTTTAAAAACATAAAAAAACCAAAAATTCTTTCTTGACAAGATTTTTAATCTATATTAAAATTTGATTTGAAATGTCTTTGTATTCTTTTTTGCTTTCATTTGCTAGTTTTTCACTTTTACAAAAGTGAACCTAAAAAACTAAATACAGATGTAAAGAAGCAAGTTTGGAGTTTTTCATCTTTATATGATTTTCACTTTGCATTCTTTTTTTCTAAAAAAAAATGCAAAGTGAAAATACCAAATTTGTAAAGTGAAAGTACACAAATATTACAAAAGCAAAGTGCAGTAAAAGAAATAACATTTTTACTATTATCAATAATAAAAGTGTATGGTTTGATAAAATCAAATAAAATCGTTATATGTATATATATATATATATTAATTATATTTAAATATTCTAATATTAATATTTAAAGAAAGAAAATAATTTTTAAAAGAAAACAAATAGCTATTTAGTATATAAAATTTATTAAAGTTGTTTTATAATCTTAAAACATTATTGTTTTAAATAATAATAATAAATAATATATACTATAGTCATGTTTTAAAATATTATATAACATAAATATGTTAACAAAAAATTTTAGTAAAATAAAAGCTATTAAATCACAAATGAAAGATACTAAAAATCGCGGGTTATCAAGACGCAAAGTTTTATCTGTTTCGCAAATTTTAGCACGTGCTACAAAACAAAAACAAAAAATGTTAGAGCAACGTAAAAGTAAAAAACCTATGAAACCAATTATTCCACCTAAATCTTTTTTAATTTTATTAAAAGAAAAACCAGAAAAAGCAATTTATAACTCAAGAATCATTGATTATAAACATTGTGGTTTATTACAAAGATATATTGGATTAGGAGGAAAGATTTTACCTCGCAGACAAACAAAATTAACTGCAAAACAACAACGTTATATTGCAAAAACAATTAAAAGTGCACGAATTATGGGTCTATTACCATTTGTAACAAAAGAAAAAGGTTTCTTTAGATAATTTTTCTTATTTATTTATTCTAATGGTATCTAATTAAGATTGGTCTTTTAGTTTTTTGTTTTTTAGTTCTTTCCTAATCCTGATGCAATTCTCTGTTGCTTCTTTCTTCCCTTAGCTCTTTCTTTGCTTCGCTCTTTCTTTGCTTTGCTTTGCTTCTCTTTCGCTTTGCTTCCATTGCTGCAAGAATGCAAAGCAACGAAGAAGCAGAGGAGTGAAGGAGCAAAGGAGCAGAGAAGCATCGAACCTCAATTCGAAACAAAAAAAAGAACAGAAAAAAAAACCAAAATATTTGCGAAGCGAAGAAGGTCAATAATTCAAAAAAATTAATTTTACGTTTAATGGCAACACAATTTTTAAATTCTTTTTATGAGTAAAGTCTATGACTGGTTTGAAGAACGATTAGAAATTCAATCGATTGCAGATGATATTACAAGCAAATATGTACCACCTCATGTAAATATCTTCTATTGTTTAGGTGGAATTACATTTACTTGTTTCCTTGTGCAAGTAGCAACAGGGTTTGCAATGACTTTTTATTATCGTCCAACAGTTGCAGAAGCATTTGCTTCTGTTCAATATCTTATGACAGAAGTAAATTTTGGATGGTTAATCCGTTCAATCCACCGTTGGTCAGCTAGTATGATGGTATTAATGATGATTTTACATGTTTGTCGTGTTTATTTAACTGGTGGATTTAAAAAACCAAGAGAATCTACTTGGGTAAGTGGAGTTATCATGGCTGTATGTACTGTATCTTTTGGGGTAACCGGATATTCTCTTCCTTGGGACCAAGTTGCTTACTGGGCTGTTAAAATTGTAACAGGAGTTCCTGAAGCTATTCCTTATGTAGGAGGTCCTTTAGTTGAACTGTTAAGAGGTGGAGTAGGAGTAGGACAAGCAACTTTAACACGTTTTTATAGTTTACATACTTTCTTATTACCTTTAATTACAGCAGTATTTATGTTAGCACACTTTTTAATGATTCGTAAACAAGGTATTTCAGGTCCTCTATAAAAAATAAATTTTTTTTTATATTATAAAAGAATAAATTGTTTTCTTAAAAAACAATTTATTCTTTTATAATATTTTGTTTACATTTTATTTTAAAGGAAAGCACCGTTGGCTGAGCGGAAGAGGCAATCGACTCATAATCGATTTAAGATAGGTTCAATTCCTATACGGTGCATTTCGTTTCTTTTTTTCATCTATCGCTCGCTTCGGCGAAGCCAATGCGAAGGCGAAGCCTCCGCTTTTCGCCTTTGCCGAACCGCTTCTCCGCTTCTTCGCTTCGGCTTCGGCGGAGCCGATGCCTCCGCTTTTCAGCTTTGCCGAACCGCTTCTTCGCTTCGGCTTCGGCGGAGCCGATGCCTCCGCTTCTTCTCTTTGGCTTCGGCGGAGCCGATGCCTCTGCTTCTTCTCTTTGGCTTCGGCGGAGCCGATGCCTCCGCTTCTTCGCTTCGGCGAAGCCTCCGCTTCTTCGCTTCGGCGAAGCCTCCGCTTCTTCGCTTCGGCGAAGCCTCTGCTTCTTCGCTGAAGCGAAGCCTCCGCTTCTTCGCTTCAGCGAAGCCTCCGCTTCTTCGCTGAAACGAAGCCTCTGCTTCTTCGCTGAAGCGAAGCCTCCGCTTCTTCGCTTCAGCGAAGCCTCCGCTTCTTCGCTGAAACGAAGCCTCTGCTTCTTCGCTTCAGCGAAGCCTCCGCGAGCGGAAGGAAGAGCGAAGGAAGGAAGAGCGAAGAAAATTTAAATTTGTTTGAATTTTATATTGTTCTTTAAAATATTTAATGTTTTTTATATACATTCTTTCATCCATTTATTATATATGATTGCAATTTACAAAGCAATTCTTTCTTTTGGTATTTTCTTTTTTTAGCTTTTAGAATATTTATGTCTTTAATCCCAAATTCTCTTAGATGGACAAAAAACTTGCTTCTTTATCCGTTTCTTCACTTTTTCAAGAAGAAGCGAAAAAAGAGCAGAAATGAACTCGAATAATAAAAGATTATTTGGAATTGTAGATTGTTGGGGATAAATAGAATCGATTCTATTTATCCCCAACAATCTGCAATTTTAAAGTAAAAAAGGAAAAACCAAACTTTGTTCAAAAAAAACCAATTTAAAGTAAAAAAGGAAAAACCAAACTTTGTTCAAAAAAAACCAATTTAAATTTAAAATTAAAATTAAAATTAAAATTAAAATTAAAATTAAAATTAAAATTAAAAGTTTTTTTTATAAAAACATACATTTTTGAGTAATATTATTTATTAAAATACGACCTGGAGTTGTTCTAATATATTGATTTAAAAGATTTTGTTCTTTATCAATTCTTTTATAAGATTTTGAATGTATTTGATCACGAATACCATAACGATTTAAACGAATTTCTATAATAGATAAAGGTTCATTTGCAAATTGCGTTTTTCCATTCCATTTTATCCATACAATAGATTGTACTGAAATTTTACCTAATTGGTAAGCATTTAAAACTTTTTCCAAATTAAATAAATTTGAAATACAAAATAAATTTTTATATTTTTTATCATTAAAATTTTCAATTGTGTTCGCTTCCTTTCGCTTCGGCAAAGCTGAAAAGCGAAGAAGTTGATTTGGTGAATTTGTGTTATGAGCTGAACTTATTTGTGAACTTTTGCTTCCACTGCTTTGCAGTTTGCTACTTTCTTTGGTATCGTGTAGCGAACTGATGCGGTTTTTCGCTCTTTCACTTACGCGTAGCGTATGCAAAGGTAATAAAAGCTGTGAACGTGCAGCTAAAATACTTTTTTTCTCACTTGTTAAATAATAACAACCCAAAACCATATCTTGACTAGGTAAAACAATAGGATCTCCTGTTGCAGGAGAAATTAAATGATTTCTAGAAAAAATTAAAGTCCAAGCTTCTGCTCTTGCTTCTACAGTAATAGGTAAATGTACAGCCATTTGATCTCCATCAAAATCAGCATTAAAAGCTGGACAAACAAGGGGATGTAATAAAATGGCACGTCCTTCAACCAATTTTGGTTGAAAGGCTTGAATTCCAAGTCTATGCAAAGTGGGAGCGCGATTAAGTAAAACAGGATGATTTGCCATGATTTCGTTAAGTAAATTTATACAATATGTTTTATTAGAATAAAGAAAATTTTTTGCACCGATTACAGTTCTTGCAATTTTATAATGTAAAATTCTTTTTATTAAAAAAGGTAAAAAAAGTTCTATAGCCATTTCTTTAGGCAATCCACATTCATATAATTTTAATTTTGGTCCAACTACAATAACAGAACGTCCTGAATAATCGACACGTTTTCCAAGTAAATATTGACGAAATCGTCCTTGTTTTCCTTTTAAAATTTCTGAAAGAGATTTTAAAGCTTGACCACGAGAGTTTGTTTCAGGTTTAACATTGCCTTTTCCATTTTGGATAAGATTATCAACAGCTTCTTGAAGTAATCTTTGAGCATATTTCATTTCAAATGATTGACTTGTTGAAGGATCTTTTAAAAATTTTTTTAATCTTTCATTTCGGTAAATTATTCTTTGATATAGCCTATTAAGATCTGAGGCAGCAATTTGATTTTGAAGTTTTAAAATAGGTCTTAAATCTGGAGGTAAAACAGGAAGAACAGATAAAATCATTGAAGTAGGGTCCACATTTTTACGAGGAAATTTGCGAATTAATTTTAAACGCCTAATGATATGATCTCTTTTATTTAATAACTTTTGGATTTTAACAAAATCCAATTTTTTAGTTGCTTTTTCTTTGAGTTGTCTTATATTTTGATTTAATTTAGGTAATAATACTTGATGTTGTTTAACCATTTTTTTTAATTCAGAAGGTGTATATTCAGATAGTAATTTTTTCACGATTGCAGCTCCTGCGAGAGGTGAATTCATTTTTGAAAGGAATTCAGTTGTTTTTGTAATTTTTGTTTTTCGTCGTTGTTCTTCAGCTTTTTCGCTTTTTGAGCCAGTGCGTGTTCTTTCAGTTTCGCTAAGCAAACGTGAAGAACCTATATAATTTGACAAAAAAATCTCATCAATTTGAGAAACAATGTCCAATTTTGTACTAAATTTATTTGATTTGTTATCAAAACTTGCTTTTCTATATGAATAATTAATATGTGTATCTTCAAAATCTTTTGGAGCTGAATTATAATAAAAAAATGATTTCCAATCTGCATTTAAAGGCCATAAATGACTATAAGAAATAGTATAAAGATCATTCTTTAACATTTTTAAAGGGCTTTGCCAATCTTCTTTGTATTGTCTTTCTTTAGGAGATTCTGAATAATATATATTATTTGATGTTTTATAAATGGATGAAAAAAACTGTGGATTTCTTAAAATTAAAGATTTTTGTTTTTGTAAAAATATAAATTTTTTTCTTTTATTAAGAGTATTTTTTTTGTTGAAAATATTTTTTGAACAATTTTTTGTTAAATTTATTGCATTTTCAGATTGTATTTTAAGAATTTTATCTTGCTGTTTCTTCACTCCAAGAAAGTTAAAATTATATTTTTTTGTTAATTTAGATTTCTTATTACTTGAAGTTTTACAAAGATAATTAATAAGATTGTTAAAATTAACAATTTCTGAAAATTTATATTTATTATTTTTTATATAAAACAAATTCAAAAATGTACTTAAGCTGTAAATGTCACTTAATATACTACATTTTTTATCTTGTTTATATTCAAAAAAATGTGTTTCTTTGTAACAAACTATTTGTTTTTTATAACATTCATATAAAAGATATAAAATATCTGATACATTTTTTCGATTTTTTTGTATAGATAGGATATCATTCTTAAAATGAATTTCCTGTATTAAAATTTGTAGTAAATTTGTTTGTTTTTTTAATTGTACATTTGGACTGAATGATTTGGAAATTGATGAAAATGTATTAAAAGATTCTATTGAATTTAAAGAAAGTTTCACATTTTCAAGTAAGTTATTTTTTTTATTAAAATTTATTTTGTATGTTATTTCCTTATTATAAGCAAAATTCAAATGAAATTTTTTATTTTTTTGAAAAAACATATTTAATTTTATTTGTTTTTTAAAGACACAAATTCCTGTATAGTAAAAAAGTCCTGTTGTATCATTAATTCCTTTTTTTATTTTTGAAGATACTTTTAAAATTTTATTATTTCCTTTTTTTATTTTCGAAGATACTTTTAAAATTTTATTATTTCCTTTTTTTATTTTATTTAAATAAAAAATTTGATTGCTTTTATCATAAGTTGAACTTTTTTTCTCTTTATTAACAGATAAAATTTTTGGCAAATTATTTAACGGATTTTTTTTAATATAAAAATTTAATTGAATTTGTATGTAATAAAAAACAAAAAATTCACAAAAAAGTTGTAGAATATTATTTGGTATTTGCATTATAAGATTCTTATCTTTAAGATACAATTTAGTAAAATAAATTTGAAAAAAAGATTCAGCTAAGACTAAAAAATTGTCTTTAAATTGCACAATGTCTTTTTCATATATATTTGAAATCATTTGCTTTTTTAAATGTAGGTTTTTTCTTTTTTTGTCTTCTTTCTGAAGTGTATTATTAGGAGAATAATCATATGCACCAGGATCAGGTGAAAGAATAAAATTACCTTCCCTTGCTTCTCTGCTCTTTCGCTCTGCAAAAAGAAGAGAAAGAGAATTATATATATCTAGTTTATTTATTAAATTTTTTAAAAATAAAATTTTTTGTGAAGATTGTGAAAATAAAAAAGTTTTATTTGTAAACGCTAAGACTTGAAAAAATGTTTTTTTATACATCAATTTTAAACTTTTTTCATAAGATTTTTCATAATTATAAAATTGATTATTTGATAATATTTTATTTTTATAAAAAGAATTTTGTATATAATCAGACATTATATTCTTTTTATAAAACAAATCTTTATTTTTTATATATAAATACATTAAATTTAAACGTTTTTGCTGAAGAAGGAGCAATTCACTTTTTTGCTTCGGCAAAGCTGAAGCAGCTGCTTCTTCGCTTTGCATCGGCTTTGGCGGAGCCGATGCTGATGCGAGTGAAAGCAAGTGGAACGAACCACTTTGTGGATACTTTAAAGAAAGTGGGGAAGACATTGAATGAGAGGACAAAAATGTTTCATTTTTTTTTATTTCTTTATGCTTTCTTTTTATCAATTTTTCCTCTTCTAATAATTTTTGCCAAATTGAATACAATGTCGAAGGCGAAGTATCCAAACCAAGCGTTTGTGAACTTTTCCAAAGATTCTCCAATGTTATTGCATCTGTACAATAAACGATGGATTCTAAATGACTACGTCTGAAATCTAAAAGAAGACTTAAATAACTAGGATTTGCTTTTAAAAACCAAATATGGCTAACTGGGGAAATTAGGTTTATATAACCTAATTGATAACGACGAATAACTGACCAAGTGTATTCTACATCACAATTCATGCAAAAAAAACGCTTTTTTTTTTCATTTAGAAAAGATTCCAATTCTATTGGTTTTGAACGCACTCCACAAGCACATTCAAAATCTCTTAAGGGACCAAAAATACGTTCACAAAATAATCCACCTTTATGAGGTTTAAATGTTTTATAGTGTAAAGTATTTGCATTTGTTACTTCTCCAAAAACTTTTCCATTTGGCAAAACTTTTTCTGCCCATTCTTTTATTTTTTCTGGAGATGCAATTTCAACACTAACTAATTTAAGTTCATGAATTTTAGAATAACCTGTTTTATAAAGATTTTTATTTAAAAAATTATCTTCTCTGCTTCTTTGTACTTTCAAATCATATCTTTCTTCGGCTTTGCCGATGTGCTCCTTCGCTGCTCGCTTCGGCGTAGCCGATGCGAACCGCATGTGATGTGAAGACCCCATCTTATTAAAAGATTCAAAATTTACATCATTAACCCAATTTACCCATTTATTTGTTGCATTCTTTTTAAGAAGAAAATTAAAGGGATTTAATTTTTTTAAAAAATTTAAATTATAATTTTTTTTTTCTTTTTGAATTTTTGTTTCTGAAAGAGTGGAAGATTTTGTTGAATTATAAATTTGAAATCTGTTCTTTCTTTCCTTTGCTTTCACATAGTGGCTGCAAGGAAGTGAAAGAGCAAAGAAGCAGAAATCGACTTTATTTTTTTGTAAAGTAAAAGAATTATTTAATTTTGAATTATTATTCAAATGATTTGTTTGTTCTTTAGTTGCTGAACAGATTATAGAATACTTATTAGATCTAGAAGTAGAAATTTTATTTTCTAACTTTTTTCTAATAAAAAAGAATCCATATTTTTCTTTATGAAAACAAACTAATCTGGATTGAGATGAACTTTTAGTTATTGGATTTTGTTGAAGTAAAATGTTTTCTTTTTTTAGTAAATTTGAATATGTATTCATAAAAAAACCATCAAAAAAATTATTATTCAAGAATATATTGAAGAAAATTTTATTTTTCTTATTTGAAATAAATATTAATACATTTCTTTATTTTTTTATTATTTTATTTTTTAATTTTTCCAATCTTTTATTTTTAGGTTTAAATATCTTAAAAATCAAAAGATTCAGAATAAATGAAAAACAATAATGAATTCTAAAAAACTTATTTTGGATTCAAAAAAAAACTGTAAAAAAAATTTCTATAAAAAAAAATTCTTGTTCATTTTTGTTTCTTTGCTTTTTTTTATTCTTCCTTTTGCTTCTTAGCTTAGCTTTGCTTTGCTTTGCTTTGCTTTGCTTTGCTTTGCTTTGCTTTGCTTTGCTTCCTTTCGCTGAGCGCTGCAGCTATGGAGCACTGCGCTTTGCAGTTTGCTACTCCGCTATGCTGCTTTGCTTCTGCAGAGCTGCTGCAAACAGAATCAAAGCAGCAAAGCGGAGCAATGTAGTGCAGTGTTCTTTGCTTCCGCGTAGGGTCTTCTTACGAAGAGTGTTGAAGCAGAGAAAAAGAATAAAAAAAAAAAAAAAAAAAAATTTCAAAAGGGCTATTTTGCAATAGCAAAACAAAAATAGCAAAAAATAAAAAACACATAATCATCAAATCAAATAGTCTGGGGCGGAAGGACTCGAACCTACGAATGGCGGTACCAAAAACCGCAGCCTTACCACTTGGCTACGCCCCATTTAAAATTTATATTTTAAAGTTTTAATAAGCTTTATAGATTTTATATGATTAAATAAAATATAAAAGTTGCCGAAGAGTTTTTTAAACAAAAACTCTACCTAGAATTTCAATTCTAGCAAATACTTTGCAAAAAAATTTTAAAGTCTATGCTGCTACTATTAAAGTCCTGACATGATTTCTTTTAAATTTTTTAAAAGTATTGGGCTTGATTAATAATATAACATAAAAAAAAAAAAAATCAACTTTTCTAAAAGAAAAAAAATGTATTTAATTTAATTTTTTAATTTGGTTATATAAAACTTATATTATATTAATTTATTTTTTAAATTTTATCCTTAGTTTTAAATACTATTAAAAACTAAAATAAAGAGAATACAGTTTTAAATACTATTAAAAACTAAAATAAAGAGAATACTTTATTTTTTATGTTTCTTTCAAAAGAATATTTTTTATAAAATTAAGAGTTTTACTTTTAACTATATTTTAAATTATAGGCCCAACCGGACTTGAACCGATGACTTATTGCTTGTAAGGCAATCACTCTACCAACTGAGTTATGGGCCTTTTATTTATTTTATTATATAAAAAAATAAAAAAATTGGCAAGTTTTTAATAAAGTTTAAATATTATATTTTTAATTCTGTCTTATTATTTATTTTAGTGCTTCGATTTTTTTGAATTGAAGATGTTTCTTTGTTTGAATAAACTATAGGATTTGGAAAAAAAAATTAGCAACAGAAATAAAAGAAGGAACTTTCAAATTTAAACCAATTAGAAGAGTATACATGGATAAGTCAGGAAAAAGCCCAGTAACAGAAGATAAAATGAAAAAGTGAATAAAATTCCATTCAAAAGGCAAAGTAACAATGGAATAAATAAAGGAAACCAAAGCTAGACCATTAGGAATATAGTAATGGAAAGAAATAGAAAGGTAGCACAATTGAGAAGATGTTTACCTTCATCAATAAAAACAAATGTAAAAGATACACATACCAAATTTTTATTACTAACCTCTTGGAAAGCTGGGTACATTGTAAGGTGCATGTCCAGTTCGGGAACGAGCTTTGGGCTTAGCAACTTCCTGCTTAGTATCATGCGAAGAACTTATGCAAAGAAGCATAGTGTCTGCAAAAAAACACTGATCTAAAGGATCAGTCAAAAGGAAAGAATAAATTACAATAAATAAATAAAGAAACAAACAAAAATTTTAAAAGAAACAAAAAATCTTTAACTTTTGCTTTCTTTTATTGGAAGCAAAAGTTAAAGAAACAAAAAATCTTTAACTTTTGCTTTCTTTTATTGGAAGCAAAAGTTAAAGATTTTTAGAATATTAAAATATAAAATTTAAGAAATCTTATTTCATTATTCAACAATACTAGTAACAACTCCTGCACCTACTGTGCGACCTCCTTCACGGATTGCAAATCGCATACCTTTTTCAATTGCAATAGGACTAATTAATTGAACAGTCATTAAGATTGTATCTCCAGGCATAGCCATTTTGTTTGAATGCTCTTCTGCTACAGAAGAAGGTGTATGCATTTCTACATGGTTAAATGCTGTTACTTTTCCTGTAATATCACAAGTACGCACAAAGAATTGAGGTTGGTAACCTACTAAAAATGGACTATGTCTTCCACCTTCTTCTTTTGTTAATACATAAACTTGAGCTTCAAATTTTGTATGTGGAGTAATTGTTCCAGGTTTTGCTAAAACCATACCACGTTGGATATCTTTTTTTTGAACTCCACGTAATAAAACTCCTACGTTATCTCCAGCCATTGTTTCATCTAATGTTTTCTTGAACATTTCTAAACCAGTTACTACACTTGATTTTGTATCTTTTAAACCAACAAGTTCAACGTTGTCTCCAACTTTTAAAGTTCCACGTTCAACACGTCCAGTAGCTACTGTTCCGCGACCTGTAATAGATAAAACATCTTCTACAGCTAAAAGGAACGGTTTGTCTGTTTCACGTTCTGGAGTTGGAATATATTTATCAACTTGATCCATTAAATCTAAAATTTTATCCACCCATTTATTATCTCCTCGTTTTGTTGTTGGATTTTCAACTAAAGCTTCTAATGCTAATAATGCTGAACCTGTAACAATAGGAATGTCATCTCCTGGAAATTCATATTTATCTAAAGTTTCACGAACTTCTAATTCAACTAATTCTAATAATTCTGCATCATCAACTTGATCTTCTTTATTTAAAAAAACAACCATATTTGGTACACCTACTTGTTTTGCTAAAAGAATATGTTCTTTTGTTTGAGGCATAGGACCATCTGCTCCTGAAACAACTAAAATTGCCCCATCCATTTGTGCTGCTCCTGTAATCATATTTTTTACATAGTCAGCGTGACCTGGACAATCTACGTGTGCATAGTGGCGATTTTCTGTTTCATATTCAACGTGTGCTGTGTTAATTGTAATACCACGAGCTTTTTCTTCTGGAGCTGAATCAATTTCATCATATTTTTTACCTGCACCACCCCCTTGAGCTGCTAAAGCCATTGTGATTGCAGCTGTTAAAGTTGTTTTTCCATGGTCAACGTGACCAATTGTTCCAATGTTTACATGCGGTTTTTTGCGTTCAAATTTTGCGCGTGCCATAAAATTTTTCATATATAAATTTTTGTGTATAAGCCAATTTTCCAAATATTATTTTAATATACAAAAAAAATTAAAAAAAAAAAGATATCAAATTTTATTTTTTAAACTAGTTTAACTAGAAGCTTGTTTTTATTCTTTCTTTTCAAATCATCTTTCAATTTTTTCACTTCACATTAACTTTTTATTCATTTTTTCATGTTCTCTTTGCAAATAGAGTTTGGTATTAAAATAAAAATAGCCGTTTCTTCCTTTCACTTACTGATGCTTTTTTGCAGCTTCTACTCCGCTCCTTTGATTTTAGCTTCCTTTCACTTACTGATGCTTTTTTGCAGCTTCTACTCCGCTCCTTTGATTTTAGCTTCCTTTCACTTACTGATGCTTTTTTGCAGCTTCTATTCCGCTCCTTTGATTTTAGCTTCCTTTCACTTGTACTTCTTCGCTTCACAACTTTGTCGCTCTGTGAAACGAAGAAAGGCTGTGAAGAAAGGAAGTGAAAGAATAGCAATTAAAATTGCAAAGAAAACAAAAAGAATCAATATCATTAGTACAAAAAGCTGTAGATGACATATGTAATGTGAAGGTAAATTGGAGAACAGCATACAAATTATCAAAGCACTGTGCAATATGTGGAAATACAGAAAATCTTGAATACCACCATATTAAACACATCAAAATAGCAAAAGCAACAGCTTTCTTAGCAGTAATGAAAGCACTCAACAGAAAGCAAATACCTTGCTGTGGGGGATGCCATAACAAGATACATAAAGGTCTTTACAATGATATAAAACTGAGTGATCTATATGATGAAGAATTAATCATCATTTAAAGTAAAAGTAACAGAAAAAGCAAATAGAATTTATTATTAAAAAACATTATGACAGATACAAGTAGTACAGGTGGAACCCCTGAAGTTGGTTTAGATGGATTAGGAAGTGGGCTGGACCAAATAAAATATTAGAAAGAACCACAGTAACAAACCAAGAACAACAAGTGAACTCTGGAGTTGCTTCAAGACAGCAAATAGAAGCTCTTGTTAGATATGTACTGACTGCAAAAAAATTAGCAGTTACACAGGAGAATTTTAACAAAGTATTAGCTTCAGCATGTCACTTAGCACAGGAAGGTGCGACATCACCTAAATTTGCAGAGAACAGAGCAGTAAGCATCCTATGGAGTCACTCTTTTTTTGGGGAACTGAGAGATGCTTGTAAAAAAGCAAATGTTACTGTAAGAAAGCTGGCAAGAGGCCTAAAAGATGAAATCATCAAGGTAGCAACTAGACATAGAATTGAAGGAAACTTAAGCAAAATGTATAAAATTGAAAATCTGAATTATAGCCCACAAGAATTAGTATGGGTCTCTGATTTCCAAACATTCAATGATAACCCTGCAATGCCAGAACCAGTAAGAATTTGGCTTCTAGAAAATTGCAGAAACAGATTCAAACCAAACAGCAAAGTCAACTACTTTTCGGCTTTGCCAATGCCTCCGCTTTTCGGCTATTCGGCTTTGCCGAACCGAACCACTTCTTCGCTTTGGCTTTGCCAAACCACTTCTTCGCTTCGGCTTTGGCGGAGCCGATGCCGATGCATCCACTTTTCGGCTATTCGGCTTTGCCGAACCGAACCGCTTCTCCGCTTTTCGGCTTTGCCGAACCGCTTCTTCGCTTCTGCTTTGGCGGAGCCGATGCCAATGCCTCCGCTTTTCGGCTATTCGGCTTTGCCGAACCGAACCGCTTCTCCGCTTTTCGGCTTTGCCAAACCACTTCTCCGCTTTTCGGCTTTGCCGAACCGCTTCTTTGCCGAAGCGGAGCGAAGCCTTCGCCGAAGCGGAGCGAAGCCTTCGCCGAAGCGGAGCGAAGCCTTCACCGAAGCGGAGCGAAGCCTTCGCCAAAGCGGAGCGAAGCCTTCGCCAAAGCGGAGTGAAGCCTTCGCCAAAGCGGAGCGAACCCTTCGCCAAAGCGGAAGAGCGAAGCCTTCGCCGAAGCAGAAGAGCGAAGCCTTCGCCGAAGCGGAAGAGCGAAGGAAGAGCGAAGAAAATTAATTATAAAAAGTTTGTAAATCAATAACTAAAAGCTGACAAAAATCTTATTAACAAATCTTATTAACAAATATTAATAATTAACCTTAAATTAATCAAAATATCAAATATTAAAATTGATTATATAAAAAGAAGTTTACTTTCGATTAAAATTATCTTTAATTGGTTTTTCTTTTGAAATCTTAGTTTCCAAAAGAAAAACCAATTAAAGATAATAATAATAATTAAAAAAGATAATAATAATTAAAAAAGAAAAATTAAAGATTTTTATTATTTCATAGAAGCTGCTTTTGCTAGTACTTCATTAACGTTACCAACAAGATAGAAAGCTTGTTCAGGTAAATCATCTAACTCTCCAGATAAAATTTTATTAAATGCTTCAATAGACTCAGCTAAAGAAACATATTTTCCTTCTGCTCCAGTAAATACAGAAGCAACAAAGAAAGGTTGTGATAATAAACGTTCAACTTTACGAGCACGAGCAACAATTAAACGGTCTTCTTCAGATAATTCATCTAGACCTAAAATTGCAATAATGTCTTGTAACTCTTTATATCTTTGTAGAGTTCGTTTAACGCTTTGTGCACAGTCATAATGTTTTTCTCCTAAAATCCAAGGTTGTAACATTGTTGAAGTTGATTCTAATGGTGAAACAGCTGGATAAATTCCTTTTGCAGCTAATTCACGTGATAATACTGTTGTTGCATCTAAGTGAGCAAACGTTGTTGCTGGAGCTGGGTCTGTTAAGTCATCTGCAGGTACATAAACAGCTTGAATTGAAGTAATTGAACCATCTTTAGTTGATGTAATACGTTCTTGTAAAGTCCCCATTTCTGTTGCTAAAGTCGGTTGGTAACCTACTGCAGATGGCATACGTCCTAATAAAGCAGAAACTTCTGCCCCAGCTTGAACGAAACGGAAAATATTGTCAATAAAGAATAAAACGTCTTGTTTGTTAACATCACGGAAATATTCTGCCATTGTTAACGCTGTTAAAGCAACACGCATACGCGCTCCTGGTGGTTCATTCATTTGTCCATAAACTAAAGCAACTTTAGAATCAGCTAAATTTTTTTCAACAATTACACCAGATTCTTTCATTTCAGCATATAAATCATTACCTTCACGTGTACGTTCTCCTACTCCAGCAAATACTGAAACCCCACCATGAGCTTTTGCAATATTATTAATAAGCTCCATAATCAATACTGTTTTACCAACTCCCGCTCCACCAAAAAGACCAATTTTACCTCCACGACGGTAAGGTGCTAATAAATCTACAACTTTAATACCTGTTTCAAAAATTGATAAGCGAGTATCTAAGTCCACAAAAGCAGGAGGTGTTCTGTGAATTGGAAGAGTTTCTTCATTTTTAACAGGCCCCATATTATCTACAGGTTCTCCTAAAACATTAAAAATACGACCTAAAGTTTCTTTCCCTACAGGTACACTTAATGGTTTTCCTGTATCTAAAACTTCCATTCCACGCATTAAACCATCTGTTGGATTCATAGCAACTGCACGAACACAACTATCTCCTAAAAGTTGTTGGACTTCACAAGTTACACTCATTTCTTGACCTGCAGCATTTTTAGATGAAATTGTTAATGCATTGTAAATGTTAGGTACTTGCCCTTGACCAAATGCAATGTCTAAAACAGGTCCAATAATTTGAACAATACGTCCAATGTTTTTTGTATTTACAGAATCGCTCATAAAAAAAAACTTCTTATAATTAAGAATATTTATAATTTTAACTTATTTAAAAAAAAAAAAAAAATTTCTCTATTATAATAATAAAAATATATAATAGAATGCTAAAACATTCTTTTATAATTTATAACATAAAATAAAAAAACTATTTAAAAATTTAAATAGTTTCTTAGAAAGAAATCTTCATAATAAATTTTAAATGCACTTATAGTATTATTCTTTTGATACAATTTTTTTTTTAAAGACTTAAAAAAAAAAATTAGAGATTCAAAAAATATATATATATATAAGTTTAGAGAAACAAAACTTTTGTTTCTCTATAAAGCATTTAAAATAAATCAAAATAAAATTTGCCATTGACAAATTTTGTTATTATAAAAGTTAATCTAACACTTATTTAAGTTATGTAAATTTTACATTTTTTATCGGGATGACAGGATTCGAACCTGCGGCCCCATGCTCCCAAAGCATATGCGCTACCAAGCTGCGCTACATCCCGTTAAATAGTAGATAATATTAAATAATATTATAACTTTTTTATGTAAAAATTTCAATATTTAATTTAATTTTTACTTCTTTGCTCCAGGAATGAAAGCAAAAGGTGCTTTGCTTCTTCTCCACTTTGCTTTGCCTTCGCTTTGCTTCCATCTCTCCTTCGCTTCGGCTTTGGCGATGCCGATGCCTTCGCTCTTCCTTCGTTCTTCCTTTGCCGAAAAGCGGAGATGCAGCCGCATCTTTGCAAAGTGAAGGAAGCACCAGTTCTTTAGACCTTTTGCTTTGCTTCCAGCTGCTCTGCGGAAGCTTACGCGTAGTGTCTGTAAAGGAGCAGCAGCAGAGTGAAGATGCGCTGATCTAAAAGTCTGAAGGACTCATCCAAAGTATGAGGGAGTTCTGCTCCATCAATCCGCAAAGGTGTGCTGATTTAAAGTTACAAAGGACTGGTGCATGCAGCTCCTTCTTTGCTTTGCTTCTCCTTCGCTTTTTCTCCACTTCTTCGCTCGCATTGGCTTCTTCCTTCGCCCTTCCTCCGCTCTTCCGCTTCGGCGGAGCCTATGCGGAGAAGCTGAGGCTCTGCCGAAGCGAAGCCGATGCAAAGAAGCAGTTCGGCTTTGCTTCGGCGGAGGCATCAGCTCCGCCGAAGCAAAGGGGAGGCATCAGCTCCGCCGAAGCAAAGGGGAGGCATCGGCTCTGCCGAAGCCGAAGCAAAGAAGCGAGCGAAGAAGCGAAGAAGCGAGCGAAGAAGCGAAGAAAAAGCAGAGGATTAAACCGCTTTTTCTCTTCGCTCTGCCACTCTGAGGAAGCATGCATTCTTTGTTTCACGAAGGAGTGACACACAGCGAAGAGCAAAGAGTCTGAAGGACTGATGCGTAAAAATCTGGAAGCGAAGCCTCCGCTTCGCCGAAGCGAGCGAAGGCAAAGCAAAGTGAAGTGAACCAGGATCCGGTCTGTAGGTTTGATAGTCCTGGTGAACTTCACGGAGCTCGCCAGGACTATCTCAAAAGGTGAGGATAATGATCAGAAAGGAAAAGAAAGAAAAAATATTTTTTATGTTATTATTTTTAAAATAAAGATTTCATCTTTAAAAGAAATAACATGAAATAATTTTAATTTCATGTTTTCATAAAAAACATGAATCAAAACAAAATTTAAAATTTTTTTTGGTAGACTGTTAAAAACAGTTTAAAATAAAGTAATACTTTAAATTTTTTATGAATTTGTTGAAAAAATGAAATCTAATTTTTTATGTTTTTATAAAAAAAAAATATATTACTTTAATTAAATTTTATTATTATTATTATTAAAACTAGGTTGGAATTATTAATTCCAATTTTTCTTAATGAGCTTGGAGGGATTCGAACCCCCGGCCCTGTGGTTCGTAGCCACATGCTCTAGTCCACTGAGCTACAAGCCCTTTTATTTAAAATTTTTTCAATAAATAAATGAAATTTAAAAATAAAAAAGTTAAATATGCCAATATTTTATATAAATTTCATAATAAAATCAAGTTTTTTATCTTTTAATTTGTACTTCTAGAATGAAATTTTTATTTCTTTCTTTTGCAATTTTTGATTGCAAAAGATTTTTGTTTCTTCTTTTCATGCTTTTACAATCTTTTATTGCCGCTTCTTCTGTGTTCTTTCGTTTTTGCTTTGCTTCTCTTTCGCTTTGCTTCCTTCGCTCTTCCTTCGCTTCGCATCGGCTTCGCTTCAGCGAAGCGGAGGCTTCGCCAATGCGAAGGCTTCGCCGAAGCGAGCGGAGAAGCGGAGAAGCGGAGAAGCGGTTTGGCAAAGCCGAAAAGCGGAGGCATCGGCATCGGCTCCGCCGAAGCCGAAGCGAAGAAGCGGTTCGGCAAAGCTGAAAAGCGAAGAAGCGGTTCGGTTCGGCAAAGCCGAATAGCCGAAAAGTGGAGATGCAGCCGCTACTTTGCAAAGCTTCCGCAGAGCGGCTGGAAGCATCAGTCCTTCAGATCTTTCGCTTCTCTTCCTTTCTTCGCTTTCCTTCCTTTCCTCTCTTAGCGAAGGAGCGATGGAGTAGCTACGAAGGAGCCACATGCCACTTTGCCACTTTGCTTCATCGCTCTGACACTGCATCACTCCTTCGCTTCGGCTTCGGCAGAGCCGATGCCTTCGCTTTTCGGCAAAGCTGAACCGCTTCTTCGCATCAGCTTCGCCGAAGGTGGAGCCTCCGCTTCGCTTCGGCGAAGCCGATGCGAAGGAACGGCGAATAAAGGAAGCGTAGCGTATGAAAAAAGCAGTGAAGAAGCAGTGAAAGAAACATACATTGCTTTGCTACTTTATTTATCCGCTTCTTTTTGGATTGAATTGCTTCATCATCGTCAATTGAAGAAGTGAACTTCTTCTTTGCTCTTTGCGGAGCAAACTGCAAAGTGGAGAAATAGCAAATTTTTGTGTAATGAAGGAGACAGCATGCAATGCACTACTTTGCTTTTGCTTTGAAAATTCTGGCAAATAAAGAAAGAATGAAAGGGAGTTTGAAATCTTTGATTCCAAAAAAACACACAGCGAAAGAATAATTTTTGATCCTAAATAATCAAAGATTGCCAAAGTAAATTAAATAAACATAAGAAATTAATATATATATTAATTTCTTATGTTTATTTAATTTTTAAGCAGATTCATTTGCTGCTGTTTTTACATATAAAATAAGAAGAAATGAAGTAGGGATAATGATGAATAATGCAGTTGCAGTTAGTCCAAAAATGTTTACTTCCATGGTGTTTTTAATTTTTATTAAAATTTTTTACATCTTTAAATACATTTTTTTATTAATCTATAAAAGAATAAACTTTAAAAATTTTTTTTTTGTATTATTTATTATATAAATTGTTTATAAACAATAAAATATAATAAATAATACAAAATTAAATTTATTTTTAAAGTTTATTAAAAAGTTAATAAAAAATTATTTAAAAGCTTTATTTTTTTTTAAAGCTTCTATTCGATTTGGGAAATTTTTTATTATATTTAAAATAATAATAATAAATTTTTTTTTAAATCAAATAGAAATATTTTAATTTTTTAAATGAAAAAATAATATTTCATAAAAATAATTTTCAGTTATAACTGAACCTTTAAAGGAGATTAAGAAAAATAAATTTATACTAAATTAAAAAAAAAATAATATTTTTTGCTTTTTATAAAAATCCATAAATAAAAATAAAAAAGACAATATTTTCAAAGAAAAAATATTGTCTTTTTTATTTCCATTTATTTCTTTCAATTAAATTACAAATGAATTGCAAATACCAACAGCAAATACTAAAAGAAGCCAAAGGCTTAAACCAGAGAAAACAATTCCTTTGTTCTCAGACCAACCGTTAGGTGTTGCAAAAACTACAGGTACTCCAACAACTAGAGCAAATGAAACAGCAATTAGGGCTAATAATGCAATTTGAAGAATTGATGTCATATGAATTTTTTCTCTTTTTAAGAAATAATTTTTTGGGAAGAGGCATAAGAATTATTTATTTAGTTTAAAAAAAATATTAAACTCTTTTTAAAAAATAAGTAAACAAACAATCTTTAATACTTTCTTTTATTTATTTTGCTCTTTCTTTTCAAATTTTTATAATTTCAAAACGATGAATTTTTTAAACTCTTAATTTAATTAAAAAAGAAAAAAATACTATTTTACAAAATAAAGACGTATAAAAAAAACTGTTGCTATGTTTTTTTATTAAAAACCTCTATTGTTTTTTTGTTTATACAAATATTTTAAATTTCAAAAAATCAAAGATGTTTGCTATAAATTTTTTAAACTTTAATACAAATTTTAGAAATATATATTTCATTTTAAAATAAAATTTAAACATCTTTATTTTTTTCTTTCATTATTTTTTTTTTAAATTCTAGTAAATCAAAAAAAAAATAATGAAAAAATTATTTATATGCAAAAAGCAACAATATCTTTAATATGAAAATTAAAGAGTTGACTTATTTTAAACATATAAAAAATATTTCATTTAAAAAGATTTTTTTTAAACTTATCCATAAAAATGGAACCAAATTGGAAAACGTATTTAAAAAATTCTATTAAACTTATTAAATAATATAAATATAAGAATTATAATTTTAAACTTTAAATTTTTTATATTTTGGTTTAAGCAGTTTTTTTGCCTTATCCTAATGCACTTCTTTTTGCTTCCTTCGCTTTTCGGCTTTTCGGCTTTTCGCCTATTCGGCTATTTGGCTTTGCCAAACCGAACCACTTCTCTTTGCAAAGCGAGCTAGTGGAGAATGCAAAGCACAGAAGAAGCAGTTCGGTTCGGCAAAGCTGAAAAGTTGAAAAGCGAAGGAGCAGCATGTACCAGTCCTTTGAACCTTCAAATCCATGCATCTTTGCAGCCACTAAGCTTTCTTTCTTTCACAAAGCGGTGAGCTCCGCATGCTTCCTTTCACTTTGTTTTCTTTCTTCACAACCGTTTACTGTGCAGCTGCAAAGTGGTTTGCTCTGTTCTTCGCTTACGTGTAGCATCTGCAAAGACACATGCAAAAAAGCGGAAGCAAAGACACATGCAAAAAAGCGGAAGCAAAGACACATGCAAAAAAGCCGAAGCAAAGACACATGCAAAAAAGCCGAAGCAAAGGAGTGAAGGGGGGAGGGGGTGTAGAAGTACTGCAGCTGCTGCTTCTGCAGAGCAGAAGAGCAAAGCGCCAATGAAAGATTATTCATGATCAAAGATTTTGCAATAAAGATAAAACCAAAATACAAAAATTAAAACAATATTACATTACATAAAATTATCCATTCATTTTAATAAAACCGTAACTATGTAGACCTTCACCTAATAAATTAACACCTAGAAAACAAATCCAAACAATGAAAAATCCTAATGAAGCAATAATGGCTGGTTTTTTACCTTGCCATCCTTTAGTAATTCGAGTATGCAAATAAATTGCAAACACTAACCAAGTCAATAAAGCCCATGTTTCTTTAGGATCCCAACTCCAATAAGAACCCCAGGCTTCGTTTGCCCATACAGCTCCAGATAAAATACCAATTGTTAGTAAAGGAAATCCAACTCCTAAAATTCTATAGCTTAAATTGTCTAAATCATCTGCTAATTTTGTTTTTTTAGATACAACATTTATATTATTTAAATTTGTAGTATATAAGTTATTTGATAAATTCAAAGAATACATATTTGAATTTGTAGAAATTGGCGAAGAGCTACTTAAAGAGTTATTTAAGACTTCAAAAGAGTTATTTAAGACTTCATTTGAAGTCACATTTTGTTCTTTATCAATTTCTGGTTGTGAAACAATATTATCAGATGCATATAAAAGTTTTTCTTTTGAATTATTATTATAAAAAGTTATAATTAAATAAGCAATTGATAATAAAGATCCACAAATCAAAGCAGAATAACTTAAAATCATAACAGTTACATGCATCATTAACCAATTTGATTGTAAAGCAGGTACAAGTGGAGAAGGTGATCTCATATCTTCTGGTAAGCTAAATGTTGCAAAAGCATTTGTAAATAATGCAGTAGGGGAAGTAATTGCACCTAAAAACTTCTCTGATTTATTGGAAAAAGGAGTCATTTTTTCTAAAATTAAATGAATAAGTGTTAAATTCCAAGATAAAAACAGAAAAGATTCATATAAATTACTTAATGGAAAATGTCCTGATTCTTTCCAACGCAAAATTAATAAAGTAAAAATTGAAAAATTTGCTAGAATCATTCCAAAAGTTCCTAAATTTTTATTTTTTAAATTAAAGGCAATATTTATCCAATAGTAAATCATTGAAACAAATAAAATTAAAAAGGAAAAATTTGAAAAAAAATTTTCCAATTGAAAATAAGACATTTTTAGTATGTTTTTTCTATTTAAGTTTTTATTTAATTGTATTAAATAAACCCTCTTTATCATTCAATTTTTTAATAAACCTTCTTTATCATTCAATTTTTTAAAGTGATTAAAAATTTTTTTGCTTTTTTTTATATGTGGTGGCATTTAGTGTTGTCTATTAAAGATTTTTACTTTTTGCATCAATTAGAGATTGACACCAATCTGTGATTCAAAACCCCAAATGTGCTACTTCACTTCTTTGTGTACTTTCACTGTTTTGCTTTATGAATGAATGTGAAGTGAAAGAACCAAAAGAAAGACATAAAAAATTTGAAAAATTTAAATATATGAATTTATTATTTAAATTTTTCAAATTTAGAAAACATTACAAAATTTTAAAACTCATTTTATTTTATATAAAAAAAATCAAAAATTTTTGATCTGTTTTTCTTGCTGCCCACTTTGCAAAATAAAAACAAAAAAAATTTAAATGAAATTCTGAATGTTCATTTTGTATGGAGAAAAGTTTGAAATTTTAAAGACTACTATTATAAATAGTAGTCAGTATTTAGTAGTAGATATTATAATTATAATAAATTTCCACAAATTTTATGTATAAACTGTTATTCTTTCTTTCATTATGTCTAGATCTTTTATGTATAAACTGTTATTCTTTCTTTCATTATGTCTAGATCAATGGTTATTTGCTTCTTTTGTAAAAAAACATTTATAAAAAAAGAAGATTCTAAAAAGAAGCAGAAGATTATTTAGACTCTGAATATTGAAGTAAATGCTCAAAAATTATTCGAAATTGATTATTCAGAAAGAAATTATAATAAATAATGATTAAAAGTTTAAATATTTCATAAATATGAAAAAGTAAAAAATATAAATATATTTCTTTTATTGATTATTTTTAAATTGTAAAATTTAAATTGTTAATAAAAAAATTAAATGAATTGAAAAAAAAATTTAAATTGTTAAAAAAAAATTAAATGAATTGAAAAAAAATTTAAATTGTTAAAAAAAAATTAAATGAATTGAAAAAAAAATTTAAATTGTTAAAAAAAAATTAAATGAATTGTTAATAAAAAAATTTAAATTGTTAAAAAAAAATTAAATGAATTGTTAATAAAAAAATTAAATGAATTGAAAAAAAAATTTAAATATATTTTTTCCAATTCATTTAATTAAAAATTAATATATAACTTTTGAAAATTTCAACTTTTTTTTTATATTTTAAATTTATTTGTTTCCTTAACTTACTGTAACTCCATTGTGCGCTTTCATTTTTGAAAGAATAATCTTTTATTCTAAATATGCATTGAAAAGAAGCAAAGCAAAGTAGCAAATTTGGAATTAAAGATTTCAAAAGTAAAGGAAAAAAATAAATTTAAAAGAAATCAAAATGAATTTTTCAAGATATGAAAAATTCATTTTAAAAATTTGGTTTATCCAAATTTACCTGATGTTGATGCTAATAAGAAAGCAGCATAAGTAAATACATAACCTACAGAGAAGTGTGCTAATCCAACTAAACGAGCTTGAACAATTGATAAAGCTACTGGTTTATCTTTCCAATAAACTAAATTTGCTAAAGGAGTTTTTTCATGAGCCCATACAAGAGTTTCAATTAATTCTTGCCAGTAACCTCTCCAAGAGATTAGGAACATGAAACCTGTTGCATAAATTAAATGCCCTAACAAGAATAGCCAGGCAAAAACAGATAAGCTGTTCATACCAAATGGGTTATAACCATTGATTAATTGTGATGAGTTTAACCATAAATAGTCGCGTAACCAACCCATTAAATAAGTTGAAGATTCATCAAATTGAGAAGGGTTTCCTTGCCATAAAGTTAGATGTTTCCAGTGCCAGTAGAAAGTTACCCATCCAATAGTGTTAAGCATCCAGAAAACAGCTAAATAGAAAGCATCATAAGCTGAAATATCACAAGTTCCTCCACGACCTGGTCCGTCACAAGGGAAACTATAACCAAAATCTTTTTTATCTGGCATTAATTTTGAACCACGTGCATCTAAAGCTCCTTTTACTAAAATTAGAGTTGTAGTATGAAGACCTAATGCAATAGCATGGTGAACTAAGAAGTCACCAGGTCCAATTGTTAAGAATAAAGAATTTTGATTATTATTAATTGCATCTAACCATCCTGGAAGCCATAAACTTTGACTTGCAGAGGCTGCTGAACTTGTTGGTGAAGATAATAAGAAATCAAAACCATAAAATGCTTTCCCATGAGATGCTTGGATCCATTGAGCAAAAACAGGTTCAATTAAAATTTGTTTTTCAGGTGTACCGAAGGCTTGCATAACATCATTGTGTACATAAAGACCTAAAGTATGGAATCCTAAGAATAAAGAAACCCAACTTAAGTGTGAAATAATTGCTTCTTTATGATCTAACATACGTGCTAATACATTTCCTTTATTTTGTTCTGGGTCATAATCACGAATCCAGAAAATTGCACCATGTGCAAATGCTCCACACATAATAAATCCAGCAATATATTGGTGGTGAGTATATAAAGACGCTTGTGTTGTAAAGTCATTTGCTAAGAAAGCATATGGTGGTAATGAATACATGTGTTGAGCAACTAAAGAACAAATTGTTCCTACAGAAGCTAAAGCAAGACCTAATTGGAAATGTAAAGAATTATTTACAGTATCAAATAATCCTTTGTGGCCTTGACCTAAGCGTCCTCCTGGTGGAACGTGTGCTTCTAAAATTGCAGACATACGGTGTCCAATACCAAAATTAGTGCGATACATGTGTCCTGCTACAATAAAAAGAACCGCAATAGCTAAATGGTGGTGAGCAATATCTGTTAACCAAAGACTTTGAGTTTGAGGGTGGAAACCACCTAAGAAAGTTAAAATTGCTTGTCCTGATCCTTCAGAAGTTCCAAAAATATGGCTTGCAGAATCTGGATTTTGAGCATAAGCTGCCCAATTTCCTGTCCAAAAAGGTGTTAATCCTTGTGGGTGTGGAAGTTGTGTTAAGAAATTATCCCATCCAACATGTTTTCCACGAGATTCTGGGATTGCTACGTGAACTAAGTGACCAGTCCAAGCTAAAGAACTAACCCCAAATAAACCTGAAAGGTGGTGGTTTAAACGGCTTTCTGCATCTTTAAACCAAGATAAAGATGGTTGGAAACTTGGTTGTAAATGCAGCCAACCTGCAAATAAGAAAACAGCAGACACTAATGCTAAGAAAACAGAACCAACATATAAATCTTGGTTTGTTCTCATTCCAATTGTGTACCACCATTGGTATACACCTGATGTTGAGATATTTACAGGACCAGAAGCTCCTCCACGAGTGAATGCTTCAACAGCAGGTTGACCAAAATGAGGATCCCAAATAGCATGAGCAATTGGGCGCACATGTAAAGGATCTGCTCCCCATTGTTCAAAATTCCCTTGCCAAGCTACATGGAATAAATTTCCAGAAGTCCAAAGGAAAATAATTGCTAATTGTCCAAAATGAGATGCAAAAATTTTTTGATATAAATTTTCTTCTGTCATCCCATCATGACTTTCGAAGTCATGTGCAACAGCAAGACCAAACCAAATACGGCGAGTTGTTGGGTCTTGAGCTAAACCTTGGCTAAATTTAGGAAACAATTTTGTTGTCATATAATATGTTTTTGACTCCTAATTTGCTCAGTGTTTGCAAAGCGAACTTTGCTTCTATATTTATGTCTTTTTATATATTTTATTTTTTTATCCTGATCATTTGGATCAATGCATTTGCTTACACGATACTTCTTTTCTCTGGTTATTTTTTGCTGCGCAACAGCGAAGTGGTTTCCTCTCCTTCCTTTTGCTTTGCTCCTCCGTGCTCCTCCGTTAGTAAAGAGGAAAAGAAGTGGTGAAGCAGCATAGCGGAGATGCAAAGAAACGACACGCTCTGCGTCTCCATGTTGTGGGCATCAAAGATTGGTGACACGACGGAGTAGCTGCAAAGTGCCAATTAAAGAGTCAAAATAATATATATATAAAAAGATATTATAATAAAAAAATTATAAAATAAAAACTTTTTAATACAATTGGTTTTTCTTTGTTATTTTCTCTGTTCTATATATTTTTAGTAACAATAATAGATAAAAATTTAAAAAACCTTCGAATAAAACCTTCTAATTTGGAAATTTAGTCAAAATTATTATTTGTATTAACAAAATTAATACAAATAATAATTTTGTTAATACATAATAAAAATTATGTAAGCGCTACGAACTTACTATATAAAAAATATTTTTATATTTTTCTTTTTTATTATTGAATTATTTGTTTTTTAAATAAAAAATTTCATTTGTTAAAAATTAAACAAAAAATTTCATTTGTTAAAAATTAAACAAAAAATTTCATTTGTTAAAAATTAAACAAAAAATTACACTTTTTTGTTTAATTTAATTTTTCAATTAAATAATATTACGTTTAATATATCAGAATTCTAAATTTTAAACTAGTTTTTACGTCTTAAAAATCCTAAAAAATGTTCTGTTTAAAATAAAGGTTATTTTTAATCTCTTAAATAAAAAATTTTTATAAAATGTATAAAAAATAAACAAGGCTTAAAATTTCATTTTTAATAATAGAAGTTTAAAATTCTATCTCATAAATAAAATTTTAATATTATTGTTTTTTTACTATAAAATTTATTTTATAAAAATATAGCCTTTTATTTTTTTTAAGTTTTTATTAGATAAATTTCTTAATTTATTTAAGATTATACAAATTAGATCAAATAATCTTTATTTTACTAATTAATACATTAAAAAAAGTTTTTTTTAAATAAAATGTAATAATTAGATATTAAATTTTCTTTTAATATAAACAGAAAAGACTATGAGCTATAAACTAAAATTTCGATTTTTTTTCGAAAAAATTATGCATTGAACTTTTTATCTGGTTCTAGAAATTTTCTAGAAATTTTCTGGTTTCTAAATAAATTTTTTGTACTTCTGCTTCTTCGCTTTGCTTTTCGGCTTTGCCAAACCGCTTCTTCTCTTCTTTGCTCCTTCGCTTCTTTGCTCTTTCGCTCGCTTCGGCTTTGGCGGAACTGATGCCTCCGCTTCTCCGCTTCGCGGAAGGGCGAAGGCGAAGCCGAGAAGCAAAGAAGCGAAGAAACGAAGAGGAGCAAACCGCAAAGTGCTGCAAAGCAAAAGGAAGCAAAGTAAATAGGAGCGAAAGAAAATTTTTTAAAAAAATAAATTCCAGAAAAAATACCTCTGTTTTACATGATGTTTTTTATACGAACACTTTAAGAGATTTTCTTACTTTTGACATATAAATGGTTTATATATAAAAAACTGTACTTTAAAAAAGTACATGAAAGCCAAAAAAAAAAATTTTATTCTACACTTTTAAATCAAGTAATTAAAAAAATTACCCCCAGGGGAATTCGAATCCCCGTTTTCTCCGTGAAAGGGAGGTGTCCTAGGCCTCTAGACGATGGGGGCCTTTATATTTTTATATAAAATCAAAATACATTTTATTTATATTATCTTATTTTTTTCTTTTTGTCAATTTGTAAAAAAAAAAGAATTTTTAACTTTATTAGTATAACATTGTTAACTTTTTCACTTATATGCATTTCTAGATATTCAGTGAAAAATTAACAATGTTATATTAATTAATTTACGTTAAATTTTTTTTTCTAGTAAGTGTTTAATTAAACAACTATTTTTTTACAAAAATGATATATTATTTATATTATGATTTTCATCATATTCTACTTTTATATATAATTTATTTTTCTTAGAAAAAAATATTTATTTAAAAAACAATCCTGTTAAATTTATCCATTAATTTAGAAAATATAGTTTAGATTAATAAAAAATTATACATATTTTATATAAAATATTATGTCCAAAAATAAAATTTTATTCAAAAAAAAATGTTGATTTTTTTCTTTAATATTATTAATGAATCTTAAAAAAATAAAAGTTTTGTATAAATCACAAAACTTATCTATTTATTTTACTAAATAAAATTCAACTTTTTTTTTAAGTTGATAAAAAATAAAACTATCTAAATTAATTTATTAAAATTAAATAAAAGAAATTTTTTTTCTTAATGAATAACACTTGGTACTGCCATAAAGTTTTTATTTTTTAAGATATAAGATTAATTGAAAAATCTATGAATTCAAGCTTTTCTTTTTTGTAAATAAGAAAGAAAAACAGAAATCTTATTAGAATTTTTATTTAAATTGTTATATTGTTGCAAACATTTCCGTAGTTACGGACCATATTAGGTCAATTCAAATATATTCTTTGCATATGTTTTTGAAATTTTTAATTAATCTAAGATTGCCACTTAATCTTTGCTTCTTTTCTTTGCAGCCTTTCTGCCTTTCTTCTTCTCTGCTTTGCAGCCTTTCTGCCTTTCTTCTTCTCTGCTTTGCATTTGTGGAGTGATGGGGAGACACGCTCACTTTTCCTTTGCTCTTTTGCTTACGCTTAGCGTCTGCGAAGGAGCGAAGCGAAAAAGCGGTTCGGTTCGGCAAAGCCGAATAACCAAAAAGCGAAGGAGCGAAGCGAAAAAGCGGTTCGGTTCGGCAAAGCCGAATAGCCGAAAAGCGAAGGAGCTGCTGCGAAGCAAAGGAAGCAGAGCAAAGAAGAAGCGGTGAAGCAGAGCAAAGAAGAAGCGGTGAAGCAGAGCAGTGTAGCAGTGAGCCACTTCTTTGCTTTGCTGTTTCGCTTTCACTTCATAGCTTTTCCGCTCATTTGCATATACTACGCATAGTTGATCGCGCTTTTCGGCTTTGCCGAACCGCTTCTTTGCTTCGGCGAAGCGGAAGCAAAGGAAGAGTGAAGAAGCGAGCAAAGAAGCGGTGAAGAGAAGGAAAGAAAGGGAAGGAAAAGAGAAGAGAAAATCAAATATCTTTGCTTTTCCATGTTTTCTTTTACATGCGAAGTGCTTTTGGAAAAGCCGGAGAAAGATATAAAAAATAAGATGCTAAATAATCTTTGATGTTTTGCTTTTCAAAGCTTCAAAAATGAAAGCATAGAAAACCAAAGAAGTGAAAAAGAAGCAATATAGCACAACAAAAGAAAGAACACATGCACTGTACAGACATCAGAAGAATTGCCAGGAACCAGGATTGAACTGGTGACACAAGGATTTTCAATCCTCTGCTCTACCACTGAGCTACCCCGGCTTTCAATATTTTTGAAAGTATAATATATCTTATATATTAAAATATTAACATTTTTAAAGATTTAAATCAAGATAGAAAAAAAACTTCAATTAAAAGGAATTTTTATTAAAAATTAAAAAATCAAATTTGAAATAAAGACAACATTTTATTTTAATAAAATATAAAAAGTATATATGTATCATTCAATTATAGATATATATACTTTTTATATTTTATTAAAATAAAACAAAATCCCGTTTGACTATGGAATGTTTATTATTAAACAATTTTTACTTTTGCACCTGCATCTTCTAGTTGTTGTTTTGCAGCTTGAGCTTCTTCTTTAGAAATTCCTTCTTTTACTGCTTTTGGTAAAGTACCAGTAAATTCTTTTACTTGGTTTACAGCAATATTTGCAATTGAACGAACAACTTTATAGATTGAAACTTTTTTATCTGCTGGAATTTCTTCTAAAACAACATCAAATAAAGTTTTTTCTTCTTCTTTTGGAGCTGCTTCGGCAGCACCTGCTGCAGGTGCTGCCATCATAATAGCACCTCCGGCAGGTGCTGATGCATCAACTCCAAAAGTTTCTTCAATTTTAGATACAAGTTCAGAAGCCTCTAATAAAGTTAAAGTTTTTAACTTTTCAAGAATTTCGTTTACAGTAGACATTAATATTCCTTCATAAAATAATTAGTGTTTTTTATGATATTTATTTGAAATATTAAATTTTTAAAGCTTTGAATTTAAAATAAAAAAGTTTTATTAATCTTTCTCTTTTAAATTTTAACAAAAAAAATTTTTAATAAATCTCATAAATTCAAAAACTTTGTCCTAAAATTTACATACATTTCTTTATAAAAGAATTAGAAATTTTAATCCAAAAATACAAATAAACTGCCTAAAATATAACAAAATAAGAAATTATAATCTTTTGATTATTCTTTTAATGCACTTTCATTCACTTTCTTTCTTCGGCTATTTGCTTTGTTTCTCCTCCGCTTTGCAGCTGCTCCTTTCTCCACTTCTTCGCTTTTCGGCTATTCGGCTTTGCAGAACCGAACCGCTTCTTCGCCCTTCCTTCGCATCGGCTCCGCCGAAGTGAAAAAGCGGTTCGGCGGAGCCGAAAAGCGGAGGCTTTGCTGAAGTGGAAGAGTGAAGGCATCGGCTCCGTCGAAGCCGAAGCGAGCGGAAGGAAGAGCGAAGGAAGGAAGGAAGAGCGAAGGAAGAAGGAGAAGCGAAAGGAGCAGCTGCAAAGGAGAAGCAAAGCGGAGAAGAAGGACTAGAGCAGCATGACATGCTTTTCCTTTTACCGCACTCCTTTACTCCACAAGTGAAATAATGCAAAGAAGAAGCAGAGAAAGAAGAGTATTTAAGATTTCAAAAGCTTATTGGAAGAATAATAAGGTTGATTCTTTGATACCAAAATCTCAACCAAAATCTTTTAAAATTTTAATATTGTTTTTTTTATATTATAAAAAAAAAAAAAATTTTGAAAGATTTTATAATTTATATTATTCTCATTTATTACCTTGATTCTTTTGTTACCTTATATTACAAATCACTTGTTTCTTTGTTTTTTTGCAAAAAAACAAAGAAAAAACAAAGAAACAGCAAACTAAACAATCACAGATTTTTCTTAATTATACAATTACAAAAGAAAGGATAAAAGAATCAAGCAAAATGAAAATAATATAAATTACAATTTTTAATAGATTTTCCAGAATTTCAACATTCTAATTAGATAATTAAATTAGATAATTAAATTAGATAATTATAAATTAGATAATTATTAGAGATGATTAATATTCTATTTTGTATAAATTTTGTATAAATTTTGTATAAATAGAATTCAAATAAATAATCTATTCAATCATAGCATGATAAGTTGCAACTGTAGCTGGCGATGCTCGATTTAAATGTCGGAATATTAAATATTTGAATAAAACATCCAACAAAACAGGTAAAGTAGCTACAAGCAAAAATATAGTTGTTTGACTTTCAGGCAACCCATAATGGTCAAAAATTGTTGAGAAAAAAAGTTCCCAAATATTTGGAGAATGATAACCTACCAATAAATCCGTTATAAATAAAATTAATAATGATTTTTTACTATCATCAAGCCCAAAAAAAACTTCTAATAAAAAAGATTTTGTAATATTGATTTGTATTTCTAAAAGTTTAAGTAATACAAATAAAGTACTTAAACTAATTAAATCGGCAAAAAAATTTGTTATAGCTTCAATACTTTCTTCATTATAATGTTTTGCTAATTCAACTGTTTGTAATTGTAAACGTTTTTGAATAGATTGTGTAAACATTTGAGAAAATTTTGAATTTTGTGTTATTTTTTGCTGTTCATTTACATTTAATACACTTTCACTACTTTGTGTTACATTAATGTATTTATTGTCTTTTGCTTCATGTTCTCTTTTGCTTCTTTCCTCTGCATAAGGAAGAAGCAGTTCGCTTTGCTCCGCTTTGTCAATCAAAGGTTGACTATGCTCCGCTTCGGCTTCGGCGGAGCCGATGCCTTCGCTTCTCCACTTCTCTGCTCGCTTCGGCGAAGCCGATTCGAAGGCATCGGCTCCGCCGAAGCCAAAGCGAAAGGAAGAGCGATGCGTTGGAGATTCTAAAATCATAGACGAATTCATTGGAAAAATTAATGATTCAAAATATATTTTTTCTTCAAAATTTTTTAATTCTGTAAAAGCTTTTTTTTGTTGATAAGAATTTAAAAATATTTCCATTTGATGTGAATTCCAATAATATTCAGTTATTGGTCTTACAAAATAATTTTTAGCTATAAAATTAATTGTTAATGGAACAAATAAAAGAATAAAAACACATTTTACAGTAGTTAAAAATAAATATCTATAAAAACGATATTCTTGGATAACTAAATTTTCAACATCAAAAAATAATTGTTTAAAAAAGCGATCAAAAACACGATTAAATGATCTTGGAAATAAACCAATTTCTTCATAAGTAATAGATACAACTTGTTGTTTTGATGTTTCAATAAAACGAGATTTTGATGAACTTGTATTTAATTTTTCTTTATAAGAAATTTTTTTTTTATTAAAGGAACTCTCTGCATTTAAATTTTCATTAAAAACTTCTGGATTACTATATAGTTTTGAATTTTGTTGTTTTGGAATCTTTGATTGTGAATTATTTGATATTCCAAAAGAATAATCTTTATTTATTACATTTTTTGTATTCAATAATTTTTTATTATATTTTTCTTCTTTAGACTTTAAAAATTGTTGATTTGAAACATTTAATTCATTTTTATTTGAATTTTGATCTTCATCATATTGAGAATTCATTTTTGAATATATTTTGGTATTTTTTTTTTGAATGAATGTTTGTGAATGTATATTGGGATCAATGACTCCAATGGAATGTGACTGATTATTTATTTTATTAGACATTAAAAAAGAAAGATTAATATCTTTAAATAACCAATTAAACAAATTCAATTTATTATTGGTTTTTTTATCCATTATTTTTTTCTAAAATAAAATGAAATGAAATGAAAGAAATATATTTTCTTTCAATATAAAAAATAAAATTCAACATAAAATTTTTAAAATTTTTCTTTCATTTTGCTTTTGTTTGCTTTCATTCATTTCCTTCTTCTTTGCATTTGCTGCATATTCTTTTGCTTATATTCATAAGCAAAGAAGCGGAGAAGCAGAGCAAACAGCTGTTCTGCTTCCTTTTGCTCTGCCACTCCTTTCGCTTACGTGTAGCGTATGTAAAGAAGCAAAGAACACTTGCATTTGCTTTGTTCTTCCTTTGCTCTTCCTTCCTTCGCTCTTCCTTCCTTTGCTCTTCCTTCCTTCCGCTTCGGCGAAGCCTCCGCTTCTCCGCATCGGCTCCGCCGAAGCGGTTCGGCAAAGCCGAAAAGCGAAGAAGCGGTTCGGCAAAGCCGAAAAGTAAAGAAGCGGAGAAGCGGTTCAGCAAAGCCGAAAAGCAGAGGCATCGGCATCGGCTCTGCCGAAGCGAAGAAGCGGTTCGGCAAAGCCGAAAAGCGAAGAAGTGGTTCGGCAAAGCCGAAAAGCAGAGGCATCGGCATAGGCTCCGCCGAAGCGGAGCGAAGGCATCGCCAAAGCGGAGCGAAGGCATCGGCTCCGCCGAAGCCAAAGCGGAAGGAAGGAAGAGCGAAGAAGCGGTGAAAGTTCTTTTATTTATTGTCACTTCTTCTTTGTGTGTGCTTCCTTTTGTAAAAGAGCACTTGTTGAAGAAGTGAAGTAGCGTATGCAAAAACCAAAATTTTGTTTTGGAATCAAAGATTGATGAAAAACTCCAAAAGCAAAGTGCTAAAAATTTTATTAAGTTGTAAAAAAATATTTCTTGTTTTTGTCTTTTAATTAAAAAAATATTAATTAAAAAAAATATATGATTTTTTTTAATTATTTGAATTTTGTATTTGAAATACAAAAATGATTTTTTGAATTGTTAATACTTTCTTTTTTTTCAAATTTGTGTGTCTTTCTTTGGTTCTGTTTGAAATTAGCTTTTGCTTAACTTTTGGAATAAAATATTCTAAAAGTAAAACTAAACAAAGAAAAAAAACACATGTGCTTTCTTTGTGAATTTTATATCATATTTAAAATAAAAGACTACAAAACAAGCAAATTCAAAAATCTTTCAGAATTTTTTATTCTGAATAAAATAAATAGCAATCAAAGATTCAAAACAAATACAAAGAGTACAAGTAAAGTTACAAACTTAATAGAAAACTAAAATTCTACGTTTATATTAAAATATAGGTTAAGTTTATTATAAATTTAAATTTACAAAAATAAAAAAAACAAATGGATTTATAGATTTCAAAATCCATTTCTTTTTTTTTATTTTTATATACCACATAATTAGTCTAAATTACCTTTTCCAGGGTTACGAGCTGGGTCATTAGATAAGAATCCAAAAACAAATAAGAATACAAAGAAAGTTACAACAGTATAAACAAAAATTTTAAGTGTTAACATCTCTAATTGTTAAATTTACAATTTTACGCGATTTATAGACACAAAGTTAATTTATTTTAATTAATTAGTTATTTAGATTTTTAAAAAGATTGATTAAAAATATTTCTAAATAAGATATTTCTAAATAAAAGATTTAGAAAGAATAAAATTTTAATTAAAAAAATGGAATTATAAGAAATAATAATCTATATTATAACATATAATTTCTTATAATTCCATTTTTTTTAATTAAGCAACATTTTGTGATTTAAAATCTTCAAGATATTCTTGAATTGCAGTTTTTAATAAACCTTCAGCTTCAGGAGTGAAATCTGATGTTTTTCCAACAATTTCTCCATATTGAGGGCAATTTTGTGCTAAATAATTTCTGAATCCAGATAAGAATGGGCGAACTTGTTCAACACTTAAAGAATCTAAGAAACCATTTGTACCTGCATAGATACTTGCAACTTGGTCTGCTACAGAAAGTGGAGAGTTTTGAGGTTGTTTTAAAATTTCACGTAATCTAGAACCTCTTGCTAATTGGTTTTGTGTTGCTTGATCTAAATCTGAAGAGAATTGAGAGAAAGCTTCTAATTCAGCAAATTGAGCTAGAGAAAGTTTTAAACTTCCTGCAACTTTTTTCATTGCTTTTAATTGAGCAGCAGATCCTACACGAGATACTGAAATACCTACGTTAATTGCTGGACGAATACCAGAGTTAAATAAATCTGCTGATAAGAAGATTTGTCCATCAGTAATTGAAATTACATTTGTAGGAATATATGCTGAAACGTCTCCTTCTTGAGTTTCTACTACTGGAAGTGCTGTCATACTACCTTCTCCTAAAGCATTACTTAATTTCGCTGCTCTTTCTAAAAGACGAGAGTGTAAATAGAAAACATCTCCTGGGAAAGCTTCACGGCCTGGTGGACGACGTAATAATAACGACATTTCACGATATGCTTGAGCTTGTTTAGAAAGATCATCATAAATTGTTAAAGTTGGTCTTCCTGTATACATGAAGTATTCTGCTAAAGTTGCACCTGTATAAGGAGCAAGATATTGTAAAGTTGATGGTTCATTTGCGTTAGCCATTACAATAATTGTGTAATCTAATGCTCCACGTTCTTTAAGACTGTTTAATACTTGAGCTACTGAAGATGCTTTTTGACCAATTGCAACATAAACACAAATTACACCTTTTCCTTTTTGGTTAAGAATTGTGTCAACTGCAATTGCTGTTTTTCCTGTTTGACGGTCTCCAATAATTAATTCACGTTGACCACGACCAATAGGAATCATAGCATCTACAGAAACAAGACCTGTTTGAAGAGGTTCATAAACAGAACGTCTTGCAATAATACCTGGTGCAGGTGATTCAATAGCACGTGTTTCAGAAGTTGCAATAGGTCCTTTACCATCTACTGGACGAGCTAAAGAATCTACAACTCGACCTAAGTAATTTTCTCCAACAGGAATTTCAGCAATTTTTCCAGTACAACGTACACGGCTTCCTTCTGTAATTTTTAAACCATCCCCAAGTAATACAGCTCCAACATTATTTGCTTCTAAATTTAAAGCAATTCCTAAAGTACCATCTTCAAATTCTAAAAGTTCTCCAGACATTACTCGATCTAATCCATAAACACGAGCAATACCATCTCCTACTTGGAAAACAATTCCAAAATCAACCATTTTTACTTCAGGAGTATATTCTTCAATAAGTCCTTTGATTAAATTACTTAATTCTTCTGGTGTACGCATTGTCATAAATTTTTTTTTTAATTAAAAAGTAAAATATTAAATTAGTATTCAATATTATTTATAAATCTAAAAATAGAAATTGAATTTTAATACTAAAAAAAAATCAATCTTGAAAAGATTTTCAATTTTTCTAAAAACTTAGTTAAATATTTATTAAATATTTTTTGTTACCAATCTTTTATTGATAAACCAAGTTGTTTATATGAAACAAACAAAAATATGTTGTGTTTTGAGATCTTCTTTTCTTCTCTTTTTTACTAAAAAAAATAAGCATTTCTTCAAAAGAAGATTTTTGCATTTTTTCTTTCTCTTGCAGCTGCTATTCGGTTCCTTCGCTCTTCTCCTTTCCTTCACTTTTTCTTCGGCTTCGGCGGAGCCGATGCCGATGCGAAGGAAGGGCGAAGAAGAAAATTCCTTTCGTATCTTTTCTTTGCATCGGCTTTGCCTTCGCATTGGCTCCGCCGAAGCGAGCGTAGCGTTTTGCTTCGCAAAGCGAACCCCTCTATTGCTCCTCTTTGCAAAGTGAACTAGCAGAGAAGGGAAACAAAGCGAATAGCTGAAAGATAGAACAAAAGGTCTGAAGGAGTAATGAGTAAGCATCTCCGCTTCAGCTTCGGCGGAGCCGATGCCTTCGCTCCGCTTCGGCGAAGCAAAGCGAATAGCCAAAGAAATGAATAAAAGAATCAAATGTGCTTCAGCTTCGGCGAAGCTGATGTGGAGAAGAGAATGCAAAAAAAACTCTAATAATCAAGATTAAAATTTTTTGAATTTTTAACAAATAAAAAAGTAAAAAACTTTATATTAAATAACTTAAGGTTCTTAAAAGCGGATGACGCGATTCGAACGCGCGACATTGGACTTGGAAGGACCACGCTCTACCAACTGAGCTACATCCGCATTAATTTTTATACATGTTAACGTAATAAAAAAAAAAAGTCAATATTTTGATTTTTATATTTCTTTTCAAAAATCTTCAATTAAAAACATTTAAATAATAAAAAAAGGCTTATGATTTTCCTAAAAAGTTTTTATTTCATAGGAAAATCATAAGTCTTTTAATTATTATTATTATTATTACCAGCTAGCTTTTCTTACACCTGGTAATAAACCTTCATGTGCCATTTCAATCTTCCTAATTGGAAGCCAGTCGGATAATAAGTTACCTTATTAAACTCTGTTTCAAAACTGTGCATGCGACTTTCATAGCACACAGCTCCTCTTAGCTTTTTATGTAAACTTTAAATATTGCTCTGTCATTCATTCCCTCTTTGCTTTGATTCCAAAAGAAGAGTGTCTTTAAGGATCAAAAAAACCTCTGCTTTGCTTTCTTTGCTTCTTCACTTTTCTTCTTTGCTTTGCTTCTCCGCTTCGCATTTGCTGCGCGTCGCTTCATCACATGCTTTGCTTTTCCACTTCGCATTTGCTGTGTGTCGCTTCATCACATGCTTTCGCTTCTCCGCTTCGCATTTGCTGTGCGTCGCTTCATCACATGCTTTGCCGAAGCGAAAGCATGTGATGAAGCGAAGGAAGCATCAGTCCTTTGGACCTTTGCTTTGCTTCCTTTGCTTTGCTTCCTTCGCTTCGCTCCTTCGCTTCTCCTTCTCCGCTTCTTCGCTTTTCGGCTTTGCCAAACCGCTTCTTCGCCCTTCCTTCGCATTGGCATCGGCTCCGCCGAAGCCGAAGCAAAGAAGCGGAAAAGCGGAGGCTTCGCCGAAGCGGAGCAAATTGCCTAGGCTCTGCCGAAGCCGAAGCGGAAGGAAGAAAGAGCGAAGGAAGAAGGAAAAGCGAAGAAGCGAAGCGAAGGAGCTAAGAGAAAGTAGTAGCTGTGAAGGAGTTTCAGCAAATCAAATAATACCAAATAATTAATAATACCAAATAATTAATAATACCAAATAATTAATAATACCAAATAATTAATAATAGATTGTCACTCTACTCTGTAGTGTGCAGATCCAAAAGATCAGGTGAAAGAAGATTCTAAAAGTGCAATAAAATTTTAAACAAATTTTTTTTAAAGTCTATAAACTAAGTGACCACGTGGGCATATCTATTCAATTACAGAATAGCATTTGCTTTTTGGTCAATCGTGCTCCTTTTATTGTATGCGGGAATAGCTTTTTCCCTACCCTATGGGAACAAAAAAAGGGTTTCCTCGTTCCTTATATAGATTTTCAAGTGCCTTAGGATCCAACAATACTCCTTTATGTTTCAATCAATGGCTATACGCACATATATTACGTGAAATATTGTGCCACCATACCTAATATTCCATAGAAATGGAATAGAATATTAAGCCATCTTAAAAATTTTTTGTTTTAGAAATTTTGATGGAAGAAGCTTAAATTGGTTAACTTTTATTATCCATAGCACCTCCTTAAATCTTTGCTTAACTGAGAAGGTAGCAAATCCTTCCATCAAGATTTAAGAGTCCACTAGGTATAGCAATGTGGGAAGGATTTTTACCTTCATCCATATAAAGTTATTATTATGTATAAATAACATAATCCTGTCTTTTCCTGAAAAATATTAAAAAATATTTTGAGTTAGGACAAACGAGTCGCTCCACGTAAAACATGTCTTGATAAACCAAAATCTCTAAAATAACCTTTTGGTCTTCCAGTCACTAGACAACGGTTATGTAATCTTACTGCTGCGCTATTTCTTGGAAGTTGTTGTAATTTTCTATGTAAAGTTAGTTTTTCTTTTAAAGATGAAGCTTTTTTAATTTCTTGCTTTAAAATTGAACGTTTTTTTGCATATTTCATAACTAAACGTTGGCGTTTAAGTTCACGTTGAATCATTGCTTTATTTGCCATATATTATTAATTTTTTTTTAATTTTTTATCATTCTTATTAATAAGAAAAAATGTATTTTTATTAATATATAATTTCTTATTAAAAATTAAAATTAACACATTTTTAATATTTTATTTTTTATAAAAAATAAAATCTTAAACTTCTTTTAGTTGAAGTTTTTTTAATAATATTTCTTTTAGTTTCTTTGCAATAAAAAATTGTAAAAGTAATAAAAGATAATTTTTATTATTTTTTTTTGAATCTTTAATCTTTTTTTAAGATTATAAACTTATTGCAATAATAAGTTTACAAAATTTTGTAGAATTATATATTATTGATTATTCCTTTTTGATCTTCTTTACTACTTTACTTTTGCTTCTTTATTTTTGCTTTGTGAAAGCAAATAAAAGCAAATGAAAGTGAAAGAATACAAAGTGAAAAAGTATATCCATTTTTTTTATTTTTATTTTACTACATTAATGCAAAGTGAAGGAGTAATGTAAAAAAACATAAATAATTTTTTTTTACAATTGTAGAGAAGATAAATTTCAATCAATGATTATTCTTTTTGATTGAATCTTTTATTTTAAATATTTAAACTATTTAAAGTAATAAGTTATATTTGATTAAAGAATAAAAGGAATGAAAAAATGAAATATTATTAAATTTATTTCTTACTTTTTTTTGTATTCAGATATTTTGTTCTTTTGTTTTTTTTTAATTTAATATTAATTTTTCCCACTCTTTGCTTCTTTTCAAAACAAAGTGCTAAAATTATTTTTTCTTTAATTTTTTTTTGTTCGAAATAAAATTAAAGAAATTTTTTATTAAAAAACTAAAGAAGTTTAAAAAACTTAAATACAAAATTTTTATCACTTGTTATGCTTTCAAATCTTCAATTCCAAACTTGTTTCCTGATCTTTTAATCAGTGCATCTTCACTCTGCTGCTCCATCAAATACACTACCGCACTCCTTCTTCACATCTCCGCTAGTTCGCGAGTGAAGAGGAGCAATGAAGCAGGGAAGCAAAGTGGAGAAGGAGCAAAGCACCTTCACTTTGGTATTTATGAAGATTCAAAAACATGTGACTTTTTTGCTTTTCAAAGTAACAAAGCAGTCAATCAAAATGTGTGAAACACTATAATTACTGAAGTAATTTTTTTTATCCATAAATTAAAATAAAAAACAAAAAGTTAATAAAATTAAATTCTATTAACGTCTTGTTTTTGCTTTTTTATCACTTTTAACATGACCTTTAAATGTTCGTGTTGGTGCAAATTCTCCTAATTTATGTCCAACCATTTGATCAGTTATAAATACTGGAATAAATTCTCTTCCATTATAAGTTGAAATAGTATGACCAATCATCATTGGTAAAATTGTAGAAGATCTAGACCAAGTTGTTAAAACTTTTTTTTGGCCTTGTTTATTTAATTTTTCGATTTTTTTTAATAAATGGTCTGCAACAAAAGGACCTTTTTTAATTGAACGTGGCATAATAATTAAAATTTTTTTTTACTTAGCTTTTTTATTTTCTTTTTTTAAAAAAAATTAATACAGATGTAAATTCTTTTTACTTTTAATTTTTAATTAGTTTTTAAAACAATAAAAAAATCAAAAAATTTATTGGAAATTGTTTTTATAAAAACAAATTCAATAAATTTTTTTTTTCCATTGAAATTTTTTTTTAAATAAAAAAGCTACATTAGATTTATATTTTTTCATTTTCTAAATCTTAATAATAAGAACTATATTCTATAAATATATTATTTATACTAAATTAAAGGTTAAATATTTGTTTTTTTTAATTATAATCTATAACACTATAACATTTGTTTTCTATTTTGGAATCTTCATTTTTTGGTACTTCATTTATTTACAATTTTTAACTGTTCTTTTACTTTTTTTATTTGAATCTTATAAACTCTTATTCTAAGATCTTAGATCTAATAAAATCTTAAAACTTTTAGAATTTCAAAACTTTTTTTTTCAATCAAAAGTTTTTTGGATTAGCTAATCATAAATTTTTCTAAATTTTATAAGAATCCTTTTCTTTGTGACTTTGCTTTTTTGTGTTGGTATTTTCATGATATTTAATTGTAAATTTTTCATTCTTTTTTTGTTTTGCTGTGTTTTCACCTTCTCTCTTATTGCATTTGTGGTGCTATGTGCATGTAAAGTGAAAGAAGATATACAGAAGTGAAAAGGTGAACATACATACTGTCAGTAATCAAAAATTCCCAAAGCAAATAGGGAAAGAAAAAATCTTAGATTATTTGAAATATTTGATTGCTTCTTTTGCACATGATCCTTTTGCTGCATGTTGCTCTGCTTCTTTTTGCTTTGCTCTTCTTTGTTTTTTACTTTTTCACGAGTGAAGAACAACTAGTGCTTTGCTCCTTCGCTTTTCGGCTTTGCCGAACTGCTTCTTCGCTTCGGCATCGGCTTCGGCGGAGCCGATGCCGATGCTTTCACTTCGGCGAAGCCTTCGCTTGAGCCGATGCCTTCGCTTTTCGGCGAAGCCGAACCGCTTCTTCACTTCGGCGAAGCCGAACCGCTTCTTCACTTCGGCAAAGCCTCCGCTTTTCGGCGAAGGCGAACCGCTTCTCCGCATCGCCTTCGCCGAAGCGGAAGAAAGGGCAAAGGAAGAGCGAAGGAAGAAGCCGATGCAAAAGAGTGAAGGAGAAGCAAAGAAGTGGCAAAGCGAAGGAACAAAGCAAAGAAAAAGCAAAGAAGTGGAGAAGGAGCAGCTGCGAAGCAAAGGAAGCAAAGCTAAGAAGAAAGTGAAGAAGCGGCTGCATATGAAAAAGCATAGTGCATGCATCTGCAGAGTAGCAAAGTAAAAATCTAAAATCTTGAAAGATAGACAATTATAGATTCCAAAACAATATAAAAAGAATGTAAAAACAACTGAATAATTTTTGATTGGAAATTTATTGAGAATTTTATAAAAAGAAAAACAAATTGCAGATCCAAAAAGAATAGAAAATTAACCAAAATAAAACAAATAAAATAAACAAATTTCTTATTATTATTTAACAATAAAATAAAGGATTAATTGAATGAATAAAAAGAAAAACTTCTATTAAGAAAATTTTATTTTCTTTTTCTTAAAATTAGTTTTGAACTATATTTTTTAGGTTTACGAGTTAGTTGCCCTAGTGCTGGTTTACCCCAAGGTGTAACAGGTCTACAACGACCAATTGGAGCGCGGCCTTCACCCCCTCCATGTGGGTGATCAACTGGGTTCATAACAGAACCTCTAACAGTAGGTCTTTTACCTAACCAACGATTACGTCCTGCTTTTCCAATACGTAAAGTATAAGCTTCAATGTTACCTACTTGACCAATTGTTGCCCAACAATTTTTTGAAACAAAACGAATTTCTTTTGAAGGTAATCTTAAAGTAACCAAATTTCCTTCTTTAGCTAATACTTCTACAACTGCACCTGCTGATCTACCTAGCTGTCCTCCAGAACCTGGTTGAAATTCAACATTGTGAACTTGTGCACCTAAAGGAATATTACGTAAAGGTAAAGAGTTTCCTACTAAAAGTGGTGCTTGAATATCTGATACAATTACATCTCCAACAAATAAACCACGAGGTTGTAAAATATAGCGCTTTTCTCCATCTTCATATCTTAAAAGAGCAATTCTTGCATTACGGTTGGGATCATATTCAATTGAAACAACTTTTGCTGGAACACCAATTTTATCACGTCTAAAATCAATTTCACGATATAGACGTTTGTGCCCACCCCCTTTATGACGGCATGTTATTACTCCTCTGTTATTGCGACCTTTAGCTCGTTGAATACCAAATGAAAGTGATTTTTCTGGTTTTGATGATTTTTGAGAGATTTCACTGAAATCTGATACTGATCGGTTTCTAGTTCCTGCTGTAAATGGTTTAAGAAAACGAATTCCCATAAGTTTATAAAATTTTTTTAAAAAATAAACAATTCAAATCGATTTGTTTCTTTTATTCTATAATAAATTAAAATTTCTATAAAAAATGTCATTTTTTAATATAAAATAAAAAACAAAAATTACAAATCTATCTTTTATTATATTTGAATTTTAAAGTTTTTTCATATAATATTATTTTTATTTATAATATTATTTACAATAAAAGCTATTAAAAAATCCAATATTGTAAAAAATTTTATTTTTTAAAATCAATACAAATAAATTCTTTTAAATTATTTATAAATTTTTAAAACAATTAAGTACAATAAAAATTCAAATTTTTTTTAATAGATTTGAAAAGAACCTAGATAAAAAAGTCAATTATTATAAGAACATATATTGTTAATAACAATTTTTTAATATTTGTTTTACTTTTACTTTTACTTTATTTTAATTCAAATTTTTTTATGTTTATTTTCTGACCTGCTCTTTCACATGCTTTTCTCCTTGCCACTTCTTTGCATGCGTTCTTCGCTTTGCTGCTTCTTCACTTCTCCTTCGCTCTTCCTTCGTTCACTTTGGCTTCGCTGAAAAGTGAAGGCATTGGTGAAGCTGAAGCGAACAAAGGCTTCGCCGAAAAGCGAAGGCATCGGCGAAGCTGAAGCCAAAGCGAAAAAGCGGAGAAGGAGTCATGTGCATTGAAAAAGCGGAGAAGAAGCAGTGAAGCGGCAATCAAAGATTGCAAAAAGAAAACCAATCTTCAATTTCAAAAGCAATAAAACAAAAATAAAGTGAAATTGCAAATAAGCAAAACAATAATTTAATCAAATTGAATTGATTGACCTTTTTTTAAAGTAAAAATAACACGTTTTAAACGTGGACGATATCCTTGAACAGTACCAACACGAACTTTTTTGCGTGGAGGAATATGTGTATTAATACTTACAATATTAACTTGAAATAAATCTTCAAATAATTTTTTGATTTGAGATTTAGTTAATCTAGGATCTACATCAAAAGTATATTGTTGATTTTTAAACATAGCAGTAAAAGCTTTTTCTGTTCGAACTGGATATTTAATAAAATTCAGTTTTAATTTTTCTGGAGATAAATTTGATTGAATTGTATCTCTCCATTTTGAAATTGATTCTTTTGTTTTGAAAGATTCATTTTCAACTTTTGAATCTTTAATATCTAAAGGGATTTGTTGCAAATTTTCAAGGTTTTTTTCTTGATTCATAATTTATAAAGTTAATAAAATTTTTTATCAATTAATCTCACATTTTATATAAATATTAAAATTGATTAAAAAGAATAAATATTTTTTAGAATACTTTATTTTTTAAAATTTAGAATGATTTATATAAATGGATTTAAATTCGGCAAAATGCTATATATATAAATATAACAAATTTTTTTATATTTCAACTTCATTTTATTTTTTAAAATTTAATCATAATTTAAAATTATGCAAGTTTTATTAGAATTTATTTCTAATTTTTTTTAAACTGAAAATAAATTTTAATAATACTTTTTATTCTAGATCTTTATTCGAATTATTTTTTAATTCTAAAATATAAAATAATTTTTTATTGCAAAAAAAAAAAAAAAAAAAAAAAGTATTATAAAAATTTAAAAATGAAACTTTAATAAAAAAAGAATTTATTATTGCAAAAAAAAAGAATTTATAATTCTAAAATAAAAAAAGAATTTATAATTCTAAAATAAAAAAAGAATTTATAATTCTAAAATATAAAAAGAATTTATTATTGCAAAAAAAAAAAGTTTATTATTGCAAAAAAAAAGAATTATTTTATAATTCTAAAATAAAAAAAAGAATTTATAATTCTAAAATATAAAAAGAATTTATTATTGCAAAAAAAAAGAATTTATTATTGCAAAAAAAAAAGAATTGGATTTTTTTTTAAAAAAAAAATATTAAAAAAATTTAAAAAAAAAATATTAAAAAAATTAAAAAAAAAAATATTAAAAAAATATTAAAAAAAAATATTAAAAAAATTTTAAAAAAAAATATTAAAAAAATATTAAAAAAAAATATTAAAAAAATTTTAAAAAAAAATATTAAAAAAATTAAAAAAAAGAATTGGATTTTTTTTTAAAAAAAAAATATTAAAAAAATTAAAAAAAAGAATTGGATTTTTTTAAAAAAAAAAAATATTAAAAAAATTAAAAAAAAAAATATTAAAAAAATTAAAAAAAAAAATATTAAAAAAATTTTAAAAAAAAAATATTAAAAAAATTTTAAAAAAGAATTGGATTTTTTTTAAAAAAAAAAATATTAAAAAAATTAAAAAATGAAACTTTAGTAAGATTAAAAAAAGATGTAAGTATTAAAAAAATTAAAAAATTCGATTTAAAAAAACAGAACCACCATGCAAAATCTAACCCTCAAGTAAGATTAAACCAAGTAAGATTAAACCAAGTAAGATTAAACCAAGTAAGATTAAACCAAGCCCTCAAGTAAGATTAAACCAAGCCCTCAAGTAAGATTAAACCAAGCCCTCAAGTAAGATTAAACCAAGCCCTCAAGTAAGATTAAACCAAGCCCTCAAGTAAGATTAAACCAAGCCCTCAAGTAAGATTAAACCAAGTAAGATTAAACCAAGCCCTCAAGTAAGATTAAACCAAGTAAGATTAAACCAAGTAAGATTAAACCAAGTAAGATTAAACCCTTGAACGAGATTCAACCAGCTTCTGCTTCTCCCTTCCTCCTTCGCTACTGCTTCCATCATTTCATTTCATTTCATTTTCTAGAGTCATATTATAAGATTTAACCCTTGAACAAGATTCAACCAGCTTCTGCTTCTCCCTTCCTCCTTCGCTACTGCTTCCTCCTTCGCTACTGCTTCCTCCTTCGCTACTGCTTCCTCCTTCGCTACTGCTTCGATCATTTCATTTCATTTCATTTCATTTCATTTCATTTCATTTCATTTCATTTCATTTCATTTTCTAGAGTCATATTATATTATACACGGTCTCGCGAGTACGATGATAGTCGCAGTATTCTTCAAACAACTTATATTATACACGGTCTCTCGAGTACGATGATAGTCGCAGTATTCTTCAAACAACTCTGGATCATGCTCTTCTAAAGCGCGCCCGTTCGCTTTCATCCGCAAAGCCGATGCGCATCGGCTTCGCCGAAGCGAAGTGAAGCCTTCGCCGAAGCGAAGCGAAGGCATCGGCTCCGCCGAAGCCGAAGCATGCGATGCAAAGAATAAAAGTTTGCATCGCCCTTCCTTCGCATTGGCATCGGCTCCGCCGAAGCCGAAGCCGAAGCATGCGATGCAAAGAATAAAAGTTTGCATCGCCCTTCCTTCGCATTGGCATCGGCTCCGCCGAAGCCGAAGCGAAGAAGCGGAGAAGCGGAGGCTTCGGCGAAGCGAAGCGAAGGCATCGGCATCGGCTCCGCCGAAGCCGAAGCGAAGAAGCGGAGAAGCGGAGGCTTCGCCGAAGCGAAGTTGAGTTTCGTTTGCATCGCCCTTCCTTCGCATTGGCATCGGCTCCGCCGAAGCCGAAGCGAAGAAGCGGAGAAGCGGAGGCTTCGCCGAAGCGAAGTTGAGTTTCGTTTGCATCGCCCGCGAAGCGTAGGCTTCGCCGAAGCGAAGCGAAGGCATCGGCATCGGCTCCGCCGAAGCCGAAGCGAAGAAGCGGAGAAGCGTAGGCTTCGCCGAAGCGAAGTTGAGTTTCGTTTGCATCGCCCGCGAAGCGTAGGCATCGGCTCCGCCGAAGCCGAAGCGAAGTTGAGTTTCGTTTGCATCGCCCGCGAAGCGTAGGCATCGGCTCCGCCGAAGCCGAAGCGAAGAAGCGGTTCGGCTTCGCCGAAAAGCGAAGAAGCGGTTCGGCTTCGCCGAAAAGCGGAGGCATCGCCGAAGCGAAGAAGCGGTTCGGCTTCGCCGAAAAGCGAAGTTGAGTTTCGTTTGCATCGCCCGCGAAGCGTAGGCATCGGCTCCGCCGAAGCCGAAGCGAAGTTGAGTTTCGTTTGCATCGCCCGCGAAGCGTAGGCATCGGCTCCGCCGAAGCCGAAGCGAAGAAGCGGTTCGGCTTCGCCGAAAAGCGAAGAAGCGGTTCGGCTTCGCCGAAAAGCGGAGGCATCGCCGAAGCGAAGAAGCGGTTCGGCTTCGCCGAAAAGCGGAGGCATCGCCGAAGTGGAGAAGCGAAGAAGCGGTTTGGCTTCGCCGAAAAGCGAAGAAGCGGTTCGGCTTCGCCGAAAAGCGGAGGCATCTGCATCGGCTCCGCCGAAGCCGAAGCGAGCGAAAGCGAAGAAGGGAATAAGTGAAGGAGTAAATGTATGAAATACGGAGAGAGAGGGATTCGAACCCTCGGTACGAAAAAGATCGTACAACGGATTAGCAATCAGTCGCTTTCGACCACTCAGCCATCTCTCCTACTGCTTCTTTCTTGCAACTTTTTTTGACTTCTTTTTGCTTTCTTTCTTTCTTTGATTTTTCTTTCCTTATCCTCATCCTGATGCATCCCTCCTTCTTCGCTTTTTCTTCCTTCGCTTTTTCTTCCTTCGCCTTTCCTTCGCTCTTCGGCTTCGGCGAAGCCTTCGCATCGTCTTTGCCGAAGCGAGCGGTTCGGCTTCGCCGAAAAGCAGAGGCATCGGCTCCGCCGAAGCCGAAGCGAGCGGTTCGGCTTCGGCTTCAGCAGAGGCATCGGCTCCGCTGAAGCCGAAGCGAAAAAGCAAAGAAGCGAAGCGGTTCGGTTCGGTTCGGTTCGGCAAAGCCGAATAGCCGAATAGCCGAATAGCCGAAAAGCCGAAAAGCGGAAAAGCGGTTCGGTTCGGTTCGGTTCGGCAAAGCCGAATAGCCGAATAGCCGAAAAGCCGAAAAGCGGAAAAGCGGTTCGGTTCGGTTCGGTTCGGCAAAGCCGAATAGCCGAATAGCCGAAAAGCCGAAAAGCGGTTCGGTTCGGTTCGGTTCGGTTCGGCAAAGCCGAATAGCCGAATAGCCGAATAGCCGAATAGCCGAAAAGCCGAAAAGAAAAAAGATCATCCTGGCGCTAGTTGAGTTTTCCTGCCAGACTTCCAACAAGTCCATCAACTTCCAAAGAGTTTCACAGCCAAGTTCGGGATGGATTGGCGTGGTTCCACTTTAGCATAGAGCACCAGAATTTCAGCGGAGCAAAGCTCCGGCGTGTATTCTTTCTTTTCATAAGCTTAAGAAAAAAATCATAAGCTTAAGAAAAAAATCATAAGCTTAAGAAAAAAATCATAAGCTTAAGAAAAAAATCATAAGCTTAAGAAAAAAATCATAAGCTTAAGAAAAAAGAAAGAAATAAAAATTGGTCAAAATCAATTGGCCTTTAGTATATCTCGGCTCAAATCCTTGCAGACCTTTCACCTGATACCTATCATCAGCTTGTCTAGCTGTGGCATAATGGAGAGCGCTCATCTTGAGGAAAGCTTCCCACTTAGATGCTTTCAGCGGTTATCTAAACCGTGCGTAGCTACTCAGCGTTTCCCTCTGGAGAGAGAACTGATACACCATAGGCACGACCTTAAAAATCCTCTCGTACTATTTAAGGATCCCCTCAGCGCTCTAACGACAACATCGGATATGGACCAAACTGTCTTACGACGTTTTGAACCCAGCTCACGTACCACTTTAATGGGCGAACAGCCCAACCCTTGGGACCTACTACAGCCCCAGGATGTGATGAGCCGACATCGAGGTGCCAAACCTTCTCGTCGATGTGAACTCTTGGAGAAGATCAGCCTGTTATCCCTAGAGTAACTTTTATCCGTTGAGCGACGGCCCTTCCACGCGGACACCGTCGGATCACTAAGGCCGGCTTTCGCCCCTGCTCGACTTGTAGGTCTTGCAGTCAAGCTTCCTTTTGCCTTTACACTCTGTAACGTCTGATTTCCGTCCAGACTGAGGAAACCTTTGCGCGCCTCCGTTACCTTTTAGGAGGACTTTCGCCCCAAAAAAACTGCCCTCCTGAAAACGTCAAATGTCCCGATTAGGGATCACTATTAGGATTCTAGCCTTTCCAGAGTGGTCTCTCACTGATGGCTCCAATCTCTCCGGAAAGAAATCTTCAATGCCTCCCACCTAGACTGCGCAAGAAAAGCCCGAACCCAATTCCAGGATACAGTCAAGCTTCATAGGGTCTTTCTGTCCAAATGTTGTTAATCCGCATCTTCACGGATAAGTCTATTTCACCAAGTCTCTCTCTGAGACAGTACTCTGATCATTACGCCTTTCGTGCAGGTCGAAACTTACTCGACAATGAATTTCGCTACCTTAGAACTGTCATAGTTACAGCTGCCGTTCACCGGGGCTTCGGTTGTCAGCTTCTCCGAGCGCTGAGGCTCAAATAACCAACTTCCTTCACCTTCCGGCACTGGGCAGGCGTCAGCCCCCATATATTGTCTTACGACTTTGCGGAGACCTGTGTTTTTGGTAAACAGTTGCCAGAGTCTTTATACTGTGGCCCTTGACTAAAGTCAAGGGCGCCCCTTCTCCCGAAGTTACGGGGCCAATTTGCCGAGTTCCTTAGAGAGAGTTCTCTTGCGCCCCTTAGTATTCTCTACCAACCTACCTGTGTCGGTTTCAGGTACAGGTTTTTTGAAGGTTTTATCTTAAAAAGATGGTGTACGAGCTTTTCTTGGAAGTATGACATCATTGACACTCTACCCAAACAAGTTCAAGAGAGTGGGATCATGCCTTAGCTACAGATTCGTTTTTCTTCGATCTGTTTTACCTCGAACATTTCCACTGCATTCCATTCACAGACTCAATTTAGCCGACTTCGTCCCTCGGTTCCCCTTCAAAAAAGTACAGGAATATCAACCTGTTTGCCATCGACTACGCCTATCGGCCTCGCCTTAGGTCCTGACTCACCCTTCATGGACGAACCTTGTAAAGGAACCCTTAGGTTTTCGGGGCATTGGATTCTCACCAATGTTTTCGTTACTCAAGCCGACATTCTCACTTCAGCATCGTCCACTCAAACTTACGTCAAAGCTTCACCCAATGCTGAACGCTCCCCTACCGATTTTTATTCTTTCTTTTAAAAGAAAATTTTATTATTTTAAAATAAAAATTTTTTATTTTAAAAGAAAATTTTATTATTTTAAAAGAAAATTTTATTCTTTCTTTTAAAATAAAACAAATAAAAAATCTCATAGCTTCGGCAGACTCCTTAGTCCCGGCCATTGTCGGCGCAAAAACGCTTTACCAGTGAGCTATTACGCACTCTTTAAAAAATAGCTGCTTCTAAGCGAATTTCCTGGTTGTTTCGGCATTCTCACATCCTTTTCCACTTAGGAGTCATTTAGGGGCCTTAGCTGATGATCTGGGCTGTTTCCCTCTTGACAATCAAGCTTATCCCCGACTGTCTCACTGGCATATGGAAAGCATATCTAATATTCGGAGTTTGCCACGACTTGGTACCGCTTTCGCAGCCCGCACCGAAACAGTCGCTCTACCCTTAGATTGCCCATCATTGCCGCTGCGCCTCAACGCATTTCGGGGAGAACCAGCTAGCTCTGAATTCGATTGGAATTTCTCCGCTAACCACAAGTCATCGGCCGATTTTTCAACATCGGTCCGTTCAGCCCTCCACTAAGTGTTACCTAAGCTTCAGCTTGCTCATGGTTAGATCATCCAGGTTCGGGTCCATAACAAGTGACTTACGCCCTATTCAGACTCGCTTTCGCTTAGGCTCCAGATCTTACTCTTTAACCCGCCACTTCCTATAAGTCGCCGGCTCATTCTTCAACAGGCACGCGGTCAGATTCATAATAATCCTCCCGCTGCTTGCCAGCTCACGATTTCATGTTCTATTTCACTCCCCTACGGGGGTTCTTTTCACCTTTCCATCGCTGTACTATTTCGCTATCGGTCTCTCAGGAGTGTTTAGCCTTACGAGGTGGTCCTCGCAGATTCACACGGGATTCCACGTGCCCCATGCTACTCGGGATAGACATTAAAGTTCATTTTGCCACTTCTTCGCTTTTCGGCTTTGACGAAAACCATCGGTTCGGTTCGCTTCGGCAAAGCCGAATAGACGAATAGCCGATAACCGAAGGAACCTTTCCGAAAAAACGAATAGCCGAAGAAACGCTTTATTCAATATGACTACTGGACTTTCACCATCTATGGTGCAGGATTCAGCTGCTTCGTCTTTTTTTCTTTATATTTTTTTTGTCTTCCCACAACCCCAATTTAATTGGTTTAGGCTGGTCCCAGTTCGCTCGCCGCTACTACGGGAATCGCTTTTGCTTTCTTTTCCTCTGGCTACTGAGATGTTTCAGTTCACCAGGTTGCCTCTAATCTATTTATGAATTCATAGATAGTCGGACAGGTTGCCCTATTCAGGAATCTTTGGATCTATGCATTCTTCCTACTCCCCAAAGCATATCGCTGGTATCGCGCCTTTCATCGTCTCTGAGAGCCTAGGTCTCCGTCGTGAGCCTTCTTTTTTTTGACCTAATCACATGCTTTCTTTCTTTTTTTTTGCTTTCATTGTTTCATTTAAGAAACAAAAAAAATTGAGTTCTTTCTGCAGCTATTCGCTTTCTTCGCTTCTTGCATCACCGAACCGGTTCGGTTCGGCAAAGCCGAATAGCCGAAAAGCGGAGGCGAAGCCGATGCGAAGAAGCCAAAGCAAAGAAGCAAAAGCAAAGAAAACATATGTTTTCTTTCGGAATCATATGATATTTCCAATCATATGATTGCGAAAATGGTGGAGATAAGGAGATTCGAACTCCTGACCCTCTGCGTGCAAAGCAGATGCTCTACCAACTGAGCTATACCCCCCTTTAAAAAAAGAAAGGATCAATTATTATTTATTATAATAAATAATTTTTGATTTTGAAAGAATAATCGTTGACCTCTTCTTTTGTTCTTTTATTAATTATTTATTGCATCTCTTCGCTTTTCGGCGAAGCCGAACCGCTTCTTCGCTTCGGCTTCGCCGAAAAGCGAAGAGATGCCGAAGAAAGGATAGAAATAAAAGAAAAATGTGGACCATGTTGGACTTGAACCAACGACCTCATGCTTATCAAGCATGCGCTCTAACCAGCTGAGCTAATGGTCCAAGCAATTAATTTAATTAATTTACTTATTCTTTCTTTCATTCGCTGCATGTTCTTTCGTTTGCTTCTGTGTCTCTGCTTCGCTCCTTCTTCTTAGCTTTGCAGCTGCATCGGCTTATTCGCTCTTTCGCTTCGGCTTCGGCGGAGCCGATGCCGATGCGAAGCCGATGCGAAGCCGATGCGAAGCCGATGCGAAGCCAATGCGAAGGAAGAAGCCGAAGCGAGCGAAAAAGCAAAGAGAAATTTATTTGTTTAAAACAAAGCTTTAAAACAAAGGTTTAAAAATTTGTTTTAAAGCTTTGTTTTAAACAAATAAAAGATATTCTTTTTTGTTTTGTTGCTTTTTTTAAAGAAAAAAAGTAAAAAAAAACGAAGTTTAAATGTCCCTAATTATAAATTGGTATAAAATGTGTAAATGTCCCTAATTATAAATTGGTATAAAATGTGTAAATGTCCCTAATTATAAATTGGTATAAAATGTGTAAATGTCCCTAATTATAAATTGGTATAAAATGTGTAAATGTCCCTAATTATAAAATTTAGGGACAAAAATAAAAAAAGGAGGTTCTCCACCCCCACCTTCCAGTAGGGGTACCTTGTTACGACTTAAGATTAATCACAAACCAAACCGTTGGAACCCTCTTCATTTCTGTTAGAGTTAGCCACTTCGGGTTCAATCTGCTCTCGACCTTTGACGGGCGGTGTGTACAATCTTAGGGAACGTATTCACCGCCGTATAGCTGACCGGCGATTACTAGTGATTCCAACTTCATGTAGGCGAGTTGCAGCCTACAATCCGAACTGAGATTGAGTTTTCCAGATTCGCTCACCCTCACGGGGTTGCTGCCGATTGTCTCAACCATTGTATTACGTGTGTAGCCCAGGATGTAAGGGGCATGCTGACTTGACGTCATCCTCTCCTTCCTCCGAATTACTCCGGCAGTCTCTTTAGATTTTTTAACTAAAGACAAGGGTTGCGCTCGTTAAAAGACTTAACTCGACACCTCACAGCACGAGCTGACGACAGCCATGCACCACCTGTCACCAAGCTCTCCTTTTTTTCGGCAATTCGGCAACGCCGAACCAAAACGAAGGAGCACAAACCTATTTCTAGCTTTTTCTTGGGATGTCAAACCCTGGTAAGGTTCTCCGCGTAGCATCAAATTAAACCACAGAATCCACCACTTGTGCTAAGACCCGTCAATTCCTTTGAGTTTCACTCTTGCGAGCATACTCCCCAGGCGGGATACTTAACGCGTAAGCTACAGCACTGTTTTTGACAGCACTTAGTATCCATCGTTTACGGCTGTGACTACAAGGGTATCTAATCCTTTTCGCTCCCACAGCTATCGTCCCTCAGTGTCAGCAACGGCCCAGTAGAGCGCTTTCGCCACCGGTGTTCTTCCTAATCTCTGTGCATTTCACCGCTTAACTAGGAATTCCCTCTACCCCTACCGTCCTCTAGCCCTTGAGTTCTCTACTGCCTCTCCAAAGTTGAGCTCTGGGATTTGACAGTAGACTTTAAGGACCACCTACGAACGCTTTACGCCCAATCATTCCGGACAACGCTTGCACCCCCCGTATTACCGCGGCTGCTGGCACGGAGTTAGCCGGTGCTTATTCCTTAGATACCGTCGGTTGTCTTCTCTAAGAAAAGGAGTTTACAGACCACGATCCTTCTTCCTCCACGCGGTATTGCTCCATCAGGCTTTCGCCCATTGTGGAAAATTCCTCACTGCTGCCTCCCGTAGGAGTCTGGGCCGTGTCTCAGTCCCAGTGTGGCTGATCATCCTCTCAGACCAGCTACTGATCGTCGCCTTGGGGAGCCTTTACCTCCTCCAACTAGCTAATCAGACGCAAGCCTCTCTCTTGGCAGTTTTCACTTTTAGCTTCTCAGCACTATGCGGTATTAGCAGCCGTTTCCAGCTGTTATCCCACACCAAAAGGTAAGTTCTTACGCGTTACGCACCCGTCCGCCACTAGAATAAAATCTCATATACCCGAGGATATATATCATTTCATCTCGTACGACTTGCATGTGTTAAGCATACCGCCAGCGTTCGTCCTGAGCCAGGATCAAACTCTCCAAAAAATTTTTCTCTTATATTTTGACTTTTTTAAAAAAAGTCCAAATGAGTGCATTCATCTCCTCCGCTTTTCGACAAAGCCGAAACGATTTTCGACAAAGCCGAAACGATTTTCGCCAAAGCCGAAACGATTTTCGCCAAAGCCGAAGCAAGCGAAAAAGTGGTTCGGTTCGGCAAAGCCGAATAGCCGAAAACCCGAAAACCGAAGCGAATGCAGAGCGAAGAAGCAGCAATTGACAACTATAATATACTTACATATATTATAGAAGATTGGCGCTTATTCTTAATAAAAGAAGAAGCGACAATCTTTTATTGCAAAAGACCAATTTAGCTTTTAATAAGCTTTTGTTTTTTTGAACATTCCTAATTTATAAATTTATCAAAAATTATTTTTTTGTCAATATTTTTTTTTTTTTCGCTTTGCTTTTTTTTTTCTTTCTTTTTTTCTTTCTTTCTTTCTTTTGCAATCTTTGATTTTGCTCCTTTTCACTCCTTCTTTTTTCCTTCTTCGCTTTTTCTTTGCTTTCGCTGCGCTCCTCTTCTTCGCTCCTTCTTCGCTTCTTCGCTCGCTTTTCGGCTTTGCCGAACCGCTTCTTCCTTTGCTCTTCCTTCCTTCCTTCCGCTTCGCTTCGGCTTCGGCGGAGCCGATGCCGATGCCTTCGATCTTCCGCGAAGCGGAGAAGCGGAGGCTTTGCCGAAGCGAAGCGGAGGCATCGGCTCCGCCGAAGCCGAAGCGAGAGGAGAAGCGGTTCGGCAAAGCCGAAAAGCGGAGAAGCGGTTCGGCAAAGCCGAAAAGCGGAGAAGCGGTTCGGCAAAGCCGAAGCCGAAGCCGAAGCGAAGAAGCGGTTCGGCAAAGCCAAAAAGCGAGCAAAGCGTTTGGTCGCGTCGCTGAAGCTCCGCGAGGTTCGAAAGAATCTAAGAGTTCTTCGCATCGCTCCTCTTCGCTTTGCTTCCTTCGCTCTTCCTTCGCATCGGCATCGGCTCCGCCGAAGCCGAAGCAAAGAAGCGGAGAAGCGGAGGCATCTGCTCCGCCGAAGCCGAAGCGAAGAAGCGGCATAGCGGAGAATGCAAAGCGGTTCGCTCCTCCGCATTGGCTTCGCCGAAGCGGAGCGAAGGCTTCGCCGAAGCGGAGCGAAGGCTTCGCCGAAGCGGAGCGAAGGCTTCGCCGAAGCGGAGAAGCAAAGCGAGTGGCCGCTACGCTGCGTTCGGTCGCGTCGCTGAAGCTCCGCAAGGTTTGAAAGAATCTAAGAGTTCTTCGCTTCGCTCCTCTTCGCTTTGCGAACTAGCGGTTCGCTTCTCCGCTTCTTCGCTTCGGCTTCGGCGGAGCCGATGCCGATGCGAAGGAAGAAGCGACACGAAGCGACGCGCAGCGAAAGGAGCGGCTGCAAAGTGAAAGCGCTACGCTTCGCATCGGCTCCGCCGAAGCGAAGAAGAGGTTCGGCAAAGCCGAAAAGCGGAGGCATCTGCTCCGCCGAAGCCGAAGCGAAGAAGCGGAGAAGCGGAGGCATCGGCTCCGCCGAAGCCGAAGCGAAGAAGCGGAGAAGCGAGTAAAACGTAAACTACGTAAGATATACTTTCTTCGAACCTTGTCTCTGCGTGCAGAGACGACTTAGACTTCGGCTTTGCCGAAGCGAATGGCCGCTCCGCTTGCCCGCAGTTCCGCGGGCTGCGCTACGCTGCGCTTTGCATCGGCTTTGCCGAAGCGAGAGCTGCTTGGTTCGGTTGCGTCGCTGAAGCTCCGCAAGGTTCGAAAGAACTCTTAGACTTTGTTCGCTTTTCGCCGAAGCGTAGCGTATGCGAAGAAGCCAAGGCGAAGCCAAGGCGAAGCCAAGGCGAAGCCAAGGYGAAGCCAAAGCGAATGGCCGCTCCGCTTGCCCGCAGTTCCGCGGGCTGCGCTTTGCATCGGCTTCTTCCTTCGCATCAGCATCAGCTCCGCCGAAGCCGAAGCGAAGAAGCGGAGAAGCGTAGCGTATGCGAAGAAGCCAAGGCAAAGCCAAAGCGAATCGCCGCTCCCCTTTTCGGCTTTGCCGAACCGCAGTTTCGCGGGCTGCGCTTTGCTATGTTACTGCGCTTTGCTACGTTACTGCGCTACGCATCGGCTTCTTCCTTCGCCCTTCCTTCGCTCTTCCGCGAAGCGGAGAAGCGGAGGCATCGGCTCCGCCGAAGCGAGCGAAGGAAGAAGCCAATGCGAAAAAGCGGAGAACAAAGCGAATGGCCGCTCCGCTTGCCCGCAGTTCCGCGGGCTGCGCTACGCTGCGCTTTGCATCGGCTTCGCCAAAGCGAGAGCTGCTTGGTTCGGTTGCGTCGCTGAAGCTCCGCAAGGTTCGAAAGAACTCTTAGACTTTGTTCACATCGGCTTCGCCGAAGCGAAGCGTATGCGAAGAAGCCAACGCGAAGCCAAAGCGAATCGCCGCTCCGCTTGCCCGCAGTTCCGCGGGCTGCGCTTTGCATCGGCTTTGCCGAAGCGAGAGCTGCTTGGTTCGGTTGCGTCGCTGAAGCTCCGCAAGGTTCGAAAGAATTCTTAGACTTTGTTCGCTTTTCGCCGAAGCCGAACCGCTTCTTCGCTTTTCGGCTTTGCCGAACCGCTTCTCCGCTTCGCGGAAGGGCGAAGGAAGAAGCCGAAGCGTAGCGTATGCGAAGAAGCCAAGGCGAAGCCAAAGCGAATGGCCGCTCCGCTTGCCCGCAGTTCCGCGGGCTGCGCTACGCTGCGCTTTGCATCGGCTTTGCCGAAGCGAGAGCTGCTTGGTTCGTTTGCGTCGCTGAAGCTCCGCAAGGTTCGAAAGAACTCTTAGACTTTGACTTTGTTCGCTTTTCACCGAAGCCGAACCGCTTCTTCGCTTCGGCTTCGGTGGAGCCGATGCCAATGCGAAGGAAGAAGCCGATGCGTAGCGTATGCGAAGAAGCCAAGGCGAATGGCCACTCCGCTTTTCGGCTTTGCCGAACCGCAGTTTCGCGGGCTGCGCTTTGCTACGTTACTGCGCTTTGCTACGTTACTGCGCTTTGCTACGTTACTGCGCTACGCATCGGCTTCGCTGAAGCAAGCAAAACGTAAACTACGTAAGATATACTTTCTTCGAACCTTGTCTCTGCGTGCAGAGACGACTTAGACTTTAGACTTTGGCTTCTTCGCTTCTCCTTCGCTTCGGCGAAGCCGATACGAAAAAGCGGAGAACAAAGCGAATGGCCGCTCCGCTTGCCCGCAGTTCCGCGGGCTGCGCTACGCTACGCTGCGCTTTGCATCGGCTTCGCCGAAGCGAGAGCTGCTTCGTTTGGTTGCGTCGCTGAAGCTCCGCAAGGTTCGAAAGAACTCTTAGACTTTGTTCGCTTTTCGCCGAAGCCGATGCGAAGGCTTCGCCGAAGCGTAGCGTATGCGAAGAAGCCAAAGCGAATGGCCGCTACGCTGCGCTTTGCATCGGCTTCGCCGAAGCGAGAGCTGCTTCGTTTGGTTGCGTCGCTGAAGCTCCGCAAGGTTCGAAAGAACTCTTAGACTTTGTTCGCTCGCTTCGGCGAAGGCGATGCGAAGGCTTTGCCGAAGCGTAGCGTATGCGAAGAAGCCAAGGCTTCGCCGAAGCGTAGCGTATGCGAAGAAGCCAAGGCTTCGCCGAAGCGTAGCGTATGCGAAGAAGCCAAGGCGAAGCCAAAGCGAATGGCCGCTCCGCTTGCCCGCAGTTCCGCGGGCTGCGCTACGCTGCGCTTTGCATCGGCTTCGCCGAAGCGAGAGCTGCTTGGTTCGGTTGCGTCGCTGAAGCTCCGCAAGGTTCGAAAGAACTCTTCTTCCTTCCGCTTCGGCGAAGCCTTCGCATCGGCTCCGCCAAAGCGAGCGGTTCGGCAAAGCCGAAAAGCGGAGAAGCGGTTCGGCAAAGCCGAAAAGCGGAAAAGCGGTTCGGTTCGGCAAAGCCGAATAGCCGAAAAGCGGAGAACAAAGCGAATGGCCGCTCCGCTGCGCTACGCTGCGCTTTGCATCAGCTTTTTTGCATCGGCTTCGCCGAAGCGAGAGCTGCTTGGTTCGTTTGCGTCGCTGAAGCTCCGCAAGGTTCGAAAGAACTCTTTGCCAAAGCGAATGGCCGCTACGCTGCGCTTTGCATCAGCTTTGCCGAAGCGAGAGCTGCTTGGTTCGTTTGCGTCGCTGAAGCTCCGCAAGGTTCGAAAGAACTCTTTGCCGAAGCGAATGGCCGCTCCGCTGCGCTACGCTGCGCTACGCTGCGCTACGCTGCGCTACGCTGCGCTACGCTGCGCTACGCTGCGCTTTGCATCAGCTTTGCCAAAGCGAATGGCCGCTCCGCTGCGCTACGCTGCGCTACGCTGCGCTTTGCATCAGCTTTGCCAAAGCGAATGGCCGCTCCGCTGCGCTACGCTGCGCTTTGCATCAGCTTTGCCGAAGCGAGAGCTGCTTGGTTCGTTTGCGTCGCTGAAGCTCCGCAAGGTTCGAAAGAACTCTTTGCCAAAGCGAATGGCCGCTCCGCTGCGCTACGCTGCGCTTTGCATCAGCTTTGCCGAAGCGAATGGCCGCTCCGCTGCGCTACGCTACGCTAGAGCTGCTTCGCTGGTTCGAATCCGGCGGAGACACGTGCTCGCGCAAGAAAGCACAATGATCCTTAACCTCGCCGGTCGGCAAACAAGAAAATTATAACAAAAATTTAAAAATTTGTCAATATTATTTTTTTTTTACTGGTTCGAACCCGGCGGAGACACGTGCTCGCGCAAGAAAGGACAACGATCCTTAACCTCGCCGGTCGGCAAACAAGAAAATTATAACAAAAATTTAAAAATTTGTCAATATTATTTTTTTTATTATTTTTTATTATTTTTTTTTTATTTTTTTTTTTTATTATTTTTTATTATTTTTTTTTATTTTTTATTATTTTTTTTTATTTTTTTTTTATTATTATTTTTTATTATTTTTTTTTTCGCTTCACAATTCGAAAAATTAGCGCTCCTTCTTCGCTTTGCTTCCTTCTTCGCTTTGCTTCCTTCTTCGCTTTGCTTCCTTCTTCGCTTTGCTTCCTTCTTCGCTTTACTTCCTTCTTCGCTTTGCTTCCTTCTTCGCTTCTTCGCTTCTTCGCTTCGCCGAAGCCTCTGCTTCTCCGCTCGCTTCGGCTTCGGCGAAGCGGAAGGAAGAGCGAAGAAGGAGAAGCGAAGGAGCGAAGCGAAAGGAGCAGCTGCTTCGCTCCGCGAGCGAAGAAGAAGCGAAGAGAATGCAAACGATTTGCTCTTCCTTCGCATCGGCTCCGCTGAAGCGAAGCGGAAGGAAGAGCGAAGAAGGAGAAGCGAAGGAGCGAAGCGAAAGGAGCAGCTGCTTCGCTCCGCGAGCGAAGAAGAAGCGAAGAGAATGCAAACGATTTGCTCTTCCTTCGCATCGGCTCCGCTGAAGCGAAGCGGAAGGAAGAGCGAAGAAGGAGAAGCGAAGGAGCGAAGCGAAAGGAGCAGCTGCTTCGCTCCGCGAGCGAAGAAGAAGCGAAGAGAATGCAAACGATTTGCTCTTCCTTCGCATCGGCTCCGCTGAAGCGAAGCGGAGGCATCGGCATCGGCTCCGCCGAAGCCGAAGCCGAAGCGAAGAAGCTGTTCGGCTTCGCCAAAAGCGGAGGCATCGGCATCGGCGGAGCCGAAGCCGAAGCGAAGAAGCGGTTCGGCTTCGCCGAAAAGCGAAGGCATCGGCTCCGCCGAAGCCAAAGCGAAGCGAAGGCATCGGCTCCGCCGAAGCAGAAGCGAAGAAGCGGTTCGGCTTCGCCGAAAAGCGAAGGCATCGGCATCGGCTCCGCCGAAGCCAAAGCGAAGAAGCGGTTCGGCTTCGCCGAAAAGCGAAGGATGACGAAAGACTTCAAACAAAACATTGAAAAAAAAACAAATAAATTGACTTAAAAAAACATTTAAGTTATACTTAAAGCGGTTGTTATAATTTTACTGATTTTTTACTAGGAGGAAATTCATATGAATCCAATTGTTGCTGCTGCATCTGTTGTTGCTGCTGGTTTAGCTGTAGGTCTTGCTGCTATTGGTCCTGGTATGGGACAAGGAACAGCTGCTGGTTATGCTGTTGAAGGGATTGCTAGACAACCTGAAGCTGAAGGAAAAATTCGTGGAGCTTTACTACTGTCTTTCGCTTTCATGGAATCTTTAACAATTTATGGACTAGTTGTTGCTTTAGCATTACTTTTCGCTAACCCATTCGCTTCTTAATTTTATTTTTTTATTTATTAACTTATTATATTATTTATTAACTTATTAACTTATTAACTTATTAAATTAACTTATTAACTTATTAAATTAACTTATTATATTATTTATTAACTTATTAAATTAACTTATTATAAGGCTTAGGTTTTATTTTACCTTCTTTCATTTTTTTTATGCATTTTTTTATTTATTTATTTTTTTATTTATTTATTTATTTATTTATTTATTTATTTATTTATTTATTTATTTATGCATTTTTATGCATTCCAATTTATGCATAAAAATGCATTCCAATTTATGCATAAAAATGCATTCCAATTTATGCATTTTTAAGAAGTTCATTTTACATTTTATAAGAATGATATTTATGCATTCTAATTTTTTTTAAGCCTTATAATAAGTTTAATTAATAAGTTTAATATAATAAGTTCATTTTATTTTATTTAATTTTATTTAATAAGTTTAATATAATAAGTTCATTTTATTTTATTTTATTTAATTTAATTTTATTTAATTAATAAGTTTAATATAATAAGTTCATTTAATTTTATTTTATTTTATTTTATTTTATTTTATTTAATTAAATTTAATTTTATTTAATTTAATTTTATAAGTTTAATATAATAAGTTAATTTAATTTTATTTTATTTTATTTAATTAAATTTAATTTTATTTAATTAAATTTAATTTTATTTTATTTAATTAAATTTAATTTTATTTTATTAAATTTAATTTTATTTAATTTTATTTAATTTTATTTAAAAAATTTATTTTATTTAATTTTATTTAATTTAATTTTATTTAATTTTATTTAATTTTATTTAAAAAATTTATTTAATTTTATTTTATTTAATTTTATTTTATTTAATTAAATTTAATTTTATTTAATTTAATTAAATTTAATTTTATAAGTTTAATATAATAAGTTCATTTAATTTAATTAAATTTTATTTAATTTTATTTAATAAGTTTAATATAATAATTTTATTTAATTTAATTTTATTTAATTTTATTTAATAAGTTTAATATAATAATTTTATTTAATTTTATTTAATTTTATTTAATTTTATTTAATTTTATTTAATTTAAAAAATTAATTTTATTTAATTTAATTAAATTTAATTTTATTTAATTTTATTTTATTTAATTTTATTTAATTTTATTTTATTTAATTTTATTTTATAAGTTTAATATAATAAGTTCATTTAATTAAATTTAATTTTATTTAATTTTATTTAAAAAATTTATTTAATTTAATTTTATTTAAAAAATTAATTTTATTTAATTTAATTTTATTTTATTTTATTTTATTTTATTTAATTTTATTTAATTTAAAAAATTAATTTTATTTAATTTAATTTTATTTTATTTTATTTTATTTAATTTTATTTAATTTAAAAAATTAATTTTATTTAATTAAATTTAATTTTATTTAATTTTATTTTATTTAATTTTATTTTATTTTATTTAATTTAAAAAATTAATTTAATTTTATTTAATTTAATTTAAAAAATTAATTTAATTTTATTTAATTTAAAAAATTAATTTAATTTTATTTAATTTAAAAAATTAATTTAATTTAATTTAAAAAATTAATTTAATTTTATTTAATTTAAAAAATTAATTTAATTTTATTTAATTTTATTTAAAAAATTTATTTAAAAAATTTATTTAATTTTATTTTATTTAATTTTATTTAATTTTATTTAATTAAATTTAATTTTATTTTATTTAATTAAATTTAATTTTATTTAATTTAATTTTATTTAATTTAATTTTATTTAATTTTATTTAAAAAATTTATTTAATTTTATTTAATTTAATTTAATTTTATTTTATTTAAAAAATTAATTTAATTTTATTTAAAAAATTAATTTAATTTTATTTAATTTTATTTTATTTTATTTAATTTAAAAAATTAATTTTATTTAATTTAATTTTAAATAATTTTATTTAATTTAAAAAATTAATTTAATTTAATTTTATTTAATTTAAAAAATTAATTTTATTTAATTTAATTTTATTTAATTTAAAAAATTAATTTAATTTTATTTAATTTTATTTAATTTAAAAAATTAATTTAATTTTATTTAATTTTATTTAATTTAATTAAATTTTATTTAATTTAAAAAATTAATTTTATTTAATTTAATTAAATTTTATTTAATTTAAAAAATTAATTTTATTTAATTTAATTTTATTTAATTTAATTTTATTTAATTTTAAAAGAATCAAACAAACAAACAAATAAAAATAAATAAAAATAAATAAAAATAAATAAATAAATAAAAATAAATAAATAAAAATAAATAAATAAATAAATAAAAATAAATAAATAAAAATAAATAAAAATAAATAAATAAAAATAAATAAATAAAAATAAATAAAAATAAATAAAAATAAATAAATAAATAAAAATAAATAAATAAAAATAAATAAATAAGAAGTTTATATGATTCAATCTTTTTTATTACTTTATTTATGATATTTTATTAAAAAAACATTTTTTTATATTTTTTTTAATATTTTTTTTAATAATATTTTAATTTTTTTTTATTTTATATATTTTTTTTGTTTTATTTTATATTTTATTTTATATATTTTTTTTATTTTATTTAATATATTTTTTTTATTTTATAATAGCTTTTTTTTAAAAAAAATTGCTATACAACATAATAATAATCTTATTCACTTTATTTGCATTCACTAATGCAAATAATCAAATAAGTATCGTATTTTTTTAATAACAAATCCACCCTTAAAAAGGGTCCACTGATTTAGTGAGAATTTATCAAATTTTAACTAATAATTATTAAATTTGGATCTTAAAAAGATCAATAAAAAAATGGATAATTTTTTCTTTCTTATATTCTTTCTTATATTCTTATTATACATTGTTTTGACATGTGTGTTCATTTGCTGCAATCTGTTTGTTTTAACTTTGCTCCTCCGCTTCTTCGCATCGGCTTCACCGAAGCGCAGCAAAGGCATCGGCTCCGCCAAAGCCGAAGCAAAGGAAGCAGAGCAAAGACACAAAGAAGTGGCTGTAAAGAATAAAAAAAGCACAAAAATTTAGTTTTTGAATATTGTTTTGGAATCAATAACTATCTTTGCTTATTCACTTACATGTCTCATTTCTCCTTCTATTTTGAAAAAAGTGGACATCTTTGATACATGAAGCAATGGAAATTTTTAATTAATGAAAAAATTTAATTCACTTCACTTCCACAGAAATTTAATTCACTTCACTTCCAGAGAGTGTCAGTAAATGAAAAAAGAAAAGAAGCAAAAGCAAAGAAAAAATAAAATTAATTCTTATATATATATCTTATATATAAGAAATATATCTTAAAAAAAAAATAAAAATTTGTGATTTTTTAATTTATATAGTTTATCAATTTTTTATTGATTTTTAATTAAATTTTACATAAAAATTTATGCATATTTCTCTGTCTTTATTACAAATTTCAAGTTTTGGACTAAATTTAGCTGAAGGTTTTGGTATTAATACAAATGTTTTTGAAACAAATATTATTAACCTTGCTGCAGTTCTTGCTGTTGTAATTTCTTTTGTTGGAAAAAATTTAACAGCTTTATTAGAAGATCGTAAAAAAACAATTTTAGGTAATTTACAAGAAGCAAGTCAAAGAGCTGCTGAAGCACAAGAACGCTTAAATCAAGCAAAAGCTCAATTAGAATTAGCTAAGAAAAAAGCTCAACAAATTCAAGAAGAAGGTGTTTTAAGAGCAACACAAGAAGTTAATAACTGTGTTTCACAACATGAAGAAAGATTATCAAAACTTGAAGAATTCAAACAAGAAACAGTACAATTTTATCAACAAAAAGCATTTAAACAAGCTTATATTTATGTGATTTCACGTATTATGAGTCGAGTAAAAGAACGCTTAAATAAAGGTTTAGATTCAACTTATCATGTAGTTGTAAACAATTTCTATGTTTCAAGATTTACAGAATATAACCCTTAAATTTATCTCGAAAAAAAATTGTTAGATTTACAAATTATAAAATAAAAATAATTTGTAAATCTAACAACTTTTTACAATTTTCTTTGTTTTTTTCATAGTAAAAAAAACATAATATATATATATAATTTAATTTTAAAAAATTTTTCTGAATAATAAAAAAAAGAATTTAAAAAAAGAATTTAAAAAAAGAATTTAAAAAAAGAATTTAAAAAAAGAATTTAAAAAAAGAATTTATTGACAAATAAAAAATATAAATTTAAAATATTAATTAATTAATAATAAAAATTGTATTTTTTTATACAATTTTACTAATAAAAAAAATCACTCGGATAGATTATTATAGGATCGACAAGATATTTAAATGAACTTTTTTTATGGTTCCACAAACTGAAACTAGAGCCGGTGCAGGATTTAAAGCTGGTGTAAAAGACTATCGTCTTACTTACTACACTCCAGATTATGTTGTAAAAGATACTGATATTTTAGCTGCATTCCGTATGACTCCTCAACCAGGAGTTCCTGCTGAAGAGTGTGGAGCAGCTGTAGCTGCAGAATCTTCAACAGGTACTTGGACAACAGTATGGACAGATGGTTTAACTAGCTTAGACCGTTATAAAGGACGTTGTTACGACATCGAGCCAGTTGCTGGAGAAGACAACCAATACATTGCGTATGTTGCTTACCCAATTGACCTTTTTGAAGAAGGTTCAGTAACAAACTTATTCACTTCAATTGTAGGAAACGTATTTGGTTTCAAAGCTTTACGTGCTTTACGTTTAGAAGACCTTCGTATTCCTCCTGCTTATGCAAAAACATTTGTAGGACCTCCTCATGGAATCCAAGTAGAAAGAGACAAACTTAACAAATATGGACGTGGGCTTCTTGGGTGCACGATCAAACCAAAATTAGGTTTATCAGCTAAAAACTACGGACGTGCAGTATACGAATGTTTACGTGGTGGTCTTGACTTTACAAAAGATGACGAAAACGTAAACTCACAACCATTCATGCGTTGGAGAGACCGTTTCTTATTCGTAGCTGAAGCAATCTACAAAGCTCAAGCTGAAACAGGTGAAATCAAAGGGCACTATTTAAATGCAACTGCAGGTACTTGTGAAGAAATGCTAAAACGTGCTCAATGTGCAAAAGAATTAGGTGTACCTATTATTATGCATGACTACTTAACAGGTGGATTTACTGCAAACACTTCTTTAGCTGTGTACTGTCGTGATCATGGTCTTTTATTACACATTCACCGTGCTATGCACGCTGTAATTGACCGTCAAAGAAACCATGGTATCCACTTCCGTGTTTTAGCAAAAGCTTTACGTATGTCTGGTGGAGACCACCTTCACTCAGGTACTGTAGTAGGAAAATTAGAAGGGGAACGTGAAGTAACTTTAGGTTTCGTAGACTTAATGCGTGATGACTACATTGAAAAAGACCGTAGCCGTGGTATTTATTTCACTCAAGACTGGTGTTCTATGAGTGGAGTTATGCCTGTAGCTTCAGGTGGTATTCACGTTTGGCACATGCCAGCTTTAGTTGAAATCTTTGGAGATGATGCTTGTTTACAATTCGGTGGTGGTACTTTAGGTCACCCTTGGGGTAACGCTCCAGGTGCTGTAGCAAACCGTGTAGCTTTAGAAGCTTGTACTCAAGCACGTAACGAAGGTCGTGACTTAGCTCGTGAAGGTGGAGACGTTATTCGCTCAGCTTGTAAATGGAGTCCAGAATTAGCAGCGGCTTGTGAAGTTTGGAAAGAAATTAAATTTGAATTCGAAACTATCGACAAACTTTAATTTTCTTATTCTTTTATTTTTTAATAAAAGATTATTACATTTTTTGTAATAATCTTTTATTAAATAATAAATTTTTTGTAATAATCTTTTATTAAATAATAAATTTTTTAAACCTTGTCAAAAAAAATATTTTTGATATAATCAATATCAGATAAGTTTTTTATAAGTGCTTTGAAAAAATATGAAGTTTTGCATTTGCTGCACTTTTGTAATCTTTTATTATCTTTGTTTTGCGCCCATCAAATAATGGCTTCTCCACAAGTTTACAACTCTAAGAAGTGCAAAAAGCACAGATCTAAAAAATCTGGATGAAAACTCTAAAAGCAAAGAATAATAAAATTATTTAATCTTATCATATATTCTTTATTCTTAATTTTATTTTTTAGAATGTTATTAAATATAATATTTAAAAAAACTAATATTTAATATTTTAAAAAAAATTTAAAATAAGGGCCGATGCCCGAGTGGTTAATGGGGGCGGATTGTAAATCCGCTGGTTTATTCCTACGTTGGTTCGAATCCGACTCGGCCCAAAAAATATAAGATATTGTTTGGAAATATAAAATAAAAATTTTAGTATAAAAGTAAACAAAGTTAAACTTAACTATTACTTAATTAATAGAAAATATTACTTCCAAAACATAAAATATATACTATACTATATAAATAATTTTTTTTTATTTGAAAATTTTTAAAAGTAGAAAAATTTAAAAATGAAATGATTTTTTTTTTATTCTTTTTTTTTCACAATTCAATTTTATTTAATCTGTATTTTGATTATTTATTTTTTTTTTTGATTAATTTTTTCTAAATTTTATAAAATCTTATAAACTGATCTTGATCATTTCAACTTTTTTTTAATAGTCTTTTAATAGACTTTTAATTAATAGACTTTTAATATAAAAGTCTATTAATTATTTTATAGAATTATTTTATAATCTATAGATACTGAAAAAATGTGAAAGAAGAATTAAATATTTTTAAAAAATTAAATAAAGATCAAATAATAAAAAAGAATAAGTAAAAAAATTTCATTTTATTCTTTTGGAATTTCTGATTATTTTTTTTTATAAAATTCAGAGAGAATATTCTCAGAATATTTGAAATAAAATAAAAAAAAGAAGAAGTGGAGGATACTTTCTTAAAATTATAAAAATGAATTTATTAAATTATAAAAAATGGCAAAACAAATACGTAAAACAACACCTATGAAGCTAAAAAAACGTGCTTATCGTGGTCTTGTTCATATTCAAACAGGTCATCATAATACAATAATTACTCTGACAAATGTGCGTGGAGAAGTATTATGTTGGAGTTCAGCTGGATCATGTGGATTTAGAGGAAAAAGAAAAGCAACTACATTTGCAGCAAAAAAAGCTGCAGAAGTTGTTGCTAAAAAATCGCGTGATTTTCTTATGAAAGAAGTTAAAATATTAGTAACTGGTCCAGGACAAGGTCGTGAAACAGCAATTCGTGAAATTTTTAAATCTGGTGTAAAAGTTAGTGTTATACGAGAAAAAACAGGTATTCCACATAATGGTTGTCGTCCTCCTAAAAAACGTCGTGTTTAATAAAATACAAAATATTACTATATTAAAATAATTAAAAAAATAATGCTTTTTGTTAAAGGTTAACAAAAAACTTAATTAAGTTTTTTGTTAACCTTTCTTAGGTTTATTGTTTTTATTTTGAAATATCTATAATATTTTATTATATTATTTAGATATTTATTAAAAAAAATTTAGAGTTAGTCTTCACTACTTCTCTGATTATACTGCTTCAATTAAGTGCTTTGTACTTTTTTGCTTCCTTCTTCGTGTTGTTTCCTAATGTTTACACATCAGTCCTTCGGACCTTTGCTCCTTCTTAGGTTTTCTTCCTGATGCAACCGCTACTTTGCGAAGTGAAGGAAGGATCAGTTCTTTTGACCTTCACTTCTTCTTCACTTTCCTTCTGCAAAGCGGCTAAGGAAAGTGAAGAAGAAGTGGAAAAGCTAAGGTGCAGCTGCAAAACAGTGAAGCAAGTTTTGGGGTTGAAATCAAAGATTGTCTTGTTTCTCTGGTTTGCTGCATACCTTCAAAAAAAAGAAGTAGCATGTTTGTAGTTTTTCATCAATCATCCTTCACTTTTCTGCTTTTTTTTGTTTCTTTGTGGAATGAAGAAGTGAAGGACATTTTCAATTGATGACATGTAATTCTATCACTTTGCAAAAGTAAACAAAGCAAAACAAAGTAACATATACTTCTTTTCTGCTTTGTGGAAATCTTTGATGTTCACATGCTTTCTTCTTTGCTTTGCTTCCTTTTTTGCTCTGCATTCGCTGCACATCGCTCCTTCTCCGCTTCTTCACTTCTCCGCTTCTTCGCTTCTTCGCTTCGGCGAACACTTCGCTTCGCTTCGGCAAACCCTTCGCTTTGCTTCGCTTCGGCGAACCCTTCGCTTCGCTTTGCTTCGCTTCGGCGAACCCTTCGCTTCACTTCGCTTCGGCAAACCCTTCGCTTCGCTTCGGCGAACCCTTCGCTTTGCTTCTGCGAACCCTTCGCTTCGCTTCTGCGAACCCTTCGCTTCGCTTCGGCAAACCCTTCGCTTTGCTTCGCTTCGGCGAACCCTTCGCTTCGCTTCGGCAAACCCTTCGCTTCGCTTTGCTTTGGCGAACCCTTCGCTTTGCTTCGCTTCGACGAACCCTTCCCTTCGCTTTGGCGAACCCTTCGCTTCGCTTTGGCAAACCCTTTGCTTTGCTTCGCTTTGCTTTGGCGAACCCTTCGCTTCGCTTCGCTTCGCTTCGCTTTGACGAACCCTTCACTTCGCTTTGGCGAACCCTTCGCTTCGCTTCGCTTTGGCGAACTCTTCGCTTCGCTTCGCTTCGCTTCGCTTCGCTTCGCTTCGCTTCGCTTTGGCGAACCCTTCGCTTCGCTTTGGCGAACCCTTCGCTTCGCTTTGGCGAACCCTTCGCTTCGCTTTGGCGAACCCTTCGCTTCGCTTCGCTTTGGCGAACCCTTCGCTTCGCTTCGCTTTGGCGAACTCTTCGCTTCGCTTCGCTTTGGCGAACTCTTCGCTTCGCTTTGGCGAACCCTTCGCTTCGCTTTGGCGAACCCTTCGCTTCGCTTTGGCGAACCCTTCGCTTTGCTTCGCTTTGCTTTGCTTTGCTTTGGCGAACCCTTCGCTTCGCTTTGGCGAACTCTTCGCTTCGCTTTGGCGAACCCTTCGCTTCGCTTTGGCGAACTCTTCGCTTCGCTTTGGCGAACCCTTCGCTTTGGCGAACCCTTCGCTTCGACGAAACCTTCGCTTCGCTTTGGCGAACCCTTTGCTTTGCTTTGCTTCGCTTCGGCGAACCCTTCGCTTCGCTTCGGCAAACCCTTCGCTTCGCTTCGGCGAAGCCAATGCAAAGAAGCGGAGAAGTGAAGAAGCGGCTAAGCGAAGGAGCAAACTGTTTCTTTGCTTTGCCAATTTTCAATTGATAAAGCAAAGAAAGACTATTTTCAATTCCAAAAAAAAGATACAAAGAAGCTCTAAAAATGTAATTTAAAATTAATTATACTAAATAATTATATATGTTTATACAAAAATAAATTATTTAAGATAAAGTAAATTTCATAAAAATATTGAAAAATATTTTTAATTATTATATAATAATTAAAACATCATAAAGGGATTGTAGTTCAATTGGTTAGAGCACTGCCCTGTCACGGCAGAAGTTGCGGGTTCGAGTCCCGTCAATCCCGTATTTATTAAAAAATTTATTAATTTTTGAATTTCTGTTTAATTCGTTCAAAATTCAGGTTTTTGAAATTTATTAAAAATTGTTTTACTTTTTTTATGCCTCGTAGACCTATTAAGAAAACACGTGTTTTATTACCAGATCCAGTTTACAATAGTATTTCTGTACATATGCTAGTAAATCGTGTAATGAAAAGTGGAAAAAAATCTTTAGCTTATAAAATTGTTTATACAACATTAAAAGAAATTGGAGAAGTAACTCAAAAAAATCCAGTTGAAGTATTTGATATAGCATTAGAAAATGTAATGCCAAAAGTTGAAGTAAAACCAAAACGTAGAGCAGGGTCTGTACAAATGGTACCAAAAGTTTTAAGTTCTATTGAACGTGGACAAGCAAATGCATTACGTTGGATTTTAGAATCTTGCGAAAAAAAATCAAGCAAAGGAATGGTTTCAAAATTAAAATCTGAAATATTAGACGCATATGAACAAAAAGGAAATGCCATCAAAAAAAAAGAAGAACTACATAAAATTGCAGCAAATAATGCAATGTATTCAAATCGACCCCAACTTATTTTAAATGTCTTAAATGCAACTGGATAAAAAAAGATTGATATCTTTAAAAAAATCCAATTTTATAAATTATCTTTAACTTAAAAAGCAAATCTCTTTATAATTAATACAAATTTATTATATTTTTAATAAAATATAAAAAAGTTTTGCTTAACTTATTCATTTGGAATCTTAAATCCCTTCTTTTGTTTTTTTGTTTAGTGAATGAAGGAGTAACTCACTTTTTTTGCTTCCTTTCTTACGTGAAACAACGGATTTAAGAAGGGATCAAGCTGTAATATGAACTTTTTCACTAATAAAAAAAGTACTTTGTGTTGTTGTTTTCTTAGCAAAAGAAAATTAACCAAGTGAAAGAATAAAAAACAATCTTCGATTGTGAAAAAATAATCAAAGATGGTTACTTTTGTAATTTTCGATTCTATTCACTTTTTTTTTTCTTCACTTTGTGGAAAAGCAAAGTGGAAAAGCAAGTGCTACTTCATTTCTTTGTCTTTGCATTCATAAAGCAAAAAAAAAAATTCAAGTGAAAAAAATTCTAAAAGTACTGCAAAAGAAGAACCAAATGAAGAAGTAAATGATTTGCTTCGGCTTCTTTTGCAGCCACTCCTTTCTTTGGTTTTGCATTCTCTTCGCTTCTTCTTTGCTTTTTCTTCGCTTCGGCTTCAGCGGAGCCGATGCCTTCGCCCTTCGTTCGCCCTTCCACTTCGGCGGAGCCAATGCGGAGAAGCGGAGGCTTCGCTGAAGTGAAGAAGCGGTTCGGCAAAGCCGAAAAGCGGAGGCATTGTCAGAGCCGAAGCCAAAGCGAAGTGGAGGATTCTTCCTTTGCTCTTCCTTCGATCTTCCGCTTCGGCGGAGCTGATGCGGAGAAGCGGAGGCTTCGCCAAAGCGAAGAAGCAGAGAAGCGAAGGCTTCGCCGAAGCGAAGCGGAGGCTTTTTCCTTCGCTCTTCCTTCGCTCTTCCTTAGCTCTTCGGCTTCGGCGGAGCCGATGCGAAGAAGCGGTTCAGCTTCGCCAAAAAGCGAAGGCATCGGCTCCGCCGAAGCCGAAGCGAAGAAGCGGTTCGGCTTCGCCGAAAAGCGAAGGCATCGGCTCCGCCGAAGCCGAAGCGAAGTGGAGGCTTCTTCCTTCGCTCTTTCTTAGCTCTTCAGCTTCGGCAGAGCCGATGCGGAGAAGCGGAGGCTTCGCCGAAGCAAAGCGGAGGCTTCTTCCTTCGCCCTTCCTTCGCTCTTCCACTTCGGCAGAGCCGATGGGGAGAAGCGGAGGCTTTGCCGAAGCAAAGCAGCGGTTCAGCAAAGCCGAAAAGCGAGCGAAGAAAAAGCAAAGAAAAAAGCGAAGAACTAGTTTGCTTTGATTCCGGATGCGTAAGCATCAGTCCTTTGGACCTTCGCTTCACCTCTTCTCTTCTCTTCTCTTCTCTTCTCTGCTCTGCTTCTGCAGAGCAGCTGGAAGCAAAGTGAAGAAGAAGCAATTTGCTTGCCGCTTCTTCACTCTGCTTCTGCAGAGTGGCTGGAAGCAAAGCAAAGCAAAGCAAAGCAAAGCAAAGCAAAGCAAAGCAAAGCAAAGCAAAGCAAAGCAAAGCAAAGAAGGAACGGGTTAGCATATGCAAAGAAGCATAGAATCATCAGCAAAGTCAAAAAAGAAGCAAACTAAATTTTAATGATTTAAAATTACAAAGTATAGATCTGAGTTTTTAACAAGTAAAAATATTATTAAATTAAAATAAAAAATGAGTTTACAAATTTCAATTTTAACTCCAGAACGTCCTTTTTGGAATGGTCAAGCAGAAGAAATTATTTTACCTACAGAAACTGGAGAAATGGGTGTTTTAAAAAACCACGCTCCAATTATTACAGGATTAGATGTTGGTTCAATGTTAATTCGCACTAAAGAACAATGGAATTCTGTTGCAATAATGGGAGGTTTCGCAGTTGTAAAAAGAAATCAAATTACAATTTTAGCAAATGAAGCAGAAGCTGCTGAAACAATTGATGCTGATGAAGCTAAAAATGGTTTTGAAATTGCAAAACAAAATTTAGAAACAGCAGAAGGTGTAAAACAAAAAGTTGAAGCAAATTTTGCTTTTAAACGTGCAAAAGCTCGTTTCCAAGTTGTAAAAGTTGTTAGTGGAGGGCGTTAATTTATAAATACAATTTCATTGCATTTTATTTTATTGAAAATTTTCAATAAAATAAAATGCAATGAAATTGCATTTATAGATAATAATCAAATAAAATTTTGATTAAATAATTCAACTAAAAATCAATTTTTTTTATATTCTTTAAAAAAAAATTAAAAAATTGATTTTTTAGTTAATTATGTTATAATATTTTTACATAATAAAGGAAAGGTGGCAGAGTGGTTGAATGCTCTGGTTTTGAAAACCAGCGTGGCTTTTTGGTCACCGGGGGTTCGAATCCCTCCCTTTCCGAAAATGTCTTATAGAATAAGTCTATAAATATCATGTAATTATCTTAGCTACACGATAGCTATTTTTGTAACATTTATGTACAGTTTGGATTTTGTGATTAGACATTGCAGCTTTTTTTCAAAAACAGACAAGACAGTATTTTATAAGCTGATATTTAATGACCCATTTATGTTTATCTACAGAAATTATCTAAATCTTCAAGTTTCATAGCAATTTGTGTAATGATATTTGCTATTGTTCCACCAAACTGTCTTGGAGTTACTGCTATAAATGAAAGAGCATATTGTGCTAAATTCTTTAATTTTGAGTGGGTCTTTCATATGGTTTACTTAATTTTGTTCACTTAGTTTTGATCCTATATTTCAATTATTTTGATGATAATTGTTTCATATATTACATTTAATATTAATCTGATTCGTTTTTTTTACTATTCTGTCATCAATATTTAAGATTGTTATTAGTATTATTATTGTTTTTTATTCACATCTTCTTGTTGGCTTGAATTTGAAAATTTTGTTGTGAATTTTATGTGCTATTGTCTCAGTTCTCCATATTGTCATGGATTCTTTATAGATGGCATGCCCTTGTATGGTTTATGAACCTTGATTTAATTTTAATGTTTTATATGCATTGGATAGTAAGTATCTGGTTTTCTAAGATAGTTATTAACTTATCTGCTGTACTTTTTGTATTTGCTGTGAATTTTTCTATATGTTTCTAATACTGTTGTCTATTTTTTTTTCTTGAAAAGTATTTTTATAATAACGTTTTTCCTGTCTGAGTTTTTTCTAATTTTTTTTTTGCTTCTTTTTTTTATTAAATAAAAATTTTTAATAGTTTCTTTTAGTTTATAAAGCAAAAAGGTTGTGTTTTATTGTATTACCTTTTATTTTTTTTTGCTTATATTGTGGTTCGTTTTGTTTTTTTGTCTTATTTGGAGATTTGCTAATATAATCTATTAATCTGATGTTTTTATACTAGATTATCATTCCCCCCTCTTTCGTTTTTATAGGATAAAAACGCAATTGTCAAATTAGAGGTTCAATCGACATAAAGAGAATTTTACTGCCCTCAATTAAGAGTTCTTCTAGCATATTCTCATTTGGAATTAATGGGCGAACGACGGGAATTGAACCCGCGAATGGTGGAGTCACAATCCACTGCCTTACCACTTGGCTACGCCCGCCATACTTTTGATATCTTACTTTATTTTATTAAGAGAAAAATTAATTTTTATAAAATCATTTTAACATTTTATTTTATAAAAATAAAGTCTAAAAACTATATACAACTATTATAAATCGTTTTTTTTTTATAAAAAAGTAAAAAAAAAAATAATAATAATATTGTTAAAAACAATATTATATATACTATATATATCAAAAAAATTTTTTTATTCAATATTTTGGGTTACCTAGGACTCGAACCTAGAACTAATCGGTTAAAAGCCGAGTACTCTACCATTGAGTTAGTAACCCTAAAAAAAAAAATATTATATATATATATATAAAAATATAATGAAAAAAAATAAATATATAAATAAATATATTAAATTTTATAGAATTTTACAAGGTTTAATAAAATATTGAATCTTTCAAGATGAAAGATTGATCTTTTAAAATATTAAAATTTCTATATATAGATTTCAAAAAAGATCAAAGAATTTTTGAAATAATTGATCCATTATGGAAATAAAAATATTATAAAAAGAAGCAAAGAAAAAGAAAGGGATAAACAATAAAATTGTTTAAACTTCCATTAGGACTTTTGAATCTTAATGGAAGTTTAAATGAAATTAAAATTATAAATTCCCACCACGAGCTGATAATAAAACAACTACGATAGGTCCAGCTGCAACAATTAAAAGTAAACTAGCAAGTTGAATAATAATATCTACGTTCATAAAATGAAATATAAGAAAAAATTAAAATTTAGTATCAAAAAAAATCAAAAAGTAATAAAAAATTGTATTATAAAGTAATAAAAAATTGTATAATTAAGCATTAACAGCTTCTTTAGCTGCAAACATAATTTCTAAAGTAATAAATGAATGGTTATTTTCTAAAGCAAATTTTTCAACATTTTTTTTGACTTTTCCACGAACAAAACCTGGAACACCAGATAATTCTTTTAAAGCTTCATCAGACCAGTTGAATTTGTTATTTTGATTTTTGCTAATAGACTGTGCAGAATTTGCATCTTTATTTTTTAAAGAAGGTACTTGTGTTTTTGTGTCATGACCATTAAAAATTTCAAGTAAATGGTCTTCCATTCCTAATGTGAATGAATTATAAACTAAATCAGCAATCTGATTTGTACCTTCATAGCCAAGAAAAGGGCGATAAGATAATGGAAAATTTTGAATATGTACAGGAGCAGATATAACTCCACAAGGAATTTCAAGTTTTTTTCCAATATGTCTTTCCATTTGAGTCCCAAAAATAGCAGCAGGCTCTAAACGAGTAATCATATCTCCAACTTTAGTATGATCATCTGTGATCAAAACTTGATCACAATATCCTAAAACTTGTTCTCGAAACCAATCAGCATCATGTTTGCAATAAGTCCCTGCACAAACAACTTGAAGTCCCATTTCTGTAGTTAAAATTTTAGTCATAGCAGCTGCATGAGTTGCATCACCAAAAACTACAGTTCTTTTTCCTGTTAAATTTTGACAATCAATTGAACGAGAAAACCATGCAGCTTGAGAAATAAATAGAGTTTGTTTTTTTATATAATTTTGATAAAAAACTTTATTCAAATATTCTTCATAAATTATTGATAAATTTGTTTGATTTTTTAGAACCAAACATTCTTTTTCGTTTGAACTACTTTCTTTTTTATAAGAACTAAATTTTATTTTATTATTGCCACTTTTTTGTTGCCCTTCTGCGAAGTGGCGAGGAAATGTTGAACAAATTAAAGTTTCTAAAATTTGACTAATTTGATAAATAAATTGAGAAGTTTGTTGAATTCCCATTGGAGTTATTGAAATAAATGGCATTTGATATTCTTTTTCTAAAAAATCTGCTGTCATTAGACCAACTTCTCTATAAGGTACAATATTAAACCATGCTTTTGTTAAGTTTTTTAATTCATGAACAGAACTTCCTTCAGGAATTACTAAATTTACTTCAATATTTAAATCAGCTAATAAACGTTTTAATTCTCTACAATCATGTTGATTATGAAATCCTAAAGTAAACATTCCCAAAATATTAACAGAAGGTTTTTCTGTTTTTTCTATTATTTGTTCTATATCTTTAACAGAATTATCAATTTTCTTTTTAGTTTCACGTTCAATATAAAACCGAACTATTTGTTCTAAAGTACGATCTGCTGCTTGTAATTCATTTACTCTATAATGGTTAACATCAGCCAAAATAACATCACAATTTGACTCTAATGAAGCTCTATTTACAAAATTTTGTAAATCTTCTTGTAAAATACTAGAAGTACAAGTAGGAGTTAGCAAAATTAAATCAGGATTTTCTTCTTTATCTTTTCGTGTTATGTTTTCAACAACTTTTTCTTGTGAACCTTGTGCTAAGACATGACGATCAACAATACTTGTTGTAACAGGAGTAAAGTCTCTTTCTCTTTCTAACATTGAACGCATTACATTAAAATAATCATCACCTAATGGTGCATGCATAATAGCATGCACATTTTTAAAAGAACTTGCAACTCTAAGAGTTCCCATATGAGCAGGGCCTGCATACATCCAATATGCTAATTTCATAAAATAAATATTTCTTTTTTTTAACCTATTAATTCAAACTTTTTATATATTATAACATTTAATTTTAAAATAAAAATATTAAATTATATTTCTACTTTCTATATAAAAAAATAAAAATATTAAATTATATTTCTACTTTCTATATAAAAAAATAAAATTTATTCATTTTGCATTTTTTTCATGTTTAAAAGTAAATGAAATTAAATTGTCAAAAAGAAACTTGTCATTCAGAAAAAAAAATAATAAGAAATTTAAAAAGGGTTTTGAATTTTGTTTTTTCTTTCTGGATTATTAATAAAATAAAATAGAATAAAATAAACTGAAAGAAAAACAAAATTCTTTCAATTTACTGCCTTCTTTCTTTTTTTAATTTTTTTGAATTAAAATTCTTAATTAATTATTAAGTTAAGATTCAAAAAAATATTATTATAAATAAGAAAATGTGAAAGAAGTAAATCAATAAAATACTAAAAGATTGCAAATGAAGTAAAACAAAGGAAAAAAATTTTAAATTGACAAAAAAAAAAAATATTGTAAAATTAAGAATATACAAGAAAAAAAATACACATATCTTCACTTCACATTGCTTTGCTCCTTCTTCGCTTTTTCGCTTTTTGGCTTTGCCGAACCGCTTCTTCAGTTCGCCGAAGCGAGCGCAGGAGAAGAGAAGATGTGGAGTGATGTGAAGATATGTGTATTTTTTTATTAATTCTTATAGCAGGATAGAGCAGTCTGGTAGCTCGTGGGGCTCATAATCCTAAGGTCGCAGGTTCAAATCCTGCTCCTGCAAAATTCATTTTATATTTTCATAAATATATTATGTTTTTTTTTTACAAAAACATAAGTTTTGTGTTATTATATATTATAAGAAGAAGAATATATTATTCTTTGTTTTTTTTTTTTTGCAATTTTTTCTTTCATAATTTTTGATGATAAAGGAAGATAAAGTTTAATTTTTTTTTTTAGAAATTCTCGATCTTTTTTTGTATTTAATTCAATAAAAATTTTTTTTTATGTCACATATTGTTAAAATTTATGATACTTGTATTGGTTGCACTCAATGTGTTCGTGCTTGTCCTTTAGATGTTTTAGAAATGGTACCTTGGAATGGTTGTAAAGCTCAACAAATGGCTTCTGCACCTCGTACTGAAGATTGTGTAGGATGCAAACGTTGTGAAACAGCTTGCCCAACAGATTTTTTAAGTGTACGCGTTTATTTAGGTTCAGAAAGTACTCGTAGTATGGGGCTAGCTTATTAATTTGACTTTAAAATTTTTTTTTATTTGAGTTTTTTTAATTTTTGGGATTAAAGAATATAACTAATATTTAGAGTCTTTAATCCCAAAAAAAAAAAAAAAAAAAAAAAATTTTATTTCCATTTGCTTTTTAAATGTTTTTTCTTTGCTTCTCCTTTGCTTCTTTTGTTGTTTGTTGTGCTTCACCGCGCCTAATGAAGCCATTACTCTATATCTTCCATCTCCCCCCTTGTTCCTTTTGCTTCTTCCCTTCTTCGCTTCTCCTTCTTCACTTTGCGGAGAAGTGAAGAAGCGGAGAAAGAGCGAAGGAGTGAAGAGGCAAAGTAGCATCTGTAAAGAACAGATGTGAAGACTTTTGCGTTGCAAATATAAGCAAATGCATGCATACTTCTCCACTTGTTTGCATAATGGAGGAGATGTGAAAAAACAGAGAAGCAAGAAGAAAAAATGTAAAGAAGAACTGAACAATGATATGTAGAAATAAATAAATAAAAAGATGCAAAAAAATTTTTTGTTTTGTTTTAATATATTTTTAAAATTTTAATTAATTAATTAATAATTTTTTTTATAGGAAAAAATTGTAATAGCTTCTGAATTCCTTTTTATTTAGTGAATTAATTTTTTTTTTTTAAAAAATTTATGTTAACAATTACAAGTTATGTTGGTTTATTAGTTGTTGCTTTAGGTTTTACTTTAGCACTTTACTTTGGTCTTGTTAAAATTTTAAAATTAATTTAATTTTTTTTTATATATATAAAACAGATATTTAAAAGTTTTTTATCCTTGTTTTTGCTTCTTAATTGCATTCATTTTGAATTAATTATAGATTAACAATAAAAAACTTTTAAATATCTGTTTTTTTAAGAAAAAAATTAAAATATTGACAAAAAAAAAAAGAATGATAAGATAGTTAATAAATACAAAAAAAAAGTAATATTTTATTCCTTAGTAGCTCAGTGGTAGAGCGGTCGGCTGTTAACCGATAGGTCGTAGGTTCAAGTCCTACCTGGGGAGTAAAGCTTTAAATGTTTTTACTTTGTTTTTTCTTTTATCTGATCAAGGTGGATTTCGGTATGCCACTTCACCGCTTTGGTTTTATTTAGTGCTTACGCTACGTTCTTTCTCCTTCTTCCTTCGCTTCACATTCGCTTCGGCTCCGTCGGAGTGAGCGATGAAGCGATTAAGCGGAGAAGGAGAAGCGAAAGGAGCAGTTTGCAAAGGAAGCAAAGCGAAGAGGAGCGTTGAAGCATTGTGGATAAGTAACAATATTATTGTTGGAAAGAGATAAAGTAAAAGAATGAAGGAGCATAAAACACAAATCAAGATAGTGTTTGTTTGTAAAAAAACACGAATGAAAGCCGTGTGCAGTGAAAATTGCATGCACGGATTAAAAGGGAAGTAAATATTGTTTGATTTTTATTTAACTTACCTAACTATGTATTTCCATGGAGCACGTTTTTCAAATTATGAAGCTTGGTTAAGTGATCCAATTCATATTAAACCAAGTGCACAAGTAGTATGGCCAGTTGTTGGTCAAGAAATCTTAAATGGGGATGTAGGAGGAGGATTCCAAGGAATTCAAATTACTTCAGGATTCTTCCAATTATGGAGAGCAAGTGGGATTACAAGTGAACTTCAACTATATACTACAGCTATTGGAGGATTAGTAATGGCAGCAGCAATGTTTTTTGCAGGTTGGTTCCACTATCATAAAGCAGCGCCTAAGCTAGAATGGTTTAGAAATGTTGAATCAATGCTAAACCACCATTTAGCAGGTTTATTAGGACTAGGTAGTTTAGGTTGGGCAGGTCACCAAATTCACGTTTCTCTTCCAATTAACAAATTATTAGATGCTGGAGTAGATCCAAAAGAAATTCCATTACCACATGATTTATTATTAAATCGTCAAATTATGGCAGATCTTTACCCAAGTTTTGCAAAAGGTTTAGCACCATTCTTTACTTTACAATGGGGTGAATACAGTGATTTCTTAACTTTTAATGGAGGATTAAATCCTGTAACTGGAGGTCTTTGGCTAAGTGACACAGCTCACCACCACGTGGCTATTGCTGTATTATTCTTAGTAGCTGGTCACATGTACCGTACAAACTGGGGAATTGGACATTCAATGAAAGAAATTTTAGAAGCACACAAAGGTCCATTCACTGGAGAAGGCCACGTAGGTCTTTATGAAATCTTAACAACATCATGGCATGCTCAACTTGCTATTAACTTAGCATTATTTGGTTCTCTATCAATTATTGTTGCTCACCACATGTATTCAATGCCACCATATCCTTATTTAGCAACAGATTATGGTACACAATTATCTTTATTCACTCACCATAACTGGATTGGAGGTTTTTGTATTGTAGGAGCAGGTGCTCACGCTGCAATCTTCATGGTTCGTGATTATGATCCTACAAGTAATTATAACAACTTGTTAGATCGTGTAATTCGTCATAGAGATGCTATTATTTCTCACTTAAACTGGGTTTGCATTTTCTTAGGATTCCATAGTTTTGGTCTTTATATCCATAATGACACTATGAGTGCTTTAGGTAGACCACAAGACATGTTCTCTGACACTGCAATCCAATTACAACCAGTTTTTGCACAATGGATCCAAAAAACACACTTCTTAGCACCTCAATTAACTGCACCAAATGCTCTAGCAGCAACAAGTGCAAGCTGGGGAGGTGATGTTGTTTCTGTTGGTGGAAAAGTAGCTATGATGCCAATTTCATTAGGAACAGCAGATTTTATGGTACACCATATCCATGCATTTACAATTCACGTAACAGTATTAATTTTATTAAAAGGAGTTCTTTTTGCACGCAGTTCTCGTTTAATTCCTGATAAAGCAAATTTAGGATTCCGTTTCCCTTGTGATGGACCTGGACGAGGAGGTACTTGTCAAGTATCTGCTTGGGACCATGTGTTCCTTGGTCTTTTCTGGATGTACAACTCATTATCAATTGCTATTTTCCATTTCTCTTGGAAAATGCAATCAGATGTTTGGGGTACTGTAACAGCAAATGGTGTTTCTCACATTACAGGAGGAAACTTTGCTCAAAGTGCAAATACTATTAATGGTTGGTTACGTGATTTCCTTTGGGCACAATCAAGTCAAGTAATTCAATCTTATGGTTCTGCATTATCTGCTTATGGTTTAATTTTCTTAGGAGCACACTTTGTATGGGCGTTCTCTTTAATGTTCTTATTCTCAGGGCGTGGTTATTGGCAAGAACTTATTGAATCAATTATTTGGGCACACTCTAAATTAAAAGTAGCTCCAGCTATCCAACCGCGTGCTTTAAGTATTACTCAAGGTCGTGCAGTTGGTGTAGCACACTATCTTTTAGGAGGAATTGCTACAACATGGTCATTCTTCTTAGCACGTATTATTGCAGTAGGTTAATTCATAATTATTATTTCGAATTACGCTTTCCAAAAGAAATAATGTGTTAAAAATTTTTTTAATATTTTATATAATTAAATAGCAATTCATTTTTTGATGAATTGCTATTTAATTATATATATTTTCTAGTTTTAAATTTTATATAAATTTTTTTTATATTTAAAAAAAAATTTTATGTTTTGCTTCACTTCTTTGCTTCTGCATATTGATTCTGTACATTCATTTGCTTTTCCTGATAAAGCGACTCTGCTCCTTCTCCGCTTTTTCACAAAGCAAATCAGAAGCAAAGGAGAAGCAAACCACTTTGCTTCCTTCACTTCTTCGCTTCGCTCCTTCGCATACGCTACGTGTAAGCGAAAGAGTGAAGAAGCAAAGAAGCAGTTCGGCTTCGCCAAAAAGCAAAGAAGCAGTTCGGTTCGGCAAAGCCGAATAGCCGAAAAGCAAAGAAGTGGTTCGGTTCGGCAAAGCCAAATAGCCGAAAAGAAAAGAAGCAGTTCGGCTTCGCCGAAAAGCAAAGAAGCGGTTCGACGAAGCTGAAAAGCAAAGAAGCGGTTCAGCGAAGCCAAAAAGCAAAGAACGCATGCAATGGAGTGACATGCTCACTTTTCCTTCGCTCTTCCGCTCGCATCGGCTTCGCCGAAGCGAGCGTAGAAGTGGAGGCTTCACCGAAGCGAAAGAGCGGAGGCATCGGCTCCGCCGAAGCTGCAGCAAGCGGAGAAGCGGTTCGGCTTCGCCGAAAAGCGAAGGCATCAGCTCCGCCGAAGCCAAAGTGAGTGGTTCAGCAAAGCCGAAAAGCGAAGGCATCAGCTCCGCCGAAGCCGAAGCGAGTGGTTCAGCAAAGCCGAAAAGCGGAGAAGCGGTTCGTTAAAGCCGAAAAGCGGAGAAGGAAAAGCAAAGAAGAAGCAGTTGCAAAGAATGCAAAGCAAAGAAGCAGTGGCTGTTCACTCCTCTTCTTTGTTTGCTTCCTACCGCTCTGCGGAAGCATAACGAAGAAGAAGCAAACAAAGAAGAAGTGGACGTTGTGTGAAAATCCTAAACTATACAATAGCACTTCTCTTTGCAAAAAAAAATAAAGCAAAAGAAAATAAAAAATAAATATTTTACTTTTTTTATTAAAAAAGTTTATGTTATAATATAATTATATTATTGGTTTTAATTTACTTGATTTTGTTTTTGTTACTTTTTATTTAATTTTTCTTGAATTTTAAAATCGTTTATTGCAAAAGTTAAAAAAATTAAAAGTAACAAATTTGAAAATTTTTACTTTATACGTAAAGATGAACTCTATAAAATTATAATTGGAGATCGCGTAATGACTATTGCGATTGGTAGTTCATATCAAGAAAAACGTACATGGTTTGATGATGCAGATGACTGGCTTCGTCAAGACCGTTTTGTTTTTGTGGGTTGGTCAGGACTTTTATTATTACCTTGTGCATACTTTGCTTTAGGAGGATGGTTAACAGGGACAACATTTGTAACATCTTGGTACACTCATGGATTAGCAACTTCTTATTTAGAAGGTTGTAATTTCTTAACTGCTGCTGTATCAACTCCAGCAAACAGTATGGCTCACTCGCTTTTATTCTTATGGGGTCCTGAAGCTCAAGGAGATTTTACACGTTGGTGCCAATTAGGTGGATTATGGACTTTCGTAGCTCTTCATGGTGCTTTTGGTCTTATTGGATTTATGTTACGTCAATTTGAAATTGCTCGCTCAGTAAATTTACGTCCTTATAACGCAATTGCTTTCTCAGCACCAATTTCAGTTTTTGTTTCTGTTTTCTTAATTTACCCTTTAGGACAATCTGGATGGTTCTTTGCACCTAGTTTTGGGGTAGCGGCTATTTTCCGTTTTATTCTATTCTTTCAAGGATTCCACAACTGGACATTAAACCCATTCCACATGATGGGCGTGGCTGGTGTACTAGGGGCTGCATTATTATGTGCAATTCATGGTGCTACAGTTGAAAACACTTTATTTGAAGATGGTGACGGTGCAAACACATTCCGTGCTTTCAACCCTACACAAGCTGAAGAAACTTATTCAATGGTTACAGCAAACCGTTTCTGGTCACAAATTTTTGGGGTTGCATTCTCAAACAAACGTTGGCTACACTTCTTTATGCTTTTAGTTCCAGTAACTGGATTATGGATGTCAGCAATTGGAGTTGTTGGTTTAGCTCTAAACTTACGTGCTTATGATTTCGTTTCACAAGAAATCCGCGCTGCAGAAGACCCAGAATTTGAAACTTTCTACACTAAAAATATCTTATTAAACGAAGGTATCCGTGCTTGGATGGCTGCACAAGACCAACCTCATGAAAAATTAGTGTTCCCAGAAGAAGTATTACCTCGTGGTAACGCTCTATAATTTTCAAATTAAATTTTTTTTTTTTAGATAAAAATTGAATTATTGAATATTCAATTTTTCAATTTTTATCTAATAATTTTTTATTGTATTATTTCTTTAACAATTAAATAAATACAATATAAATTAATATCATTTATTTTTATAAATTTTATTTATATAAAATCATTTTTTCTTGTGTTTTTTTTCAAAAAAATAAATCCAAAGAGTATATGAGTCTGATTCTTTCAAAAGAATTCACTTTTTTCCTTTTTTATTTTTAATTATTTGAAATATATTATTGTTTGCTGCTTCTTATTCATTTTGATGCTTCTTCGCTTCTCTGCTGCTTCGCTCGCTTCTTCGCTTCGACTTTGGCTTCGGCGGAGCCGATGCCAATGCCTTCGCTTTTCGGCGAAGCCGAACCGCTTCTCCGCTTCGGCTTCGGTGGAGCCGATGCCTCCGCTTCTCCGCATCGGCTCCGCTGATGACGAAGGGCGAAGGAAGAGCGAAGCGAAGGAAAAGCTAACCGCTTCTTCTTCGGTTTTGCTAACTATGTTTAGCGTTGGCAAAAGAAGCAACCACTCCTTTGCTCAGCAACTCCTTAACTTACATATAGCGTCTGAAAAGGAAGAAAGGAAGTGGAGCGTTTCTCTTTGCTTCCTTCGCTTCTTCGCTCTTTCTCTGCTTCTTCGCTTTTTGGCTATTCGGCTTTGCCGAACCGAACCACTTCTCTGCTTTTCGGCTATTCGGCTTTGCCGAACCGAACCACTTCTCTGCTTTTCGACTTTGCCGAACCACTTCTCTGCTTTTCGGCTTTGCCGAAGCGGAAGGAAGGAAGGAAGGAAGAAGGAGAAGCGAAGAAGCGGAGAATGAGCGAAGAAGAAGCGGGGGAAGCAAAGCGAACCACTTCTTTGGTCTTCAGCCAAAGACCAAAGAGCAAAGAAAAACTTTGATTCAAAAAGAAAGATTTTCTTTTGATTTTCTCAAATATTTTATTTGAGAAATATATATATATTTATATGAATAAAACCATTTTCTTTTATAATAAAAGATATAGTATCTAAATATTTGGTTAAATCAATTCATTTAATAATCTATTATCTTTATTTTATTTTTATAGAGTATGTGAGCCATATGCTTTTAAAAAAGCACGTATGGTTCTTAAAGGGTATTTATCTTAAACACAATTTTATGTTTATAATTACAATTTTATATATTTGTGAATTTGTTAACAATTAAAGAATTATAACGTCAATTTTATATATTTGTGAATTTGTTAACAATTAAAGAAAAAGAAAATTTCAACTACACTTTAAACGGGAAGTTTTCCTTACCAATTAAAATTTTAGTCAAATTTGCATAAAATCATTTTAAGATAAAAAACCGAACTAAACCAGGACATTTTTCAAGAACTCTTTCAAAAGGGCCTAATACAACAACTTGGATTTGGAATCTTCATGCAGATGCTCATGACTTTGATAGTCATACAAGTGATTTAGAAGAAATTTCAAGAAAAGTTTTTAGTGCTCATTTTGGACAACTGGGGGTTATTTTTATTTGGTTAAGTGGGTGCGGTACGAAAACATACAAAGAACTATTAAACTAAGTTAAAGTAAATTGTTTTTAAAAACAATTTATTAAGCTTATATGGTTTATTAATTTTTAATAAAATTATTTTCTTTCTTGATTTGTTTCTTTGCTTCTGATGCATCATTCCTTTGTTTTGCAAAGCAAAACAAAACAAAACAAAACAAAACAAAACAAAACAAAACACTACACTTCTTCACTTCGGCGAAGCCAAAGCGAAGAAAGAGCAACGCGCAGCGAAAAAGTGGGTGCATCAGGAAGCAAAGCAAAGCAAAGAAGCAAGCATAGCGTTTCGCTTTTCCTTCGCTCGCTTCGGCAGAGCCAATGCGAAGGCTTCGGCGAAGCGAAGAAGCGGTTCGGCAAAGCCGAAAAGCAAAGAAGCAGAGTAGCACAATGCGCTCTGCTTCATCACTCCTTTGCTCGTGGACTGAAGCGAAGAATGCTTTGCGGACATCAAAGATTGACAAAAGGTAATTTTTAATAAGCTTTTATTAAAAAAATTTTTAAGTGTCCACTTTAATTTAAAAATTTATTTTTATTAGTGTTTTTATTAGGTATTATTGAAATAAAAAACAACTAATAAAAAAAATAAAATGAGTTAATAAAGTAAAAAAATTACCTTTAACAGATAAAAAAAATTAAAAATATTTTTAAATATTTGTTATTTCTTGTATTGAACGTATAAATACTTTAGATTTTGTGATAAAATATTACATTATATGTTTTTTATTTCTTAAAACTAAAGTATAAGGAAACTCAATAAGATTAATTATAAAAAACCATTAGTATTATGGTTTCAAATTATAAAAAATTGGATCAATTCCAAAATTTTAATCTATTCAACTTATTGAGTACATTCGTGTAAAATATTTTAGTTAGATAGCTATTTATTCATTTAATTTTTTTTGTTAATATTAAAAAAATGGCTGCTTCTTAAAAAAATCAAATTTATTTTTTAGTATTTTTGAATTTAAAGATGTTTCTAGATTGTAAATTTTTGTTTTTCAATATTCAATATTATAGCATTTTTTTTACATTTTCATTTTATGAAAAAATTGAAAGCTCTTTATATTTAAAAAGAATAAATTTCAAATTTTAATTTTTATTTTAATTTTTAAAAAATTTGATTGATTTTTATATATTTTTATTATTAAAAGCTCCCAAAAACAAGGTTTGATATTTTCATACAAGTCAAAACAACTTTTTGTTTTTTTTAAAGAAAAAACAAAAAGTGAATGTACTTTTTTGTTTTTGATTTTACTGCAAATTTTTAGATTACACTTTTATTTATGTCTAATACAGGAACTACTGGACGTATTCCATTATGGTTAATTGGTACATTAGTTGGAACAGCTGCTATTGGGTTACTAGCTATTTTCTTTTATGGTTCATATGTTGGTTTAGGTTCTTCTTTATAAAATACTAAAACAATGCTTAATTTTTAAGATAAAAAAATTTGCTCTTAATTATTTTAAAGTAAAAAAAAATTAAAAATTACTTACTATATATATATTTTTGTATAGTTTTTAAATAAAAGTATTAATTAGTTAAAAACTATACAAAAATATATAATTTAAAATTTTTTATTTTTCTCACTTTCTTTTTGAATTTTCTTTTTCCCTGATACTCATCATCACCCTTTGGGATAGTCCTAAAGACCTGACCCTTTAGATCAGTCCACTGCATTATCGCTTTGCCACTTCTTCCTCTTTGCTCCTCACTGCTTTGCTTCCTTTTTCGCTTTGCATTCTTCACTTTGCAAAGGAGTGATGAAGCAAAGGAGCGGTTCGATCCTTCGCTTTTCGACTTCGCTGAAGCGAAGAAGGAAGCAAAGCAAAGCAAAGCAAAGCAAAGCAAAGCAAAGCAAAGCAAAGCAAAGCAAAGCAAAGCAAAGCAAATCAAAGCAAAGAATGAAGCAAAGTGAAGGAGAAGCAAAGCAAACTAGCAGAGATACAAAGAAGGAAACACCCTTTGAATGAGTCCTTTGGACATTTGAATCAGCGCTCCTTTGCTTCATTTCACTATGTGTCACTCCGCTTCCTTTCGCTTTTTCACTGTGTGTCGCTCGCTCCGCCGAAGCTGAAGCAAATGCATGAAAAGGAGCAAAGCAAAGAAGTGGCTGCATGTGAAATGGCTGCATGTAAAGTAGAGGCTGCTTCTGCAGAGTGGCAGAACGGAACACCTTTCATTTACAATTTTTGATTTCAAAAAATCTTTGATCACAAATAATCTTTGATTACTTGCTTTTGCTTATATGTTACATATACTTCTGCAAATCAGTGAAGTGAATAATGCTTCTCTTTGTATGCTTTCATTCTTTCTTCTCACATAGCAAAGTAGTGGAGAAGTGAAAACAACAAGAAGTGATAATCAAAGATTTTGTTTTCCACTTTGCGGGCAAGTGATTGGAAAAATAAAAGATTCCAAAAGAAGATTTAAAAAAAAATCAAATTTCTAAATTCTAAAATATTAATTTTACTTTTATTTAAAATAAATAAATAAATAAATAAATAATAAAGTCTTAATTGTAAGATTTTTTTAATAAAAATGTAGGTTGCGTAGTGACCTGAAACCAATACTCTATATTATCAATTTTCTTATATCAATAAATATCAATAATAAATCTTTTTTATATAAAAAAAACTTTTGAAATGTTTAAAGTTTATTTTCATAAAAAAAATTTAATTCATTTTTCACTTTGCATTCTTCGCTTCTCCTTCGCTTTGGCTTCGTTGGAGCCGATGCCTTCGCTCTTCCTTCCGCATCGGCTCCGCTGAAGCCGAAGTAAGCAAAGAAGCAGAGAATCGAAGCAGCAAAGCGAAGGAGGAGCAAAGCAAATAAAATCAAAAGAACATTGTTAATATTTAATTGTTAAAGTTTAAATAATTCTTTTAAAAATTTTTTGCTTTTTTTTTCTGAATTTTCAATTGTTTTTTGTCAGAATCTATTATTTTGAACATTTTTTGCTGATCTTTCATATCAGTGTATCTTTGACCTTTAATAATAGATTCCAAAAGAGAGATTAACAAAAAAAATAAAAAAAAAGATTTTATTTAAAGATTAAAAAATAAAAAATTTTAAATAAAAAATTAAGAAATGAGTGAATTTGTTTTAAATCCATTCTCAGAAATTGCAGAAGTTTCTGTAGGTCAACATTTTTATTGGCAATTAGGTCCTTATCAAGTACATGGTCAAGTTTTAATTATGTCTTGGTTTGTTTTAGCAGTTATTTTTGCATTATCTTTTTTAGGAAACAGCAATTTAAAATCAACTCCAGAAGGGTTTCAAAATTTCACTGAATTAGTAACAGAGTTTATTCGTGATTTAGCTAAAACACAAATTGGAGAAGAAGAATATTTAAAATGGGTTCCTTATTTAGGAACTGTTTTCTTATTCATCCTTGTATCAAACTGGTCAGGTGCTTTATTACCTTGGCGTTTAATTGAACTTCCTAATGGAGAATTAGCTGCACCAACAAATGATATTAATACAACAGTTGCTTTAGCACTATTAACTTCAATTTCATATTTTTATGCAGGTATCAAAAAAAAAGGTCTTGGATATTTTAAACGTTATGTTCAACCAGCTGTTTTCTTATTACCTATTAACGTTCTTGAAGATTTTAGTAAACCTCTAAGTTTAAGTTTCCGTTTATTTGGAAACATTTTAGCTGATGAACTTGTTGTAGGAGTTCTTGTTGGTCTTGTTCCTTTAATTATTCCAATTCCAGTAATGTTACTTGGTGTTTTCACTAGTGCTATCCAAGCTTTAGTATTTGCAACATTAGCAGGTGCATATATTGGAGAAGCAATTGAAGACCACCACTAAAAATAAAAATTTTTAATTTGTTTTTTTTTCATTAAAAAATTAAAAACTTTGTATAAAACAAAGTTGTATACAAAGTTTTTAATTTTTTAGTGTTATTTAAATCAAAGAATTTAGTCTTAATTTTATTTTGACTTTTTTATTAACAAATCTTTAATTATATTAGGGTTACTTTGCTTCTTTGCCTTATCGTGATATATCGCTCTGCTGCTCTGCCAATCCTTTCTTTGGTTTGCTCCCTTTGCTTCCTTCACTTACGTATAGCAGAAAGCAATCTTTAGCAATCTTTAATGTTCGCTTCACTCTGCTTGCTCCGCTTTGCCAATCTTTGATGTCCGCAAAGCGGAGCAACACAAAAGAACATGGAGTGAAAGCATACAGATGCTATGCGTAGTTGGCAACACAGAAGAAAGAAGGAGTAAACCACTTTTTTGTGCATTTGCTTACATACATTTGTCAAAGAAAAAGCAAACAATAAGCTGACCTCTTTAATAGGTGAAGCAAAGGAGTGCAGCAAAAAAAAAATGCAAAAAGAAGTTAAAATTTTTTATGTTGCTTTGTTTTTTTGATTTTAATTCAAGAAAATTATCAATTTTGAATTTAAGAAAAAACAAATTATCCAAAATTTTTTGTTTTTATTATTAATTGGAATTTAAAATAATTTTTATTTTAAATCAAATAAAATAAAACTAGATTTGAAATAAAAATATAATATTTTTTATAAAAACAAATATATTATATATATTTACTAAGAAAGAGAAATTTTTAAATTGATTATGACAAATTTTATAATAGATAAAAAAATACAAAAATATTTTTTTTATTTTTGTCTTGCTTTACATTTTTACTCGTTTTTGTTTGATTTTCAAAAATCAAAAAAAAGATTCTATTTGCATTAATTTATTTTACTCAAAGAATCCATACTTCCAATCATAGATTACAGAAAAAAACTTCAAAGATTATTCTAAAAGAATAATCTTTGATTGTTCAGTTTTTACATAGTGAAAAAAGATTTGAAAATAATGAACAAATAATTGTTCTTTTAGATTTTTCAGTTATAATAAAACAAGGAGTAATGAAGTGAAAAATATAATTTAATCAATTTTAAATAGAATATTTATACAAAAATTATTTATGAAAGACTTTACAACTTATTTATCAACTGCTCCTGTTGTTGCATTCGCTTGGTTTACAATAACAGCTGCTTTATTAATTGAAATTAATCGTTTCTTCCCAGATCCATTAGTTTTCAGTTTTTAAATAAAAAATATAATTAAAATTCTTATAAAAAATAAGAATTTTAATTATATTTTCTCTATATTTTTTGTATATATAATTTGTTGTTTTTATAACTATTGTATACTATAATATATATATATATATTGAAATTTTAAAATTTTTCCACTTCTTTGCTTTGCTCCTTTGTATGCATTCTTCACTTTGACGCTTCAACGCTTCTTTGCATGCATTCGCGGAACGATGCGGAGCGATGCACAGCTAAGCAAAGCAAAGCAAAGCAAAGCAAAGGAAATGGCTGCAAAGAAGGAGCGACACATGTCAACACTTCTTCACAGCCGCTTTTCCGCATGTGTTTTTCGCTTCTGCGGAGCGGCAAAGCGACGCACAGCGAAGGAAGCAAAGCAAAGCAAAGAAGCAGCTGTGAAGAATACAAAACAAAGAAGGAGTTTATTGCAGAGCGAAGCTAGTGCATGCAAAGAATTAGGGGGTTCGCTTTGCTGCTCCTTCGCTTCTGCAAAGCCAATGCGAAGGAAACAAAACAAAGAATGCAAAGATGAAGAAAGAAAACAATCTTATTTTTTTCCTTTTCTTTGTTCCTTTGCTTCTCCTTGTTTGCTTCGCATTGGCTTCGCCGAAGCGAAGAAGCGGTTCAGCTTCGACGAAAAGCGGAGGCATCGGCTTCGGCGAAGCCGATGCCGAAGCCAAAGCGAAAGAGCAGAGGCTTCGGCGAAGCAAAGAAGCGGTTCGGCTTCGCCGAAAAGCGAAGGAGCGGAACAAAGCAAAAAAGAACAAAATGAAGGAGTGAAGAAACAAAGAAGAAAGAAAGGATGCCTTTTTATTTCTTCACATGCATCCTCTTTGCAGAGCTGCTCTTCACTTCACAAAACAAAAAAATTTTGATTCTAGAATAAAAAAATAAATGTGAAAAAAATTATTATATAAAAAAATTCTTATATTTAATTCTTATAAATTATAAGAAAAATTTATAATTTGTTAAATTTTTAACAAACTCTTTCAATAAATTATTCAAACTTACTAATATTATATGCCTACTATTCAACAATTAATTAAAACAGCTCGAAAAAAAATGACAAAAAAAACAAAAGCTCCAGCTTTAAAATCTTGTCCTCAAAGAAGAGGTATTTGCTTACGTGTTTATACAGTAACACCTAAAAAACCAAATTCTGCTTTACGAAAAGTTGCTCGTGTAAGATTAACATCTGGTTTTGAAGTTACAGCTTATATTCCAGGAATTGGTCATAATTTACAAGAACATGCTGTAGTTCTTGTGAGAGGAGGAAGGGTAAAAGATTTACCTGGAGTAAGATACCATATTGTACGTGGAACTTTAGATACGGCAGGAGTAAAAAATCGTGTGCAAAGTCGTTCAAAATATGGTGTTAAATTAGGAGCAGCTAAAACAACTACTAAAAGATAAAAAAAATGTACACCTTGTTTCTTTCACGAAGCAATTTTTCTTTTGACCTTTCACTTTGCTGCTCACTCACTGCATTACTCCTTTGCTTCGTCAATCAAAGATGTTCACAAAGTGGTTTGCTTTGCTTCTTTTGCTGCGTGTCGCTCTGCCGCATTGGCATCGGCGGAGCCGATGCCTTCGCTCCGCTTCGGTGAAGCCTTCGCTCCGCTTCGGTGAAGCCTTCGCTCCGCTTCGGTGAAGCCTTCGCTCTGCTTCGGCAAAGCCTTTGCTCCGCTTCGGTGAAGCCTTCGCTCCGCTTCGGTGAAGCCTTCGCTCTGCTTCGGCAAAGCCGATGCGGAAGCGAAGTGAAGAACGCATGCAAAGAAGCAGTGAAGTGGAGCGAATCAAAAAAAGGAAGCATTCTTCGCATGCATTCGCTGCACTCCGCAAGTGACGTGTAGCAAAGGAACAAAGGAGTGGAGCGCAGTGAAAGAAAGAAGTGAACTACTTCAGATTTTTCATAGCAAAATCAAAAGAAGTACTAAATTTTTTGACAGTTTGGTTAAAATTTTTTAAACAATTTCATTTTTTTTAATGCAATTAGGTTATTTTATTCTCTTAATTGCATTTAAAAAAAGATGCAATATATATATATATATTAAATTTTTTTAATCTTAAATAAAAAAATCTGATTTTAAAACCTATATGAAATTTGATAGTTTTCATTTTATTCGGCACAATAAAAAAATTGTGCCGAATAAAATGAAAATTACCAAGTTGCTTGATCTCCACGACGATATTGTAAATATGCTGTAACAAATAAACCAGCAATAGTAACAGGAACTAATCCTAAAACAATTCCAGAAAGTAAAGGTTCTACCATAATAAATAAAAAATTGTTGTTTTTAAAAATAAAATCTGTTTTTGTCTTTTAAAAAAATAAAAACGAAAATTTAAGTAAGGTTCTTTAATCAAAGACAATTTTTAAAGAAAAAATTTTCTTTTTTATTTAAGATCAGAAATCAAAATCAATAAACTTTCTAAAAAAAGTTTATAATCATAATTTTTATTAATAAATCTCACTTCTTTTAAATTTTTCTTTGCTTCAAAACAAAAAAAAATATATATCAAACATTATTTTTTCATTTTCATTTTTAATTATTTATTAAAACATCAGTTACAATTTTCATTTTTATTTTATTGGGGATAGAGGGACTTGAACCCTCACGATCGCAAAGATCAACGGATTTTCTATTTATTTAAACTTTTTAAACATTGTTTTATTTTTTTGGACTCTATCTTTATCTTTTATTAAAAGATAGCTTTCATTGAGTCTCTGCACCTAAAAAAAAACAGAAAAAATTTTCAAGTTTTATCTATTGGCTCAGTATTGCTTTTTGTATTTACTGAAATCTTATTTTTAAATAACAAAAAGGTTTTCTGATTTTGAAAGCTTTCACTTTTTAAAATTTTTTAAAAAGGCTCAAAAATTGAATATTTTTAAGTCCGTAGCGTCTACCATTCCGCCATATCCCCATAATATTTTTATTTATAGAAATATTATAGCATTTTTTATTTTTTTTTTCATTTTTCTTAAAAAAAAAAAATATGAATAACTTCAATTAAAAACAAAAATTAATTTTGAATGCAATAAATTAAATTTATTGCATGTGTTTTTTATATAAAAAAAACACACATAAAAAAAAAAAAGAGATTTAATAGATTATTAAAATATATTATGTCCAAAAATTAGAAATTTTTTCATTTTTTTTAAAATCTTTGATGTTTTCTTTCTTGATCCAAAGGATCCGTGTATTCTTTTGCAGCTACTCCTGATACGCACCATTTTTGGAATAGTAAATTCCAAAAGTGGGATGCATCAGTCCCTCGGACCTTTCTTACTTTCTTTCACAGAGTGGAGGAGCAAAAGAGGAGGGAGGGGGGAGTTATAGCGTATGTGAAGAAGCAAATAAGTGAAGGAGTACAGCAAAAGGAAGAAGATAAAGGTGTTTGGACCTTTACTTCTATGTAAGTTGAATAGCTTTTTCTCATTCCAATAAATGAGAAAAATAATTGTTTTGATTTTGTTATTTTTTTGTGAAGACTTTCTTTTGAAAATCTTCTTATCATGTGGTCATAATTTTTTTCTTATTTGATCTTTCCTTTTGAAAAGCAAAGTCCCATGACTTTTAATTTTTTTATTGTTTTTGTTTAGATAAATTTTGGTTTAATTTAAGTTTCTACCACTTAAATTACCTTTTTAGTATTATATATTTTGTTGTTGTTGAGGTTATCACAAAGCAAAATACTTGAGAGTTGTTTTAGATTTAGGCATAACCCTGATGCTGGGTTTACATCATCTAAAGCAGTACTATAATAACAACTTGCACTTTTATACCTTTTAAAAACTCAAATTTTTTTAACTTTAAATAAAAAATGTGAATATTTATGTAAAATATTCACAACAAACAAATTCATAAAAAATAAATTTTTTAATTAAACATTTTTTTTGATTAGTAATCAAAAAAAATAAAAAAACATATTAAAAAATGTTAATAAGTTTTTTAGTTAATTAAAAAAATTTTATTGGTTTTAGTTAAATTTAAATCCAATTAGTTGAAAATATAACTTGAAAATAAAACAGCTAATACAAAGATTAGTAATAGTCCCCAATAAAGACTAGTACGGTTAAGTTCAACAACTTGTTTATTGGGATTCGGTCTAGCCATAGATAAAGAAAAAAATTAATAGGTCTAGTTAAAAATTTTCTTTTTAAATCAATATTAATAAAATATTTATTTTTCTGCCTTGTGCTTTGAAAATAGGGACCAGAACACTTAACATTTGTTTTTGGAATTTTTGTTTTTGTTTTGTTATAGTTGAAGATTGTTCACAATCTAATATTGGTGCTCCACTTCTTCACTCCTTCTCTTCTTTGCTCTGGTGTTCCTCTTCCAGCTGCTCTTTGCATACGCTACGCATCGGATTCGCCGAAGCGAAGGAACCAGAGTGAAGAAGTGGCTGCAAAGTGAAGAAAGGAGCGTCAAGAAGGAACGGAAATGAAGGAGCACTGATCCAAAGGATCAGATAAAAGAAAAACCTAAGATTTTCATGTGCTTTTATTCACTTTTGCAAAGTAAGTATCAAATCAAATATTCCAAAAGGTCTTCTTTGCTTTCGTTTTTTGCAAAGCAAAGTGCTCAGGAGAAGCAGAGCAATGGAGCGTTGAAGCAAAAAGGACTCATCTAATTTTTTTTTAGGACTATTCCAAAAGGTGAGGGTGTAGCACTGATGCTCTTTGTTTTTCCGCTTTGCTTCTTCACTCTACCACTCTTTCATAAAGGGGCATGAAGCAAAGAAAGGGGCAGCTTCAAAAAGAAGAAGGAACGATGCATCAGGATGTAGAAGCAAAACAAATATTAAATTTTTAAATAAAAATCATTATTCTTAAAAAGAAAAAAATCTAGCCTAGTTCTAAAAAATTGACGTATAAATATATATATATATAAATGCTTTTCTTTTACTTAAGGAAATTACAAAATTTCAGCATGTTTTAGTAAAAACAAAAGCAAACTTTTAAATAAAAGGATTGATGCTTTATTGCTTCTCCACTTCATCACAGACACTATGTGTAGTTTGCTCCTTGCCACTTTGCTTCCTTCTTCGATTTGCATTCTCTTCACCCTTCCACTTCGGCGAAGCCGATGCGGAGAAGCGTCGGCATGGGCATCGGCATCGGCTCCGCCGAAGCCGAAGCCGAAGCCAAAGTGAACTATGCCGCTTTGCAGAAGCAAAGCGAAGAGGAGCAATGAAGCAAAGAAGCAGCTGCAAATAATGCAAAGCCAAATAAAGGATGAAAGGAAAAAAACAAATTATTTTATAAAAAAATTATCGTTGAATAAATTGCATTGCTGTAATTGAACCTAAAAAGAAAATTGTTGGAACAGCTAATGCATGAATAGATAACCAACGTACAGTGAAAATTGGATAAGTAATAGCTTCTGTTGATTTTCTTGTTGTCATAAATTTTTTGAAATCAATATTTCTGGTAGGGTACATTATTTTTTAATGGATTATTTAGATAATAAAATCTAACAATTTTTTATATTAAAAGTTATTTATCAAAAAAATTCATTTTGTTATATGAAATAAAAAAGATATATAACAAAATGTAAGTAAAATAATGTCCTAATAATCCAATGATATTTTTATAATTTTTAATTTATAAAATCAAATTATCCGTATTAAACGGGCCCTTTAGGGTGGACTTAAAATGAAAATAAAAAAAATTAATCTTTTGTTTCTTCATATCTGCTTTCTCTGTGCTTTTGAAGGTTTTTCTTTTGCTTCCTTTGCATTCTTCAATTTTGCGGAGCAAACAGCCACTTCTTCGCTCCTTCACTCACTCCACGAGCGAAGAACGCATGTGTTCTTCACTTCATCACTCCTCTTCGCTTTGCAAACTAGTTGTTTGCTTTTTCTTCACTTCATTCGCTTCGGCTTCGGCGGAGACGATGCCTCCGCTTCGGCTTTGGCGGAGCCAATGCCAATGCGAAAGAAGGGCGAAGGAAGAGCGAAGAAACGAAGAAGCGAATCAGAAGAGAATGCAAAGCAAAGAAGAAGCGGTAAGTAGCGAACTGCAAAGTAAACCACTCTACGGAAGCAGAGCATCAAAGCAAATAGCTGAAGAAAAGAAGTAGGAGCTACAGCAAGAGAAAGGCAGCAAATTGAAAAAGTATGAATATTGTATTGGTGACAAATTTTAATTTTAAAAGAAGATTGTTTTTTTTTGCATAAAGAGAAATACTATATGTATAAAAAAAACAGAAAATGTAAAACACAAATTTATTTTTCATTTTTAATTGTTACTATTAAAGTAACTATTCATTTTTTGAAAGAATAAAGAAAGAGTTATTCAATACTTTTTCTTTAAAAAAAAATTGTTAAAATCCATTAAAATATAAACTGTTTTTTTATAAAAAAACATGATTATTTTTAAAATTTAGTATGTATATTAAAATATAATCCATAAAAATCTTTCTTTTAATAAAATTTAGTATGTATATTAAAATATAATCCATAAAAATCTTTCTTTTAATAAAATTTTGTATTTAATTTCTTTTATTTTTGCTTCAATTTACTTTTGCTACTTTGCTTTAAAAATGCAAAGTGAAATAATAAATTTGTATTCAAATTTAGCTATTTAACAATTTTGATTTTTAACTTAATTCAAAATTGTATTTTGAACAACATAAAAAAACACAAGTGTAGGAATAAATTTCATTTTTATTATAACAGAAAAATTAAATATTAACATGTTTACTTATTAAAATATTTAATAAAAAAAATAAAAAAAAGAAATATTATATTTAATAATTTGTTTTTAAAATTTAGCAAATTATAAAATTTTATTTTTTGAATTAAATAATATTCTAAAAAATTGCAAATCTTTAATTAAAAAGATAAGTTATCTTGTAAAATTTTTTTTTCAATTTTTTTCAAATAAAAAATCAAACTTAACCAAATAAATTTTTATATGTTTTTTAATATTTTTTCTTAATTTTAAGTAAATAATTGTTATGTTCATTTATTTTGTTCTTTCTAAATTTGTTTCAGAAATAAAAAAAATTGATAATTTTGCTTTATGTTCACTTATTCTTTATTAATTACTTTATTAATTAAATTATAAGATTATATCTTATAATTTAATATTCCAGTATGAAAGAATCCTTTTTGAAAAGTAAACCAAAAGAAAGAATTAAAAAAAGTGAAAAACAACTAAATAATTTCTTATATTGCTAATCAAAAAAAATAAAAATCAATAATTTTTTTTATAACTATTCTAAAATAAATGTACCAAAAAAAACTTAAAATGTTTGATTGCGCTGCGCGTTGCTCCTTCTTTGCTTTGCATCTCCTTTGCTTTTTCATCGCTCCTCCACTAGCGGAGAATGCAAAACGCAGAAGGAGTGACACGCACCGCTTTTTCTGCGCTTTGCATTCTCCGCATTGGCTTCGCCGAAGCGGAGCGAAGGCATCGGCTCCGCCGAAGCCAAAGCGGAGCGAAAGCTTCGCCAAAGCGGAGCGAAGGCTTCGCTAAAGCAGAGCGAAGGCATCGGCTCCGCCAAAGCCAAAGCGGAGCGAAGGCTTCGCTAAAGCAGAGCGAAGGCATCGGCTCCGCCAAAGCCAAAGCGGAGCGAAGGCTTCGCTAAAGCAGAGCGAAGGCATCGGCTCCGCCAAAGCCAAAGCGGAGGAGGGATGAAGTGAAGAAGCGGTTCGCTTCGCAGCTGCATCGGCTCCGGCAAAGCAGAAGCGAGCAAAAGCGAAGAATGCATGCAAGAGAAAAAATAAAAAATTTTAAATTTAAACAATTTATTTATGCCTAAAAAAAAAACAGGTTCTTTTTTACCAGATTTTGTTGACATGCAAAGACAAAGTTTTTTAAATTTTTTGGAAAAAGGAATAGTTGAGGAATTTGCAAAAAGAAATCCTATAACAAATGTTCATAAAAATATTGAAATTTTCTTTTATCCAGAATATTATCGTTTGACAAAACCTTCTTATACAATACAACAAGCTGTTTTTTATCAAAAAAGTTATATATCAAAACTTTATATTCCTGTGCAATATACTGACAGAAATAAAAAAAGAATTCTTTTAAAATGGATGCTTGTAGCACAATTACCATTAATGACAAAAAGAGGTCATTTTGTATTAAATGGTTCAGCAAGGGTTATTGTGAATCAATTAGTACGTAGTCCAGGAATTTATTTCCGAGAAAATTATTATGAAATTTATGGAAATTTATGGAATCCTAAACCAAATGCAGTTGCAAAAAGATTTTATGCAGATATTATATGTTTAAAAGGAACCTGGTTAAGAATAGAAATTGATAAAGATTATTGCATGTGGGTTCGTTTAAAAAAAGGACCAAAAATTCCACTTTTATGGTTTTTAATTGGAATGGGTTTAAATGAAAAAATGATTTTTCAATCTGTAATATCTCCAAACTTTTTATTAAAAAGTTTTCAGAAAGACACAAAAAATTTAAGAAATTATACTCGTGTTCCTTCTTCGGCTTTTTCACTTCATGAACCATTGCACTCTGCAAGTGAGAGAAAAGGAGCGCAGCAAAAGAATGTAAAAGCACAAAAAACATATTTATATGTTAAAAATCCTCCAGAAGCATGGAATGAAATTGCTAAACTTTTAAATTTAAAAAAAGGGAATATAAAAACAATAACTAAAAAAACAAATATTGCTGTAATTGGTAAAAAAAATAATAAGAAAAAAGAAACTTTAGAGTTTGGAAGAAAATGGTTTTTTAAAAAATTTATGAATCCAAGAACATATGATTTAAGTAAACAAGGACGTCTTTCTATTAATCAAAAACTTTCATTAAATCTTTCTCCTCAACAAACAACATTAACAGCTCAAGATTTATTATCTGCAACTGATTATTTGATGAAAGTAGAAAAAGGACTTTATGAAATTGATGATATTGACCATTTAAAAAATCGTCGTGTACGTTGTTCTGGAGATCTTATTCAAGTTCAATTTGGAATTGGGTTAATGCGTTTAGAAAAAGCAATAAGATATAAATTAAATAATGATAAAAATTTTTTTAAAAATGTAATATCTACATATAATAAAGAATCTGCCATTCCAAAAAAAACAAATAAATATTTAAGTGAAAGTCATGGTTCAGCAACAAAAAAAAATTTATCTTTGCATTCTTTTGGAATCAAAAGAAGTGAAAATAAAGATCTAAAATATAATCAAAAAAATGATTTAAATCTAAAATTTTTGGCTTTAAATTCAATTATTCAACCAAAATTTGTAAATGGAGCTTTAAAAGAATTTTTTGGTACTCACCCTTTATCTCAATTTATGGATCAAATTAATCCTTTATCTGAAATGACACATAAACGACGACTTAGTTCTTTGGGGCCTGGGGGTGTTTCAAGAGATACTGCAACATTGGCAGTACGAGGAATACACTCTTCACACTATGGTAGAATTTGTCCAATTGAGACTCCTGAAGGAAAAAATACTGGATTAGTTAACTCATTAACAACTTATGCTCGTGTTAATAATAAAGGCTTTATTGAAACTCCTTTTTATAGCCTTTATAAAGGTCAAGTTCAAAAAAATTCTGGAAGAATTTATCTTTCTGCTGAAAAAGAAGAATTTTTTAAAATTGCAACTCCAGATTTAAATATTTCAAATATAAATTTTTTACCAAAACAAAAAATACCTGTTCGAATTGGAAAAGATTTCATTCCTACTTTTAGACGTTATGTTTCATTTATCGGTATTTCACCTGTTCAAATGATTTCTATTGCAACAGCTTTAATTCCTTTTCTAGAACATGATGATGCAAACCGAGCTTTAATGGGATCAAATATGCAGCGTCAAGCTGTACCTTTAGTACGATCTCAAAGACCTTTCATAGGAACTGGTTTAGAAGCTCGCTCTGTATCTGATTCAGGACATGCTTTGGTTACAGCAAAAAGTGGTTATATTTTTTATGTTAGTGCATCAAAAATTCTTTTATATACAAATTAATATACATTTCCATTCCTCTTATTTGCTTTGATTCACGCATGTAAAGTAGGATACTCTGTATATCAATCAAAAATTGCTGCTTCTTCGCTTCTTCACTTCTTCGCTTCTTCACATATGCTATGCTTTGCTTCCAGCCAATCTCCGGAAGCGAACCAATGAAGCTCTTCGTTTTTCTCTGCTATGCTGCTTTTCTTCGGCAAAGCTGATGCAGCTGCAAAGTGAAGAGGAGCAAAGAGGAGCAAAGAAGCAAAAGCAGTACCAGAGCAATGTATCAGCATAAGGAACAAAAAAGTGAAAATTAAAAAAATGTATGATTTATCTTATTAATTATTAAAATATTTTTTTTTATTTCTAAATATTTTTTTATTTTTTGACTTAAGTATTTTTTACTTAAAAATTAATTTATTAACTTTATTTTTAAAGGGATCAAATAATAAAAAAATAGATCTCAACAAATAAATTACTATTTATTTGTTTTTATAAAAATCTAAATTTGTATAATCTTAATATATATATATTTATATTTTCAAAATTAAAATTTTTAGTAAAAATTTTACTCTTAAATTTGTTTTAATTTTTAAATCTGCAATTTTTTGAAATCAAAAAATCTTTTCTTTTTGTGTGCACTCCTTTGGGATAGTCCTATAAAAAAATTAGATGAGTCCTTTGGACCTTTGGATCAGTGCTTTTGGTGCCTCTTCCCTTTGCTTCCTTTCACTGTGCTGCAAAGGAATGGGGTAGCGTATGTGATGGAGCGGTTTGCTCCTCACCACTTTTTCTTCGCTTTTTCTTCGCTTTTTCTTTGCTTCGTCGCTCCTTCTCCGCTTCTTCGCTTGCTTTGGCTTCGGCTTTGGCGGAGCCGATGCCGATGCCTCCGTTTCTTCGCTCGCTTCGGCGAAGCCTCCGCTTCTCCGCTTCTCCGCTCACTTCGGCTTCAGCGGAGCCGATGCCTCCGATTCTTCACTCGCTTTGGCGAAGCCTCCGCTTCTCCGCTTCTCCGCTTCTCCGCTCGCTCCGCCGAAGCAAAGGAAGCAAAGTGAAGAAGGAAGCAAAGTGAAGAAGGAAGCAAAGTGAAGAAGGAAGCAAAGTGAAGAAGGAAGCAAAGTGAAGGAGAAGCGAAGAATGCAGAGTGAAGAAGGAAGCAAAGCGAATGCAAAGAAAAAAGGTGACAAAAAAAAAGCAAAGAAGTGAAAAAGCAAAACAAAAGAAGAGTGTTTTTTTGATTTTAAGAAAATATAAAAATATATTATTTATTAAGTTTTATTACAATTTAGTAAAAATTTGTAAAAATATAATATTATTTCTCAAGTAATTAAATATTCATTGCAAAAATATCAACGTTCAAATCAAGACACATGTTTAGTACAACGTCCAATGGTTTTTGAAGGTGATTGGGTTCAAGAAGGTGACTTATTAGCTGATGCGGCATCTAGCCAAGCTGGAGAGCTTTCATTAGGTCAAAATTTATTAATTGCTTATATGCCTTGGGAAGGTTATAATTATGAAGATGCTATTTTAATAAGCGAAAGATTAGTTTGTGAAGATCTTTATACATCAATTCATATTGAAAGTTATGAAACAGAAACACGCAAAACAAAATATGGTTTAGAAGAAATTACAAATAGAATACCAGATATTTCACAAAAAGAAATTTCTGATTTAGATAACAGAGGTATTATTCGTATTGGTACATTTGTTCAAGAAGGAACAATTTTAGTTGGAAAAACAACTCCAATTCAAAAAAAATTTAAATCTCCCTATCATAAATTATTATATACAATTTTAGAAAAGGAGCTTGAATCTGTTAAAGATAGTTCTCTTCGAGCCCCAAAAGGTCTAAAAGCAAAAGTTATTGATATAAAAATTTTAAAAAAAAATATTTTAAAAAAACCTGAATATGTAAAAATTTATTTAGCAGAAAAAAGGAAAATTCAAGTTGGTGATAAGATGGCAGGACGTCATGGAAATAAAGGGATTGTTTCTCAAATTTTGCCAAGACAAGATATGCCATATTTACCAGATGGAACACCTTTAGATATGGTTTTAAATCCTTTAGGAGTTCCATCTCGTATGAATGTAGGTCAAATTTATGAATGTCTTTTAGGTTTTGCTGCAAAATATTTAAAAGAATTTTTTCGTATAACACCTTTTGATGAAATTTATGGAGCTCAAGCATCAAGAAGTTTTGTTTTTTCAAAATTATATGAAGCAAGATTAAAAACAAAAAAAAAATGGATTTTTAATCCAATTTATCCAGGAAAAATAAAAATTTTTGATGGACGCAATGGTGAACCTTTTGATCAAGCTGTAACAGTTGGCATTTCTTATATGCTTAAATTAGTACATTTAGTTGATGATAAAATACATGCAAGATCAACAGGACCTTATTCATTAGTAACTCAACAACCATTAAGAGGACGTTCAAAATATGGAGGGCAGAGATTAGGGGAAATGGAAGTGTGGGCATTAGAAGGTTATGGAGCTGCATTTACATTATTAGAAATGTTAACAATTAAATCAGATGATATCACAGGACGTATGACGTTATGGTCTAATATTCTTTTACATAAAGAAATTTATATTGGAACTCCAGAATCTTTTAAAGTTTTAGTATGTGAACTTCAAGCTTTATGTTTAGATATTGGATTATATCGTTTAAATCAAGCAGGTTTTTTTAAAAAAGTTGAAAATTTAATAAGATTGCCTTAACATTTCTTTGAAAAGTGTCAACAAATCTAATATTTATTATTGTAACTTTTTTTGCTCTTTTGCTGATTTTTTTCAAGCTGCTACTTCGCTTTGCTCTTTTCCCTTTTTTCTTCCTTCGCTCGCTTTTTGGCTATTCGGCTTTGCCGAACCGAACCGCTTCTTCACTTCAACTTCAGCGGAGCCGATGCCTCCGCTTTTCGGCTATTCGGCTTTGCCGAACCGCTTTTCGGCAATTTGGCTTTGCCGAACCGAACCGCTTTTCGGCAAAGCCTATGCCTTTGCCGAAGCCGCTTCTCCGCATCGGCTTCGGCGAAGGCTTCGCTTCTCCGCTTCTCCGCATCGGCTTCGGCTTCGGCGGAGCCGATGCCTTCGCTTTTCGGCGAAGCCAAACCGCTTCAGCGAAGCGGAAGGAAGAGCGAAGGCATCGGCTCCGCTTTTCGGCGAAGCCAAACCGCTTCAGCGAAGCGGAAGGAAGAGCGAAGGCATCGGCTCCGCCGAAGCTGAAGCGGAAGGAAGGAAGGAAGGAAGGAAGGAAGGAAGGAAGGAAGGAAGGAAGGAAGGAAGGAAGAGCGAAGGCTTCTTCCTTCGCCTTCGCTCCGCGAGCGGAAGGAAGAGCGAAGGCATCGGCTCCGTCGAAGCCAAAGCAAAGAAGCGGAGAAGCAAATTTCTTTTGCTTCTCCGCTTCTTCGCTTTGCTCCGCTTCTTCGCTTTGCTCCGTTCTTCGCAAAGCAAAAAGCTAAAACGAAAAATCAGAGCGGCGAGGAGTGAACTGTTTCACTTCTCAAAAGGCTGCACAGAAAAGAAGAACTAAAGAAAAAATTTGTTTTAGATAAATTTTTTTTGAATACATATAATTAAATTGTAAAAAATAAATAAAAAGAAATTTTTATGTTATAATTAACATACAATTATATTATAAAAATATTCATTCATTAAGAATTCTAAATGAAGCTGTTAGATTTAAAAAAATCTCCAACAGTTTTGAAGCCGAATCACTTTTATCTATTTAAAAAAAAAGATTTAGGTTAACTAACTAAGACACTTTATTAATTATGTAAATTTTTACTGGTGCTAGATTTTTGTATCTTTCCTTAAACAGGGTGATTTTAAAAACTTTATTTTGAATTTTTCCTCTTGGCTTTTTTGTTTTCAAACCAAAGAGTCAAATAATCTCCTTTTACTTTATTTTTAGTAATCTACTATTCTGCAAATTCTATTTCATTGTGTGAAAGTTTAACAAAGCAAAAGAAGATTAATCTGAAAACTTCTTAATTCCGTTTATAAAAATGGAAAAAGTAATAAGTTTGGGTCTTTTTCTAATGAATAGAAGAAATGCAAAAAAAAAGTTTTTTTTGCTTTATTTCAATTGTAATTTTTTTTTTATTTAATCATTAATATATTAATGATTAAATAAAAAAAAAATTACAATTGAAAAACTTAATTCCTTTTCATACTCAAAAAAAATTAAAATTGAAACCATTTTTTTGAGTTTTCAATAGCATTTGTCATTTTTTAATTATTAAAAAATTTCTCTTTTTTCTATAGATGAAATGTTAAACATATATTCTTATTTTATTTTATATGTTTAACATTTCATCTATAGAAAAAATTATAATATATATATATTATTTGCTTTTATTTTTCTCTAAATTATTATCTAACTTTTAAAATCTTTATAATTCTTTTTAAATTTATTATTTAAAATAATCTTTGATTTCATATTCCAAATTCTAGATATGCTTTTTTTGCTTCTCTTCTTTGGACTTATGTAACTTTTGATATCTTGTTTCACTTTGGTTTGCTAAGAAAAAAAGCAAAAATCTTTTTTTGACAAAGCAAAAAAACACAAAAAAAAGATCATTGCTTCTTCGCTCTTTCGCTTTTCAGCGAAGCTGAACCGCTTCTTCGCTTCGGCTTCGGCTTCGGCAGAGCCGATGCCGATGCCTTCGCTTTTCGGCGAAGCCGAACCGCTTCTTCGCTTCGGCGAAACCTCCGCTTCTCCGCATCGGCTCCGCTGAAGCGGTAAGGGCGAAGGAAGAGCGAAGGAAGGAAGGAAGAGCGAAGAAGCAGAGGCTCTGCTGCTCTTCTCCACTTTGGTTTGCTCTTCTTTTGCTTTGCTTCCTTATTTGCTCTTTCGCTTCAGCAAAGCCTTCGCATCGGCATCGGCTCCGCCGAAGCCGAAGCGAGCGACGGAGCAAAGCAGAAAGCAAAGCAAAAGAAGAGCAAAGGAGCATACTGCAAAGTGAATAGCCGAAGATAAGGCCGCAAGAAAGCGAAATAAAACAATCAAATAATCTTTGATTACAAAGAAATAAGCTAAAAATATAAAACATCTTGCAATCTTGGATGTTTTTGGGAATTTATAGCCCAAATGTATGTAATAATCCCAAGTTTAACAGAAATAAAGATATCAACAGAAAAAAATTTTGAATTAAAGATTTATAAAGATAGAATAACGAATACTTATTTTTTAGTAATACTTTTTTAGTAATACAAATAAAATTTTTATATTCAATTTTAGAATGTTTTTTATTCTTTTATTTTTCTTTATTAGTAAAGAAATAATTAGGGACTTATATCAAAACTAGAAAATTATTAAGGATTATAGATCTTTCTGTTTTCTTTGTAATCTTTTACTTGTTTCATTTTTTGCTAAATTTTTGATTCTTAAATAAATCAAAAATAATATCATATTGCAAAATATGATAAATCTGCAAAAATTTTTTTATTTTATAATTTATTAAAATAAAGAAATAAATTCCAAAGATTTTAAAATAAAATTAAAGTTAATTTTTTATAAGAACCAAAAATATATTAAAATTTTTTTAAAATATATTTCATATAATATGTCTCAATCTATTGTTAGTACAACTAATTTAGAAACAAAAAGTTTAGTATTTGAATGTGAAACAGGAAATTATCATACTTTTTGTCCAATTAGTTGTGTTTCTTGGTTATATCAAAAAATTGAAGATAGCTTTTTTTTAGTAATTGGAACAAAAACTTGTGGTTATTTTTTACAAAATGCTTTAGGAGTAATGATTTTCGCTGAGCCACGTTATGCAATGGCAGAATTAGAGGAAAGTGATATTTCTGCTCAATTAAATGATTATAAAGAATTAAAACGTTTATGTTTACAAATTAAACAAGACCGAAATCCAAGTGTTATTGTCTGGATTGGTACATGTACAACAGAAATTATAAAAATGGACTTAGAAGGAATGGCTCCACGATTAGAAGCTGAAATTGGAATTCCAATTGTAGTTGCACGCGCAAACGGTTTAGATTATGCCTTTACTCAAGGAGAAGATACTGTTTTATCTGCAATGGCTCAACGTTGCCCTGAATTCCAATCAAACAAGTTAAGCAATGAAGTGGAGCACAGCGAAAGCAAAGAAGCCGAAGAAAGAAAGGAAGCAAAAGAATGCCTTGATCCAAAGGATCCAATAAAAGCTGCTCCTCTTGTTTTATTTGGTTCTGTACCGAATACGGTAGCAACCGAATTAAATTTAGAATTAAATAGACAAGGAATTGAAATTTCTGGTTGGCTTCCTTCTCAACATTATGTAAATCTTCCTGCTTTAGGAAAAAATGTATATGTTTGTGGAATTAATCCTTTTTTAAGTCGAACAGCAACAACTTTAATGAGACGTCGAAAATGTCAATTAATTGGAGCACCTTTTCCAATCGGTCCTGATGGTACACGTGCATGGATTGAAAAAATTTGTTCTGTTTTTAATATAGTACCCCAAGGTTTAGAAGAACGCGAACAAAAAATTTGGCAAAGTTTAGAAAATGATTTGCAATTAATTCGTGGGAAATCTGTTTTTTTTATGGGAGATAATTTATTGGAAGTTTCATTAGCAAGATTTTTAATACGTTGTGGTATGATTGTTTATGAAATTGGAATCCCTTATATGGATAGACGCTTTCAAGCCTCTGAACTTGAATTTCTTGAAAAAACATGTTTCGAAATGAATGTACCAATACCTCGTATTATTGAAAAACCAGATAATTATTACCAAATTCAAAGAATTCGTGAATTACAACCTGATTTAGTTATTACTGGAATGGCTCATGCAAATCCATTAGAAGCTCGAGGAATTACAACAAAATGGTCTGTTGAATTTACTTTTTCTCAAATTCATGGATTTTCAAATGCACGCCAAATTTTAGATTTGGTGACTCGCCCTTTAAAACGTCAAAAAACTCTTAAAAATTTAAATTTTACAAAATAAATTGTTCGCTCCATCACTCCTTCTCCGCTTTGCATTCGCTTTGCTTTTTTTGCTTCGCTCCTTCGCGTCGGCTTCTTCGCTTCTCCTTCGCTCTTCCTTCCGCTCGCTTCGGCGGAGCCGATCCAAAGGCGAAGCCGATGCAGAGAAGCGGTCCGGCAAAGCCGAAAAGCAAAAAAGCGGAGAACGAAGCAAAAGAGCGAAGAAGCTGCTAAGCGAAGGAAGCAAAGCAGAGATGAACGATGAAGCAAAGAATGCAAAGCAGAGAATAGCACTTTATTTGCAATCCATAATTTTTTAAGTCTTTATTTTCAAAAAAACCATGAATTACAACTAAAATGCAAATGGTTAAATAAAGAATAATTTGAATGTTTAATTTCTTATATGTTTTTAATACTTTTTTGTATCAAATTTTTTTGATATCATACTTGATGATTAAATACGGTTTTTTTAAACAAAAATTTTAATATAAAGTTTATATAATGTTTAGAATATATTTTAAAATATACTAAATTTTTTTGTGCTTTTGCTTTTTTCTTCAATCCATATTTGCTACTTTTCTTTGCATACACTCCTTTGCTTGTTCACAGAGCGCAGGAGCAAACTGCTCTTTTTGCTTCGCCCTTCCTTCGCTCTTTCGCTTCGGTGGAGCCAATGCAGAGAAGCGGAGGCTCCGCCTTTGGCGAAGCCGATGCGAAGAAGCGGTTCAGCTTTGCCGAAAAGCAGAGGCATCGGCATCGGCTCCGCCGAAGCCGAAGCCAAAGTGAAGACGCTTTTTTGCCTCTTCGCAGACGCTTCTTCGCCTCTTCGCAGACGCTTCTTTGCCTCTGCGCAGACACTGCGTGTAAGCTAAAAAGCAAAAGGAAGTTGAGCGAACCTCTAGTTCTTCACTTTGCCTATTCGTGGCCGCTCCTCTGCTTCGTTTTCGTTTTGTGAAATAGCGACTACATCTCCGCTTTTTGGCTTTGCCGAACCGCTTCTTCACTCTTTTGCTTTTCGGCGAAGCCGAACCGCTTTTTGGCTTTGCCAAACCGCTTTTTGGCTTTGCCGAACCGCTTCGGTGAAGCAAAGGAAACAAAGCGAAGATGCAAAGTGTATGCAAAAAGGCGAAGAGTGAAGAGGAGCGGTATGGCACGAAGAAGCAAAGCTAAGGAGTGTCAGGAAGAAAGATATACAACTTTGTATATATTACACATATACAAAGTATATGTATGCAAAAAAGACACAAAGTGCAAAATCAAAATTTGAATTTGATTTTCAAATCATATAATTTGAAATCACATAATATGTGAACTTTTATTTTTTTTTGTATATAAAATTTGAAATTATACTTCTTTAATATATTTTTTTTAAGCTTGTAAATATAAGATATATTTTATATCTTTTAGTCTATAAGTAAAATTAATGAAGTAATTTTTTCAAAAGTTTTTACATTTTTTAAACTTAGTTTCGTTTTTAATAAAAGTTCTTAAACTCAGTTATTTAAATTTTATTTTTTTTATTTTAAATTTTATTTGAATTTCTTTTTTCATAATAATAATATTTGAGTTTTTAAAATTTTTAACCTAACTTCTTTCTCAATTTTATCAATTTGAATTATAACAAATTAATCATAATCTTTGATTTCAAAGAATTAATTTTCTTTAAATTTATTCTTTTTGCTGCATTTTTTCAAAATTACAGATTGTTCTGAATGAAAAATTCAGAAAAAAAAACTTTGAATTAACTTGCTTCTTTCTTAGTTATTAAAGTTTATAATAATCAAAAATTCTTTGGTTTAAACTTTCTTTGTTTCACTGCGTTTTTTGAATCTTTAATTCCAAATTTGTTTCAAAAAAACAAGTGAAGCAGAAGCACAGAACAAACCAAATAAACAATGCAAATGAAGAATTAAAAAAAATAAACAAAAAAATAAAGCAAAACAAAAGAAGGGTGCTTGCTCTTCTTGTTTGCTTTGCTTTGCTTTGCTTTGCTTTGCTTTGCTTTGCTTTGCTTTGCTTTGCTTTGCTTTGCTTTGCTTTGCTTTGCTTTGCTTCCTTCTTCCCTCTGCATTCGACCTTCCTTCGCCCTTCGGCTTCGGCGGAGCCGAAGCGGAGAAGCGGAGGCATCGGCTCCGCCGAAGCCGAAGCGAGCGGAAGGAAGAGCGAAGAAGCGAAGAAGCGAAGAAGTGGCATAGCGGAGTAAAGAACCAGTAATGATGAGCAAACTTGCTTCTTTTACTGCGAAGATGAACAGCAAAGGTGCACTGATCCAAAAGATCAGGAAATAAAGAAACTTCAAACTTTATTCTTTAGAAAAAGAAGAATAGTGTATTTCAATAATATTAAAATAATAATTATAAAATTTGATTATTATACTGAATTTTTTTATTTTATTTTATGGGTCAAAAAATTAATCCTTTAGGATTCCGTGTAGGGATTACAAAAAAACATCAAAATCAATGGTTTGCTAGATTTCATAAGCATCAATATGCTCAGACTGTATTAGAAGATCGTTTTTTACGTCAAACTTTATTTAAATTATTACCAGAAATTGTAGCAAAACAATCAAGTCGTTCGCAAGTTGTTCCTAAAATTTCACATATCAAAATTGAACGTGGGTTTATTCCTTATGAAATTGGAATTCAAATTCATGCTCAAAATTGTGAAATGTTTAAGTCTGCTGTTGAAAAATTACAAGTTCAACCCCAGTTAATTCATAATGTTTTAAAAAATCAAGTTTTATTAGAACAAGCAAGTTTAAAAGCAAAAGAAATGAATTCATTAATTAATAATTTACCAACAACAAGTGCTGATATTGAAAATAAAGAAAGTTCAAATATTAATATTAAAAAATCATATAAAGTAAAAAATTTTCAAAAACGTAAAAATGCTTTAAAATTTTTCCAAGAACGCTTTTTAAAAAATATTTATTTATTAAAAGAAGGAAAAAAAATTTCTAGAAAATTTAAAAAAACAGTATTTAAAATTACTCCTCCACTTCTGGGCAGCCGTTCTGCAGAAACAAAAGGTTTCGCTTCTTCGCAAAGCGAAAGAAGAAGCGAAAGAAAAAGCGGAGCAAAAAAATCTTTTATGAAAGACTTTAAGACTAGAAATTTTTCAAATTCTAAAAATTTTAGAAAAGATAAAACTTCTTTTAATAAAACTAAAAATAAAGAGATTTCTTTTGATTCTAAAAAAACATATAATACAATTGTAAAAAAATATGGAGCTCTTCAATCAAATAAAATGACAAGATTTGTGGATTTATTTGTAGCTCAAACAAATCGTAAATTTATTAATGCATTAAAAACTGAAATGAATTATTGGAATAAGTTTTTAAAAAACCATAAACAACAACAAATTCAAAAATATGGGTTCTTGAAAGAAGCTCCAGTAGGATACCAAAAAAAATGGAGTCTTATTAGACTTCAAAAAATTAAAACACAAAAAACTTTTGTTTTAATTAAATTATTAAAATCTTTACAAAAACAAGCATTAAAAAAATTTGAAAATTTACGCCAAGAATATTTAGTTTTAGGAACTTTATCAAAAACAAAAACTTTTGCTTATTTTCAAAGAATCCGTTTTATTAAATCATTAAGAAACTATATTCAACAAGTAAATAAACAATTAAAAAACCAAAAAAATTCAAAATCAACTGAATTAAACAATCTTGACCTTCAAAAACAACAAAAAAATTTACTTTCTTTAACAGAAATTGCATTAAGAAAAAAATTTGCTGATATTAAAAATGAGTCATTAAAAGTGAAATTTATTGATTTTTTACAAGAAAAAGTAAAACAACATCGAACAAGAAATATTTCTCTTTATTTAGCAACTCTTTCGGATTCCCGTAAAAATTTACGAAAAATTCGTAAATTTACTAAACAACAAGCAAATTTCTTATTTGGAATTCATTTAAATGAAAATTATAATAATGAAGAAAGACGTCGTGATGTTGTAAAAAATAAAGTTTTACAAACTATTAAACAAATTAATAGAAAAAATGAATTACAAAAAAATTTCCAGGAAATCTTTTTTGAACAATTACAAAAACTTAAAACAACATATCTTATGAATCTTGAATTAACTCCAAAAATTTCCTTTAAATTTTATTCTGTAAAACCACAAAATTTAGAAACAAAAGCCTCTTTTGTAGCTGATTCAATTGTGGATGATTTAGAGAAAAGAAAAGCTTTCCGTAGAGTTATTAAAAAAGCTAAAGAAGATCTTATGAAAACATCAAAAGTAAAAGGAGTAAAAATCCAAGTTTCAGGGCGTTTAAATGGCGCTGAAATTGCACGTTCTGAATGGGTTCGTTCTGGTCGAGTACCTTTACAAACTTTACGTGCAAATATTGATTATTGTTATAAAACAGCTTACACAATTTATGGTATTATTGGTGTAAAAGTGTGGATTTATAAAGGTTATACAAAATAAAAAAAATGTATTTAATTAATTTTTAATACTTCTTTGCATTTGCATTCTCTTCGCTTTGCATTCTTTGCTTTTTCGCTCCTCTACTTTGGCTTTGCATTCTTTGCTTTTTCGCTCCTCCACTTTGGCTTTGCATTTTTTGCTTCTTTTCGCTTTTTCTTCGCTTTTTCTTTGCTTTTTCTTCGCTTTTTCTTCACTTTTTCTTCACTTTTTCTTCACTTTTTCTTTGCTTTTTCGCTTCGGCGAAGCCTCTGCTTTGCTTCGGCGAAGCCTCTGCTTTGCTTCGGCGAAGCCTCTGCTTTGCTTCGGCGAAGCCTCTGCTTCGGCGAAGCAGAGGCTTCGCTTCGCTGAAGCGGAGCCAATGCCTTCGCTTTTCGCCAAAGCCGAACCGCTTCTTCGCTTCGGCTTCGGCGGAGCCGATGCCTCCGCTTCTCCGCATCGGCTCCGCCGAAGCCGAAGGGCGAAGGCATTTCGGCTTTGCTGAACCGCATCAGCATCGGCTCCGCCGAAGCGAGCGGAAGGGCGAAGGAAGAGCAAAGAAAAAGCGAAAAGAAGCGGTGAAGCAGAGTGGCAGAGCAAAGAAGAAATACAAAGTGCATCAGTTCTATGGACCTTGGAGGAGTACTTTGGACCCTTTTGCTAGTGCATAGTCCATATGAAAAGCTGTTTGCTCCAAGAATAAGAGCAAAGGAAGCAAAGTGCAGTAAAAAAATCATTTAAGATGGCAAATCAATACGTGTCCTTTTTTGCTTTGTGACATTGCAAAGAATAAAAATTATTTTTTTATTTTCTAAAATCACAAAATTTTATTCATTTAAATATATATATAAAATACATATATTTTATTCTTTGAATGTATTTAAAAATACATTCAAAGAATAAAATATATGTATTTTTTAATGCCTTATTTTCTTTTTTTCTTATTTCTTATAGAGGAGTTATATTTTGTAATCTATTATATTTTCTAACCTAAAAAAGAAATATATAACATTTAAAAAAATGCTTTAATTCACTCTTTCTTTTTTTTATAAGAGTATTAAGAAAAATATGAAATAAATAAAAAAATTAAATAAATTTTTTAATAAGAAATCAGTAGTTAAGAAACAATTGATTTTTCAATTTTAATTTTTTTTAAATGCAAAAATTAATTTTTTTAATAAAAAAAAACAAGTTGATAAGCAACAAAACAAATAAATTTAATAACATTAAAAAAAGAAACCTTTTATCAACAAATATACTTTCATGTTGCAGTTTTTCATCAATCTTCAATTATTCAGGATCTCTTGATCATTCTTTTAACATTGAAAATTCGCCACTATTAAAACAACCTCAATCTAAAGAAACACAATCTTCAATTCTGCCAATTCTTCACTGCGCTCCTTTGCTTACGCGTAGTGTCTGCGAACCACTTCATCTCAGCCATTCCTTTGCCCCACTCCTTCGTATGCAAAGCGCAGTGAAAGAGCAAAAAGAAGCAAAAGGAAGCAAAAGCAAACTAGTGGTTTGCTCCACGAAAGCAAGGGGGTTATTTGCTCCTCTTCGCAAAAGCGAACTCGTTCTTGAAACAACGAGAATGCAAAAAAGAAAAAAAGCAAAAGGAGCTAGTGACTTACAAATAAAAAACTTACAAACAAAAAATTTTTGTATTAAAAGTACAAATAGATCTATAGATAATTTTTGTATTAAAAGTACAAATAGATCTATAGATAATTTTAATCTTTTTTGGAATTGTGCGTTTGATAAAGGTCGTTTAAAAAGTTTTGTTTTATGGTTTTTAAACACTTATGGAGAATACAAAACCATAGAATTATTAGAACAATTAAAAAATTTAGGATTTGGGTATGCAACAAAAGCAGGAGTTTCTTTAGGTATTGATGATTTAAAAATTCCATCTCAAAAATTTGATTTGATAAATCAAGCTGAATCAAATCTATTTAAAGGAATAGAAAAATATAAAAAAGGCCAAATAACAGGAGTTGAAAGACTTCAACAATTAATTGATGTATGGAATCAAACAAGTGAATTTTTAAAGCAAGAAGTTATTCGAAATTTTGAAACAACAGATTTATTTAACCCTGTTTATATGATGGCATTTTCTGGAGCGCGTGGAAATATTTCTCAAGTTCGACAATTAGTGGGGATGAGAGGTTTAATGTCAGATCCTCAAGGAAATATTATTGATTTTCCTATTCAAAGTAATTTTCGTGAAGGTTTAACATTAACAGAATATATTATTTCAACCTATGGAGCTAGAAAAGGAATTGTAGATACTGCTCTTCGTACTGCTACTGCAGGTTATTTAACTCGTCGATTAGTAGATGTTGCACAACATGTAATGATTTCTCAATTTGATTGTGGTACAACAAGAGGTATTTTTTTATTTGACATGAAAGAAGGTGGAAAAACAATTTATTCATTTCAAAATCGTTTAATAGGACGCGTTTTAGCCAATGATATTGATTCTAGCAAATCTTTGCATTCACCTCGCTCCTTCGCTTCTCCGCTTCTTCACTCTTCCGCGAAGCGGAGAAGCGAAGGCATCGGCGGAGCCGATGCCTTTGCTCTTCCTTCCGCTCACGGAGCGAAGGCTTCGGCGGAGTCGATGCCTTCGCTCGCTTCGGCGGAGGCTTCGCTGAAGCAAGCAAAAGGAAGAAAGAGCAAAGGAGCAGCAAACAAACTGCTTCATGGCAAAAGCAATAATAAAGAATCTTATATTCTGAAAGCTTATAGAAATCAAGAAATTTCATCCTCATTAGCAGCTTCAATTGCAAAAATAACAAAAAAGGCTTTTGTACGTTCTCCATTAACTTGTGAAACTCATAAATTAGTTTGTCAACTTTGCTATGGTTGGAGTTTAGCTTCATCTAAATTAGTATCTCTTGGAGAAGCTGTTGGAGTTATTGCAGCTCAATCTATTGGAGAACCAGGAACTCAATTAACCATGAGGACTTTTCATACAGGAGGCGTTTTTTCAGGAGGATTAACCAATCAAATTATTGCACCTTATGATGGGTATGTTGAATATTCAGATCCAATTCCAGGAACTTGTATTCGAACACCTCAAGGAGATATTAGTTTTTTAACAAAAGCCCAAGGCTCTTTTTTTATTAAAGAAAACCAATTTTTATTAGAAGAAAATGGAAACAAACTTTTTAGATCTGAGTTTTATACAATTCCAGCTTATGCAATTTTATTTGCTCGTAATAAACAACAAATTTTTAAAAAACAAATTGTAGCTCAATTTTCTAGCATTGGCCAACAACAAACCCAAAGGGGGAATGCAGAACAAACTGTTTATGCAGAATTAGAAGGTGAAATTTCTTTTTCTCAAATTGATTTATTAGAACAACAAAATGAAAAACTATTTGAAGATATTGTTTTAAAAGCAATTGACTGGTCAAAAATTTGGATTCTATCAGGTAAAATGTATTATGATCCTTTAGGATTAAATTCTTTTGGAATAAATGGAGATTTCTTTAATAGAAATACAACTTTTCAAAAAATTTATTGGCATAATTTAAACTCTTGTTTTTTAGATATTCCTTTAAAAAAACAAAAAAATTTCATTTTTAAAGGTATTAAAAGATTTTCTTTAACAAAAAATAAAGACTTTTTTTATAAAAAAAGAATTATAAATTCAACATTCAATTGTTTTTTTAAAAAGCAAACACACAAATTGATAGATTCTTTTGAATCTTCTTTTCATAAAGATTGGCAAAAAACACCAAATAAAAAATATAAAAAATTTGAACAAAAACAAAATATTTTAAATATTAATATAGACAATTTTAACCTTAATAGAGAAAAAGCAATCTTTTTTAATAAAATACCTAAAAACTTTTATATAAAAGGATTTAAAAACAAACTTGTTTTATTTTTAAATCAAAAATTTTTATATTATTTTTATATAAATTTTAAAAAACATAATATTGTTTCTCTCGCAGCTGCTTCGCATACGCATCGGCTTCTTCCTTTCGCCTTCGACCTTCCGCGAAGCGGAGAAGCGGAGGCATCGGCTTCGGCATCAGCTCCGCCGAAGCCGATGCCGAAGCAAGCGGAAGGAAGGGCAAAGCAGCAAAAGAAAAATAAAAAAAAAATTAAAAAAACAACAAAAAAACTTTCTTATTTGTTTTTAATGAATAATCCTTTTGATATTATCAAATTCTTAAATAAGAAAACTTCATTAAATAATAAAGTACAACAAAATTTTGAAATATTTTCAAAATCAAAAATTGTTTTTTCCAAATTTTATAATAATAAGAATGCAAGATTTTACAAAATCAATGATTCTTTGGAATTAAAAAAAATAAAACAAAAAATGAATCTTTTATATGAAAAAATGATTAAAAATTATTACTTAAAAAATTTAAAAAATATTAAATTTAATTTTATTAATTCCTATAATAATAATAAAAATCATAAAAATGATTTAAAGTTAGTTGGTGTTAATAAAATTCATAATATAAAAGAAATTGAACATGATTTCCAACAAAAAGCAATTTTTTCTATCTATGAAAAAAACAAACAAAAAAATAAAAAAATTGCAAAAAAAATATGTTTATATAATAAAAAACAAAAAACTACAAATATGGTTCCTTTTAAAGCTTTATTAAAAAATAAAACAAATAGTGTTTATTATTATCCATTTCGAACATTTATTCGATTTTTTCTTTTTAAAAAAATTAACCGAATTCATTTTCTTTCTTATTACATGAAAAAGGCTTTAAAATCTTCAGTTACAAAAAAAAAGAAAAAATTAAAATATTTAATTTCTGATGTTAATACAACAAAACAAACAAATATAAAAAAACTAATGAATCCATTTATTTTAAAAAATTCAATTCCAAACTTTCTTAAAAAGAAAACAATTAAAAAACGAATTTTTTCAACAATTCCAGAACTTGAAGACTCTTTATATGAAATCTACAATTTTAAAAAAGTTAAAAAAACTGATATAAAAAATTATTCAGTTCTTTTGACTGATCCTGGTGCACAAGCGAACCAGTACTTTGGACCTTTGGATCAGAGTATTCTTTCTTCAGCTTTTTCACAGCCAATACGTGGAAGCGAACCAGCAAACTCTGCAGACGCTATGTGCAAGACAATCTTTAATGTCCGCAAAGCGATGCGTTGCTTCTCCGCATCGGCTCCGCCGAAGCAGAAGAGCGATACCGAAAAAGGAGCAAAGCACCAATCTTTTATTTTGAAATTAAAAAAAAAAAAACAGAATTCCTTTGATATAAAAGTTCATTCTTATAATAAGATTCCAAAAGTACAGCAATTTTTTCATCCTGATCTTTCAGATCAGTATTTGCACCAATTGAAGATTGATGACTCAAAGAAACTCCTCCTACAACAATCAAAGATTCCAAATGCAAAGAATATAAATAATAGAATAATTAATGGTTTTTATAAAAGAAAACCAATTTTAACTCTTCCTGTAAATAAAATTTCTTTTAAAAAATTTGGTTATATTTTTTCAATAAATCAGAGTTATACTTATAGTTTAAAATCGAAAATAAAATCAGATCTTATTTTAAGTTATTTTCCATTAACAAATTCTTACAATACACCTATTAGTTCTTCAAATATAAATGATCCTGGCAAAAATTTTCAAAAGCTTTCATTAGGAAATACACTTAATTTTAGTCCGTTTTCAAATATTGCATTTCGTTGGTTTCCTTTAAATTGTCAAACAATCTCAAATGGAATTTATATTTGGTCAAGAAATTTTCTTATTAATGAAAGAACAATTGAAAAAAATATTAAAATTTATAATAAAGTATACAAAGAAAATCCAGATTTTTATATAAGCAATTATTATTTTTTTCAAAAAAAAAGATGGATCTATCTTAACGGTTTATTTAAAAAATATAATAAAAAAGAAATCTTGAATTTTAACACATATATGAATAAACTTTCACAAAATATAAAAAATAAAAACTTTATATATATTAATAATTATTCTTTTTCACAATCTAAGATTGGTACAAGTACTGATCTGTTTGAAAGTATTGAAAACACAAAACAAATTTTGCAAACAAAAAACAAAAACAAATTAATAAGTTGTTTTTTTTCAAAAAATAATAAAAAAAATGAAATTATGTGTTTTAATGAAAAAAAGTTAAATAATCAGTTGCAAATTTATGAAAAATATAGAAAAAAATCTTATAATTTAAAATTTCGTTATGATTTAAGCTTAAATCAAAGATTAAGAATATTTGTAACAAAAAAATATGTAAAAAAATTGTTTTATTTTAATCAATCTACATTTAAAGAAATTGAAGATGTCTTAAAAATAAAAACACCTTTTTTTAATTCCATTACAAAATTTTCTAAGTTTTCAGTTTATAAACAGGATTTTTATTATATTCCTCAAGAGAATTCTAGATTTCATATTTTTAATAGTCCTTTCTTCTTTGGAAGTCAATTGTGTTTTAAATATTATTTATCAAATCGTCAAGGATTTAAAAAATTGCTGCCTTCTGAAGTTTCAGGTTTAACAAGGATTTATACTCAAAATAAAAACTTAAAGACAAAGCTTACAAATAAGAATTTTGGAAAAATTCAAGTTGCTCCTTCGCTTCGCATCGGCTCTGCTGAAGCCTTTGCCCTTCCGCGAAGCGGAGAAGCGAAGGCATCGACAGAACCGAAGCCGAAGCGAGCGAAAGGAAGAGTGAGCGAAAGAGCGGAGAAGCGATGCTATACCAAAAAAGAAAAAGAATTTTTAATTTCTTGTCTTTATAATAACAATTTAAAAAATAATGTTTTAATACCTAAAAAATTTAATAAAAAAACAATTTATCCACAAAACAAGAAAAAACACAAAAATTTTATTTCTTCTATTAAAATAAAGAAAGCATCTTATAATATGGATCTTAATATAAGACATAAAATGAGTTCAAATATTTTAAAAAAATTTTTAAAAAAACAAAAAAATAAAAAATTCCAAAAAAATTCAAATTTAAAAAATATTAAATGTAGTAATTTATATAAATATTATGATTTTAATAAAAATTTATCAAATAAAAGAATTGAAGAAAAACCTTTTATTGCACAATTAAAAAATCAATCCTTCTTTTTTAGTTGTATACCATTCATTTCATACCAACAATCAAAAATTGATTCAAAACAAAAACAAGCATTAAAAATTAAAAATAAAGCTTTTATTTCAACTTCTCAAGTCGAAAGAATTAAAAAACCAGGTTGGGTTTATTTTTTAATTGATTCTTATAATAAGAATTTTATAAATACAAGTAATAAGAATTTTATAAATACAAGTCAACCCACTCCTTTGAGTTCACAAAGCAAAAGAGATTTTTCAGTATTAAAGAATAACTTTTTAAAATCCAATGAAAAATTAAAAATAAAAAATTTTTTTTCTTTTAAAACTTTACATCAAACGTTTATCAATGAAGGGAAAAAGGTTATTCATGATATTTGTTTTGAACAAAATAAAATCTATATTGAAAATGTAACTCTATCACCACACTCTTCTTTATACTCGCTTTCTTTCATTCTTTCACAAAGTGAGTCAGATTTTCTTTCTGTCATTAATTCACATAGTAAAGAAACAAAAGAGCGCAGAAGCAAGGGAGCAAAGGAATTTGCTTTGCATTCGCTCCTTCACGAGCAAAGGCTTCGCCAAAGCGAGCGAAGAAGCGGAGGAATCGGCATCGGCTCCGCCGAAGCTGAAGCCTTCGCTTCTCCGCTTCGCGGAAGAGCGAAAGAGCGTAGTGTCTACGAAGGAATAGAAGATTCGCTTTGTTTTGGGATAAATGCAACTTCGCCTGAACAATCAAAAACAAAATTAAAAAATAAAAAAATAAATATTAGTAAACTTTATACAAATAAAAATTGTCGTTTTTTTAATGGTTTTGTATCAACTATGCTTTTTAATAAAAAAAATGAAAATATTTCAATTCATGAAATAAACGAAAATAATCTTGCTTTATTGTTTCGACCAATTCAACATAAAATTTTGCCAAATCCTCAACTTTTTAAAAAACAAATATCTAATAATCAAAAAAATTCTTATAATAATTATTCCATTTTATTTTATAAAGATTATCATTCAAATTTATTAAATCTTCAAAATTGCCCTAAAAAAAGTCTGTCAAAATTTCCATCTGTTGATTTTCAAATACGTCAAGTTTCTCAAAATATAAACTTATATTCATTGAATCATTCCAGATACAGAAAAATTAAAGAACGTTCTTATAATAGGAAAGACACTAATAATAAGAAAAAATTAAAAAATAACATGAAAAACGGAAAAAGTTTTATAACTCTTTATAATAATAAACCTGTAAAATTAAAAAAACAATCTATATTAGTTGATAAAAAAGTTCGCTTTTATATGAAAAAATATTCAATGTATAATAAACCTTATTATTTTTCAAATATTTATTATTCAGCATATAAAATACATTCATTTTCACTTGAATTAAAAAATACAAAACCTTTAGGTTTAGATTTTGGATTTAATATTCCTACTATAATATTAAAACCATCTTATTCAAATGTAATAAAACAACAAAACTTAAATTTCTTAAAAAGAAATTATTCAAAAAATTTAAAACAAAATAATTTAAGTCAAATTTTTTATTATTTAATGAAAAAAAATATGCTTCGAAAACTATGGATTTCAAAAACTTTTCAAAATTTTTCTGTTGATACCTACAAAAATTGGTTTAATAAAAATAGAGTCTCTTCAATAAATTTAAAAGCAGATTTGAATTCTTTTTTTGCATTCTTTTATTTATATCCATTTCCATTTATTGAATGGTCTTTAACTAAAAAAGATGACTACTTAGCAAACAATCTATTATCTTCAGATAAAAAAATTCAAAATACTAAAAATTGTCTTTTTCCAAATAAAAGTTCGAAAATTTTTAATGCTGCCCCTTTCACTTCGCTTGCTTCGGCTTCGGCGGAGCCGATGCCGATGCGAAGTGAGCAAAAAAATATTAAATTTCAAAATTTGAAAAATGCTATTCTGAATTATAAACAATCAGGAATTATAAATAAATATGAAATGAATATGCAACCTTTTACAATTGCTTTTCCTCTTATCAAAAATTCTTTTTTACTTTATAAAGCTTATAATAAAATATTAGCAAATCAAGTTTATGCAACTACTAATTTATTAAGTCCTTTTGAAGGAGAATTATTAACACAAAATAACAACAATAAATGGTGGAATCAATCTGCAGAGACTGGTTTAACACATAAAAAATTAAATATAAAACATTATATTTTTTTAACAAAAAAAGATATGTTTAGTATTTCACTTGATTTGAATTCTTCACAGCTACCTCGCTCTTTCGACGAAGCGAGCAGAAGCAAAACGAAGCAAAAGGAAGATAAAAATTTTGATATAAATGAATACCTTAGTTTATTTTCAACATTGTATTCGAACTATAAAAATTTATTTAATAAAAATATTAAGCAACAAACTCAAACAAAACTATTTGATAAACTAAAAAGTTCTACACTTAATACTTTAAATGTGCATTTAAATACATATTTTAGTACTCATAATAAAAAAAAATATAATATTTTAAATTTTGTAACTAAATATCAAAATAAAATTTATAAATTAAAAGGATTATCAATAGGAAAAGTTTCAGAAAATAAAGTTTTAAATCTTCATTTAGGTAAATTTTTATTAAAAGGAGATAATATTTTTTTTGATCAAAAAATTGATCAAACAGGACAAATTATTCATTTAAGTTCAAAAAAAATAACTTTACGTTATGCTCAACCATTTTTGATTTCACCAAAAGGGATTTTACATGTACAACAAGGTGATTATGTATATAGGAATGCACCTATTATTACTTTACCTTTTGAAACTTTAATGACAGGAGATATTGTGCAAGGGATTCCAAAGGTTGAACAATATTTGGAAGCTCGAACAACACAAAATGGTCGCTTTTTTCTTTATAGTTTACCTGTTTTACAAAAAGCCATTTTTGAACGTTATCGCGCAAAATTACCTTTAGAACAAGCTGTTGCCCAAAGTTTCTTAAAAATACAACAAATTATTGTTGATGGAGTTCAAAGAGTTTATAGATCTCAAGGCGTTAGTATTGCAGAAAAACACTTAGAAGTTATTGTTAAACAAATGACTTCTAAAGTTCAAATTATTCATGGAGGTCAAACTGGTTTTTTCCCTGGTGAATTAGTTGATCTCGAAATAGTTGAAAGTGTTAATAAATTTTTAATGGTAAAAATTCGTTATGAACCTATTGTTTTAGGAATAACAAGAGCTTCATTAGAAGTTGAAAGTTTTTTATCTGCAGCAAGTTTCCAACAAACAACAAAAATTTTAGCAAAAGCATCCTTATCAAAGAAAAAAGATTATCTTAAAGGTTTAAAAGAAAATCTTTTAGTTGGAAATTTAATTCCAGCAGGGACTGGTTTTATGAATTCCTATTAATTTTAATTCTAAATTTTATTTTTTTGTTTTCTTTCTGATCCTGATACATTACTCTGCCATTTGTTTCGCTTGCTTTGCACCTTTGCTCCTTTGCTTTTCTTCAATTTGCTTTGCTTTGGCTTCGGCGAAGCCGATGCAGCTGCAAAGCAAAGAGGAGCAAACAGCTCGTTTTCTTTGCTTCTCCACTCTTTCTCCGCTTCTTTGCTTCTCCACTCTTTCTCCGCTTCTTTGCTTCTCCTTCTCCGCTTTTCCGCTTCTCCACATCGGCTTCGCCGAAGCGGAGCGAAGGAAGGAAGGAAGGAAGGAAGGAAGGAAGGAAGAGCGAAGGAAGAAAAAGTGAAGCAGGAGCGAACTACACATAGCGTATGCAAAGAAGCGAAGAAACGTATAAGCAAAAGAAAGTGAAGCAAAATAGGGAATATATTCATGCAGCAGGAAAGTGAAGATGTTTGGTTATTATTAGGCTTGTGTTCTGTACTTCTTGGCTCTTTTGCTCCTTTGGTACTTCTTTTGTAGAGCAAAGGAGCAAAAGAGCCAAGAAGAAGTAAAAAAAGAGTCAATCACTTTGTTTTATCAATAGAAGGTTGACAACAACAGATATGGATCACAGCAAAATAAATCAAATATTGCGAATGTACAAAGTGAAGCAAGGAAGCAAAAATTCCAAATGCAAAATAAAAGCACAGGAAAGTGACAAAACACAACAAAATAATAATAAAAATTTGCATCGCATCGGCTTCGCCGAAGCAAAGAAGCGAAGCGAAGGCTTCTTCCTTCGCCCTTCCGCTTCGGCGGAGCCGATGTGGAGAAGCGGAGGCTCCGCCGAAGCGGAGGCTTTGCTGAAGCGAAGAAGCAGTTCAGCAAAGCTGAAAAGCGAACATTATATTTTGATTGAATTCCCAATAGAAAAGACTTATATTATTATTATTTAATAAAAAAGTTAAAATAAAAAAAATAAAAGAACCCTTAAATTATTATATTTAAATTTTAATTATAAAAAGAAAAACAATTGAAATTTTGTTTCAATTGTTTTTCTTTTTATATTCTTGACTTTTTTTTTTTTCCTTTTTAAAATATAAAAATAATCTTAAAAAATATAAAGTATTTTAATTAAAAACATTAGCCTGCTTAACTCAATCGGTAGAGTATCGGTTTTGTAAACCGAAGGTTATCGGTTCAACTCCGATAGTAGGCTTAAAATTTTACTCTTGATTTTTATTTAAAAATTTTTTTGTGCTTATTCACTTTCAAATCCTTCGGGTCAGCGTCTTTTGCAGATGCTACATTTAAGTAAAGGAGTAAAGCAGCATTTTTAGCCGCACTTGCACATTTGGCATTTTTATCTTGATTCTCATCCTGATGCATCGTTCTGCTGCATCATTCTGCTGCTCCTTTGCTTCATCGCTTTGCTTTGCTTTGCTTTGCTTTGCTTTGCTTCATCGCTTCGCTTTGCTTTGCTTTGCTTCCTTCTCCGCTTCGCTTCTTCGCTTCTCCGCTTCTCCGCTTCTCCGCTCGCTTCAGCTTCGGCAGAGCCAATGCCTCCGCTTCTCCGCTCGCTTCAGCTTCGGCAGAGCCAATGCCTCCGCTTCTCCGCTCGCTTCAGCTTTGGCAGAGCCAATGCCTCCGCTTTGCTCCGCTTTGGCGAAGCCAATGCGGAAGGAAGGAAGAAGCCGATGCAAAGGAAGCAGAGCGAAGAAGCGGAGAAGGAAGCAAAGCGAAGAAGTGAAAAAAGTAAAAGAATGAAAGACAAAAGAAGCAAAGAAGAAGAGGTGACACAGTACACTGAATGAAGACACTTTATAAAAATTTAAAATTTTAAGAAAAATTAATCTCTTTATTTTAATTAATTTTTCTTATATGAAGCAGTTAGGGTTGATTTCTTTTTGATTTCTAATCATATAAAATTTTTCTGTGCATTTATGTTTTGAAAGCACTCTTAACAAACATTTGTTCTTTCGTTTACATTCAATTATACTTTGCAGCTGCTGCTTATTTGCTTTTTTGGAAAGCGTTCACAAAGCGTTCACAAAGCGTTCACAAAGCGTTCACAAAGCGTTCACAAAGCAGCCGCCTCTCCGCTTCTCCTTCTTCGCTCTTTCGCTTTTTGGCGAAGCCGAACCGCTTCTCCGCTCGCATCGGCGGAGCCGATGCGAAGGCATTGGCATCGGCTCCGCCGAAGCCGAAGCCGAAGCAAAAAAGCGAAGGAAGCAAAGTAGCGTATGCAAAGTAGTGGATAAGTTCAGCAAATGGAATATAAATGCATTTCACTTCTTTCATTGTGATTTTTTTAATATCTTCAATTGTGCATAAATACACAAACTGAAAGAAGGAAAAACTGTTTTGAACGCAAAGCGAAGGAAATTTTTAATAAAATATTTCATTTCAAAAGAGTTTTTATTTAAAATATAGATAAATAGAATCTAAAATATAGATAAATATAATATTATTTAAATTTTTAGGTTTCTCTTAAGAAAATGAAAATTTATGGGTATTCAAAAAGAATTATGTATTTAAGATTTTTTAATTAATTTAAAAATTTATTTAAATACATCAACTTTTATTTGTTATTTTTGTTCAAGAGAACAAAAATGTTTCAAAATTTTATTTTGTTATTAAATAAAAAAAAACGTAAAAAATTTTCTAAAAAATATGTTTTATTAGAAAATTTCATTTATGATTTCTTAAATTCGAGAATTGACAATTTAGATAATAAAAATAATACTAAAAATTTACAATTGGAAAAAATTCGAATAAAAGAATTCAATTCATTTTCACAACCTATTAAAAGTGATAGGGTTCTTTCTTTTAATGAAAATTCTTCTTTGCTTTGCTCCTTCTCTCTTCCTTCCTTCCACTTCGGTGGAGCCGATGCCTTCGCATCGGCGAAGCCAAAGCGAGCGGAGAAGTGGAGAAGCGGAGAAGCGGAGGCTTCGCCAAAGCGAAAGAGCGAAGCAGAGGAGCGTAAGAATTTGTTAATAAAATCTTTCCAATTAAATCCAGGATCTTTTTTTCCACAAAAAAAAATTTTTATGCAATATTGGATTTTTCCTTTAATTGGTTTTGTTGGATTAACTTGGAATAAAAATTCAAATTTATTTGAAATTATAGATTTTAAAAAAAGTTTTCTTTATTCTGATAAAACGAATATTCTTAATATTTTAATTAATAAAAAAAATGAAAAATATAATTTAAATCAAACACCTAAATCTGTTGAATCCTCATTTACTTTCCCCCTTCAACAAAAGCAAAATAACAAAAAACAAGAAAGCTATCAAAATGATTTATATGAATATTATTTCATGGCAAAAAGTGAACTTGAACAAAAACTTTCAAAGTTAAATGATGATGGGAATCAACCTGCTAAATTTTCGAGTCAAAACTCTCCAGTATGCGCATTGCTTCGCACGCAAGAGAAAAATTCTATGCTTCTTAATTCTTTTTTATGGTCTAAAAGTGGAACAATTGAAATTAGTCCCTTTTTTTTAAATAATAAATTTAATTTAAAAAATCAAAGAAATAATATTTTAACAGCTGATTTAAATTTCAATTTTTCTATTTCTCGCTCTGTGCATATTGACAAAGACAAAGGCAATTTTTTTATCAATACTAATTTAACAAATATTGTTCCAACTTTAACATCTAATATGCATGGCTCTCCTTCTTCGGCATCGCTCTTCCTTCCTTCCTTCCTTCCTTCCGCTCGCCGAAGCGAGCAGAGAAGCGGAGAAGTGGAGAAGTGGAGAAGCGGAGAAGCGGAGCAGCAAAAGAGCGGAGAAGCAAGAGAAATATATAAAAAAAGTCCAAAAAAGTTGTTACCAGTTTCCATTTATTATAAAAACTTAAATAATAAAAAGAAAGAAGGAAAGAATAAGTCAAAGACCCAAAGAAATAAAATAAAAAAAAATACATTGTTTTCCATTATTGAAATACCTAACACTTTTTGTATAAAACCTATTACTCAAAAACAAAAAGGGATTTTACATAATCATCCTATACGTTCTTATGAAAAAGCAAAAATATTATTAGATAATGCAATTAAAAATTATCTATTAAAAGAAACAAAAAATAAAGATAAAAATTTTAAAAATATAATATCAATTCATTCTTTAGACAAGTTAAAAAACCAAAGTTATTTTATAAATAAAAATATAACTAAATCAAAACTTTTATTTAATTTTTCTACATTAAAGAATTCTCAACAAAAAAAATATTTATCAGAATCAAAAATTATTTCAAATTTATTCAGAATATATGATTCTGAAATATCATACCCTTCACTATCTTCAACAACGAAATCAAATTTTTTAAAAGTAAAAAACAACCACAAAATAAAAGAAAATGATATTTTTGTTAAAAAAATATCAGAGAAATTAAAATTTGATTTAGATAAACTCTTATTTTCAAAAAAATTTAAAAAGAATAAAATTCTTTTTAATAAAATAAATAAGCAACAAAATCAAAAGACTAATTTAAAATTTCTTTTTTTATTAGATTCAAATTTAAAAAATACAAATAATATTTTAAAAAAGTTTAAAAAAATAAAAGATAGTATACCTTCTATTAAAGAAAATAATATAAAAAATTATATTTATGAATTATCTGTTTTAAATTATTGGAAAAAATCTTTAAACTTATTAAATTTAAATAACAACAAAATATCTTATTCTTCAAAATTTTTTAAAAAACAAAGATTATTTGCATCTTTTGCAAGTTTTGAATCAGAGATTCAAAACTTGCTTTGCCGAAGCGAGCAAAACAAAGCGAAGAAGCAAAAAATCAGCAAAAGAGCAGCAAAAGAGCAGCGAGGCACTGATCCTTTGGATCAAGACAAAAAAAACAAAAGAAGTGGTGACGAATTTTTTAATAAATTTGCTAAGATTCAAAAACTTCTAAGCAGAAATTCCAAAGACTCTTCTTTGTTCACATTTCAAACATTAAATTTAAATCCAATAAAATTAAAAAATTCAATTGGAACTAGTAATCTTTTTTATAAAGAAAATTTTAATGTTCTTTCAAATAAAATTATTTATAATAAAGAACAAAACTTATTATATAATTATCATTTATATTCTTATAATAGAAATTCAAAAGAAAATTATATTAATAAAAATTTTTATAGAAAAAATAAAAAGGTTTTAAGTAAATTTATGTATAAATCAATTTTGTCTAAAATGAATGATTTTAATAAATTTCCAATCACCAATGAAAGATTGTCAACAAAATTCAAAAATAAAAAATTTAAAACATCTTCAGACTCTAAAATACAAAAAAATGAAGGTGCTTTTCCTCTTCATAAAAGCGAACTAGCAGAGGAGCTCCATGAATCCACTGAATCAAAGGTCCAAAGGGCTCATCCAAAGAATGTGGATAAAGCACTGATGCATCGATCCTTCGCTCAGTCCTTCGATCTTTGGCTTCGCTCGCTTCAGCAAAGCCTCCGCATCGGCATCGGCTCCGCCGAAGCCGAAGCGAGCGAAGAAGCGGAGGCATCGGCTTCGTCGGAGCTGATGCCGAAGCAAAAGAGTGAAGAGGATCAGGATCAGGAAAAAAATTCTATAAATTTTATATTCCAATTAAAACAAATATCATTTATCAATTTGAATATTTTTTATAAGAAATTATATTTGTTGATAAATAATCTGTATAAAATTTTATCTAATGATTTAACTAAAAAAACAACTTTTTTAGAAACAAATTTTAATAATATAAAAATTGTAAAAAGTCATATACAAAAAAAATTAATAAAAAAAAGAAATACTTTTAAAATATTTAAGCTTGATTTAAATTTAAAAACTTTTAATAAAAATTTTAGAAGAAATAAAAAAGAAAAAATATTTCGTACTTTATTATCTTATAAATTCTCTGACGCTCCACACGAAAATGCAAATATGCTAAAAGGAACATCTGAAATTTTGAAAAAAAATAATGTTTCAGGCCACTTTGCAAAGCTATCAAAAATTGGGACACCCTTTCTTCCACTAAGTGGAGAAGCAAAGATTGACGAAGCAGAGCAAAGCAAAGGAATTCGCTCACTTCGGCGAAGCCTCCACTTCTCCGCATCGGCTTCGGCTTCGGCGGAGCCGATGCCGATGCCGAAGCAGGAGGGCGAAGGCGAAGCCTCCGCTTCTCCGCTCGCTTTGGCGAAGAAGCCAATGCAGCTGCGCATTGGCAAAATTGAAGAAAGAACAAAATTAAAAAAAAGAATGAGAAATTTATTATCTATTTATTCAAATAATAATAATATTCAATATAAATATTATAAAAAAAATACATTTAAAAAAATAAATTATCTAAATTCTTCGTCACTATTATCACAATCTGTAATTGTAAATAAAACAAAATTTGAAGAAAAAGAAAAATATTATAAGAATAACATTTCATTAAATCGAATTTTACGAAGAATTGGGTTTGTATTTCTTTCAGAGTTAAAAATAAAGAAAAATTATTCTCAAAATAGAAAGCATAAAATAACTGTACCAAATCTTTTCATTAATGAAAATCAAAGTGTGCATTCAACTCGCATGCTTCCTTTCGCTTCGACTTCGGCAGAGCCGATGGCTTCGCCGAAGCGAGCGAAAGAGCAAAGAAGCGGAGAAAAAACACAGATAATGTTAGACTTGGAACAATCAGATTTTATGAATTTGAATAAAAAAGAGTCATTGATAAAACGTTTTGAAAAAGAAAAATCTTTGCAAAAAAGACGCCGTCGAAAAAAATTGAAACTTGAAACACGTCGTAGAAAAAAAAGAAAACGTTTTTATCCACGCCCTGTTTGGTTACGTTATAGTGTTTATAAAAAATTTCTTAACTTTAGACATTCTTACAATAATTTCTATTATAGAAAAAAAGTGAAAACAAATTCATATAAAATTTTTAATAATAAAAAATTAAGTGTATATATTCCTGAAAAAAATGAAAAAATAGGAAATATTTCGAACTTTTTTTTAAAAAATGAAAAATTAAAAAATAAAATTTATAGAAATAATAAACAAAAATGGGGAAATTTTATACAAGATACTCCTCAATTTGAAAAAATTTCTTTGAAAAAAATCAATTTCTTTCCTCATTTTCCTGTTTTTCAAAATAAAGAGTATTATAAGGTTTCAGGTCGTATTTTAGCAGAATTTCAACCATTATGTTGGAAATCTTATTGGTTACGTTCAAATTTAACACCTTATATGAATCGAATAGAAAAGAATTTCTCTTTTATGAAACAGGTTGAAAAAACAAATAATATTTCTAATATAAATTCTTTTTTATATAAAATATTTGGTTTTTTTTCATATGACTTTTATTCTTTTAAATTTAAAATGTTACCTTTTTATACAGATTTCAAAAATTCTTTTGACAACCAGCATGCATTTTATTTATCGAATTTATTTTTCCAAGAAAGCACAAATAAAATTGCAGAATATAATCGTATTGAATTTGAGCGTTTTTCAGAAATTTTAAAAAATGTTAAATTTAATATGAATTTAGAAGGACAACTCAAACCAAAAAGTTATAAGTTTATTGCTTGGAAATATTTGCTTTCTTCAAGAGAATTGAAAACATTTAATAAAAAAAATTTTTGGTATCGTTTATCTTATAATATGAATCCAAATATTTCTTCAGTCTCTCCTTTTGGAATTTTATCAAATACTTTTTCAAAAAATTCTGCTTCAATTAAACCGTATGGATCCAGTGGGACTTTAAGAGCTTTATGGACTTTTAATAAAACAAATATATTTACATTTAAAGAAAAAAATCAAATACGTGATTTATGGGAACAAACCAAATTACGCGAACAATTAAAATCAAATCAAACAAAAAAATTTTTAATAAATTTAATAAAAGTTAATGATTATTTATATCTAAAAGATATTTTTTATAACTCTTTTCTTTCATTTGATTTCATTCATTCTATTGCTGCTCTAAAAGATCAGGATGAAAAAAATAAAATGTTGAAAAAATCTTCAAATTTTAAAGACTTTAAACACTTAAATTCAATGAATTTTTCTACAATTAAAAAATTACAAACAGCACAAAGAAAACTTGTTTTAATGTGTTTATTTCAACAAAAATCTCTTGCTCTGCGCAAAAAATCTTCAAATTATATACTTAATAATACTAATAATATATCTTATAATTATTATATACGTCTTTTAAAATCAAATATTTCCAACTCACGTCTTCGCTCTTTAACTCTTTTGCTTGCATTGGCTTCGCCGAAGCGAAGTCAATCTTTGATTAGCGAACAGCTGATAAAAACAAAGAATTTTGTATTTTCATATACTCTTAAAAATAAAAAAGATTCCCCTTTGATAAATACAGCAAAACCTCGCCTGTTAAAACCATCGTCTTATTTCTGGTGGTCTAGTAAAAATTTTCAAATGCCTTTTAATTTAAATATGTTTAATGATAGTTATACAAATTTATTCTCTCTTTCAGAATCAAAGATTCCTAATAATCTCCAATTCAGAACAAATAATCATTATTTTGAATCTTCTAATAAGAAAGAAACATTAAACATTCCAACAGCACAGCAACCAAAACCAAATAAATTAATTGTTTATAATATTTTAATTTTTTCAATTTTATTTCATTTATCTATATTATTTTCTTTTATACGAATTCCAGAATTAAGAGGATTATTAAAATTTCAAATGTTACTTTTTTATAAAATTTCTAATAGTTATTTTATAATACTTTATTCAATTTATGATTTATTAAAAAAATATAAAACAGAAACTTTTAAAACTTATAATTCTTTATATGAAAAAACTTATAAACTTCTTTCATATATTAATATTTTAGATTTAGAATCACAAAGTGCTCATTTATTTCGTTCATTTGGAAACTCTTATTATCCAGGCCTTTACTTTGGAAAAGAAACAAAAAAAATTGTTTTTTCTGAATTGAAGAATCCAAATAATCAAATTCACAGCCGCTTTGCTCTTTCGCATACACTACATGTAAGCGAAAAACAAGAAGTGAAACAAGTCACTGATCCTTTGAATCAGGAAAAAAGCAATTTTTATAATTTTAAATATTATTATAAAGACAAAATAAGCAAAAATAATAAGCAAAAGAAACAATTTTCTTCTTATTATTTTTTATATAAAATATCATTATATAAAAATTTAAAAAATAACAAATATTTTTCTTTTCTTTCTTCTTCCGCGAAGGGATTTGCTTCGCCACTTCTTCGCTCGCATCGTCAAAGTGAAAGAACTGAAGGAAGAAAAAGCAAAAGAGCAGCGAAAGAGCAGCAAAGCAATACATTAAATCCTATGTCAGATTTAACATTAAAAAGTATGAATTTTTATGATAGACCAAATGATATTTCATATTCTATAAAACAATGGGCATTTATTCGAGAAGCAAACAATCAAAGTGCATTAAAATTTCCAAAAATATATAATAAAGATTTAAAATCTTATAATGGAAATAATAAAAAAGATTTGAGTTCTATAAACTTAAATAAATCTTTTACAACTTATATTACAAGTCAAACACCTTTTATTTATTCTTTTTCGAATAATATTGTTGAATTTCTTTATACAAAAAAAATATTAAATATTATCGCTTCGCTCCCTCGCTCGGATTCGCCTTCGCATCAGCTTCGCCAAAGCGAGCGAACAAAATTAGATATTAAAAAAAATTTAATGACAGAATCATATAAACGATTTATCTCTTTTAGGAATATTGAAACCTATTTTGCTCTTTTTTTCTTATATTTATCATATGGTTTTGTACATTTAAGTATTGGATTATTTGAATCAACTTATCAATTTTTATTAAAAATAATTGATTTATTTGAAAGTTTTTTATTAATTATTTATAAATTTTTAGAAAAACCAGCAGAATTAATGATTGAATGGATTGCTCAAATTTTTCTAATTGAATGGTCTTCTGATCCTTCTAGTTTTATACCAGAAACTTTTGATATGTATTTTTGGTATTCTTTTCAAAAATTTTTCCGTAATACTCGAATTTTAGGTTTTGTTGAATTCCAAAATTCTACAAATATTTATAATATTATGAATTCTTTAGAATTAAATGGTTTTGGAATCTTTGATTCAAAACTTAATGAAAAACAAATACAATTCCATAATTCTAATAATGACATTTTAAGTCTAGAAAAAACATTAGGCACTTCAATGTTCTCTTTTTCTGTTTCAAATATTTTAAGCTTTTTTATGCAACGTCGTTTATGGAATTTTTTCCATTTATTTATTGATTCAATGTTAAAGCCAGATATTGATTTAATTGTTCGACAGAAAAAAGGAAAAATTTTTTGGGATATTTGGGCAGATATTTTAATACGAGCAGCTGAACAATATAATATTAATATTCCATCTTTAACTAGTTTGAAAGAAGAACAAGAAAAATTAATTGAACGATTAATACAAGATCCAGCTTTTATTAATTTTTCTGTTTTGAATTCAGATTACGCTCGTTTCGGCGGAGCCGATGCGAAGGCGAAGCGAGTAGAAGAAAGGAAGGAAGAGCATAAGAATTTTATTTCTTCACCTTTATCTAACAACTTACAATCTAAAATTATGAGTTTTGCAAATCAAAAATTTCACCTTGAAAACACAACATATAATTTTAAAAATAAAAATAAAAATAAAAATAAAATATCACCGCTTCTTCGCTTTGCTCCTTCGCATGCTTCTGCTTTGGCTTCGCCAAAGCAGCTGCTTCGTCAATCTTTCATTGGTGACGCAAAAGCACATAATATTTCTAATAAGAATGTATTAAAAAATTTTTATAAAACAAAAAGTTGGTCAAGTAATCAATATGTTACTTTTAATTTAAAAGATACTGATTTATTTTTAGATATCTCTCCACCAAAATCTTTATTATATGTTCATTTTATTAATGGTTATGAACCCATTCAATATACTCTTGGATCTATTATGTGTGAAATTTATTCAGGTCTTTTTTCACATAAAGTTTCTAAAAATCTTTTAATTGTTAATTCACATGTATCTGATCTTCCTTTAAGATCAGCTATTTCTTCAAATTTTTTAAATTCTATTAAAAGTTCATTTGATTTTCAATCTAGAGGTAGTTATGGCAGTTTAATTATTCAAGCCCTTGCTGGAGAATCTGAAATGAAAATGATGATTGATAATGCTAATCGATATGCATCCATTCAAAGAGGTGTTGCGGTAGGAATGAAATTATTAAGAGATGTTTTTGAATCAATTGTATTACAAACTCCATGTTTCTTTTTAATGGAAGATCTTCATATCATTGGAGAAAGAAGACCAATGTTAATTTCAGATGATGAAAATTCATTTGCTTCGCGCGAAAATGAGTTTTCAATTTTTGGATTTGAACAAGATGAAGAAAGTGAAAAAAATCAAATGATTTATCAATCAAGTAGACATTCAATTAATGATTTTAGAAGACCTTATAAAGGAGACTTTTCAATGTTGATACCTACTAATCTTTATAATAAAGATTTATATTCTTTTAAAACATTTTTAAACAATACAAAACCAACACATCAAAAAAAATATCCAATTTCTCTTCCTTCACTTCTTCGCGTCGGCGGAGCCGAAGCAAACACAATTGAAAATAAAATGTTTGACCAATCTAATGATAAACAAAACAATTTTTCACAGTCTTTTAATATTAGTAGATTACAAATTGCATCCGAAAATTTCTTTGCACCACCTGCAACATCACCATTTACTATTTTAATGATGAAAGAACAAAGAAAATTAAAACCAAAAAAAGTTGTTAAACAAATATCATGGAATTCATTTGTCGCTGAAAATATAATTGCATCAAAAAATGATTCAATTCGTGTAAAAGTTGCAATTTTAGCAGATATGACACTGCGCAATTTTTCTTATAATAAAGATATGATTACTGATTTATTAGTTATTATTGATGGTGTACGTTCTAATAGAGGTTTTGTTGTTTTTGCAACAACTCATCTTCCTTCTATTTTAGATCCTGCTTTAAGAAGACCAGGACGTTTTGATGAAACAATATCTTTACCATTACTTCCAAATTTAACGAATAGATGGAGTCTTTTTCAAATGCATTTTGGTGCTGATTCACTTTATTCTGTGAGTGAAAGAAAACAAATTTTACAAAAAAAATTCTCGCTCTTTCTTCCTTCCTTCCTTCCTTCCTTACGCTCGCGTAGAAGCAGAGAAGCGGATAAGCAGAGAAGCGGAGAAGTAAAGAAGCGAAGTGCTCCTTCACTCCACGGAAGACTGAAAGATACTTTTGATCGATTTGATTATGGTATTTTAACAGAAAATTTCAATTTTTCACAAATTTCGAATCTTATTAGTAAAACAAAATTATCTTGTAATGTTAATTACAATTCAGCTAAAAGTCCTATTATACATCCAAGTCAAGCTTTACAGAGCTTTTTTATTGAAAAAGATTCTCTTGCTCTTTCGCATCAGCTCCACCATAGCCAAAGTGAAGGAGCGAAGGCAAAGCTGAAACGAGAGAACAAAATTATATCTTTTAATCCTTCTAATAGAAAAAAAATTTATTCTCAAATATCATTTGGTTATTTCCAGATAGGAAATCTTCTTATTTCTTCAGATTTTTTAAAAGATCAAACTTATTTTTCTCTTTATAATAAATCTTTAATTTTAGAACAATCTTCTCCATTTGTATTCCATACGCTTTATTCATCATTAAATACATTTAAAATGTTTATTATGAGACTTCTAGGTGGAAAAATTGCAGAATTTTTAGTTAGTAAGAATCGCCCGCTTCTTTGCTCGCTTCGTCAAAGCCAATGCAGAGGGATCGGCTCCGCCGAAGCCTTCGCTCCGCGAGCGAAAGAAAGCAATTTATATGATTCTTTTACTTCTATTAATGAAAGTAAAATAAACACAAATAAAAATCTAATAACTTATGACAAATTTAATCTGTCTCGCTCTTCTTTCATGAAGGGAAGTGAAAAAATGCAAAAATTAAATTTTTCTATTATGGATCATATGATAAGATCCAAATCTTGGCATTTTGCTACTTCATTAATTTTTTCAATTCTTCAAAAGCGCTTTTTATATAATAAAAATTTAATTATTACTAAAATGCTTTCTTTTGATAATCCAAACCAATCTAGTTTAAGAGAACCTCCAAGTCCTCCAGCTTCATCTCTTTTAATGCCATCTAAAAAATATGAAAACTTCAAAAGAATTGAACGTGATTTCCAACAAAAAGCAACTTTTTCTATCTATGAAAAAATGCAAATGCATCAAAAACAACGTTTCTTAAAAAGATTATATAATAAGCCTGTTTTAGAATCCTTTAAATCTCAACTTTTTGAAAATCGATTAACATCATTTGAAAGTTCTTTCAAAGAATTTTCTTATAATAAAGATTCAAATCTTCTTAAATTAAGCTCAAGTCATTCTTATTATAAAAATCGACTTAATATTAGACATCGCTTTTCACTAATTAATCAATGGTGGAATGGACAATTAGCTGAACATAATGTTGAAGTTACTTATTTAAGTGATATTGATTGGCGTACAATGTATATTCAATCTGCTCTTTTGCAAAGCGAGGGAGCAAAACCAAAACAAACAAAACAAAATCATAACAATTATTCTCAGTCTTTAAATCAACAATATTTTATTGGTGCAAGCACTGATAAAAAGGATCCGGATGAACCCAATAACAAGTCATCTTATGAAAAACTTGGTTTAAAACAATCAAAATCGATTTTTTCTTATTCTAAAACTTCAAATAAAACAGATTCAATGTTAGATTTCCCAGATGCAGACCAACATTATAACCCACGTGTAAGACGTTGGTTCTTAAATGCAAATTCTTGGAATTATTGGTTAAATTTTGAAAATACTTTCTATTATGAAATATATTCTCATATGATATATGATTCATTTAATAAAACATCTTTATATTTTAACCAAAACCGAGAATTATTAGATTTTTTTGTTTATACATATAATATAAAAGGTTCATTAAAAGAAATTGATCTTATTTTTATTTTCTCTCGTTTTTATAGAAAGTAATTAATTTTAATTATTTTTAATAAGTTATTATTCCAAATAAAATTTTTTTTTTATTTTATTTATTTTTTAGTTAATGATTCTTTACTTTTAATAATTGAAAGTAAAGAATTATTAACTAAAAAATAATTGTTCTAAATTTTTTTTATAAAAGGAAAATCGAATGTAAATTTAATATATATATATTTTATATTTTTTTTTGAAAAATTTTTTAAACTTTATTTATTAAGTGTTATTTTTTGAAATTTGAATTTAACAAAAGTTCAAATATTTTTAAAGAAGAAAATTAAGTTCAAATATTTTTAAAGAAGAAAATTAAGTTCAAATATTTTTAAAGAAGAAAATTAAGAGAAGAAAATTAAGAGAAATCAATAAAAATATTGATTTCTCTTAATTAAAAAAATTAAGCATTGATTGAAGGTGCTTCAACTGAAGCTAAATCTAAAGGGAAATTATGCGCGTTACGTTCGTGCATAACTTCCATACCTAAGTTAGCACGGTTGATAATGTCAGCCCAAGTGTTTAATACACGACCTTGAGAGTCAATTACTGATTGGTTGAAGTTGAATCCGTTTAAGTTGAATGCCATAGTTGAAATACCTAAAGCAGTAAACCAGATTCCTACTACTGGCCAAGCAGCTAAGAAGAAGTGTCGGGTAGCCCGCCGGTTTCCCTTAAGGCTCCCTAAGAACCGGACGTGCAAGTCTCCCTGCATCCGGCTCAAGCCAGTTCCCATAATAATACCCCATAGAGACCAGAGCCTAAGTTAATGATTCAAGAGTGTCTTCTAGCCCTTCTTGAGGAGCCAGAGTTTCTCTCATAGATTTACGCAAGTTAAAAACCCTGTTTCGCAAGTCACTCTCAGTTAATTTTAGCGAGTGAGTCTGACGATGGCAAAGTTCATGTAAGATAACAAGGTTCCCATATGTATCTTTGCCGCCTAATTTCTTAGGTTTCATGTGGTGAACATGAAGCTCTTCCTCATTATAAAGAGTTTCATAGCAAATAGGACAGATATGATACTGTTTCTTTGCTAATTTCAGACGGCTTACGTAGCCTCCCCAAGCTAGATATTGTTTATTAGCATCACGTTTCGACCAATATTTTAAGGCATCAATCGAACGATCGTCGGGATTCATGTTATTTTTTACGAGAACATGTCTACGAATCTGGATATCTGCGAATTTTAGTAGGAAGATCTTTTGATCTTGTCCTACATAGCCGAAGAATCTCCATTTATTCTTAGATGGACTGTCTTGCTGACCAAAATATTTGGACGCAATCCATTGATGGTTTTTCTGTGGATGTCGACGTTTCGCATAACGCCAAGACCTGTGATACATATAGTGATCAAGATCAGAGAAGATTTCCTTCGAAACGTAAGGACTATAGTAATTTGCCCAGCCACGGATAATCGGATTAAGTTTTTTAATCACGACTTGAGGGGCTTGACCTTTGTGATCTAGCCAGATTTCTCTAAGTCTAGACCTGAAGGCAGCGACCTTTTCCGGGTGAGGCTTAATAAGAAGTTTCTTCTTTTGGTCACCATAGAGCTTAATAGAGCAGCCTAAAAATTTGATACCATCACGTAAGTGAGTGATATGGACCTTCTCAGGAGCGAATTCTAAACCACGAGTTTTTAACCAATCTTCCACAATAACTTTGGCTTTTTCACACAGTTCTTTAGATTCTGCAAGAATCACGAAATCATCTGCATAACGAACGTAAGAATATACGTTCGTCCCAAAGTTGTGCCCTGTAGTCGATACAGTTTTGATACCAAGAACCTTTTCCATACCATGAAGAGCGATATTGGCTAAAAGCGGAGAGATAACACCACCCTGTGGAGTACCAGAAGTCGTTTCAATCACATCGGTTGACGGAAATTCACAGTAGCCGGCTTTTAACCATTTTTCAATAACACTTTTTGCAGGAAAGCTACCAAGCGACTTGAGTAGATAGTCATGGCTAATGTTATCAAAGCACCCTTTGATATCTGCATCTAAAACCCACAGTTTTTTCTTTTGTCGAGCCGTAGATAAGTAAATACGACCGAGCGCGTCGTGGCATGACCTACTTGGTCTAAACCCGTACGAGCTGGATTCAAACACAGCTTCCCATTCTGGCTCTAAGGCATTTTTTACAATGTTTTGGATTACCCTATCCTTTATAGAAGGAATCCCTAGAGGTCGAAGCTTTCCATTTGGTTTGGGAATGTAGATTCTCTTGACAGGTTTAGCAATATCCAGCCAATCTGACATTTTAAGTTCACGAATTTCGAGGAACAGGTTCCATCGCTCTTCGTTCGTTTTGATTAGCATTTTATCCAAACCAGGAGTACGTTTACCAACGTTAATAGATGATACACGTCTAATGGAGTGGAGGATATTAGCATCTGACCTCAGCATAATGCCTTGTAACCTGTGTACCAAAGAAATATTATTACTTTGCTTAGCTTTGTAAATTTTACCGCGGAGATTTTTAACCGAATCATTGATATGCTCCCAGCTAATCGATTGCCAGGAATCAGCTAAAGCGGCTTTACCATTCGAGAATTTGATTTTATTCATAAGTGTCCCTCTTGGATAAATTTGAAAACACACGCGACACAAAGCTATGAATACTGACCTTGCTAATCCTAATTGAATCCTTTCAGATACGGTTCTGTCAAGTTATTTATTCCTTTGGCTTTTGTTTTACCTTCGCCAGACAGATTGATTAGGAAAGCAATCCACCCTGGCTCAGTCGAACTAGCAAGTTATGCCCACCTTTTGTAGTCGAACAAAGAGGCGCTGAGTCAGTTACACGTTCCACAGCCTATAGATGCATCCTAAAGTATTCTGGTGTGAAACACCCCGGCTAGATTTCGATAGTAGGATTGGGACGTCAATACACACTTCCCGTTATCGGCCCCTCACGAGGACACTAGCACCCAAGCGTAAAAGCTCTGCAGAGCTCGTCACGAGGCTGCACCAGACTCTAAAGAATTTCCCCCTAGCCCTATGTATTCTCTGCAGCAAAGCTCATACAGAGGACATTTCTCGAGTGCTTATACCCATATTGTCACCAATATGAATACCCCGAGCAGGAGACAATGTACCTAACCATTGGGTTGCGTTGCAACCGCTATAGACAGTGGCTACGGAAAGTATATCCATAGTAAGTGAAGCAAGCTTCATTTACCTTAGGATGCATACCCTCCTCGTGCCGCACGTAATGAACGAGAGTTGTTGAATGAAGCATATTGGAAGATTAAACGTCCAAAGTAACCGTGAGCAGCTACAATGTTGTAAGTTTCTTCTTCTTGACCAAACTTGTATCCAGCGTTAGCAGATTCGTTTTCAGTAGTTTCACGAATTAAAGATGAAGTTACTAATGAACCGTGCATTGCTGAAAAAAGTGAACCACCAAATACACCAGCTACACCTAACATGTGGAATGGGTGCATAAGGATGTTGTGTTCAGCTTGGAATAGGTTGGGTCGACTCTCTTGTTACCAATTTGAGCCTCCCTTTCAGAACCGTACGTGATAGTTTCCCATCATACGGCTCCTCGGGAAAATATTACCACAATATCTAAAAACGAGGATTTTAAACAGCAAATTCCTCTGCTGTTTTAATGTCGTGACAATGACGATGTAGTAATTGGAGGTTTTCATAGGTATCCTTCCCTCCACGAGATTTTGGAATAATATGATCGACTTCCATTACATCACCATCGAAAAATACTAAGTTCCACCATTAACACGCACCTTTTTGCTTTTTCAAAAGATTTTTAACCCTAGTATTGAAACCAGGGAAGTTTGCTTTTCTCATTGCCCAGTAGATAGAGTCATCCAATGAATATGGACTTGATTCACTTTTGACTTTAACATACGTTGAAATCGGAGTGGAGTAATCAATGTGTTGAAGTAAAATAATCTCTTCGTTTGGTGGATCTTATTGATTTCACAGACTTGAAAACCCATTTTCTACTACCAAGACGAGACCAGAATTTTGTTCCTGATGATGATTTACCAGTAATGCGCTTTGCCCACCTCCTGATTTTTAGGTATAAAAGAAAATCTTGTTTACCTAAATGACCTGTAGTGTTCCCAAAAGATACGCCAAAATAAGATGCCCAACCACGAATGACTGCATTCAACTTCTTGATTAACGCTTTTTGATCAAGTTGTTTCCCTTGTTTTAGCACTAAATCGTGCAATTTTTCCTGGTATTTATTGATTGCCTTTTTAGATGGATATACTAAAGTTTTATAACCTAATGGTTGCCCAGTAGTTGCTTTAGCGCTCCTGTGTCTAGTTTTAAATTGCTTGATTGTGAAACCAAGAAAGTTAAAACCTACAGTTCCATCGAAACCTTCTGCTTCTGTATCACATTTCTGTAAATCCAGTGTATGTGTAAATCTGCATTTCGTTTCAGACAATTCGAGTCCGATAGGTTTCAAGAAACGTTTTACTTCTTCTTGAGCCTGTAGAACGATTTGTTTATCGTTATGTAAAATAACGAAATCATCCGCGTAACGAATCACGTGGATTGATTTTGCTCGTCTACCTGGTTTAAGCAACACTCCTGTTCTGCTTTTGACTGGTTTGTCAGAAATCCACTTTTTCAAGTAATTTTCTAGACCATGTAGAGCGATATTTGCTAACAATGGCAAGATAATTCCACCTTGCGGTGTACCTTGTTCTGTCACCGAGAACGTTCCCGCATCCAATACACCGGATTTTAACCAATATTGAATTTGCTTTCTCAACTTACCTTTAAGACCAATCTTATCCAGTAGATAGTCATGATTTATTCTATCAAAACATTTTGCAATGTCTGCATCGAATACATATTTACTACCTTTAACTGTAGCATCGTAAATCGCTTTAATCGCGTCGTGAGTGTTTCGTCCGGGTCTGAATCCATAAGAATTCGGTTCGAACTTTGCTTCCCATTCCGGTTCTAAAGCTATTTTAAGAAGTGTCTGCAAACACCTATCTTTAATCGTCGGAATACCTAGTGGGCGTTTCTCGTTTGTGCCTGGTTTGGTAATCCAAACCCTGCGGAGAGGTTTCGCTTTCGTTGGAAACTTCAGCTGTTCCACTAGTGCAAGTCGTTGAGAGGGAGGGAATTTCTTAACTCCGTCAATACCTACTGTAGTTTTTCCTGTGTTATCTTGTGTCACCTTACGGATTGCAAGTAACTTTGCCTCTAATGAGTTTAGCAATTGATGTTGTAAGTGACGAACTAGACATTTGTCCCCGTTTTTAGACGCTAAGTAGATTTCCTGTTGCCACTTAAAAATTTTCTTTTGGACTACTGCCCAATCGATTGATTTCCATCCATTATTTGGCATTTTCATAGCTTAGGTAAATACTAGCAAATTCCCGCGCTTCTAGTTAGCATATGCTGGATGTTAATCCTCTCCTTTTCAGAGTTTTTGTCCTGAAGTGTATCTCTCCAGAGCCATTGGCTTTTAGAAGCATCCTACAACCTTCTAACATATGGGGGGTGACCTTACCTTAACAAGTTAAGGAGTTAGAAGGCATTTTCTCGTTCCTAGTTATTGTTTAACTCCTTAGGACCCATCATTCCACCGGGGTTCTGTCCAATAACGCTCCGCTGCGGTGGCCGAGACCTAGCGGGGACTACCCTATTCTTGTTTGAATATAGGACCTCTATGTAAAATAGAGACATTCGAATTATCCTACGAACTTTTAACGATGGTTTTGTATATAGATGGTTCATTTTCTTATCCCACGAGATCCCTTTCCTATTCAGTCCAGGCTCGAATATAAGAGTTGTGCTTGCATGAGTTTGCACAGTCGAATTCTGTGCCTTACATGCTTTCTTCCCGGCAGTAGCATTGCGAATTTACACCCATTCGTATATGCTCGGGCAACCTGTTTAACAGGTTGTTTAAGTGCTTTTACCCAGCGTTAAGGGCAACAGGACTTTCACCTGTACAATAACTAAGTTAGATTTCAGGATTAACTAGGTTAACCTGTAATCCCTCCTTCCCCTAATGTGATTTCAACATTCGTTTCAGGAGAACGAGCCGCACCGATCATAAAGTTGAAAGTTCCTGAAATACCTAAAGGCATACCGTCAGAGAAAGAACCTTGTCCGATAGGGTAGATAATGAATACTGCAGTAGCAGCTGCAACTGGTGCAGAGTATGCAACAGCAATCCAAGGACGCATCATTTATGTTATCTCAAGGTCATTTAAACCTTGATTCTTTAGATTTCTCCAAAGATCAGACTATGTCATATAAAATTCTTGATATGAATTTTATTCAGGCACTCGTGGAGAGAAAATCTCTCTAGTCGTTGAACGGTCTAAAATTTATTTTAGATTCGCTGCAAGTGAACGGTTCTTTGAAATGAATTGCATTGGTGCGCTCACTTCTTCGGCTTTTCGCTCCTTCGCTTCCGCGGAGTGGTTCGGTGTGCTTGCGCAACCGAACGCGCTTGCGCGACCGACAGCGCGACCAAAGCACCGATGCGAAGGCAAAGCCAAAGCGCACCGATGCAAAGCGGCTAGGTTTTTTTTTTAGGTTTCTTTGGCTTAGGATTACGATAATTTGCTCTTTTTCCAACTGGTTTATTTTTAATGTGATTCCAATAAAAATCTTGCGATAAATGAACACGGTGTTCAGAATATTCAAAAGATTCATCTGAATAAACAATTGAATAAGGGGGATGGAACAATTTTTCCATCAATTGAAATTCCTTTTCCATTGATTACACGGTGTCTTTGAGAGACTGGATCATAAATATTAATTCCCAGTTGAGCTTGAGTTTGTAATCCTTGTTGCAGATTATTCAACATTTGTTTGCGAAAAGCTGAATCTTGTTGAAATTTTTTTTGCCAAGCCTCTAAACCATCTAATAAGTTATTAGGATCATAGGCCCCAACACCTTTTGCTTTAGCAAAAGCTGCACCTTTTTCACCTAATTTACTTTGCACTTCCGAACTAAACCAACCTCTTTTTTGATCGCGTAAGTTTTTTTGCTGTTGTGTGCCACCTAATGAGCCAGCATAACGCGCCATGTCTAGACGACTTTGAGCATTATTTTGTCCCAACATTTTATTAACCGCTAAACGATCAGCAATTTTTCCGTATTGTAAAAAACGAAGATAATGAGCCATTACATGTTGAGGAAATGTTAATAAAACAACATTTTGTTCCTCATATGTCCCATTTTGGTGACCAGGTATAATGCGGTGTTTTTCTAAATAAATTAAAATATCTCTTTTTGTATCAACAAAAAGAGAATCTATTGGTTTTGGCACAGCTGTAGGGTAAAAATCTTTAGCTGGAGTATATTGTGGTTTTTTTTGTTTCATTTTTTCCATAAACTCCAAATAAACATTTCTCCCATTAAGCTTACGTTTCTCAATACTTGTTAAAAAATGGTCTAAAATTGGAAGTGCAAACCTTTCATTTCACGACGACGTTTTCCTTGCATTTCACCTGATTCTGGAGGTAACTTATTTGTTTCATTTTCTTCAGCGGTTGTTCCGCTTTCTTTGAAAGTTGATTCATTTGTTCCCTCTGGGCAAGCGTCAATGCGAGACAATTTCTTAGTATCGTCTCTCCGCATACCTAAACGGTAAGATAGTTCCCACTCACGCCCCATGTAGCAGCAGATTCCTAAGAAGAAGTGGCAAACGATAAGTTGGTAAGGACCACCGTTGTATAACCACTCGTCTAAAGAAGCAGCTTCCCAAATTGGGTAGAAGTGAAGACCGATTGCGTTCGATGTAGGAACAACAGCACCAGAGATGATGTTGTTTCCGTATAATAAAGATCCAGAAACTGGTTCACGGATACCATCGATATCTACTGGAGGTGCAGCGATAAAAGCGATGATAAACACAGAAGTAGCTGTTAATAATGTAGGGATCATTAATACACCAAACCATCCGATGTAAAGACGGTTTTCTGTAGAAGTAATCCACTCACAAAAACGAGCCCAAAGGCTAGAAGCATCATTTTTAGCTAAAATAGCTGTCATATTGATTATATAAAAAAAATTGTTATTTCTCCGTACCTTTAAAGGTAATGCATAGATTTTATTAAATCTTTGGTATTTATTAATATACAAAAAAAAAAAAAAAAAAGCAATAATTAAAAAATTATAAATCTTTTTTTCTTTTTTTCTTCTTTGCTCCGCTTCTTTGCTTTTCGGCTTTGCTGAACCGCTTCTTTGCTTCTTCGCTTCTCCTTCTTCCTGCGCTCGCTTCGGCTTCGGCGGAGCCGAAGCAAAGCGAAGGCATCGGCTCCGCCGAAGCCGAAGCAAAGCGAAGAAGCAAAGCGAAGGCATCGGCTCCGCCGAAGCCGAAGCAAAGCGAAGAAGCAAAGCGAAGGCATCGGCTCCGCCGAAGCCGAAACAAAGCGAAGGCATCGGCTCCGCCGAAGCCGAAACAAAGCGAAGGCATCGGCGGAGCCGAAGCCGAAGCGAACACTTCGCAAAGAAGCGGTTCAGCAAAGCCAAAAAGTGAAAAAGCAAAGCAAAACCACAGAAGCAAAGAAGCGATGATCAAAGCTTGTTTGTAATCTGCGTATGCGATTGCTTTTTCCTATATTTGCAAAGCAAAAGTGCGCAGCAAAAAAGTGAATGAATATGCATTGAAAGAACAACTGTCTTTTAGAATCAAAGATTTATTTTCTCTTGGAATGTTTAATCCTCAATGATCTAAAATCTCAAACAATCTTTGTTTTCCTAATAATATTCAATACACAAAACACTCCAAACAATGGAAGATTGATGAATAGTAAAAATATCTATATATATTTTATATTATTATTTTTATATATAAATTTATATAAATGATAAAGTGAATAGTTTATCTAGTATTTACTTTTAAATAATTTTAATGAATAAATTTATATTTAAGCTTAAAAAAAAAGTATATATATATATATATATATTTGATGAAATAAATATATGATATTTCATCAAATATATATATATTAAAAAGTACCACAAGTGAGTTATAGTTTATCTAAAACTTACAGATGCTTGCCAAACAAAAGCTAATAATAAGAAGAAAACAGGAATAATTGGTAATACGTTCACAATTGCTTCAAAAGGTGCATAAGCTTCTGGTAATTTTGCAAGAATTAAAAACATAGATTCCATAGTAGAAGAAAAATAATTGTTTATGACTATATTTAAACCATTGAAAAGTTTAAATAAAAAAAACCCAAAAATCAAAAAGGATTCAAGAATTAACTCTGACTCAAACTTTTTAATTTTATATTCAATTTTATTTCAATATTTAAACTTCTTTTTCGCTTTGCAGCTGCTTTTTTGCTTCTCCTTCGCTTTGCATTCTCTGCTATGCCGCTTCTTCGCTTCGCCGAAGCGAAGGAAGCAAAGTGAAGAGGAGCGAACCGCTTCTTTGCTTCTTTGCATTCGCTCGCTTCGGCGAAGCTGAAGCGAAGGCTTCTTCCTTCGCTCTTCCTTCCTTCTCTGCTCACTTCGGCTTCGCCGAAAGGCGAAGCGTAGCGTATGCGAAGGAGATGAACAAAGGGTAAGAGGAGCAAAGGAACAGAGGAGCAAAGGAACAGATGCAAATGCTAACAACTTCTTTCTTTTTTGATTAATTATTCTTTTTGCTTTCTGATAAAATGAAAAAAGAAATATTGAGAAAAAAAGAAGTTGAAATAATTATTTATTTCAAAAAAATTAAATAAAGAAATAAAAATTTGATAATGAAATTATAAAATAATCTCTCCGCGTTGCGGACATCTTACATTATTATAATTTTTTTTGAAAATAAAGGGCTGTTTTACATCAAACAGTTTAATCTATTTCTTAAATTTTTTCTAAATCTTTTTTAAAATATTTGTTTTTTTAATCTTCTGTTATTTCTAATTATTCTATTTCTAATTATTCATTGTGAGTTTATTATTTTTGAATTTGCACTAAATATCAATCTATAAATTCATTTTGATGTTCACTTTGTGAAAAAATTAAAAATTAAAAAAAACTTAAATCTTTTAAAAAAGAAAAAAAAACTCATTTTATATTTTTATGATTTTATTAAGATGCTAAAGTTTCCCAACTCATAGTTACATCTTCTAATAAAAGAGAACTGTTATAAATTTCTAAGATGATTAATAAAAATACTGCAAAAAGTGCAATAAAAGTACCCATTAGTACAGTAGTTCCCCATCCAGGTAAAACTTTACCTGCTTCTGAGTTAAGAGGTCTTAATAAAGTTCCTAAAGGAGTTACAATTCCTGGCTCTTGATCTGCAGAGCTTGATTTTGCTTTAGAAGTCGTTCCTGTTGCCATTTTAAAAATTAATTTGAATTTTTTTTTACTTTCTGTCATAATATATTTATTGGAGAATAAAAGTCAAATGTGTTTTGTGTAAAATATGGATAGTCCTGCTTTTTTCTTTACCTTTTTTTTATGGTTTCTATTATTAAGTGCAACAGGGTATTCTGTTTATGTAAGTTTTGGACCTCCGTCTAAAAAACTTAGAGATCCATTTGAAGAACATGAAGATTAATTTGAAATAATAGTCCTAAAAACTAGGACTATTATTTCAAATTAATCTTTTTTTATTTCATTTAAAAGAATTATTGTTTGGAGTTTATTTTTCTAAATTTTTGATTCAGAACAATCTATGTGTGAAGCCACACGATCTTTACTTTGCTCTGCTTCCTTTGCTTCATCGCTCCTCCTTCGCTCTTTCTTCCCCTCGCTCCGCTTCGGCGAAGCCGATGCAGAGACGCGAAGGAGCAAAACAAAGGAGCGAAGCAAAGACGAGGTTCGCTCCGCTTCTGCTTTAGTAGAGCCAATGCAGCTGCAAAGCAAAGGAGAAGCAAAGAAGCAAAAGGTCCACAGGACTCATCCAAACGTCCGTAGGACTCCCCCCAAAGGGGGAGGATGAGGAAGCAAAATAAAAATCAAAGATTTCAAAACATAGAAGATTTTTTTTTCTCTGTTACAAAAGAAAGACCAAACAAAAATAAATATTAAAATTATTAAATTATTTTACCATACGTGGAGGTTCTCTAAAGAAAATAGCGAAAAAGATAATACCTAATGTACCAATTAATAAAAATGTATAAACTAAAGCTTCCATAAAATTTAATGTAATTTCTAATATTCAAGTAGAAAGGAGCAATTAATGCAAATTTAATAAAGTTAAAGGTTATCGCAAAGCAAAGAAAAAGAAGTGGTTTGCTTCTTCACTTCCACATAGTAGATGTAAAGAAATAAGATTTCTCTTCATTTTAAAATGAACCAATAACACTTAAATTTTGAAGTTTTTATTCATTTCTTCACTTCTTCGCTCCGACGCTCCTTTGCAGCCACTTTTTCACTTTTTTCTTCGCTTCTTCCTTCGCTCTTCCTTCCTTCCTTCCTTCCTTCCTTCCTTCCTTCCTTCCTTCCTTCCTTCCTTCCGCTTTGGCAAAGCCGATGCAGAGAAGCGGAGGCTTCGCCGAAGCGGAGAAGCGGTTCGGTTCGGCAAAGCCGAATAGCCGAAAATCAAACAAAAAAGCAGAGAAGCGAAGAAAAAGCGAAGAAGAAGCGAAGAGAATTGAAAGCAGAGAAGGAAGCAAAGATAGCAAAGCAAAGATAGCAAAGCAAAGAATGCAGACCAAAGAAGAAAGCCCTTTGCTTCTTTTCTGCGGCTATTTGCTTTTTTGCTGCACAGCCACAAAGTGGTTTGCATCGGCTTCTTCCTTCGCTCACTTCGGCGGAGCCGATGCCTTCGCATTGGCATTGGCTCCGCCGAAGCCGAAGCCAAAGCAAAGAAGCGGAGAAGCAAATGCATGACAAAGGACCAATACACTGCTGCAAAGTGATTCACTTTGCAAATGCATGCTTCCTTTGCAGACATTATGCTTTCGCTGAGTTGTTGCAAAGGAATGACAAAGCAGAAAAGCGAAGTAATAAAGTAGCAGTGTGCTATGCGCAAAGAAAGCAAAGTGAACACAAAAAAAAAAGCACTTCAAATAATATTTGTTAAATTCATTTGTTTGGATAAAATCCAGACCCAACTTAATATAAATTAATATAAATTAATATAAATTAATATCAAAACATTTTTTTAGAATAAATTTTTTTGAATATAAAAAGATAAAAAATTACATTTTTAATTATTTGTAATTTTTTTTTTTACAAATTCAAAAAATAAGTTAAAAAAATTAATATAAATAAATTTCTTTCTAATTTTTTTAAAATTTTGGTATTTTAATAAATTTCGTTTTTTTTAGTGCATAAAAATTGATTTTCTCTACTTTTCTTTTTTGCAGCCGCTTCTTTGCAGCTGCTTCTTTGCTTTTGCTCTTTCACTTCGTTTGCTTTGGCTTCAGCGGAGCTGATGCCTCCGCTTTTCAGCGAAGCCGAACCGCTTCTTCACTTCGGCTTCGGCTTCGGCGGAGCCGATGCCAATGCCTCCGCTTCTCCGCATTGGCTTTGCCGAAGCAGAGCGGAAGAGCGAAGGAAGGTCGAAAGTGAAGAGAATGTGTTGCGGACATCTTTGATTGATGAGGTGAAAGAACACGCAGCAAAAGAACATGCAAGAAATGAAGAGAAAAGAAATTTGTGAGAAATTATAAAAATAAAGAAATAATACAAGAAAGGTAATTTGTATTATTTCTTTATTTTTATATAAATAAAAAAGAATAGAAATTTTCTAAATTAGAAAGCTTCACGAACAGAACTTGTATCTCCAAGTTTTTTGTATTTTCCAAATTCTAAACTTTCGTTTAAATCATCGTCAATACCAGCAAATACGTCACGGAAAATTGTACGAGCTCCATGCCAAATATGACCAAAGAAGAATAATAAAGCAAAACATACGTGACCAAAAGTAAACCAACCACGTGGACTGCTACGGAAAACTCCATCAGATTGTAAAGTTGAACGATCAAATTCAAAAATTTCTCCTAATTGAGCTTTACGAGCATATTTTTTAACAGTAGCTGGGTCACTGAATGTTAATCCATCTAATTCTCCTCCATAGAAAGTCACAGAAACTCCTACTTGTTCAATACTGTATTTTGATTCAGCACGACGGAAAGGTACGTCTGCACGTACAACACCATCTTTATCTAATAAAATAACAGGGTTAGAGTCGATTGGAGTTGTTTTTATCCTTCTCCAACCTCTCATTCGAAACCGTACATGATAGTTTCCCATCATACGGCTACTCGGAAATTTTGCTTTCGCGCAACAAGGTTTGGGAATATTTAACTCTATCTTGAGCTGTCTTTGTATCGTGGCAATGGCCATGTAGAAGTTGAAGATTATTATAGTAATCCTTACCACCATGAGCAGTAGGTATAATATGATCGACTTCCATTATATCTCCATCTTTAAACGTAGCATTACAGAATTTGCATTTTCCTTGTTGGAGAGAAAGTAGCTTGGAGACTCTTATAGAAAGAAGAGGATTCGTACGTAAGCGTTTTTTCCAGTAGATAGTTTCCCCGTTAAAAGGGCTACTATCAGATTTAACTTTTACGTATTGTCTTATTGGATTCGAGTAATCGGAATGACGAACTAATGTTTCGTTTTCGGTTGCAAAAACCCAATTCCTATTTTTAATTTTCCTCCAATATTTGTTTACACTTTCTTTTTTGCCTTTTTTACTACGTCGATAGGCCCATCGTTGAAGTTGAAGAAACAAAACTTGGTCCATCTTAGATAGTATATGCATCGAATTCGCATCAGAAACTCCAAAGTAGCGAGACCATCCACTAATAACCGGATTAAGCTTTTTAATTAGAGCTTCTTGACTTAGAGCTTTTCCTTGTTTGAAAATAATTTCATGAAGTTTTTTTCGATGTAATTGACATTTCTCCTTAGAAGGATAGATTAAAAGTTTATGGCCTAAAGAGCGACCCTTAGAGTCAAATGCTGAACAATATTTTGAATGAAAATGTCTAAAAGTGAATCCAAGAAAATCGAATCCAATGTTTCCATCAAATCCTTCTTCTTTAGTGTCATCATTTTGCAGAGTGAGTGTGTGTGTTAAACAAGTTTTGGTTTCGCTTAGCTCTAACCCAATGCTTTTAAGAAATCGAATGACTTCTGTTTTAAGTGCTAAGACAACCCATTTTTGCTCGTGTAAAACAACAAAATTATCTGCATATCTAATAATACCAAAGGATGAAATTTTCCTGCTTTTTTCCATCCAGCGACGTTTCGCACGACCTGTATCTGGAATCTTTAGAGTTTGAATGAATTCTGTCAGATATTCTTCTAACCCATGCAAAGCAATGTTTGCAAGTAAAGCACAAATTTCATCACCCTGAGGTGTGCCAGCATCTGTCTCAGAGAATACATTCTTATCTAAAACTCCAGATTTTAGCCAAAACAGGATTTGTCTCCTAAAGGAGCCTGTATAACCTAATTTATCCAAGAGTTTCTCGTGATCAATTTTGTCGAAACATTTTGCTATATTTGCATTAAGCACATACCTAGGTTTTTGATGGAGAAATTGAGCAATTGCTTTTGTAGCATCATGACAACTTCTCCCAGGTCGAAATCCGTAGCTATTAGGCTCGAATTTGGCCTCCCATTCAGGTTCAATCGCTAATTTGAGAAGGGCTTGTAAGGCTCTGTCTCTAATTGTAGGAATGCCCAAAGGTGTTTTTTCCGTTCTACCAGGTTTGGGAATCCAAACTCTACCTAGAGGAAGAGCAGGTGATGCAATAGCTAAGTTATTGACCAATTGAAATCTAGTGCAAGAGGTGTCTGCAACTTTTTTGTCTATGCCAGAGGTTTTTCTGCCACGATTGTCTTGAGTTCCTCTTTTAACAGCTAATAATTTCGCTTTGTAAGAGTTAACAAGACGTTTTTGCAGCTTTCGAGTTAATTGAATGTTCCCATCCCGAGTTGCTTTGTAAATTTGTAATTGCTGCTGCCAGACCTCCTTTTCAATCTCTTTCCAAGGAAGGTCGTTCCATCTTTCATTTGATTTATCATTTGATTTAAGCATATTCACAGAATTAGTCAATTTACTCTAAATCCCGCGATCCAATTCAGCATATACCGGGAATTACCCCCTCTCCTTTTCAGAGTTTTGTCGAGTTGTTAAATCAACTCAGTCTTTAGCTTTTTGGACCATCCTAAACTCTTTTTTGCATTAGTTGTGTCCTACCAGATAAAGGATCTGGAGCTAGAAGAGTTTTATTCGTTCCGTCTTTCTATTTTGATTCGTTAGGCTATGTCTCTCTACCGGGGGTATCGGACAAACGCTGTGACTCATACATTCATTGGTCACTCCGAAATTACCCTCCACCTTATTTGGTGAAACCTGGGTTATCAATATCAATTGATTATTGCACCATTATCCCCAAGCGTCTTTGTTACGATAGTTAATATTCGACATTTTGCTTTATCTAGCCCACGAGGTTCTTTTCCAATGAATACTTAGATCCATTAGTCCAGAGTCGATTGTAGAATCTTGCTTGCCTGATCTCAATAGGGCATTCTTGAGATCTATTAAGGCGTTCGTCCCGTGCATCAGACTTCCTATGTTTCACAACCACATTTGAAGCCCCGGGGAACCAAATTCATTTGGTCTTTTACGTGCTTTATACCCAGCGTTCAGGGCAGTGGGACTTGCACCCACATATAAAAGACAGTTTGAGGATTTCGAACAAATGTTCTAATATCCTTTAGTTCCTTCCCCCCGTAGGTTTCAGAACAACGAATCGCACGAATGTTTCAAAGAAAGTAGGCATTCGACGAACAAATAGTTCGCGTCCTTCTTGATCTTTAAAAACAGCATGACCTAACCATCCTACTGCAATTCCATCTCCACTGTTCATAGCTCCTGTACGGAATAAACCACCTTTTGCTGGGTTGTTTCCAATATAATCATAGAAAGCTAATTTTTCTGGAATTTTAGACCAAGCATCTGAAAGAGATGCTCCTGAAGCAATACTAGTTTGAACTCGTTTTTGAATTTCTTGTTGGAAGAATCCTTGGTCCCATTGGTAACGAGTTGGACCAAATAATTCAATTGGAGTTGCTGCTGATCCATACCACATTGTTCCAGCAACTACGAAAGCTGCCCAGAAAACTGCTGCAATACTACTTGAAAGTACTGTTTCGATACTACCCATAGATAAACCAAAATATAGGCGAATCGAAGGGCGTACACAAAGGTGGAATAAACCTGCTAATACACCTAAGATACCTGCTGCAATATGGTGTGCTGCAATACCACCTGGGTTAAAAGGATCAAACCCATCAGCTCCCCAAGAAGGAGCAACAGGTTGAACACTTCCTGTTAGACCATAAGGATCTGAAACCCAAATACCAGGACCAAATAATCCAGTAACGTGGAAAGCTCCAAACCCAAAACATAGAAGACCTGATAAGAATAAATGGATTCCAAAAATTTTTGGAAGGTCTAATGCTGTTTTCCCTGTTCTAGGATCGCGGAATAATTCTAAATCCCAATATGTCCAGTGCCATACTGAAGCTAAGAATAATAAACCTGATAAAATAATGTGTGAAGCTGCAACACCTTCATAACTCCAAATTCCAGGGTTTGTAGCTGTTTCTCCACTAATTGTCCAACCACCCCAAGATTGAGTAATCCCTAAACGTGTCATAAAAGGTAAAACAAACATACCTTGACGCCACATTGGGTTTAAAACAGGGTCAGATGGATCAAAAACAGCAATTTCAAAAAGTGTCATTGATCCAGCCCAACCAGCTACTAATGCTGTGTGCATTAAGTGCACTGAAATTAATCGACCTGGGTCATTAATAACTACTGTGTGAACACGATACCAAGGTAATCCCATAAAATAATTAATTGATTTTTTTTACTTCATTTCTTTGTGCCTTCAGTTGAGCATAGCACATTTGTACTTTGCTGTTTCTTTCTTTTGCTATTCCCTTCGCTTTTTCACTTTTACGCTTTTTCGCCCTTCCTTTGCTCTTCCTTTGCAAAGGCTCCGCCTTCGGCGAAGACGATGCGAAGAAGCAGTTCGGTTCGGCAAAGCCGAATAGCCGAAAAGCGGAGGCTCCGCCTTCGGCAAAGCCAATGCAAAGAAGCGCAGAAGCGGAGGCATCGGCTCCGCCGAAGCTGAAGCGAAAAAGCGAAGAAGAAGGGAACAAAGCAAAGAACACTGCATGTAAGCGAACACATGTGATGGATGTGGCAAAGTGATATAAAAGTTATTTTTTGAAATTTTCTTTTTGTTTTTAATTTGTAAATATAGAAATCTTTATATCTATCTTTTTAGTTTTTTCACAAAACAAAAAGATAGTATAAAAATTTTTAAAACAAAACTACATTTAAATATAATAATAATAAAATATTTTGAATTTATGTTAAAAAATAATGAAATTTGATTTGTTTTGGTTTCAGTATTAAATTTCAAACCAAAAAAGATCCAAATAAATATTATTAATTTTAATAATCTATTTTGAAGTCAAATATAGATTATTAAAATTAATAATGAAAGTTATAATATAATATATTAACTAAATATCATAGAATATATAGATAGATAAAAATGACTTTGTTTATAAATAACAAAGATTTTTAAAAAACTGCTGATAATTATTTTGCAATTAGCCTTTTGCTCCGTTTCTTCTTTGCAGCCGCTTCTTATTTGTAGCCGCTTCTTATTTGCAGTCGTTTTGCTTCCTTCTTTGCTTCGCTCCACAAGTGAAGAAGCAAAGAAGAAAGCGAAGGTAGCAAAGCATTAGGAAGCTTTGCGAATAGCCAAAGAAAGGATGATTGCAAAATGAACAATGAATCTAAGTGAAAACCAAAAGTCAAAATAGATTATTAAAATTATTAACGATGTCTATACGTAATTCTACCTTTTGTTAAGTCATATGGACTTAATTCGACAGTAACTTTATCTCCAACAACAATTTTAATTCGATTTTGACGAATTTTTCCTGATAAATGTCCAATAACTTCAACACCGTTTTCTAATTTAAGACGAAATTTTCCGTTTGATAAATTTTGTGTCACAATGCCTTCCATATCAACAAGTTTTTTTTGTTTACGTTGTTTATTTTTAAGATTAAATGATGTATTTTTTTCATCATTAAATGATTGTTCGTAACTCATTTTTTATTATTAATAAAAATTTTAAAAATTAATCATAGAAATTTATTATTTATAAATATATCATAAAAATTTTTAGTTAAAAGTTTAAAAAAAACAAAATTTTAAATATAAATCTATAAATCTACAAATCTATAAATCTATAAATCTATAAATCTATAATATTTTTATATTCTTCTTTGTGTATTCACTGTGCTCCTTTTCACTTTGCTTCTTCGCTCCTTCGCTTCAGCTTCGGCGGAGCCGATGCCTCCGCTTTTCGCCGAAGCCGAACCGCTTCTTCGCTTCGGCTTCGGCGGAGCCGATGCCTCCGCTTCTCCACTCGCATCGGCTCCGCCGAAGCGAGCGGAAGAGCGAAGGAGAAGCGAAGGAGCAACGTGCAGCAAATGTGAAGAGGAGATGCAGTCGCTCCTTCTCCGCTTTGCATTCACAGAGCAATGAAGCATCAGTCCTTTGGGCCTTTGCATTACTGCGCGTTGCATCGGCTTCGCTGAAGCGAATGCATGCGAACAGCTGCTTCTTCGCTCTGCTTCTTCACTCTGCTTCTTCGCTCTGCTTCTTCGCTCTGCTTCTTCGCTCTGCTTCTTCGCTCTGCTTCTTCGCTCTGCTTCTTCGCTCTGCTTCTTCGCTCTGCTTCTTCGCTCTGCTTCTTCGCATGCATTTGCTTCTCCGCTTCTTCGCTTTGGCTTCGGCGGAGCCGATGCCTCCGCTTCTCCGCTTCTTTGCTTCGGCTTCGGCGGAGACGACGCCTCTGCTTCGCGGGCGAAGGAAGGGCGAAGGAAGAAGCCGATGCAACGCACAGCAATGCAGAGCAGAGAAGCATCATAGCAGAGATAAAGGAGTGCTGGAAATTAAAATAATTTTATTTTTTATTTTATAAGAAAATAAACTATAATCTGGAATAATTTTTAATTTTTAACTTTTATAAATCTTTACTCTTTTTATTTATATAAAATGAAAAGAAATTAAATTTTCTAATTACAAGCTATAAATTCTATGTTTTATTATTTCAATTTATAGAAATTTGAAACAATATATTTATATTTAAAAATAAATTGTTTATTCGTGAAGTGGCATATTTTTTTTATTTTTTAAAATTTAAAATTATAAATTTTTGCATGTTCTGTTCACCGCTTCTTCTCTTTTGGAATCTTTTTTTCATCCTTATCCTTTGGGGAGTCCTATGAACCTTTGAATCAGTCCACCTTTGCTTCCTTTCTTCTTCGCTTAGCCTCTTCTGCGATTCTTCACAGAGTGAACAAGGAAGTGGGGAAGCAAAGAATGTATGCAATGATATGAACCTTTGAATCAGTCCACCTTTGCTTCCTTTCTTCTTCGCTTAGCCTCTTCTTCGCTTCTTCACAGAGTGAACAAGGAAGTGGGGAAGCAAAGAATGTATGCAATGAAGTGGCAGAGTGGCACACCAATCAAAGATATTCACTTCTTTATTTTATGCATTTTTTCATTCACTTCCTTTTATTATTATTATTATTATTATGTTTCTTCGCTTTGCTTCCTTCTCTGCTTCTTCACTTCGGTAAAGCCTTCACTCCTTCGCTTTGCATCGGCTTTGCCAAAGCTTTCGCTTCGCTTCGGCGAGGCTGATGCAAAGCGTAGCGTATGCAAAGAAGCGGAGAAAGAGCGAAGGAGAGGCGAAAAAGCAGCGAAGCGGAGAAAGAGCGAAGGAGAAGCGAAGAAGCAGCGAAGCGAAAAAAGCAAGCAAAGTAGCAACTACAAAAAAAGTGAAGGTCTGGAGGACTCAGTCAAAGGTCAAGGAGCAAATGAGCACAGCAAAATAAGAAAATCTTTGATTTTAAACTTCAAACTTGCTATGCGCAAGCAAAAGGAAGAAGGAGCGGAATTGAAGATTGCTGCTTCTTCCTTTTTCTTATTGGTCTTTCTTCGCATCTTCTTCTCCGCTTTGCCTTCGCTGCACGTTGCATCGGCGAAGCCGAAGCAAAAGCATGCGATGGAGCAAAGCGCTTGAGTGACCGACTACGCTATGCTTCCTTCTTTGCTCTTTCTCCGCTTCTTTGCTCTTTCTTCGCTTCTTTGCTCATTCCTTTTCTTCTCTGCTTTGTGGAGAAAGAGCAAAGGAGAAGCGAAGGAGCAAAGCGAAGAAGCAAATAAGCGGCTGCTTCCTTCACATCGGCTTTGCCAAAGCGAAGGAAGCAAAGTGAAGAAGGAGCAAAGTGAACGAAGCAAAGGAAAATAGTCTATGCTGTTGCTCTGTAAAAGCAAAGTGGTGAAGCAGTTTATTCTGGAAAGAGCAATCAAAGATTGATGAAAAAGCACTGGAAGTGCAAAAATATAATATAATATAATTAAACTAAAGCTATATATATATATATATATTAAATATATTTAATTAGTCTTTATAATCTAATAATAAAATTATATATTCTTCTGTTTAATTTTTGAATACATTTATTATATTATAATATAAAGACTAATTAAATTTTAAAAATAACTATCAAATTAATTTGATATATTTTTTCTTATATTTTGAATTTATAGGAATAATAAAGATTTTTTTAAAGCAACTTTTCGACGTAATTTTTGTGCAAAACGAATATAAGTTAACATTTGTCCTAAAATATATTGAATTGAAGTACGCGAATCATCATTTGCTGGAATAACATGATCTGATAATTTTGGATTACAATTTGTATCAATAATAGTAAACATTTTAATACCTAATTTTTTGCATTCACGAACAGCGTTCATTTCTTCTTGTTGACCAACAATAATAGCAACATTATTTGAAATTTGTGCTTTGCTCATTTTAGACATTTGAGTAACACCACCAAAATATTTTTCAAGACGTTGCCATTTTTGTTTACGAGTAGCTGCTATTTTTTTAGAAGTTAATGTTAATTTTTGATCATAAATTTGATCCATAGGATAATTCATTCTTGGATCTACAAATTTTTTCATTAATAATTCAACTCTTTCATACATTTTATTTTTTGTAGTAGGTAAAAATCTTAATTTTGGTAAAAACTTCAATAGTCTTTGTTCTGATGATAATAGGCGAAGTTTTTGATTTAATTTGTTAAATAAAATGATTTGTTGTAAAAATTGAGATTGAATATTATTTGTTACTTTTTGAATATTATTTGTTAATTTTGAAAATTCATTAAGTTTTTCACGAATTTGTTGAAGATCTTGATTAAATTTTTCATAAATGAAATTGCAATTTTGTAAACGTTGAATTAATAAGTTCATATAATTTTTGATAAAAGGAAGATATAAAGTAAATTTATCTAATAATTTGCTAATAATAAGATTTTTTGTCTCATTTCCTTTCGCGGAGTGAAGAAGCGGCTGCAATTTAGTTGATTTTGATTTATTCATTTGTTTCGCTTCTTTTTGCTTTTCCGCTTCGCTGAAGCGGAGAAGCGGAGGCATCGTTTCTGCTGAAGCCGAAAAGCGATTTGAAATTTTATTATATGACATTTCTAATGGATCAAATTTAATTTTCATTGTTGAAAGAATTTTATATAAAATTTCTGCAGAAGGACTAGGTACAATTGAATTTGTTTTAGTTGCTTCTTTGCTTTGTGAAAAGTGGCTGTGAACAGAGTTTTCATTTAAAATTTGATTAAATTTTTCATAAGAAACTGCCCATAAAACATTTCCACTTTCATTTGTTTGCTGTTTTAATTTTATTAATTCTTGACCAATTAAAAATAATTTTTTAAATGAAATTAATGTATTTTTATCATTTTGCATGATATTTTTTAAATAAGTTTTTTGTTTTATTAATTGATTTTCTTTCTCTTTTAAAAGTTTAGTAACATCTAAAATTTTTTCTTGTTTAATAAAAATATTTGAATAATTATCCATTAAATTTTTAGATTGGATTAAAAACAATCTTTTTAATTTCATTAATTGTTGACTTTTTTGAATAAAATAATTTGGATTTTTTTGAAGTTGTTGAATTAATTTTTTTCCTTTAATCATTAATTTACGGCTTTTTTTTCTTAACATATTTACTTTATTAAAAAGACGTTCTTTAATTTTTTGTCTTTTTTCTAATAAGTTATGAATAACTTTTTGTTTTTCTTTTAAAATTGGACGAATTTGTGAAATTGATTTTAAAATTGTTTTCCAATTTGTTAACATTCCACCTAACCATCTTGAATTCACAAAAAACGCTGTTTGGCTTAAAACAGCTGTTCGAGCAATTAAAGATGCAGCTGGTTTTTTAGTACCTACAAATAAAAAAGTTTGACCTAAATAGGCATATTTTGCCAATTGAATAAAAGCTTTTTTTAAACATAATCTTGTTTTTAAAAGGTTGATAACATGACGTCCACGTTTTAAAAATGGACGGTTTTTATTTCTACCTTTTTTTCTTAACCAAATATAAGAACGCATATTTGCATTGCAACGGATTGCTCTTTCACCATAGTGAATACCTGATTCAATCATTTTTTTAATTTCATTTTTTACAATTAAGTCTTTTTTAAAATTTGAAATTGGATTTCGTTTTAAAATTTTTGCAATTGCAAATTTTTCACGAGTTCTAATAATAAAGATTTTTGCTGAATCTCCAAATTGAATTCCTAAACTTTTTTTAACAAATAATAAATTTCCATTTAATTTCAAAATAAAAAAGTTTGCTACAGATTTTGCATTTGAAGGGATTAAAATATTGTATGTTTTATTTTTTGTTAATTTATAAGTCTTTTCATTTTTAATTTGAGATTTTGCAGTATTTGAAATACCAAATGTATTAAATGAATTTTTAGCTGAAACAACTTTTCCAAATGCATATGTAGGTTTTATTTTTGTTATTTCAACTTTAACTGGATCACCAACTTTTGTATTAGGTACAATTATTGTAAAATTTTCTGAAAGAGGTACTAATCCAGAATTTTTAGGTCCTTTTCTTTTAATAGTTAAATCTAAAATTTTCCCAACTTCTAGTTCTGTTGTTGTAGAGATGTTTGTTTTCTTTAAAACTTGTACAACACTTCCTAATGCATATTTTTGTTGATTTTTTTTTTTATTTTTTGAAGGAATAGAAAAAACTTTTTCAAGTTTTACTTTTACAATATCACCTAAATTTGTATTTGGTACTAAAAGAGTTAAACCATTATTTAACTCAACTAGTCCTATTTTTTTTGGACCTAAAGCATTGATTTTTAATGAAAAAATATCTCCAATTTTTATTTTTGAAGATTGTTTTCTTCCATTACTATTTTCATTAGTAAAATGTTGTTTGTAATTTGTTTGCATACAAAAAATTATATTTTTATTTTTTTTTTCTAAAAATTTTATTTCTAAGATAAATTTATGATTTTTTTCTAAATATTATTTTATACTATATTATAGTAAATTATGTTATTTATTATAACAAAAATTTATAATAATTATATATTTTTCTTTATTATTTGCTTCTTCACTTTTGGAGTTTTTTGTTAATCATTCTTTCACTTGCTGCCACTTTTTCTGCTTCCTTCACTTCGCTAAGGAGCGAAGGAGTAGTTGGCAAAGATGAAGAAAGGAGTCGTTCGCTCTTTTACTCTGCATTCTTCGCTTCTCCTTTGTTCTTTCGCTCGCTTTGGCGGAGCTGATGCGAAGTCTTCGCCGAAGCGGAGCGAAGCGAAGCGAAGCCTTCGCCGAAGCGAAGCGAAGCGAAGCGAAGCGAAGCGAAGCGAAGCGAAGCGAAGCGAAGCGAAGCGAAGCCTTCGCCGAAGCCAAGCGAAGCCTTTGCCGAAGCGAATCGAAGCCTTCGCCGAAGCGAAGAGAAGCGAACCCTTCGCCGAAGAGAAGCAAACCCTTCGCTGAAGAGAAGCGAACCCTTCGCCAAAACGAATCGAAGCCTTCGCTGAAGCGAAGAGAAGAGAAGCTTTCGCCGAAGCGAAGAGAAGCGAAGCAAAGCCTTCGCCAAAGAGAAGAGAAGCCTTCGCCGAAGAAAAGAGAAGCCTTCGCCGAAGCGAAGCGGAGAAGCAAAGTTGAGTTTCGTTTGCATCGCATTGGCTTCGCCAAAGCAAAGCGAAGGCTTTGCTGAAGCAAAGCGAAGGCATCGGCTCCGCCGAAGCCGAAGCAAAGCGAAGGCTTTGCTGAAGCAAAGTGAAGGCATCGGCTACGCCGAAGCCGAAGCAAAGCGGAGAAGCAAAGCGAAGGCTTCGTTTGCATCACATCGGCTTTGCCGAAGCGAAGCGAAGCCTTCGCCGAAGCGAAGCGGAGAAGCGAAGTTGAGTTTCGTTTGCATCGCATCGGCTTTGCCAAAGCAAAGCGAAGCCTTCGCCGAAGCGAAGCGAAGCGGAGAAGCGAAGTTGAGTTTCGTTTGCATCGCATCGGCTTTGCCGAAGCAAAGCGAAGCCTTCGCCGAAGCGAAGCGGAGAAGCGAAGTTGAGTTTCGTTTGCATCGCATCGGCTTTGCCGAAGCAAAGCGAAGACTTCGCCGAAGCAAAGCGAAGGCTTCGCTGAAGCAAAGCAAAGGCTTTGCCGAAGCGAAGTGGAGAAGCGAAGTTGAGTTTCGTTTGCATCGCATTGGCTTCGCTGAAGCAAAGCAAAGGTTTCGCCGAAGCAAAGCGAAGGCTTCGCTGAAGCAAAGTAAAGGCTTCGCCGAAGCCTTCGCCGAAGCGAAGGAGCAAGTGAAGAAGCGGAGAAGGAGCATAGAAAAAGCAAAGAAATGCAATGTAATGACAGTGAAGACTAAATTGATTTTTTTAAAAAATTCCATTCTTTTTTACTTTTATTATGAAAAATAATTAAATCTTAGAATAAAATATGTATATATATATATATTTTCGATAAACTTAAAAAGGTAAACTTAAAAAAGTCAGTTGAGTATGTTTGAAAGACTCTTTATTTTTATTTTTATTTTAAGTGATTTTTGTTTTCTAACTCAATTGCAAATAAGTAATATATTACTTATTTGCAATTGAGTTAGAAAACAAAACCAAAATTATTCATTTGTATTTTTTTTAGTTGAGTCACTTTGTTCTGCTGAAACAGCAGTATTTTGAATAGAAGAATCTGTTTCTAAAATATATTTTGCTAAAAATAAAGCTTGATTTGCTTTTGCCATAACTTTTTGTTTCCATACATTTTTTCGAATATTTTTTTTTGATTTAGATGTGCGTTTTTGTTAACCTAAGATTTTTTTAATATTAATCTCGGCTTCAAAACCTTGGTTGATTTTTTTAAACCTCAAGGCTTCTCTTACTAGAAAAATAATAGAATAATAAAAAGTATATTTAAACTTTTTGAATTTTTAAAACAATTTGTAGAAAAGCTTCGGGATCACAAATTGATAATTGTGCTAACACTTTTCGATTTAATTGAATTGTAGAATTTTTAAGATTATTCATAAACTCACTATAATTCATTCCATAACGGCGAGTTGCTGCATTTACACGTGCAATCCAAAGACGACGAAAATCTCTTTTCTTTTTACGTCTACCAACGTATGAATAACGTAAAGCTTTCATATTTTGTTGATTTGCAGTACGAAATAATAAAGAAGCTGCCCCACGAAATCCTTTTGTCATTTTTAAAACTTTTTTGTGTCTTTTTCTAGACACATTCCCACGTTTTACTCGAGTCATAATTTTTTAGATGTGATTTTAACTGAATTTTCTTAATAATATCAAAAAAAAAATTCTCTTTGCTTTGTGTTAATTTAGCAAAAATTATTTTTTTATTCTTTTACTTTTTCACTACTTCACTTTGTGAGATTGTGTATTTAGAGTTTTTAGTACTTATCCAAAGGTTCAAAGGACTCATACAAAAGTCCATAGGACTCCCCCCAAAGGTTGAAAGGACTCATACAAAGGTCCATACGACTCCCCCAAAGGGAGAGGATGAGGTCAAAGCACTGATGTATCGCTCCTTTGCTGAAGTAGCATGAAGAGAGTCAGAATCAGTGTTTGCACCAATCTTAGATTGATGTCAATCTTTGATTCTAAAAGAAAATTCCACTGCTTTTTGCATATGCTAAGCGTAAGTGAAAGTGTGAAGAATTGAAAATCTAAGATTTTTGCTTTGTAAAAATATGAAGAATCTAAAAGTAAAGAATCAAAAAAAATTAAAAAAAAATAATAAATTCATGTTTAAATATTTTAAATATAAATTTATTAAAGGTTTTAAAAGAAATTTACATTTTTTTTGAAATTTTTAATATTTTTTGTTACAAATTTTACTTCTTAATATCTTATAAATTTTTTTTTGTAAAAAAAAAATTAGACTTAAGTTTAAAATAATAACTAAATTATGAAAAAAATTGCAAGATTTAAGAGTTATAATAAATCTTATTTATTATTCCAACTGTATATCATCATTTATATACATCTAATGTTGAAATATTATATTTCATTTTTATTTTTAATAAAAGAAAAGTTTCATTTTTATTTTTTTTTAATTAATAATAAAAGATGATCTTTTAAATCTTTGATTAAAAATGTAAACAAATAAAAAAGTTTAAAAATTTAATATTAAGTTTTTTTTATTAAGTTAATAAAATTAGAGAAGTTTTGCGTAATTTTTTATAAATATATTTATATTCCTGACTCTTTACTAATAATATTTATTATTGTTACAATGAACTTTTTATTTTGCTTTTATCTTTGCTATGCCACTTCACTTTGCTTTGTATTCTTCGCTTCCTTTCGCTTTGTTTGCATACGCGTAGCATAAGCGAACGAAGCGAAAGGAAGCGAAGAAGAATGCAAAGCAAACACATTTGTTTCACTTCTTTCTTTGATTCCAAAAACAAAAAAAATGCAAAAGTAGCAAAGAAGATATAGCCCAAATAAAAGTTCATTATAACAATAATAAAAAAATTAATCTAAAGGTCTCATTGAAAGAACTGGTTCATCTAAACGGTCAATTCCTTTTTCAAAACCTGCTGCTGCAGCACGTGCTCTTCCTGCATGCCATAAATGTCCAACAAAGAAGAAGAAACCTAAAACAAAGTGTGATGTTGCTAACCAACTACGAGGAGATACAAAGTTAACAGCATTAATTTCTGTAGCTACACCTCCTACTGAGTTTAATGAACCTAAAGGAGCATGAGTCATGTATTCTGCTGCACGACGTTCTTGCCAAGGTTGAATATCATTTTTTAGTTTGTTTAAATCTAAACCATTTGGACCACGTAATGGTTCTAACCATGGACCACGGAAATCCCAGAAACGCATTGTTTCACCACCAAAAATGATTTCTCCTGTTGGAGAACGCATTAAGTATTTACCAAGACCTGTTGGACCTTGCGCTGAAGCAACGTTCGCTCCTAAACGTTGGTCACGAACTAGGAAAGTAAATGCTTGAGATTGAGAGGCTTCTGGACCTGTAGGACCGTAAAATTCGCTTGGGTATGCTGTGTTGTTAAACCAAGACATACAACAAGCAACGAATCCCATTAATGAGATTGCACCTAAACTGTAAGATAAATATGCTTCTCCAGACCAAACAAACGCACGACGAGCCCAAGGCCATGGAGTTGTATAGATATGCCATAAACCACCAAGGATTTCTAAAGTACCAATCCAAATGTGACCTCCAATGATATCTTCCATATTATCTACACTTACAATCCACCCATCTCCACCAAATGGAGATCTTAATAAGTAACCAAAGATAATACCAGCACTTGTTGTTGGATTTGTAATTACACGTACATCTCCACCACCTGGTGCCCAAGTATCATAAACTCCACCAAAGTACATTGCTTTCCATACTAATAACCAAGCACCAAGTCCTAAAATAATTAGGTGGTATCCTAAAATGTTAGTCATTTTGTTTTTGTCCTTAAATACATATCCAAAGAATGGGAATGATTCTTCTAAAGTTTCTGGACCAATTAGAGAGTGATAAACACCTCCAAAACCTAAAACTGCTGAAGAAATTAAGTGTAAAACACCTGATACAAAATAAGGGAATGTATCAATTACTTCCCCTCCAGGACCTACTCCATAACCTAAAGTTGCTAAGTGTGGTAATAAGATTAAACCTTGTTCATACATTGGTTTTTCTGGAACAAAGTGTGCTACTTCAAATAAGTTCATAGCACCAGCCCAGAATACTATTAAACCAGCATGTGCTACGTGAGCTCCTAATAGTTTTCCTGAAAGGTTAATTAGTCGAGCATTACCTGCCCACCAAGCAAAACCTGTTGATTCTTGGTCACGACCTCCAACTGTTAGAGTTCCATTAAACAGTGTTTCCACGGTGAAATACCTCCATTAAATTTGAAACATTTAAAACAGAGTTATTTTCTAATCTAAAATATAAAAAAAATAATAGACTTTATTTTATTTTAGTCAAATAAAATTAAAAATATAAATCTTTAATTTATGTATTTATTATGCTTTATTTTTTAAATCAAACATTGTTTTTTAAGATTAAAAAATATTCACAATCAAAAATTGTGACAGAATAATCTTAAATTATTGCTTATTCGCAGTCGCGTCTTTGCATTTGCTGCTTTGCTTTGGCTTCGGCGGAGCCGATGCCTTCGCTTCGCTTCGGCGAAGCCAATGCGAAAGAGTGAAGCATTTCGATTTTCCTTTGCTCCTTCGCTTCGGCGAAGCCTTTGCTCTGCTTTGGCGAAGCCTTTGCTCTGCTTTGGCGAAGCCTTTGCTCCGCTTCGGCGAAGCCTTTGTTCCGCTTCGGCGAAGCCTTTGCTTCACTTTGGCGAAGCCTTTGCTCCGCTTCGGCGAAGCCTTTGCTTCACTTTGGCGAAGCCGATGCGAAAGAGCGAAGCATTTCGCTTTTCCTTTGCTCCTTCGCTTTGGCTTCGGCGGAGCCGATGCCTTCGCTTTGGCGAAGCTGATGCAAAAGAGCGAAGCATTTCGCTTTTCCTTTGCTCCTTTGCTTTGACGAAGCCTTTGCTTCGGTGAAGCCTTCGCTTTTTCGCTTCGGCGAAGCCTTCGCTTCGCAAGCAAAAGAGTGAAGCATTTCGCTTTTCCTTTGCTCCTTCGCTTTGGCTTCGGCGGAGCCGATGCCTTCGCTTTGCTTCGGCAAAGCCGATGCGAAAGATCGAAGGAAGCAGAGTGAACTGTATATGCTACACTGCTCCTTTTTTTTTGCTCGTTCACTTATGTGAAGTGTCTGTGAAGATGTAAAGATGTGCCAAAGCGAAGAAGTAGTTGTCAAAGCTGAAGAAAGGAGTAGCAGATTGCAGCAAAAGAATACAAAACTTTCTTTTTACAAATGAAAGTAAAGAATAAATGCAAAGAAATTAAAATTTTTGACTATTAGATTTTATTTTTCTTGTATTTTTTATTTTAATTTTTATTAAAATTGTATTAAAAATATCATAAAATAAACTTAATTTTTTAGTAATTAAAATAAAAAAGATTTGTATTATTATACAAATAATTTTATTTTAGAATAGATTTCTAAAATCACATAATCTTAAGGATTTTTTTTAAACCATTAGCATTAAAATATATATAATATATATATATTTATTATAAAATAAATACTTTAAATGAAAAAGTATAGATTTTATAAATTTGTTTTTTTGATTTTATATTATTAAAATATAAAATCAAATTATGAGTTCATTATTTTACTAATAAAATAAAAAATTTTATTATTATATTATTATTATTTTGATAATATTATATCGAATAATATTAT